AATAAAAGAATAAGTTTCTACAAAATTTATTCTTAAGCTAATTTTTTGTTAATTCTGGATACAACGGAGAGTTTGATCCTGGCTCAGGATGAACGCTGGCGGTATGCATAACACATGCAAGTCATACGGGGATCTTCGGATTCTAGTGGCGGACGGGTGAGTAACACGTGAGAATTTGCCCTTAGGAGAAGGATAACAGATGGAAACGTCTGCTAATACTTCATAAAGCTGAGAAGTGAAATGGGAAACCGCCTAAGGAAAAGCTCGCGCCTGATTAGCTAGTTGGTAGGGTAATGGCCTACCAAGGCTACGATCAGTAGCTGGTTTGAGAGGATGATCAGCCACACTGGGACTGAGATACGGCCCAGACTCCTACGGGAGGCAGCAGTGGGGAATTTTCCGCAATGGGCGAAAGCCTGACGGAGCAATACCGCGTGAGGGATGACAGTAAATAAATTGTAAACCTCTTTTTTCAGGGAAGAAGATATGACGCGAACTGAAGAATAAGCATCGGCTAACTCCGTGCCAGCAGCCGCGGTAATACGGAGGATGCAAGCGTTGTCCGGAATCATTGGGCGTAAAGCGTCTGCAGGTGGCTCAGAAAGTCTGCTGTTAAAGACTAGGGCCTAACCCTAGGTAAGCAGTGGAAACTTCTAGGCTAGAGTATGATAAGGGTAGAGGGAATTTCCAGTGTAGCGGTGAAATGCGTAGATATTGGAAAGAACACCAGTGGCGAAAGCGCTCTACTAGGTCATTACTGACACTCAGAGACGAAAGCTAGGGGAGCAAATGGGATTAGATACCCCAGTAGTCCTAGCCGTAAACGATGGATACTAGATGTTGCATATTTTCATATGCAGTATCGTAGCTAACGCGTTAAGTATCCCGCCTGGGGAGTATGCTCGCAAGAGTGAAACTCAAAGGAATTGACGGGGGCCCGCACAAGCGGTGGAGCATGTGGTTTAATTTGATGCAACGCGAAGAACCTTACCAGGACTTGACATGTCATGAATTTTATTGAAAGATAGAAGTGCCTTCGGGAGCATGAACACAGGTGGTGCATGGCTGTCGTCAGCTCGTGTCGTGAGATGTTGGGTTAAGTCCCGCAACGAGCGCAACCCTTGTTCTTAGTTGCTAACATTTAGTTGAGGACTCTAAGAAGACTGCCGGTGATAAACCGGAGGAAGGTGAGGATGACGTCAAGTCAGCATGCCCCTTACGTCCTGGGCTACACACGTGCTACAATGGTTAAGACAGAGGGTTGCTAATCTGCGAAGATATGCTAATCTCTTAAACTTAGCCTCAGTTCAGATCGTAGGCTGCAACTCGCCTACGTGAAGGTGGAATCGCTAGTAATCGCCGGTCAGCTACACGGCGGTGAATTTGTTCCCGGGCCTTGTACACACCGCCCGTCACACCATGGAAGTTGGCCAGACCCGAAGTCATTACTCTAACCGTAAGGAAGGGGATGCCTAAGGTCGGGCTAGTGACTGGGGTGAAGTCGTAACAAGGTAGCCGTACTGGAAGGTGTGGCTGGATTACCTCCTTTTAGGGATTTTTTTATAAATTGAGTAAGTTCTAGTCTAATAGAGAGAACAAAATATAATAATATATTTGTCAACTCTCTATTCCATGTATATGGTATATGCTGTTTAATTTTAGGGCTATTAGCTCAGCTGGTTAGAGCACACCCCTGATAAGGGTGAGGCCCCTGGTTCGAGTCCAGGATGGCCCAGAGGGGGTATAGCTCAGTTGGTAGAGCGTTGCCTTTGCAAGGCAAATGTCAGCGGTTCGAATCCGCTTACCTCCAAGATATATTTTAAAAAGTAATTATTTATTATTTTTAGTTAATAAAATTAAAAGCTCAAGTGAATAAGGGCTTATGGTGGATACCTTGGCATTCAGAAGCGATGAAGGGCGTGGTTACCAGCGAAATACCTCGGGGAGTTGGAAACAAGTTTTGATCCGAGGATTCCCGAATAAGGAAACTTCTAGAACTATTTATTGAATATATAAATAAATAAGAGCAAACCTAGCGAATTGAAACATCTTAGTAGCTAGAGGAAAAGAAAGCAAAAGCGATTCCCTGAGTAGCGGCGAGCGAAACGGGAACAGCCTAAACTATTTATTTTTTTAAATAGGGTCGTGGGACAGTAATCTGGAATCTATTTAGTTAGGTGAAATTTTTGGAATATTATATCAGAGAAGGTGAAAATCCTGTAACCGAAAATTATAATAGATCCTATCTGTATCCCGAGTAGTATGGGGCACGTGAAATCCCGTATGAATCAGCGAGGACCACCTCGTAAGGCTAAATATTCCTGAATGACCGATAGTGAAACAGTACCGTGAGGGAAAGGTGAAAAGAACCCCGTAAGGGGAGTGAAATAGAACATGAAACCATAAGCCTACAAGCAGTAGGAGAACGACTAAACGTTTGACTACGTGCATGTTGAAGAATGAGCCGGCGACTTACAGGTAGTGGCAGGTTAAAGTAGAGAATACTGGAGCCAGAGTGAAAGCGAGCCTTAATAGGGCGTAGTCACTATTTGTAGACCCGAACCCGGATGATCTAGCCATGGCCAGGATGAAGCTTGGGTGACACTAAGTGGAGGTCCGAACCGACTAATGTTGAAAAATTAGCGGATGAGTTGTGGCTAGGGGTGAAATGCCAATCGAATCCGGAGCTAGCTGGTTCTCCCCGAAATGCGTTGAGGCGCAGCGACTAGTGATCAAGGTTAGGGGTAAAGCACTGTTTCGGTGCGGGCTGCGAAAGCGGTACCAAATCGAGGCAAACTCTGAATACTAATCTTCTAAAGCTAGTCAGTGAGACAGTGGGGGATAAGCTTCATTGTCAAAAGGGAAACAGCCCAGATCACCAGCTAAGGCCCCTAAATAAATGCTAAGTGGTAAAGGAGGTGGAAATACATAAACAACCAGGAGGTTTGCTTAGAAGCAGCAATCCTTTAAAGAGTGCGTAATAGCTCACTGGTCTAGTGTTTCTGCGCCGAAAATGAATGGGACTAAGCATTTTGCCGAAGCTGTGGGATGTTTAACATCGGTAGGGGAGCGTTCTATTATAGTTTGAAGCATTAGCGTAAGCGGGTGTGGACAAAATAGAAGTGAGAATGTCGGCTTGAGTAGCGAAAACATTGGTGAGAATCCAATGCCCCGAAAATCTAAGGTTTCCTTCGGAAGGCTCGTCCTCGAAGGGTAAGTCAGGACCTAAGATGAGGTTGAAAAACGTAGTCGATGGATAACGGGTTAATATTCCCGTACTGCTTCTACTGGTATCGAGGGACGGAGAAGGCTAGGTTAGCCGAATGTTGGTTATCGGTTTAAATATAGAAGGTATTGATAAGTGGAGAAAACACTTTGAGCTAATATATGAATACAAAGTATTTAGGTACTAAAGTAGCTGACGTCATGCTTCCAAGAAAAGCTCGGAATACCATAAGTAGAAAGTACCTGTACCCTAAACCGACACAGGTGGATAGGTATAGTATACCAAGGGGCGCGAGATAACTCTCTCTAAGGAACTCGGCAAAATAACTCCGTAACTTTGGAAGAAGGAGTGCCCTCTAAAAAGGGCTGCAATAACCAGGCCCAAGCGACTGTTTACCAAAAACACAGGTCTCCGCAAAATCGTAAGATGAAGTATGGGGGCTGACGCCTGCCCAGTGCCGGAAGGTTAAAGAAGTCGGTCAGTCGATAGATAAAGCTGATAACTGAAGCCCCGGTGAACGGCGGCCGTAACTATAACGGTCCTAAGGTAGCGAAATTCCTTGTCGGGTAAGTTCCGACCCGCACGAAAGGCGTAACGATTTGGGTACTGTCTCAGAGAGAGACTCGGCGAAATAGACATGTCTGTGAAGATGCGGACTACCTGCACCTGGACAGAAAGACCCTATGAAGCTTTACTGTAGCTTGGAATTGAATTTAAGCTTTTTTTGCGCAGGATAGGTGGGAGGCTTTGAAATTATTCTTGTGGGAATACTTGAGCCACTGGTGAGATACCACTCTGAAAAAGCTGGAATTCTAACCTTGTTTGCCGTTATCCGGCCAAGGAACATTTTCTGGTGGGCAGTTTGACTGGGGCGGTCGCCTCCTAAAAGGTAACGGAGGCGTGCAAAGGTTCTCTCAGACTGGTCGGAAATCAGTCGTAGAGTGTAAAGGCATAAGAGAGCTTGACTGCGAGACCTACAAGTCGAGCAGAGACGAAAGTCGGCCTTAGTGATCCGACGGTTCCGAGTGGAAGGGCCGTCGCTCAACGGATAAAAGTTACTCTAGGGATAACAGGCTGATCTCCCCCAAGAGTTCACATCGACGGGGAGGTTTGGCACCTCGATGTCGGCTCATCGCATCCTGGGGCGGTAGTACGTCCCAAGGGTTGGGCTGTTCGCCCATGAAAGCGGTACGTGAGCTGGGTTCAGAACGTCGTGAGACAGTTCGGTCCATATCCGGTGTAGGCGTTAGAGTATTGAGAGGATCTCTCCTTAGTACGAGAGGACCGGGAGAGACGCACCGCTGGTGTACCAGTTATCATGCCAATGGTAAACGCTGGGTAGCTACGTACGGAACAGATAACCGCTGAAAGCATCTAAGTGGGAAGCTAGCCTCAAGATGAGTACTCTCATCGTTTGAAACGAGTAAGGTCACGGTGAGACTAACCGTTAATAGGCACTAAGTGTAAGTATAGTAATATATTTAGCTGAGGTGTACTAACAGATCGAGGACTTGAGTTTTTATATTAAATTAAGTATTTCTGTTTTGGTGTCTATAGCATAGTGGAACCACATTAATCCATCTCGAACTTAATTGTGAAACTCTATAGCGGCAATGATATTGAGAGGGGAGCCTCTTGAGAAAGTAGCTCGATGCCAAATCTATATAAAATATCAAGTATCGTATTTAGAATTAAATCTTTCCATGTACGATATTTGATATTATTCTATACTTGAATTTAACTTTATACTCAACCCATCCTATTAATTAAAACTTGAACTATCTTAGCGAATGCATATTATCAAAAATAGTATTTTTACAAAACTTTATGATTGTATATTCTATTTATTGTAAAATATTATAAGTAAATATTTAGGAGCCTATCTTATGAAGTTAGCAGTATATGGTAAAGGTGGAATAGGTAAATCAACTACTAGTTGTAATATTTCCGTAGCCTTAGCTAGAAGAAATAAAAAAGTACTACAAATAGGTTGCGATCCTAAGCATGATAGTACTTTTACTTTGACTGGTTTTTTAATCCCAACTATTATAGACACACTACAAACCAAAGATTATCACTACGAAGATATTTGGCCAGAAGATGTTATCTACTCAGGTTATGGAGGAGTAGATTGTGTTGAAGCTGGTGGACCACCAGCCGGAGCTGGTTGTGGAGGTTATGTTGTGGGAGAAACTGTAAAGTTGTTAAAAGAATTAAATGCTTTTGATGAATATGATGTTATCCTTTTTGATGTACTAGGTGATGTAGTATGTGGAGGATTTGCTGCTCCTTTGAATTATGCAGACTATTGTGTAATTGTGACTGATAATGGTTTTGATGCTTTATTTGCTGCCAATAGAATTTCAGCTTCAGTACGTGAAAAAGCTAGAACTCATACTTTACGATTAGCTGGCTTGATTGGTAACAGAACTGCTCAAAGAGACTTAATTGATAAATATATTGAAAACACGCCCATTCCAGTTCTAGAAATTTTGCCTTTAATTGAAGAAATTAGAATCTCACGAGTAAAAGGGCAGACTTTGTTTGAGATTGCAGAGTCGAAAGATTCACTTAACTATATTTGTGACTATTATTTAAATATTGCAGATCAAATTATTACATGTCCAGAAGGTGTTGTTCCTCAAGAAACGCAAGATAGAGAATTATTTACATTACTTTCAGACTTTTATTTAGCTAAAAAAGATAATGAGATCTCTAATGTATCGGCAGAAGAAAAATTAGATATTGTGATAATTTAAATTAAACTAGATAAGTATATAATAATGATTCAAGCTAAAGAGTTAACCTTCGAATGTGAAACTGGAAATTATCATACGTTTTGTCCTATTAGCTGCGTATCATGGCTTTATCAGAAAATAGAAGATAGTTTTTTCTTAGTAATAGGGACTAAAACTTGTGGATATTTTTTGCAGAATGCTATGGGAGTAATGATTTTTGCTGAACCAAGATATGCCATGGCAGAATTAGAAGAAGGTGATATTTCTGCGCAACTAAATGATTATCAGGAATTAAAACGATTATGCTTAGATATAAAAAAAGACCGTAATCCTAGTGTAATTTTTTGGATAGGCACGTGCACTACTGAAATTATTAAAATGGATTTAGAAGGCATTGCGCCTAAATTAGAAAACGAAATTAATGTTCCCATCGTTGTTGCGCGTGCTAATGGTTTAGATTATGCCTTTACACAAGGAGAAGATACGGTACTTGCGGCGATGGCACAACGTTGTCCTAGAGGTAAATCAATTTCTAGCAGTGAACCACCTTTAATTATTTTTGGTTCTTTACCAGAGCCAACTGCAAATCAGTTAACTTTAGAACTTGAGCGCCAAGGAATAAATGTTGCTGGCTGGTTACCTTCTCAAAAATACACACAATTACCTGAGATACCGGAAGGTTCCTATGTAGTTGGAGTAAATCCATTTTTAAGTCGCACTGCGACTACCTTGATGCGTAGACGTAAAACGAAGCTTATAAGTGCACCTTTTCCGATTGGTCCAGATGGAACTAGAGCTTGGATAGAAAAAATTTGTTCAGTCTATAATATAGTGCCTAAGAATTTAGTTGAACGTGAGAAAAAGATATGGAATAGTTTAACTGAATATCTAGATATAGTTAAAGGAAAATCAGTATTCTTAATGGGAGACAATTTACTTGAAATTTCTATTGCACGTTTTTTGGCTTCTTGTGGTATGCATATATACGAAATAGGTATACCTTATATGGATAAACGATATCAATCTGCAGAACTAAAATTATTGCAAGAAACATGCTTAAAAAAAAATACTGCAGTACCTCGCGTGGTTGAGAAACCAGATAATTATAATCAAATAGATCGTATTTATGATTTATCTCCAGATTTAGTAATTACAGGTATGGCACATGCAAATCCTCTAGAAGCTCGAAATATAAATACAAAGTGGTCAGTCGAATTTACGTTTGCTCAAATTCACGGTTTTAGTAATGCCGCAGAAATTTTGAATTTAGTTACTCGTCCTCTTAAGAGAAATATAGCTTATCATTAATAAGCTGCTTCTTCAGGAATTACACACTCTGTAGTTAGTATCATACTTGCTACAGAAGCTGCGTTTTGTAATGCACATCGAGTTACTTTTGCTGGATCAATTATGCCTATTGTAAATAAATCCTTAAACTCATCTCGAATAGCATTATAACCTACATAGGAAGGATACCTGTGCAGTTTATCTAAAATAAAGCTACCATTCTTTCCAGAATTCAAAGCAATTCGTTTTAAAGGAGCTACCATAGCTTTACTCACAATTAATGAACCGAGGTATTCTTCTTCAACTAATTTTGTTTGAGCCCAATGTTCTAATTCTATTGAAATATGTGCTAAAGTGCTCCCCCCTCCTTGAATAATACCTTCGCTAATGGCAGCTCGTGTAGCATTGATTGCATCTTCAAATTTTAATTTTTTCTCCCTCATTTCTACTTCAGTATTTGCTCCAATTCGAATGATAGAAACTCCGCCAGATAATTTAGCTAAGCGATTTTCTAATTTTTCTCTTTCATATAATGAATCACTGATTTCAATCTGTTTTCGGATAAAATAGCACCTATTTTGTACCTTAAGGTCATTTTTATTAGCAATTATAGTAGTACTATCTTTATCAATAATGATTTGTCTGGCCTGGCCTAACATCTTTAATTTTATCTGACTAAATTTTATACCTAAATCTTTAGTAATCAATTGGGCTCCAGTAAGAGTAGCCATATCTTCTAAGAGATTGTTTACTTCATTTCCAAATCCGGGAGCTTTAATAGCTACGATATCTATTTTTCCTTTTAAATGGTTCAGAATTAAAGTTGTCAATGCTTTTTGTTCAATATCACGAGCAATGATAACAATTGGTTTATTATTGTTTACAATTAGCTCCAGGATGGGGATTATTTCTTTTGCAATAGAAGTAAGAATTTGATCTGTAAGCAATACATAAGGATTCTCCTTGATTATTTTACTGCTTGTATTTTTACCCATAAAATAAGGTGACATAAATCCTTTGTTAAGTTGCATTCCTTCAGCTATTTCGAGTTCTGTCTGAGTAGATTGACCTTCTTCTAAAGAAATGATTCCTTCTCTTCCAGCACTATAAAAAGCTTCTGCTATAGTTTTTCCAATTGCAGTGTCATTGTTTGCTGAAATTGTTGCTATTTGAATAATATCTGAAGAACCATTAACAGGTCTAGCATGTTCCAGTATTAAATCATATACGAATTGTACTGATTTAAGAATACCTTTTTTTAGCTTCATGGCATTAATTCCAGAAGAGGTGTATCTTAGTCCTTGTTTGATCAAGTTTTGTGCTAAGACAGTTGCTGTAGTTGTGCCGTCTCCAGCATTTTCATTAGTTTTACATGCAGCTTCTTTGACTAAACTGGCACCAGCATTCTCGATGCAATCTTCTAAAAATATTTCTTTGGCAATAGTTACACCATCATTTATAATTTGAGGAACTCCAGAGTGTTTCGCCAGTACGACATTTCTACCTTTAGGTCCTATAGTAATTGCAACAGCTTCAGCTAGTATATCTATACCTTTTTCTAAGGCTTTCTTAGCCTTTTCATTATACAAAATGGGTTTACTCATAATTTTGTGTACACCTTCTAAAAACTTAATTTGTTTAGATTATTTATCTATACGGGCGAGGAGGGACTCGAACCCCCGGCACCGTGGTTCGTAGCCACGTGCTCTAATCCACTGAGCTACAGGCCCACCACCGTTAATCATACCAAAAAAAATAAAATTTTGCATTTTTTTTGTCGGATATATTTTCATAAGAGTTAAGTTACTTACAAAAATTCCCCTATCTTTAGAAAATCGTGTTTTAAATTCTTTCAAAACTAAAAACCTTAGAAACTAATTCTGCTATCAAAAATTTTACTGTTATTTTTTAGAGTATTTTAGAAAAAAAATAGCTACATTTTGGTAATAAAATTTTAATAGGCTTACCAACTACCGGGGGGAGTAGTTTGTCTAAGGCTTAATCCGAAGCAAGAATAAGAGAATACTATTTCAAAGGAATCAATTTTAGTACTGAATAATAAGTTAGCCTAAATTTTAGTAAAATTTTGAGTAGATTTTTTCAAGAGATATTATAAATCTGATTTTTTTTAAAAGTTGATATCGACAACTCAATCTATTAATTTTCTTTTAGATGTACTCATAGTAAAATTTAGTCAAAGATCAGAGAAAATATTCCGAGATAAAGTAAAACTTCAAGATTCTCCATATTACAACTAGAAATAATTTGCCTTTTTTCTTTAATAGCAAGTTTAGGAAGACAATTAAAGAGAGAAGTTGAATCTATTCAAGATAAAAAAAATATGTTATTCTATAATAAAAATCCTATTGATTAATTTTAGTATTTATGGTGCGACTCGCAAGATTGACGCAATCTATCTGGAAAAAATGAATTTTTCTTCTGCTATATCGTTACATAACCTAGAAAAGTGGAGCGAAGAAAAATATTTATAATAAATAAGATATAAAGTAGAATAAAAATTGTATAGAATAAAAAAAAGTATAAATTAAGATTTTACATAGTGCGACACGAAGCTATTTATAATAATTACACTAGCGAAGAATTTAAAGCTATTTCGCAAAGTAATAAAGTGAAAGAAGATAAAAAAAGTTAATTTATATTGTCGTATTTAATTTAGATTAAACTGGATAGGATAACTATTATGTAAGTTATGCTAATAATAAAAGTATAAGATTTTATTAATTTAAGTATTTGATATTTTTATATTATAAATAAAACRTAGGACGAAATAAAATTTCAGCTGATATTTATCACGCTTAAATAAATTTACAAAATAATTTAAGCCGAAGTAAGTAGGTAGTGATCTTTAAGACTTGCTGCTTAAGCCATATGCAAAGAGATTTGCACGTATGGTTTTGACCGGAGACATTTACCTAAGTCTACCAAATAAAAATTATTAATATAAAAAAAGAACTATATGTGATTAAACTAGAATATATTCTATTGCTTTTTCTAAGACGAGAAAAATAATAATATAGCAATTATTTACGAGGACAAAAAAAATAAGATGTTATCTGTAATAAATAACTTATTAATTGCTAAATTTTTTGATTTTTGTTTTTTAGATATATATTTGCAAAATTTGAGCCGTATGCAAAGAGATTTGCATGTACGATTCTGTGGGGGATTTTTTCAACCTATCAAGCATACATTATCAGTTTTAGTAGAAGATGAAATTGGAGTATTATCACGTATTGCAGGTTTGTTTGCTAGACGAAGTTTTAATATAGATAGTCTTGCTGTAGGTCCTACTGAGAATACCGGTATTTCTAGAATTATTATGGTTGTACCTGGAGACAAAAGAACTGTAGAACAGATAACTAAACAATTATACAAGTTAATAAATGTTTTAAAAGTAGAAGATGTAACTTTTACACCTTCTGTAGAAAGAGAATTAATGTTACTCAAAATAGATTGTAGTAAAAATAAGAGAGGTGCGATAATTGAAATTATAAATATATTTCGCGCAAAAATTGTTGACCTTGCTGAACTATTTCTAATAGCAGAAGTTACGGGTGACCCAGGTAAAATTGCAGCTTTTGAAAACATAATTCATCGTTTTGGAATTGTAGAAACTGCAAGAACTGGAAAAATTTCACTAACTCGATCATCAAGAATTAATTCTGAATTTTTAAAAAATTTAATTGAAGAGTAAAAAAAGACAAATTACTTATGCAGCCACTTACCCGGAGCCTCAATAAAAGATACACATTCTACAACATCCCAGTCTAATCTAGATTCAGATTTAGAGAGTATGTTGATATTAATGACGAAGGAATAAGGTATAAAGAGTTTCTCTATTTTTTGCGAATTAATATCAAATTGCTGATGATGTTTTTCTATCAGTCGATAGATAGAACATTTTTTTACATAGTTACAGTTAATACAAATACACATAGATAAGCTTCCTATAATAATATATATTAGAATGGGGGCGGAGGGACTTGAACCCTCACGATCTTAAAAAATCAACAGATTTTAAATCTGTTGTGTCTACCATTCCACCACGCCCCCATATTACGATTACTTATTATTTGAGGCGGCACTCAGATTCGAACTGAGGGTAAAGAATTTGCAATCCTCTGCCTTACCACTTGGCTATGCCGCCTTAAGCTATTACTACAGTAACATAAACCATAAAAACAAGATAGATATTACAAAAGATTAAAATAAAGCAGAAAAACTTGCTTTTCTGAGGTAAGTCACGATAATATTGAAGTATAAAATGATTGTTTTTACAGTATGAAATACTTGTTCATTGAGATTTTACAATATTTACAATAAGAGTCTTAATCTCAATAAAAAATTAGATATTATTTAAAAATAATAAAAGGTAATTATGCTTAGGTTCAAAATACACCCCATATTGATCTTCATTGCGAATATTTCTATTCAAACACTAAAGAGCAGAAATTTCGAAATATTGATGAAACCATCGAACTTTGAATATACTTTAACGCAATATGACCATTCTGATTTTGCAAAATCATCATTCAAATATTCTTTAGGAATAAAAGCACGTGATAGTAAATCTATAGTGCAAGCATTATCTCTCGACGAGATTCGAAATATGCCCCAAGAGAATTTTAAACCCGATAGTTTAAAAACTAAGATTGTAGATAATAAGTTGGATAAAAACAAAAATAGAGATATTATTATTTATAATAAATCGAGTGGGATTTTAAGAGATCCTTTACGAAAAGATGAACTATTAGAGTCTACAGAAAAAGAGAAGCGCAAAACTATCAGAGAACAATTTAAACGATTCTTACAGGTGGAAAGAATTCACTTTCAATTTCCAAAAAGAGAAAAAGGTGAAAAAGGAAAATCTGCGATTAGATTAGAATGGAAATTTTTTAACCCGAGGACAAATCCGAGAATTAATATCTTTAAATTTCTAAAAACCGAAAATAAGAGATCTCTGGCTTTTCCTTCAATTAATCAAAAAATCTTATTGGATAAACTAGATAAATTTCCGGTATTTAGTGTAGAAAATAACCTAAGACAAATTATTTTATCATATCCAGCAGAAGCTTTTATTAAGAATTTCAGTGATAAACTATATGATTATTATTATAGAATTTTTGAATGGGAAAAAGATACTAGAGCTACTAATATCGGATTCTTCTTTTTTAATCCAGAAGATGCTAAGTTATATGAGCACAATATTCATAGATTCGGTCCGTTATCTGCAGCAGATCTGGGAACCCGAATCGTTCCTTTTCGTCTAAGTACAGCATATCAGCTAAACAGAACTTCCCCACCAGAGACACGTTTTTTATTTATTCCTGATATAAAAGAAGTAGGTGATTTACTTACCATTCATAGGTATAAATATCGAAAAAAAATGCAATTCCACACTAATCAAAAAATTACTAAGAATGGATTTGCTAATCAACCTTTATATAGTATTGAAGATACTCAGATAAAAAAAAGTTTTTTTGCTCACAAAAGTATTTCTTACCAAGGACCGTTATCAAACTATAAATATTTTTTCTTAAGCTTAGAAGGTGCTGAAGCTGCATGGAATACCTTTCGAAAGTTAAATCTTTCGCTAAAATTACCTGCAAAACCAAATCTTCTAGTCTATAATTTTGGTAGCTTTATTAAAGATTGCGAGCAGAATCCTAATTTAAAGAATCAGAACTTTGTTTTGGTATCAAATCGAGAAACTTATCAATTACTTGAAAAATCAAAAGAAATACAACAACAAAAAAGTAAGATGCAGAAATTTTATGAAAATAAGATTTATCCTTTTCTATTTTTTATGAAGTTATGGGCTAATCGGTTTAGATTAGTACTTTTTCATGCCCCAAGAATAAACGAGTATCCCAGAAGAGATTTAATAGTCCCTAAATCAATTGAAAAAGAATAAATATACGTGACTCATCTCAACAAATATTTGAGATGAGTTGCTTTAAAAAGTTATTTTCATATTATTTAAGGAGCGCAAAGCTTTTGTAGATAAAGTTAAAACTACCCATTCTCTACGATTTAAGGACCAAATTCTCTTTTTTTGCAAGTTAACTTGCTGTCTTTTTTTATTTCTTTTATGTGAATGAGACACAGCATATCCGTTATTAAAAGTCTTTCCAGTAACTTGACATTTTTTCCCCATTTTTCCTCTTTTCCTTTGTAATCTTTTTTACGTATAATAGCTTTTTTATAATTTTGAGTACTATTAAGTTTGCAACAGTATTACTCAGCGTTTTAAGAATAACAGTTCTAAGAGGACTGTTTTATCCTAATATTTAATAATTAGCTAAAGTTATTCTATAGTATTCTTGAAAATATTTAAACATAAGTAAGTAGATAACGAGGGTTAGAATATTACCTTAGTAAGACTCCTAGATAAGGATAATACTCCAATCAGCTTCCTGATGTTTCAGACATATAGTCATTCATATAAATATAGTATATTCGTATCTTGTAAAAATTTCAATACTCCCATATTTTATTACTTATTTAAAAACATTAAAAAAACTTATTACTTATATAAATAAACTGATAATTAATTGATACCCGATTAATGGTAAGTTATGTATTAAGGTTAAGATTAAAAGCCCAGGTATATTAACTATACTTAAATGATTCTTATGTACTAATATACGAACAATGTTGTACGCCTAAATTATAGTTTTATAAAAATTTGATATAGTACACATGGCTTATAAAAGCCTAATAATACTGCCTTATATTGAAGGAGGAATGTATGTCTCAATCTGTAGAAGAACGCACCAGAATTAAAAATGAACGTTATGAATCTGGTGTAATCCCGTATGCTAAAATGGGTTACTGGGCTCCTGATCATGTGATCAAAGAGACCGATGTTTTAGCTCTTTTCAGAATTACCCCTCAACCAGGAGTAGACCCAGTTGAAGCAGCAGCAGCAGTAGCAGGTGAATCATCTACAGCAACCTGGACAGTTGTCTGGACTGATTTATTAACAGCTTGTGACTTATACCGAGCTAAAGCTTATAGAGTAGATCCGGTTCCAAATAGTCCTGACCAGTATTTTGCGTATATTGCTTATGATATTGATTTATTTGAAGAAAACTCGATTGCTAACTTAACTGCGTCTATTATCGGTAACGTATTTGGATTCAAAGCTGTAAAAGCATTACGTTTAGAAGATATGCGTTTACCTGTAGCTTACTTAAAAACATTTCAAGGTCCCGCTACAGGTGTTATTGTAGAACGTGAACGTATGAATAACTTCGGACGTCCATTACTAGGTGCTACGGTAAAACCTAAATTAGGTTTATCTGGCAAAAACTATGGTCGTGTAGTCTATGAAGGTTTAAAAGGTGGTTTAGACTTCTTAAAGGATGACGAAAATATTAATTCTCAACCATTCATGAGATGGAGAGAACGTTACCTATTTGCGATGGAAGGTGTAAACCGTGCGATAGCCTCAAGTGGTGAAGTAAAAGGCCACTATTTAAATGTTACCGCAGCTACTATGGAAGATATGTATGAAAGAGCTGCTTTTGCTAAAGAAGTAGGTAGCATCATTTGTATGGTTGACCTTGTAATCGGTTATACTGCAATCCAAACTATGGGTGTTTGGGCTCGTAAGAATGATATGATTCTGCATTTACATAGAGCAGGTAATTCTACCTATTCTCGTCAAAAAAATCATGGTATGAATTTCCGTGTAATTTGCAAATGGATGCGTATGGCAGGTGTTGACCATATTCATGCGGGAACTGTAGTAGGAAAACTAGAAGGTGACCCTTTAATGATTAAAGGGTTTTATAGAACTTTATTAGATAGCCGGTTATCTATAAATTTACCTGAAGGTATCTTCTTTGATCAAGATTGGGCATCATTACGTAAAGTAATGCCAGTTGCTTCGGGTGGTATTCATGCTGGCCAAATGCATCAGTTAGTTCAATATTTAGGAGAAGACGTTATACTTCAATTTGGTGGTGGTACTATTGGACATCCAGATGGTATTCAAGCAGGAGCGACAGCTAACCGTGTAGCTTTAGAATCTATGATTTTAGCTAGAAATGAGGGACGTGATTATGTATCAGAAGGACCTCAAATTTTAAGAGATGCAGCTAAAACTTGTGGACCTCTTCAAACAGCGTTAGACTTATGGAAAGATATCAGTTTTAACTATACGTCTACAGATACAGCTGATTTCGTAGATACTCCAACTGCAAACGTATAATTTGCATATCATATTTTTAACATAATTAAAATTTTTCTAAACTATACTAAGGGAGCATAACGTGAGATTAACACAAGGAACATTTTCCTACCTTCCAGACTTTACCGATGATCAAATCGTAAAACAAATTAATTATGCGATTTCGCAAGGTTTTTCCATTAATGTTGAATATACTGATGATCCTCATCCACGTAATGCATATTGGGAACTGTGGGGACTTCCATTATTCGATATTAAAGACTCAGCCGCAGTAATGTACGAAATTGCTTCATGTCGGAAAGCTAAACCTAACCTATATATAAAAATTAATGCTTTCGATAATACTAGAGGCATAGAAAGCTGTACATTATCATTTATTATTCAAAGACCTTCCTCTGAACCAGGTTTCTTATTAACTCGTCAAGAAGCGAATGGTCGTTTGCAACGTTATTCATTCCACAGTTATGCTACTGAGAAACCAGAAGGTAGCCGTTACTAGAAACTAAAAATTAAGTCATAGTTATGTAAAATATTAATAACTATGACTTAAATTATAAGTAGTTTAAAAATTTATACTCAAAAAATTATTTTTAATTATGTCGACAACAGAGAAAAGTTTAGAGGATACTCTTGTAAATTTACGAGAAGAATATGAAAATACCCAAATTCAGGAAATTTTGGATCAACTAAATAAGGAGCTAATCGGGCTAATTCCAGTAAAGACTAGAATTCGAGAAATTGCAGCATTACTATTAATTGATCGTTTACGAAAAAGTTTAAATCTAACTTCTACTACACCTGGTTTACATATGTCATTTACGGGTAGCCCAGGAACTGGTAAAACTACTGTTGCTACAAAAATGGCAGATATTCTACACCGTTTAAATTATAGTAGAAAAGGTCATTTGCTAACCGTAACCAGAGATGATCTTGTGGGGCAATATATTGGTCATACAGCTCCTAAAACTAAAGAGGTACTGAAACAAGCCATGGGTGGAGTTTTATTTATTGATGAAGCATATTATTTATATAAACCTGATAATGAAAGAGATTATGGAAGTGAAGCTATTGAAATTCTATTGCAAGTTATGGAAAACCAACGCGATGATCTAGTAGTAGTTTTCGCAGGTTATAAAGAAAAAATGGATGATTTTTATAAGTCAAATCCAGGCTTATCATCTCGTGTAGCTAACCATGTTGATTTTCCAGATTATACTGTAAGTGAATTAGTAGGTATTGCAAAGTTAATGCTACAAGAGCAACAATATCGTTTTACAACGGAAGCCGAAGAAGCGCTCTTTCAATATATAAAGAAAAGAATGGAACAACCGTTATTTGCAAATGCAAGAAGCATAAGAAATGCTATTGACAGAGCGAGAATGCGTCAAGCTAATCGAATTTTCGCTAGTGGTAGTAAAATTTTAACCAAAGCAGATCTAGTCACACTAGAAGCTGAAGATATTCTAAAAAGTCGTTTATTTACCCCTTAAACACCGCTAAATTTAAATAAAAAATATCAATATTTCTTTAATGAATAATTTTCCCATTATCTATTTAGTTATAATTGTTATTCTTTTTACGTTATTGGCGTATATTTTGACAGCACAAATTGTGTTTATTTATAAAGAAAATCAGCAAATTAACTTCTGGAGAGTTCAATCTCCTGCTGATTTATCCAGTAATGAAGAAATTTTTGCAATTAGTCAAATATGTTGGCGTCGACAAATATATTTGAATGCCTTAATTTATTCTAAGAATATTCTATCTAATAAGTTTCAATACGGTGAAAAACAAATTTCTAAAATTTTTTTTCAACTGGGTAAATTATATTCATCACTAAAATGTTATGATCAGACAATATTTAATTATAATTCTTCTCTAGAGATAGAACCTAATTCTGCACAAGTAATGCTAGAATTAGCTAGAACATTTCAGAGAGTGAAACAATATAGCTTAGCTCTCCAGACATATAACAAAATTATTAAACTATACCCTAATAATAGGTTAGCTGAGAAAGAAGTTAGCAGGCTTCCTTATGTAAAATAAGAAAGCCTGCTAACTTCTTTCTATTCGGGATGACAGGATTCGAACCTGCGACATCCTGCTCCCAAAGCAGGCGCGCTACCAAGCTGCGCTACATCCCGTCTATTGCATAGTATAAAAGACTTTATATAATTTGTCTATTGTGGATACCAAAACATACCTTTTATATCGCGAGGATCTGCAATGAATCCTAACTTATTGTAGAATTTAACGTTCTTAGTATCTGCAAAAAGAGTGACTGTATCTATTTCTAAGTAGCGCAGTTCTTGAATAATTTTCCTCATAAGTATGGTACCTAATCCTTGATTTTGATACTCAGGATGAATTACCATATCCCAAATAGTAGCGTTGAATGCGCTATCTGAGATTGCTCTAACAAAGCCAATTAACTTTTTATTCTGATTGTGTTCTAAGTATAGAGTTAAATTTAGAAAGCTGTTGTCTAGAGCACGTTTAACTTTTTGGGTAGGTCGTCTTACCCAGCCAACTAGACTACATAGATTTTCTAATTCATAAAGATTAATAGTATTACTAAGTCTAATAAAAAAGCTACACTCCCCATCAAGTAATAAAATTTTATAAGAATATATTGGCTGAGGATATTGTTTGTAGATTTTGATGATTGTAGATTGTTTAAAAAATTTGATCCAACTATTCATATCTAACTTAAAGATTATGTAAAAATACTAAAAAAGAAGTGGTTAAATTGCGGGATTTCAAAACGAAAAGAAGTATTTTTTTAATTGGGAGATATCTAAATAAAAGTAAAAAACCAAGATGTATACTCGTTACAAATAGCTAGTTTGCTGCTACACTTAAGTCCTGACAAATTCTTACTCTTGTAACGTATAATCTTGGTCCTTAATAATATACCATGAATTGTTTTGGAGTGTCAAGTTTATGAGTTTATATGCTCATAGTACAAATAATATAATCAAAATAAGGTTCAATAATTTTATTTTCTTGGCTGGTAAGATAATTCTTTGTTGCTTTTCTTAAGCATTCGATGCTATCTACCATTCCCACGATTGGTACTCCTAGAGAATTATACATTTCTTTCACTCCGACTAATCCTATTCTTTCTATGGGTTCTTTGTCACCGGCTATGATACCATAAGTAATTAATCGCAAATACCATCCATAATCTCTTAGACATAAGGATCTCTGTTTAGACCCGGAGGCATTTCCTCCAGGTGCAATGTAATTAGGATGAATTTGGAATAGTTGTTTAGTGGCGGTTCTAATAATGTCTCTTTCTTTACCTTTTATTTTATCGACAATCTGGATTCTTGCCAAACCAGTGCTAAGATAAATTTGAATATCCGTTAATTCATCAATAGTTGGATATCGTAACTGATCGTCTGCTTCTAATATAATTTGACTAACTAAGCTCATGATAGGTATTCTAAAAATAATAATTATATTATATAGTATAGCTTTTGAAGCTCAATCTGCAGACAAAAGGATCCATTGTAATAGTTTTAAAGAGATAAAGATTGTAGGTATACCTACAATCTTTATCTCTTCAGTCAGAATTAATGCTAGCCTTTTATTTATATAGGTAAAAATAATGCATCTGGGAAGAATCGATTGATTTCAATTAATAGTCCGGCAGTAAATACCATCAAAATAGTTGCAATTACAGGCACAGTAGATAAATATTTAGTTAGGTAGAAAGTATTGTTTCTCCTTATGAACTATACATGCTGATCTCCCAGCATATAGCTCAAACTCAGTATGAAAAATGATTTGAATTCACATATTGAATTTAACTGGCTCAGGCTACTACTCTTATCTTTTTAGTATCATAAACCTTGTCAGATATCCTTGCACTTAAAGTAAGTTATTTTCTTGACTAAGTGTCTACACGTTTTACAAATTTTAAATATTATAAAATAGAAAAAAGTATTACTCTGAAAATATTTGTTGTAAACAATATAATTCATTACAGATTATAGAAAAATTTCTTTATTAAGAATTTACAAAGCTAAAGAAATCCTTTTTATATATTATTTTTGACAAAAGAAGCTTTTTAATCTAATTATCATCAATTTAGTAACTTCGTGTCGCACGTAAAGTCATTATTCATATTAAATGAGTTTCCATTATTTTTATAATTTTATCGAGGAGATACGGTAATTTCGTCATCACTGGCTAATAATTTTCCAGTGCTTAGTTCTTGCCACGCAGCTAGTGGCCACAAAAAACCAGATAACATATATTTTAGAGCTAGAGGTACATCAATAATAATTTCTTTCTCGGCAGGTTTTTTACTCTTAGTTATAGCTTGCAAGTAACCTCTGCCGACCCAACCAATCCATCCAGTTATGTATAAAAAAAGCAGTCCAGGAAGGGTAAATTCTTTAGCATGGCTCCATCTGCCATCTGCAATTAAATGAGGTAAGCCATCTGTCCCACATAATAGTCCAGCCTCAGAATATTTATTGAAACGCTGTTTAGTTTTATCTATTTGTTGCGTTAAAGCTAGAGCTGGAGGTGTTCCAGCTTCATATTTACTTAAACGTCCTTCCAGTTTTTTAACACTAGAGTTTAACCGTTTAGTAAAAGCAACGGAATCCTTGCAAGGAGTTAAAAGAGATAAAGTGGCGTTGGCAAGACAAGGAAATCCTATCATTAGAGATAGCATTAATCCGAAAAATCCTAGAATTTTCTTCATAGGGTACTGATATAATTGTGTTTAAAGATATATTAAATTGAGCAGTGTATTGCGATTGATTAATCTTACTAGGGTATGATAGTTGAGAAATTAATTTTTAAGGGATCAAGTTTACATTTTTATAAAATTATTATTTATTCAAAAATTCGCACTTGTAAATTGAGAGATTTTAAAAAAGATTAATATAAAACAAAAAAAAATAGATGCAATAACAACGATTGCCGGTCCAGAAGGAATATTGAAAAAGTAACTGATATACATTCCCATAATACTTGAAGTAATTCCGAGAGTAGATGCTAAAGTCATTACATGATCCAAACGAGAGACTAACAGATATGCAGAAGCACTCGGTATAATTAAAAGTGCCAAGACTAATACTACGCCAACGGCTTTCATACTAGCAACAGTAGTTAGTGCGACTAGAGCCATTAAACAAAAATTTAACTCTTTTACAGGCAATCCTAGTGCCTCAGCACCGAGTGGATCAAAAGTATAAAACAGAAGTTCTTTGTATAAAAAAGTAATTATGATTAAAACCCCAGCACAGATTAATGATGTAGCAATTACATCTTCTAAGGTAACGCCTAGAATATTACCAAATAAGAAATGGTTAAGATCAATTTTATTCTCTTTCTGAATAATACTAATTAGAATAATACCTAAAGCAAAAAAACTAGCGAATACAATTCCAATAATAGTATCCTCCTTTAGAGGATATTCTTTATTTAACCAAGTAATTATTAATGTACTGAGTATAGCAGCTACCAAAGCCCCAAGTATAATAGGAATTTTATAGGCAAAAGCAAATGCTAAACCAGGCATCACAGAATGACTAATGGCATCACCTAGCAAAGCAAGTCTTTGTACCATTAAATAACTTCCTACAATTGAACAGATTAATCCCACTGCGATAGCTACGATTAAAGAACGTTGCATGAAAGCATATTGTAATGGCTCACTAAGGTAGGAATTTAAAATTAGAAGAGTTTTTTGTAAATATAGATTAAAATTCATGTCAAATGATTATCTTATAAATAAGGTGCAATGCTAATAAAATAGAAAAATTTATTTTTTTAAATTTTTCTCTCTTCTAAACCAATAACTGTGATCTTGGTCATAGATTGAGCGATGATAGAATAATGCGGAGTAAGTTTTTTGCTTTAAGCTTTCAAGATAAAGTAGCTTTAATAGAGCTTTCCCCTCAGTAATTCTCTTTCTATTTTTAATATATTTGATGCATTGTTTTTTCCAGCTACTTATAGTATTACGTTTATATTTCTTGATTTGCCATCGGTATAAGGTATTGTCTATAATTTGATCTATACTTCTAAAGTATTTATTCTGAGTACAAATCTCATGACAACAAGACCAAGATAACAGAATAGGATTAATTTTATATATAGCCTTTTCAAGGGTTAAATGTGTTAGTGCCCGAGTACGCCCAATAAAATCTTTTTTATATAAAACTTTTCTAATTTTATAAATTAATGCTTTTTGGCTATTTATGTCAGGCAATATATCGATAGAGTTAGCCTTAATTTTAAACAGAAAGCCTAAAAAACGAAACTCTGGTTTCAGATAGCTTAAATCTTGAGAAGGATTTAAAGCCAAGCTGGTAAAATTTCTTTCTAAAATTTGAAGCAACCATTTACTAACAATACTGCTATGGCATAATGCGCAAAAACAATCTCCAAAATTTATATAATAAATTGAGTTTGATAAATTGTTTTGAGGATTATCAATTTTTTGCAATAATCTATTTTCCATTAAGTGGTATGTCAAGCCATAAGTTAGAATGTTCAGTAACAATCCTTCTATGCTTACTTTACTCGTTTTAAGAGTTGTTAGGTATGTTAAATTGACCACTTCTATCTTCGCATATAAATATCTATTCAAGAAATTAGCTATATATTTACTATTATGTAATTTTTTAGCTAAAATTTTACTTTGTTTTTGGTCAAGCTTAAATTTTAAGTAACCAGATATAATATAATGAAATTTATTTTTCTGAATTTGTTTTAAAAGAGCTAAAATTGCATCTTTTTTTGAATAATAAGATCTGAACCCAAATATGCTAGGTTCTAGATATGCTTCCCATTGAGGTTCTAAAATTAAGTGAGTAATCCAAGCAATACTTTGAGTATATATATCATAAAACTCAGAATAAGATATATTGTTAAAATGAAGTCCTTTCCAATAAGGGTATAACTTAGAAGAATTGTCGGTTCTCAGTGATAAAGCGAGTTTAATCTTGTTCGTATTATTAATAGAATATTTTTTCTCTTCAGTAACTATTTTTATTGCAACAAATTTTACACTTACAGAAGCTAAGGTTATCTTTTGAAACCTACTCATTGAAATGATCTCGCCTCTTAAAGCAGTTTGATAAATCTGTTCTTGAAGTTTTTGAATAAGATGTTGCTTATTTTCCCATGGAATTTTATTCCAACCTACAATTAACCGTTTGTCAGTAATTTCATTGAAAAAATTTTTATACATGTAGATATAAAATATGATACACTCTTAGAATCTTGATATCTTTTGTGATGAAATACTTATTTTTTATAACTGAATTTTGTCAAAACTCTCTTCTAGTTTTATCTGAGATTCTTAAACTAAGAAGAGAGTTTTTTAGTAAAGATAAATTAACTTTATAAAGACGATCCTATACCAGAATAAGATCCATAAATAAATATACCTAGAACTGTTAATACTATTAGTCCGCCGACTACTGCTACTAACCAGAGAGGGATTCTACCTGTGCTTGCCATTTTATTGTATCTCCTTCCTTTTAAGGATAGGTATCCTAAAGAGTAAATATTAAAATTTAAAATGAAATAGTTTTTCTTGAAGTGATATTAATTAAGATTAAACTTATAAACTAATTCAATTAGATTGAGAAATTAGTTAAAGAAATAGCTAGAAAAAAGTACTGCTAAAACAAAGATTAGAAGTAATCCCCAAAATAATGATGTTCTATTTAATTCTACGGGCTGTTTATTAGGATTAGGACCACTCATATTCAAAACTCCTATCTTTGAATAAATTGCATAGATGTAATTGCACCTAAAAAAAATACGGTTGGCACTGCAAGGCCATGAATAGCTAACCATCTAAAAGTAAAGATGGGATAAGTAATTGGTTGATTTGTGTTATTTCGACTCATAGATGTTACTCCTATTCTCTTATAGTCCTTTAGTTAGATCTTCAAGTTCTTGTTTGGCACTAAATCGATCATTAACTAGAGGCACTTGTTGACGATCTTGTGTAAAATATTCATTTGGGCGAGGTGTCCCAAACACGTCATAAGCTAGTCCAGTACTGACAAATAACCAGCCTGCAACGAATAAAGATGGAATAGTGATACTATGAATTACCCAATAACGGATACTAGTAATAATATCTGAGAAAGGACGTTCTCCAGTTGAACCTCCGGACATAGGCGTACTCCTAATATAAAAAATATAAGATTAATTTATAGTATATACTGTATAGTGTATTATTGTAATTCATTTCAACACGTAAAGAGTTGAATTTTAATATTCTATAAATTTTCATCCATAATAACATATCGTGAGATATTTTATTTCGAGGAAACCTAGAAATTAAATTTATATATAATATATTATATAGCTATATTTGTTGTTTCACGTGATAATTTAACAAGTTACTTTATAAATTACACAACTTTAAATCAAACCAAAAGGTAGTCCCTACTTTAGGTTCACTCCTAAAATAAATTTTAGAAGAGTGTTTTTGTATCATGTCTCTTGCTATTGATAATCCTAATCCAATTTCTTTTAAAGAGTAAAATTCCTTTTGTGGATTAAAAACTGTATCTAAAACGAACCTTTCTCTTTTTGCATTTATACCCACACCGCTATCTGAAATTTCAGTTCGAATAAAACTTGTGATGCTTGTCTGATCAAAAAATTTTCTGTGACCTAGATTGGTGTGTTTATATGCAAAAATTCTAATTACGATATGTCCTGAATCTGAAGTAAATTTTATTGCATTGTCCAAAAGATTTGAAATTATTTGAAAAAGTAAGTCATGATTTCCTATAACTGAAGAAACTTCTTCTAACTCAAGTGATAAGCCAATATTTTTATCCTGAGCAGTAAATTGATAAGAGTTTATGAGTTGATAAGCAATAGAATGAATATTAACAGCTTCAAATTGATATTTATATTTTGAGCCGAGTTTAGCAATTTCCAAAGCTTTATTAACTAATCGAGTTAGTCGTAAAACTTCTTGGTTAGCAATATTTAAAAAATCTATTTTTTCTTGTTTAGGTAATTGATCATAATAATCAATTAAAGTTTCTAAGAAAGATTGAATATTAAATAAAGGGCTTCTAAGTTCATGAGAAATATTCTGAATAAATTGATTCTTCATAATGTCTAACCCAGTTTCTTTACTAATATCTTCTATGGTAACACTCACACCTGAAATACTTTGAGAGTGATCCACAAATGTTTTGATAAAAAAACGAAAAGTTGGTTTATTTTCTAAATCCGGAGTATTTTGAATTGAAACTTCGACTTCTCGAGTTAATGGTATAGAATAACTTAATATATCGGATAAGCTAGTAAATAATTTATCTTTAATAGAATTCGATAACATATTAAGTATTGATTCCCCTATGAAATTTGGGGTTTTCCAACCTAACATATCGATAGCATTCTTATTTGCAAACAAGATATTGAGGTCTAGATCTAGTAGGATAGCTCCATGTGCGATATTTTCAATAAGATTTCTAAGTCTCTGCTCCCATAGTTCACTTTTTGCCAGATTTTCGGTGTAATTGGATTCTATCATATTTTAATTATGTCCCTAATGGCTAACTATCAAATGATACAAATAGAATATATTTACTTAATTTGAGATGTGTAAAATTTTAAGTAGTAAATTCATTTGCAAAATATCGTGCTTAATTCATATATATATATTATAATATCCTGTAACAGATCCGTAACTCAGTTGGTAGAGTGGTTGCCTTACAAGCAATAGGTCATCGGTTCGAATCCGGTCGGGTCTAACTACTTCTCTATTAAAACTAACTTCTAATAAAGGGGCTCATCGTCTAAGGGATTAGGACAGGGACCTTCTAAGTCTCTAATGCAGGTTCGAATCCTGCTGAGCCTGTTTTTGTATATATTATATTGCGGACGGAGAGACTTGAACTCTCACGATACATATCACTAGAACCTAAATCTAACGTGTCTACCAATTCCACCACGTCCGCACTACTTAACTATTTTATTCTGATATTTAAATAATAGCAAAATATATCGATAAACGCAACTATAGTAAATCTTGCGTTTATACATTGGATCAGTTATACTATTTACAAATCCTCAGTAGCTCAGTGGTAGAGCTATCGGCTGTTAACCGATTGGTCGTAGGTTCAAATCCTATCTGGGGAGTAGTCTAAGACTTATCTTTAAGCATGTGTTTTTTCAATATGGGTATGTTATAATAATATAATTAATAAGACTAATAGTAACTCTTAAGAGTACTTATTGTCGTGATTAGTATTTTACATGAAGATAAAAATAAAAATTTTGTGGTAGATAAAATAAATAACCAAAATAAAAAAATTCCTCGCAATTCTCCTATAATTAATGATCGAATACACTTTCCAACAGTAAGGCTAATTAATTCAGATGGAGAGCAGCTCGGGATATTTAATATCTCTGAAGCAAAAAATTTAGCAAAAGAACAACAATTAGATCTAGTTTTGATTAGTGATAAATCAGATCCTCCTGTATGTAGAATAATTAACTATGGAAAGTATAAGTTTTCTCAAGAAAAAAAAGCAAAAGAGGCACGTAAAAAACAGCAAATTACTCATTTAAAAGAAGTCAAAATGCGTTATAACATAGAAGCACATGATTATAAAGTACGCTTAAATCAAGCCACTCGTTTCTTACAATCTGGTGATAAAGTAAAAGCTACCATAACTTTTAGAGGACGAGAAATTCAACACGCAGATTTAGCGTTAGATTTATTAAAAAAAATGGCTGCAGAGCTAGAGGAAATAGCTGACTTGCAACAATCTCCTTTGAAAGAAGGCCGAAATGTTCTTATGGTTTTATCCCCGAAGAGTAAATAATGTTAATTAAATCCTCCTGGATGTAAGAAATAAAATCTTTCCTCAGACGTAGTTATAAGAGGAGAGATTTTATTTCTTCATTTAGATATCAGAATAAACCTTACTCTCCTTGCACTTTAAGTAATAGGAAGCCTAAGGTTAACCCTACTAATGTCATACCAAAACAAATCTCTGCTGTGATAATAATTTCTTGTCCCATGCTTTTCTCCTTTTAAAATCCATTTCTTGCCCATACAGTAAGAGCAATTGAAAATGTGAATATAGCTAATAAAGCTGACCAGCCTAAACTTAAAATATCCATCTTGACAAAATTCCTTTTATAGTATCTATTATATTAATACATAGCTATTATTTTAGCTTAAAATAATGAAAATAACCTTTAATTCAAAAATAACTAAAATTTATCAAGATAATTCAAGGTTTGAGATTAAGCATGTTATAATACGATTACCCAATTAAATAGGAGGTTATTTTATAAGTGGCAAAAAGAACATTAGAAGGAACACGAAGAAAAAAAATTCGCACTTCAGGTTTTCGACAAAGAATGAAATCTGTTGCAGGTCGTCGAGTGATTAAATCTAGACGTAATAAAGGAAGAAAAGTACTTGCAGTTTCGTAAAAAATATAAAATTTATGAGATATATTGCACAAAGTTTACTTTCATATATATCATAATGTATATATATTTTTTTTTAAGGAATAGTATCAATATGACCGAGACTATCAATTTGCAAATGCCTTCTCCTACGTTTGGCGGTAGCACTGGAGGGTGGTTAAGATCAGCAGAACAAGAAGAAAAGTATGCCATTACTTGGACAAGTTCTAAAGAAATAATTTTTGAAATGCCTACAGGTGGTGCTGCATTAATGCGACAAGGAGAAAACTTATTATACTTGGCTAGAGTGCGATTTGTTCTTAAGTAAATTAATAGCTTAAGGTATTATATTTAGAGCACTTGATGCTCCAGATTCAAATAGAAATATTAGTAATCTGAATATTATATAACTGAGATTTAATCAAGGTGAGCCATTGTTTTTTATAGATAATCATGGCAAGTCCTTGTCTCTAAGGAAAGAGTAATATCAATAAGTCCCACATGAAGATTGATTATTTAAGTGAAGCTGGGGAAACCGGGGGAACCAGAGTAGAAGTAGTTTCTACACACTGCCTCTTGATAAGCTAATATGGTTAATATAAATGCTCAGGCATTTCTACAGATGGAAGTTGTCTCGCAAATGAATCTTCATAAAAAGTGTCTTAAAGGAATAGAATGATCTGCAGTCAATAACATTCTATTACTATCTTAATACTCGTATATATCTTCTAGCGTAATATGCTTTCCTGAGTAGATAGTAGGCAAATTGAAGAAACCTAAATTAGCAAACCAATTAAATCTTGGAACAAATAAAAACTCATAATAACTTACTTATAATAATGTCAAATAATATAAGAAAAAAATTCTAATCAAATTTTTATTAAGAATATGAGGGTAGGATGTAGTGTAATTGCTGTCAGTTTTATAGAGTATATGTTGCGGAGAAAATTTACCATGGTGGAAGTATCAGCTGGTGCTGACAAGGTCTGGAAAGATCTTCCTTGGAAAAAATTCCAAAAGATTCTTTTCAATTTACAAAGTAGGATATACAAAGCGAAACGAAGAGGTGACTACCCAGAGGTTATTAAGCTACAAAGACTCTTAATCACTAGTAAGTCTGCGCAATTTTTGTCAGTACGCCAACTGAGCTCGCTCAGTTGGCGTAATACCATTGTTCACAAAAGTAAATTTATTCCATTGTCTATTAAGAATAGATTTAAACTAGTTCAAGAGTTGAGTCTCATTAAAAACTGGAGCAACAATAAGTTACTGAAAATATATGCTTCAGAGTTTAATAACGAAGCACATTATATAACTATAAAAAAACTTTCGTTGCAATGTTTAGTAAAATACACGGTAGAATCTTTTTTGGATACTCATTTTTTAGCTAATTGGACAAATTCTAGATTTAAAAATATTGAGTGGGATACTCAAAGAGTTATATTAGATCAATTGAAAACGTATAAGCCGACTAAAGTTTTAAAACTAAATCTGGATTTTGAAGAATACCTAAGGCAAATAGATTATCATAAACTGATGTCCCAATTAATTTTACCTCGTTTTATAAAATTCGCAATGTTAAAGGTTTTAAAATCCAAGAAAACAATATTGTTGAAAAAATACCCCTGGGGAAAAGATTTATCCTGTACTTTATTTAATCTTTTTCTAGAACAAGTCCGAAGAGTAGGAGAAAGTATCCATTACAAGAATAGTGTAATTTTTCTTTTAAAAGCTACTGATGAAGTAGATGAATTATTTAAAAAAATTCAATATTTTTTAGACCAGATGGGACTCGACAATGAAGTTTTCAATACCGAAAGGGTACAAGTCGCCAAGGGTTTTGACTTCCTAAATTGGCATTTTAAAGTGAAAAAAAATCACACGATTATTTCAATACCTAATCGAAATAACCGTATTCACATAAAAAGAATAATAAAGGAAACCCTTCGAGATACAAGATTCCCTATAGAAAAAAGATTGGAAAACGTGAAAATTCAATACAAGTGTTGGTATAATTATCATCAGTTTTGTAGGATGTATTTTATTAAATCTTTTTTATGGGGACTTAGAAAAAGTTCTTTTAAATATCTTAGAAAAGTTACCTGCATGAATCTGAAAGAATCTACTAGATATATCTGTCGTATTTTCAACAGTCAAAATGAATAATTATATTAAATCAAATATAGTTCAAAAGATTTTTAAAAATAGAAATTTATCTAAACTAAAAGAATCTCCTTCTTATTTAAAAATATTCCATAAGAAAGGTCTATCAAGAATAGAATCTTTGACGAATACTTATTAATCTCAAGCTATATCTAGCTTGATTCGCAAGGGCTGTAAAGCCTACATAAAACAAGGAGCCGTGTGCGATGAAAGTCGCATGCACGGTTTTGCAGAGGAGACTTTATCTGAGTATAAGTCGACCTTAACAAAGAACAATGTTTAGCTTTAAGTAGCCAGCTAAAAAAAAGCTTTAAAATTTCAGATTACAAAATTTATAGAATTTTTCCCAGTGGAGAAGTTCAATATTTACATCCTAAAGATGGAGTTTTTCCTGAAAAAGTAAACGAAGGACGTTCCGGAGTAGGGACTATTAGTCACTCAATTGGAAAAAATCTAAACCCAGTTGATGTAAAATTTACTGATAAAAGTGTATATGATTAATTGAATGAATTTGTTATAATCGTAGTACATAAAATTACTCTCTTAGATTAATACTTAGCTAGGAGAGTAATTTTTTTTAGTTTCAGCATTTTTGTAAAATTACCCGTATCGCGATTAAAATTGCAAATAAAGTACCTATCAAGAACCTAACTTTACATTAATTAATATACTAATAGAATTTAGTATGTCAAAATCTTTTTTTGAAAGAGAATTACTTTTACTCTTAAGATCTTATTGTTCTATAATTTACATTCACTCTTATGAAGAAGATCGTTTAGAAAGTTCTTTGAAAGAAATGGTAAAATATAGACTTAACTACTCATTCTATTCCTGGGATTTTATCCAAGGATATATTGGAAACCCGAGTGATTCTGGCTTTGCCGCGAGTAATCCACTACAAGCACTTGATATAATAGATCAATTGATGAAAGATAGTTCTGCTATTATTGTTCTTAAAGATTTTTACTTATTTTTAAAAGATTTAGGGGTTCAACGTAAATTGCGGAACTTATCTCAACAATTAAAAAAGCAGCCTAAAGCTTTTATAATTACAGCTACTGAAGTGAATATACCTTTATCTTTGCAAGAAATTATTACTGTAATAGATTTTCCACTTCCTGGAGAACCAGAAATTAAGCACGAGTTAAATCAATTATTTGATATTACACAAACTATAGTCAATCCTTTGCTAAGAAATAAACTAACTAGAGCATGTCAAGGACTATCTATTGATCGTATCCGAAAAGTCTTCTCACAAATATTTGTACAATATGGAATAATCGAAGATAAAGCATTAGAATTTATTCTAACTGAGAAAAAAAAAATTATTAGTCAAACTGAAATATTAGAATTTTATCCAAATAAAGAAACCATAAATGATATTGGAGGTTTATCTAATTTAAAAGACTGGCTAATAAGAAGGTCCAACGCATTTTCAGATAAAGCTAAAAGATATGGTTTGCCTTCTCCCAAAGGATTGCTATTAGTTGGAGTACAAGGGACTGGAAAATCATTAACTGCAAAAGTTATTGCCAGTGAGTGGGAATTGCCTTTAATGAGATTAGATATAGGTAAAATCTTTGGAGGTATTGTAGGAGAATCAGAATCTCGAATGCGTCAAATGATTCAAGTCTCCGAGGCAATGTCTCCTTGTGTTTTATGGATAGATGAAATAGATAAAGCTTTCTCAGGAATAGAAGGTAAAGGTGATAGTGGAACAACAAGTAGAGTTCTGGCTACTTTTATTACCTGGTTATCAGAAAAAAAATCTCAAGTTTTTGTTGTAGCTACAGCAAATAGTATTAATTTTTTGCCAATTGAAATATTAAGAAAAGGTAGATTAGATGAAATTTTTTTTCTAGGGTTACCAAATATTCCAGAAAGAGAATTAATTTTCCAAGTGCATTTAGAGAAAATGAGACCTAAAAGTTGGTTTAAATATAATATTACTATTCTAAGTAATCTCACGAATAATTTTTCAGGAGCTGAGATAGAGCAGGTTATTATTGAAGCAATGCACTTAGGTTTTAGTCAAAATAGAGATTTTACTACTCAAGATATTGTTGAGGCTATTTATTCATTTGTACCTTTAGCAGATACATGCAAAGAACAGATACAGACCTTACAAGAATTAGTTTTATCAGGTAGAATACGAAATGCTTCGCATGATCTTTAGCTTTAAAAAGAAGTATCTACTTCCAAGTCAATCAATTCCATTTAAATTTTTTATAATATTGCAAAAAATTAGATTATAGTGATAATAATAGAAATTTCTTATCTCAACTCTAACTTGATATTATGCCTATTTTCCTACATTGGTGATATAAACAGCTTAATTTATTTTTTATAATGGTAAATATCCGAGATCATATCATTATTAGCATAATTTGTTTACAATTTTGCCATAAAACAAATTCTAATTTTACCCAAATTGTTATGTCACATTTAAGCAAAATCAAAACTCAACTTAATGATCTAAGTATTCTAAAAAAAGCTTTAACTGATTTACATCTTGAATGGAAAACAGATTCAAATCTGTTACGTAGTTTTCAAGAACAAACACATTGGGTAGATTTAGTTATTGAGCAAGAAAACATGGTGGATATTGGCTTTGCCTGGAATGGGAAAGGTGCGACACGTTAAAGAAGTTAGTTTTAAAGCAACTTTTAAAAATGATATTTAAAATCATTAAGGAAATAAAAAAAAGTTTTTGTCATATGTAAATCAAACTTTATTTAAATAAAGCTGCAAAAAACAAAGTGGAATATAAGTAGAAAACAAATAATTGAAAAACAAGTTTTGAGAATTGAAGTGACTATTTTTTCTTTCTAAGATAGAAACTAATTAATTTACTCTTATTCATAAATTAACTTTAAGTTCGAATTTTTTTTATATTTTAACGTGATACTCTACTAAAAAAAAAGTAGACAAGGAATTAAATCTAGATACTATTACATTAGGTTTAAAGAATTATTGTGTAAACATATAATTTTAGAGCCGTATGATGGGAAACTATCATGTACGGTTCGTAAGTAAGAGAAAAATTTTATCAATACTGACAGTATGAACTTGTAGCAGATTTACAGTTTTGGCAACAACCATGGTCAATTGAAGCCCTTTTAAATCGTTTAAGTCAACGTTATGCTTACCATTCTATTCTAAAAGAAACTTACAAACAAAATTTTAAAATTTGTCAAGAAGAAAATGCTTTGGATGGTTCGATTTCTTTAGTAGTGCAAAGATGGGCGATTTAAATTTTTTACATAAAGTTTTTTAATTCATAAATTAAAGAACTTTATGTAACCTAATTAGTAATTAGAAAGCCATTACGACTACTAGATAACCAGGGTTTCATAATTATTACGAAATTTCTAACGGAATATTTAGCTGATTAGATAAAAAATCCTTGATTTCTTGAGTAGAAGAATCAACTTCTTCTACAGTAAGTGTTCTTTCTTGTGATCTAAAAAATAACCGGAATGAAAGTCGTCGTTGATTTTTAAAATTAATATCACGATAATCATCGAAAAGTTGTGCTGACTGGAATAAGTTATTATCTACTTGATTAATAGTCTTGTTAATATTTTCGATAGTGATGCTTATAGGAACTAGCATGTTAATATCTCGAGACACTGTAGGATACAAAGAGTATGGCTTAAGAGTATGATGATAATATTTTTGGCTTATGCCTAATTTAATAATAAACTCTAGGTTAATCTCGAAGAGATATAAATTAGATGCTAAATTACTTTTCTTTGTTATTCTAGGAGTTAATTGTCCAAAAATGCCAATCTCAGAATGATTACTTTGAAGTATTGCCCAACGAAATTTATGAAATAAGGATGCCTGAGAATATCTACTACTCTCAGATTGAGTCCATCTAATTTGGATATTTAATAATTGAAAAAAGTTTTCAATTATTCCCTTCGCTTCAAACCAATTGAGTGGTTGTGCTTTTTTTGACCAACTTGATCGAACTAAATGTCCACCTAAAATTCCACCTAAAAATTCCTCTTCTAGAACAGTTTCTTTTTGTGATGAAAATACTCTTCCTATCTCGAATCCATTAAAACTATTATTTCCTTGTGCACAATTATATAAAAAAGTATCAATCAGTTCAGGCAAGATTGAATTTCTTAGGTACTCTTGTTCAATCGTTAAAGGATTTTTAATTCTGATAATATTTAATGAGTTAGTATTTTTGATTAAATTTTGAAAAGAATAATGTACGAGTTCAGAAAAACCTTTGGAAATAAAAAAATTTCTAACTTGTTTAATCACTTGACTTCGTACCGAAAAAAGGGAAATATCTTGTAAAGTAGGTAAAATATGTGGAAACTTATTAAAGCCATATATCCGTCCAATTTCTTCAATAATATCAATTTCTCTTTCAATATCATTTGCACGATGGTTAGGAATAGTTATCAACCAACCATCAATTTCTTTTTTACAAATAAATCCTAATCTTTGCAAAATTTCTTCAACTTGACTATAGGCGAATACTGCATTACCTAAAATATATTCTATATTTTTAAAGTATATTTTAATGTTACGTTTTTCAACTATTAGTGCATCCATATAGTTCGCAGAAACTACATGGCCACCAGTTAGCATTGTAATTAAATCTAGTGCCCTACCATATGCAGGATTGAGCAACTCAGGATTAATACTTCTTTCAAACCTTAGAGATGCTTCAGTTCTTATATTTAGCTGAAGACAAGATTGGCGAATCCTTGTAGGTAAAAAGATTGCTGTTTCTAAAATTATAGATGAAGTAGAATCAACAATATCACTGCTTTGACTGCTAACAATACCAGATATACTTATATCAGAACCATTTAATTTACTTACTAAGTTCTCCTGATTAAGATATACTTCTTCTGAGTTACGGGTTAAAAATTTTGACCTAGTTTTGGCTTGACCAACTTCAAAAGTGAGCAAACTTTTTGTTTCTGGTAATATCTTTTCTAAATCAAAAATTTCAAGAGGTTGCCCATATTCAATTAGAATATAATTCAAAATATCACTTATGTTATTTTGGGGAGATATTCCAATACTCTTAAGAAATTTTTGCAGCCATTCAGGAGATGTTTGAATTTTTATTTTATCAATAACTGTTATAGAATAGAACAGACAATCTTTTAAGTTCTTAAGTTGAATAAGATCTTCTTTCTTTTTAAAAAATGCATGTTTATTAAATTCTAAAGAATAATTTAAATTAAAGAATGCTGCTATTTCACGAGCCAAACCTCTTACAGATAGAGTATCGCCTCGATTAGCTGGAGTAGCCACATCTAAAATAATATCTTGTTTATTATCTGGGGTATCCAAATATTCAATACTATCAACTTCGAAACCAGCTAAGGTTAGTTTGTTAGCTAAATCATGAGTCTCTATTTGTGAGGTATCTATAATTGTGCTTAACCAATTAAAGGAAATCTTCATATTAGATTATACTGTTTTTCTACTTTAGTTAATACAAGTTAAATTTTTTCAGTGCAAAATGAATAGTATTATCGATATACGGATAGTTTAATTAATATTAATACTAGAATATTAATTGTTTTTAACTCAAAAATTTAGACCAGGCAAAATTTCTATTAGTTTTAACTTGATCTGCTTATAATACATTGATTATAATAGTGAAAGTAGTTAAAATTATAAATTCTAGGGTATCTTTATTAGTTTTTAATCTTATGGGTTGAATACTTTAAGAATAAGTTTTTGAGTTCAACTTTATAAATTTCTCAATAAGCCTTGACAATTATAAAGTATATACTTAAGATTAAAATAACGAATAAAATCTTTTTAGCTAAGTATAAGAAGTATAGGTAACACTTAAAAGACACATCTTCTAACTGATTAAATTATCAATATTTTATCAAAAAAATTTATGGCTAAAAAAATAGTTGCTATTGTTAAACTAGCCCTTACGGCAGGTAAGGCTACTCCAGCTCCACCAGTAGGGCCTGCGTTAGGTCAACATGGCGTAAACATTGTTATGTTCTGTAAAGATTATAATGCACGCACCGCTGACAAAGTGGGACTAGTTATCCCGGCTGAAATTTCTATTTATGAAGATAGAAGTTTTACTTTTATGTTAAAAACTCCTCCGGCATCAGTTCTGCTATCTAAAGCAGCTGGTATTCCCAAAGGGTCAGGCAAGCCGAATCAAGACAAAGTGGGCTCAGTAACCCGAGAGCAAGTAGAAGAAATTGCTAGAACAAAATTACCTGATTTAAATACCTCAGATTTACAAAGCGCTTCCAAAATTATAGAAGGAACTGCTCGCAATATGGGGATACTAATAAAATAATATAAGAGTATTTCATACCTAAATTAGAAAAATGTAATATGGTAAAATCATCAAAAAGGTTTCAATCCCTTCAATCCCAAGTTACTCAAAAACCATATAGACCCATGCCAGCGATTAAAATGTTAAAACAAACAGCTACTGCCAACTTTATTGAAACTGCGGAAGTGCATATTAATTTGGGTATAGATCCCAAATATACAGACCAACAACTACGTGCGACAGTTATTCTACCTAAAGGAACTGGAAAAATAATATGTGTAGCAGTTATTACGAAAGGAGAAAAATTAAAAGAAGCGAAAGAAGCAGGAGCCAATTTAGTAGGTTCTGAAGATCTAATTGATGAGATTACAAAAGGACGGCTAGACTTTGATAAACTAATCGCTACCCCTGATATGATGCCTTTAATAGCTAAATTAGGAAGAGTCTTAGGTCCTCGAGGTTTAATGCCATCACCTAAAGCGGGGACTGTAACTACTGCCGTTAGCCAAGCTATTCAAGAATTCAAAGGAGGTAAAGTTGAGTATAGAGTAGACAAGACTGGAGTACTGCATATACCTTTTGGTAAAATGAATTTTAGTGAACAAGACTTACTAGATAATTTAGAAGCAGTACAAGAATCAGTAGATAAAAATAGACCTATAGGTGCAAAGGGAAAATATTGGAAAGGTATTTATATCTCATCTACCATGGGACCATCTATTCCATTAGATATCTCTAGTTTAAGAGAAAAGGTCTTTATATAAGTTAAGTTAAAACGAGTATATATAAAATTGCTTATTTTTTTTTATAGTTGTTATATAATTTTTTTATGGTTAGTAAAATAGATAATATTCTGGAAGAACTGAAAACTTTAACTTTATTGGAAGCAGCTGAATTAGTTAAGCAAATAGAAGAAACTTTTGGTGTAGATGCTTCTGCACCTGCGGGTGGAGGGATGATGATGGTAAATCCTGCATCATCGCAGGTTCAAGAAGAAGTTGAAGAAAAGACTGAGTTTGATGTAGTTTTGCAAGAAGTGCCAGCGGCTAAAAAAATTGCTATTTTAAAGGTTGTACGCTCTATCACGGGTTTAGGTCTGAAAGAGGCTAAAGATTTAGTTGAGGCTGCTCCTAAAACTATAAAAGAAGGTGTCTCTAGAGAAGATGCAGAAGATACTAAAAAGAAACTCGAAGATGCCGGTGCTGTTATTAATGTTAAATAAGTTAAAAAGTAAAAAGATAGAGAAAGCTTTCTCTATCTTTTTACTTTTTAACTTAAAATAATCCTAAAGTAATTGCTTCAGAGATAGGTTTTGTAGCGCCAATTCCTAACCAAATAGCAACAACAGTCCCGAATAAAAAAACTGAAGAAGCTACAGGGCGACGAAAAGGATTCTGAAATTTATTTACATTTTCAATAAAGGGAACTGCAACTAGTCCTACTGGAACTGCAGCCATAGACAAGAGACCAATTAATTTATTAGGAATTACACGTAATAAGTTAAAGGTAGGAAACAAATACCACTCTGGTAAAATTTCTAACGGAGTAGCAAAAGGATCAGATTTTTCTCCTAATGCAGAAGGTTCTAAAATTGCTAGACCTACAATACATGCAATAGTTCCTAATATTACAATTGGATAAGATGAGTACAATAACTCTCTTTCGAACCGAGCAAGCATTTTTCAACGCACTTCTAGATAAAAAGATTTTTCGGCTCTCCAGTAAAAATTTTACCTGCTTTTTCTTGAGCTCATTTAGCTTTAATCTGTTCTTAATCAAAGCTAGAATCCTAGGTAAACTTACTCATCAAGTTTTATTTTAGGTATTCTTAGAATATAATTTATGCTTATAGTACGTATCATATACTTTCCCTATATAACCGTTTTTTATTATTTCAAAGAATTAGAAATTATTAATTGCTTACCATGATTAAACCATGCATTTAATGAAAAGCTTATTATATCATTATAATAGCAAATGAGTTATATCTTCACTAGTCGCACGAAAGTATAAAGTAAATCATTTGGCCATGCTGGATAAAGTCGATATTATTATGTCTCACAAACGATTTTATCGACAAGAAAATATCTCTTTCCGAACTATACGTGAAACTTTCACCTCATATAGCTCTCTTAATAGATACATAAATGTTAGCTATTTTACCTACATTCATTTAGGTTTCTTCTGACGAATAATTTTTTTTATAATCAGGTTTCTTGCTTTGCAAATTATTTTTTCAATATATTTTGGGAATTATTTAGGTTTTAATTCGAATTGTTTTTGATCTTTGGGTAGTAATATAAAATAGTTAAATTTTAATGATGAACCTATCAAAATTTAATTAGTGTAATTTCTCAATCTTTCCATGATATATTGGAGATTTTATGTTAATGACATGCTGTTATTTTGTGTTCTGCACCACAATTGAAATCATTAACGGCAAAATAATGAACTAGCAAGTCGCACTTCACCATAGTAATTGTGTCCCATGCCTTTCGCAAGTTTTGCTCTTAATTTAGGATCAGTTAGATCTGGTTTTTTCATTACAGACATTGGATGAACTCCTTGTTATTTTAATGATCTAATAAAAATACAAAATTAATAAGTACTCAGACCATTACAAAATACTACTATAGCTTATAGTGGTCCTGAAATTCCTTGTTTACGAATCATTAAGAAGTGAGCAAGCATAACTACAGTTGTAACTGCTGGAAGTACAAAAGTGTGTAAGCTATAAAAGCGAGTTAATGTATTTTGTCCTACACTCATATCACCACGCAATGCTTCTACTAAGTTAGTACCAACAACTGGATTAAAGTCAACCATTTCTTAGGTTTCTTTTCAAACCGTCCAAATGCCTTTAAACATAGATAAGCGGCTTTTTGTATATATCTAGAATATATCATTAGAATTTTACTTATTACTTGACAAGCAGTATTCCTCTTGCAACTAAGATAGTTGATCTCCCGGGTTAATTAATATAGTTGTTTGATCTTAGGCAATATTTTAGACAATGATACATAACAAGGCAACCCCTCTTGTAAGTATGAATCTTTATATTTAAATATTTTTAATTTCAAATGTATTTTGCCATAACCAATAAATTAGTTGGCTAGTTTTTTTATAAAAAGCATCTTATTTCCATATATTAACTCTCTCTGGTCACACGATTGCATCGGGAACACCCGTTACAATTTTTACTGCCCAGAAGCCTACTTGATCCCAGGGAAGTGAGTAACCTGTAACTCCAAAAGAAACAGTATTAAGATAGGATAAAGTTAATTTCCCCCTCTGAACACTATACGTGAAACTTTCATTTCATATAGCGTTAAGCTATTTTATGAAGGTTAAAAATAGCTTAAGCTTAAATAGCCTTTTAAGCTTATCTTTCTTTACTAAACTAAATTAATGTAGTAAATTTTTACGTTCCCTAAAATTTCTTTTTTTTAGAGTCCATTAGGTATCTACTATAAGATGGATACGGTCAGTTATTAGAATTGTATAGTACTAAATATCATCTAAATATTACACCCTTTAATCATAAATTCAATTGTATTTTTACCTTAGGATCTAATAAATGATAACTGTAATACTATAGTTGTTAGAACGAGCTAATATATTTTATTGCCAATATATCCGTTATATCTTAAATAAATTTTAAAGTTAAACTAACAGAATTTAGTTTTTTTTAAGTTCTTGTCTTAAAAACGTGCCGCACTAGTACTGCGAGTAAGACTCCGGTTACCCAAGTAAGCTCTCTAGGTCTTTTAAATCCACCAGTTAAGTAAACGCGAAAAGTATGAAGAATCATCGTAAGTAGTTATAGTAGATATTTATACTATCTGTTAGGGTAGATTTATAGGTCACTAAAAAATCTCCCATTCAAAACCGTGCGTGCAATTTTCACTGCACACGGCTCCTTGTTTCAATTACATAATTTTTTCTTTAGGAAAATTTTTAATGAAACTATCAGCAATTACACCCTATCCTAGCCTTGTAAAACTAATAATTTTTATTTAATTTTAAGAATTATTAATTTTTACAAGTTTTTCTTCGTTCCAAAATTTGGCTATTAATTAGGGGTAGGTTTTCTCAATTTCCTGATCACGACTTAAGAGAATATCTTACGACTAGAAATAGATATAAGTACTTAGTGATTACATAAATTCTATTTTCGATAAAATAATTATGTTCAGGTATTTTTTTGAGAATTCTCTGAGAGATGAACAGTTAACCGTACCTAAAATTCATGCGGCAGTGTGCTAATATCGATTTGGCTCTGATTCCGCTGAGTTTCCCAGCTTCGTATTAGTCTACGTGGGCCCAATTATATTCTTATTTTTCTCTTGGAATTATTTTTTTAATTTAAGCCAAATTTTAGTTATCCTACAAATAAATTTATATGATTCTTAGCATTTTAAGCTCTAGAGAATTATTAAATAATTTGTGGGATTCTAAATTATATTTACCTTCTAAAGATAAAATTTCTGTAGAAACGAATCGCACCTAATCTAAAACCGTACATGATAGTTTACTATCATACGGCTACCCGACAAAAGCTTCGCTTGGTATCGTAATTTAATTTAGCTCAAGTTTTTGCTTTTTAAATTATCCTTTCTAAAATTTTTTAGTTATTTCGTTGCTAAATACTAGTTATCTGATCTTTTAGGGTCTACTTTTCCACCATTGTTCTGATGTATTACTTAATTTGTGATAGAACAAATCGAGTAAGCTAATAACAAGAATAAGAATATTACGTCTGCTAGGAATAATTGTTCAGAAGTAGTTAGTTACTCTATCCATGTGATCAGTTCAGTATATTTTTCTCTTGCTTTCATAGATTTTAATAATGAGTATATCTATGAGAGAATATTCTTCTCTCTAGTGAAATGAATATAATTTATACTTTTTCTAGATTTAACCTTCAGATATTATTTTTATCTGCTAATTTTTATATTAGTCGAATCGCACCCATCATGCTGGCAGACCATCTATGAATAGAACGGATTAATTTAGATAGGTACGTGATTTGCACTTTGCCCTCAATACACACCGTACATGAAACTTTCATTTCATACGGCGTTCTATCTCAAATTTTAACAATATTTGAGACTTAAGACTTTATCTAAATACGATTATATGCCTTATCTTTCGTAATATTTAGGAGAATTATTAGTTTTTGAGTTACCTATCCATGAAAAAATTTACCTAAGGCTCATATTTAATAAAGTTAATAGATTTTATGTAAATTTTCATTGATGGCATACTACTCATTTCAATTTTATAAAACAACTTTACTTTTAAATATGTTCGTTATACTAGCCAAGTAAATTTTTTTGAGTATTCTTTCTTCTCATCGAGCTCTGAATTCGTTTGATCTTATTACAACCGAACCATCGATATATGTTCAGACATATAGTTAGAGGTGTATATTCAACATCATTAATAGGCTTAAAAACTCTAAAAAGTTTGTAGGGTAAATTGTGGTTACCTTAGAACACATCGCACGCCATCCAAAATTAACGTCTGTCATTATGTATTCAACAGAAGAGAACGCTTCAGTAACAGTAGGGCGATAATAAAATGTCATTGCAAACCCAGATGCTATTTGCATAATAAAACAAGTTAATACGATACCTCCGAAGCAATAAAAAATATTAACATGTGGCGGCACATATTTACTTGAAAAATCATCTGCTATTGCCTGTATTTCTAAACGTTCTTCAAACCAGTCGTAAACTTTACCCATAAATAAATTTTATAAAATTAAAATTTTTACAACTAAGCTACATTATTTTTTCTATTTAGTTTATAAATGCAAGTTTATCCTTAAATTAAATTATAGCATGCAAAAGAAAAGAATATTAGTAAGATTACTTTATCTTGGAGTTTTGATAGCTTTATTTTCTAGGATGAGTGTGCTAATATAATAAATATCAAAGGTAAGGGTAAATTTACTAATTAGCATAGTATGTTTGAAAGATTTACAGAAAAAGCCATTAAGGTAATAATGCTAGCTCAAGAAGAAGCTAGAAGATTAGGACATAACTTTGTAGGTACGGAACAAATCCTACTCGGTTTACTTTGCGAAGGTACTGGCATAGCAGCAAGAGTTTTAAAATCCATGTCAGTAACTTTAAAAGATGCAAGAGCAGAGGTTGAAAAAATCATTGGTAGAGGATCTGGGTTTGTAGCTGTAGAAATACCATTTACACCGAGGGCGAAGAGAGTCTTAGAAATGGCCCTAGACGAAGCCAGACACCTAGGGCACGGATATATTGGTACCGAACATCTCTTAATTGGTTTAATAAAAGAAGGTGAAGGAGTAGCAGTAAGAGTCTTAGAAAATTTGGGTGTTGAGTTACTGAATGTAAGAATAGAAATCTTAGAAGCATTAGGTGTAAACAACTCACGTACTAATTTAGATCGCAATAACCTAGATACTGAATATAATTTCAATGTAGGGGAACCCTATAATGATGTTTATGAAGACGAATATGGAGATAATTATCAATATGATAGTAATAACAGCAACTATGGACAGTCAGGTAGTCGTATCGCCACATTAGAAGAGTTTGGTTCAAATCTTACTCAGATGGCAATTGAAGGTTTTTTGGATCCAGTTGTCGGTCGAAAAAAAGAAATTGAGAGAGTTATTCAAATATTAGGTCGTAGAACAAAGAATAATCCGGTTCTAATTGGTGAACCAGGTGTTGGTAAGACAGCTATTGCAGAGGGACTAGCACAACGGATTGGGCAACGTGATATACCTCCTACTTTAGAAGATAAATTAGTTATCAACTTAGATGTAGGGTTGTTAGTTGCAGGTACAAAATACCGAGGAGAGTTTGAAGAAAGACTAAAAAGAATCATGGATGAAATTAGAGAATCCAATGATATAGTATTAGTTATAGATGAAGTACATACTTTAATAGGCGCCGGAGCTGCCGAAGGAGCAATAGATGCTGCCAATTTACTCAAACCAGCTCTTGCTCGAGGCGAACTCCAATGCATTGGAGCAACTACGATAGAAGAATATAAAAAGTATATAGAAAAAGATCCAGCTTTAGAGCGTAGATTTCAACCAGTAATGGTCAATGAACCTTCTGTAGAGGAAACTATCGAAATTTTATATGGTTTGAGAATGAAATATGAATCCCACCACCAGTTAGAAATTTCAGATGAAGCTTTAGCTGCTGCTGCTAAATATGCCGATCAATATATTTCGGAACGTTTTCTACCTGATAAAGCAATAGATCTCGTGGATGAAGCAGGATCAAGAGTTCGTTTATTAAATTCTCAATTGCCTCCAGCAGCTCGTGAATTAGATAAAGAGTTGCAAACAGTGTTCAAGTTAAAAGAAGAAGCACTGCGGAAACAAAATTATGAAAAAGCTGAGAAAGCAAGATCTCGAGAAAAAGAAATTAAAGCTCAAATAGCAGCTATTGTTCAAAGCAAAAAAAATGAACCATTTGTGGAAGTTGAAGATCCTATCGTAACGGAAGAAGATATTGCTCAGATTGTAGCTTCTTGGACTGGAATTCCTGTTACAAAATTAACCAAAAGTGAATCTGAGAAATTAATGCATATGGAGGACACTCTACATGGCAGAATTATTGGACAACATGAAGCTGTAGTAGCTGTTTCAAGAGCAATTCGTAGAGCCAGAGTGGGGTTAAAAAACCCTGGCCGACCAATTGCAAGTTTTATATTTTCAGGTCCAACTGGAGTCGGGAAAACAGAATTAACCAAAGCGTTAGCCTCTTATTTTTTTGGTTCAGAACAGTCTATGATTCGCCTAGATATGTCAGAGTACATGGAGCGCCACACAGTATCTAAAATCATAGGTTCTCCTCCAGGATATGTAGGGTATAGCGAAGGTGGTTATTTAACGGAAGCAGTTAGAAAAAAACCTTATACCGTGATTCTATTTGATGAGATAGAAAAAGCTCATCCAGACATATTCAATTTACTTTTACAGATCTTAGAAGATGGTCGATTAACTGATGCAAAAGGTAAAACAGTAGACTTTAAAAATACGCTACTTATAATGACATCGAATATTGGTTCTCAGGTCATAGACAAAGGTGCGGGTGGTTTAGGTTTTGACTTAGCAGAGCAACAAACTGAATCCCAGTATACTAAAATCCGAACTCTAGTAAATGAAGAACTGAAACAATATTTTCGTCCTGAATTTTTAAATCGTATTGATGAAATTATAGTATTTCGTCAACTTACAAAAGATGAAGTTAAGCAAATTGCAGATTTGATGTTAGCTGAAGTATTTAAAAGAATCAAGGAACGTGACATTCAATTAGAAGTTACGGAAAGATTCAAAAACCATTTAGTTGACACAGGATATAATCCCAGTTACGGAGCACGTCCACTAAGAAGAGCAGTTATGCGACTTTTAGAAGATAATCTAGCAGAAGAAGTATTATCAGGACGTATCCAATCAGGTTATACGGTTGTTGCAGATATTGATGAAGATGGTAAAGTAAAAATTTTGCAAGGGGAAAAACTTGAAATAATTAATGAATAAGACATAATTTAAAGTTTACTTGATAACTTTCTTACTAGAGTTATCAAGTAAACTTTAAATTATGTCTTATCTAAAGCCTACTGCAGCTTGCCAAACAAATGCCATTAACAAAAATAGAACTGGAATAACAGGTAAAATATCAACTAATGGTCTGAATACGGCATAAGTTTCAGGTAACTTAGCAAGAAGTAATAATATTTCCATTGAATTCTCTCCTTTTATTAATTCTTAAGATTTTAAATTTTCTATCTTGTAACAGATATAACTAATTATTTTATGAATATAGTAATATATTATACTAGTTAATATGCTAAATAATGTTTAGCTTTCACTCATTTTAAACGATATTGCCTACAGAAATATTTCAACTTTATATAATGTATAATATTCTTTGAAATGATATTTGTAGAATTTTCTAGTTTATCTAATCTGTAATAAAGTACTAATTTTAGAATTTTCTTAGATTAGTATTATATAAAATAAACTTAGATAAATTATTCAGATAATTGCAAAAAGAATTATACCAAACTTGAATATAGCAGAGATCAGTCGATTCTATCTATAAAAAATTTAAACAGAAAAATTAGAATTTTGAGGTAAAATAATATGTCAATTCTTTTGCAAGCTTTAGTGTTCTTTTTAATTTCGTTATCAACTGCTCTTGTTGTGGGAATCCCGGTAGTTTTAGCTTCTCCGGGTCAATGGGAACGATTAAAAAATTTAATCTTTGGCAGTGCTGCAGCTTGGTCTGTTTTAGTAATCTTGATAGGAGTATTTAGCTCCTTCGTTCGGTAAATTAAATCTATATTATAAGAATTTAAGAGGAGTTTAATGTTCCTCTTATTATTAAAAGTTAAAATTGAATTTCTTTTTTAAAGAAATAATTATATAGCCCTTGACGAGGATTGAACTCGTGACCTTCCCCTTACCAAGGGGATGCTCTACCACTGAGCCACAAGGGCACTCATTCTAAAATTTGGGCCGAGTTGGATTTGAACCAACGTAGGCAAAGCCAGCGGATTTACAGTCCGCCCCCATTAACCACTCGGGCACCGACCCATAAAGTAAATTATACTTAAAATTGTACTCTATAGCAATGTAGAAATTAATTTGACTTAACATGTAACTGTAAAACTCTATAGATATTTCTTTTTCTAACATGGTCTACAAAAATCTGATTCAAGGATCTCGTCGTTTTAGTAATTATTGGTGGGCTACTATTATATTTTCTGGAGGTTTAGGTTTTATTTTATCCGGTTTGTCAAGCTACTTGAAAATAAATCTTATTCCTTTTGCAAGTCCCATAAGTTTATTATTTATTCCTCAAGGAATTGTTATGACATTCTATGGAACAATAGGTGTATGTATAGGTATTTTTCTGTGGCTAACTATTGTATGGGATATCGGTTCAGGTTATAATGAATTTAATAAACAAAATGGTAAAATTTGCATCTTTCGGAGAGGATTTCCTGGTAAGAATAGACAAATTATTCTCAATTATCACTTAGAAGATGTTCAGTCCATTCTAATTTATATTAAAGAAGGACTTAGTCCTAAAAGACAGATATATCTAAAATTAAAAAACCAAGCAGAAATTCCATTAACTAGAGTTGGTCAACCACTATCTTTAGCCGAGATAGAAGACCAAGCTATTCAATTAGCAAAATTCCTAGGAGTGATTATTGAGAATAAGTAATTTAGCTTGTATTTTTCACTGGTAGCTCATGTTAAATAGAGGAGTTTTTGTCATTAAGATTAAGAAACGTTATAAATCCACAACTTTCTATAAGAATAAAGTTCCTATTCAGTCTTTTCTTGCAGAAATAAGCCCTAGATCAAAAGCAAATAAAAAATTAAGAGTAAAGTTAAGATTTGCAGGCAAAATAGGGCATCAAGTGATAGACTCTTGTTTACCTAATAGATATTTCCTTGTGGAAGGTTCTTTAACGACCTTTTCTATCTTAGGTAGCTCTACCCAGAGAATACAAAAAAGTTGGGAATTAAATGTTTATAAGATATATCCCATATCGACTAAACCAGAAGTTACACCTTTATGAAGAAATGATAAGGAGAATTTTAAGATATTTTAAAATTCTCCTTATCATTTTATACTTGTAAATTATGAATTATTTACCATCCAGAATCGGCTTGAGATAATACATAGTTTGCAACATCGTTAATATCCTGATCATTAAGACGGTCACCAAAAGCCGGCATGGAGTTTTTACCATTGGTAACTTGATAAGTAATAGCACCCACGCTTTTCATTTCATATTGTTCGAGAGCTTCTTTTTTTAAAGTTCTCTCAGGCACAATGATATTATTTCCTCCGGAATGGCAAGCAGCACAATTCGCGCTAAAAATTTGTTCTCCATGCTCGATATCTACGGCTAAAGCCGAAGCAGAAACCATTAATATGAGAACTAACGATGTTATAAGAAATACTAATCTTCTCAATTTTATTTCTCCTTTTAATTAAGTGACATAATTTTTTAATAAGTCGTGATAAAGTTAATTGAATTATAATTAAGATCTTAGCAGTATCAATTTTAACTTATATTAGTAATAAATTTTTCCTCCACCCCATTTTTCTGCAGAAACTTTTGGTTGTAACAAAATATGTCCAGCGATACTAAATAAGTCGTCATCTGACAAATTGCGCATTTTAGGAAAAATATCTGCACTTTTGATGCTTGGATGTACTTCTGCAATAGATTCAGCTCCATCATAACTAGTAGGATCTTTCATATAGTCAATTAAAGATCCGATATTGTCTCGTGGAGGAGAAGCTAAGCTTAAGGACTCTGGATCTAATCCTACATTAGGATTAGTCTTAGTTATCCCACCAGTATGACAAATAGCGCAGGTATTATTAAATAGTCGTTTTCCACGTTTTACTTGCTCAGGTGTAAATACAATTGTTGTCCCTGAAGAATCTAAAGGTAGGGTCCTAGTTGATTCATCTAGCTCGATTGCTTGAGCAGAATTTAAACCACAGGTATATATTGTAAAACTTAACAAGCACGCAAAAATTTTCTTTCTTAGCATAGCTCTCCTTTTAATTTTCATCCAATAATATAAATACAACAGAATAAGGGTATATATCTAATATAATCTTCTTATGATAAGTTTTTAGAACGATAATTTAACTTATGAAAAATGTATTCTAAAATCAAAAATTCTTCATTTTCAATAGACTAGTTATCTAGCAGTAATAAAAATGGAGTCATAAAATACAAAAGAACAAAAATCTAGAAAATTTAAGTTTTAATGTAAATTTATAGAATAATACTTTTACAATTAATATTGTAGTTCTACTTATTAGTCAGAAAAGTTTAGTAAAATTTTCTTAATAATTATAAATTTTAGCTTGTTAGTATTGAAATTTAAATTTTAAGGATATCTTCTATTTTTGATTAAAAAAATAAATGTTAATATAATAATTATATATGTTTTGAGATTAATATGAAACAGAAACCTGCTCTTTTAGTACTTGAAGATGGAACTTTTTTTAAAGGTTGGTCTTTATCCCACTCATATACTGTGGCTGGGGAAGTCGTATTTACCACAGGCATTACCGGCTACCAAGAAATTTTAACGGATCCGAGCTACTCGGGCCAACTTGTAATTTTCACATCGCCAGAGATAGGTAATACTGGGGTAAACAATGAAGATAATGAATCTCTTCGAGTAAGCTGTTCAGGAGTAATTACTCGTAATTTATGTCACTCTCCCAATAGCTGGCGAATGACTCTTTCTCTATCTCAGTTTCTTAATGAACAAGAAATACCGATCTTATATGGAATAGATACGCGTCAATTAACTCAGCATTTGAGATCATCTGGAGCCATGAATGGCTGCTTATCTAACCAAATCTTAGAGCCAAAAACACTCCTAAAAAAACTTCAAGAAATTCCATCAATGGAAGGACTAGATCTTGTGAAACAATTCACCGGAGGACAGTCATATCAATGGGAAGAATCAATAGTTAAAAAATGGAGATTTAATAGTTGGCAAAAAATAGAAGGGTCTTCATCAAAAACTATAATTGTGTTAGATTGTGGAGTGAAATATAATATATTGAGACATCTATCAAGTTATGGTTTTAAAGTTATAGTACTTCCGGCAACGAGTAGCGTATCTCAAATTTTATCTTATGATCCATCTGGTATCATGTTATCTAATGGACCTGGAGATCCTTCTGCAGTTACTTATCTAATAGATGTTCTTAAAGTACTATTTGACAAGAAAATTCCTATCTTTGGAATTTGTATGGGGCATCAAATAATAGCTTTGGCATTAGGAGCTAAGACTTTTAAATTAAAATTTGGCCACAGAGGAATCAATCATCCTACAGGAGTATTCCAAAAAGTTGAGATAACTAGCCAAAATCATGGGTTTGCAGTGAGTGCGGAATCTTCTTTTGATGATCAAATTCAAATAACACATTATAATTTGAATGATTATACTATTGCTGGAATTGTCCATAAAAAATTACCTATTTTTTCAGTTCAATATCATCCTGAGGCAAGTCCAGGTCCACACGATGCAGATTTCTTTTTTAGTATCTTTAGCCAAAAAGTTAATTCTAATTAGAATAACTATTCCAAAGTCTGCCAAGCTTTATGCGACAGAAGAAAAGTTAGTACCTGGGTACCTCGCAATTGATTAAATAGAGGTAGATGTCCTGGGGGAGCACTAAGATCCCAGGTAAACTCTTGAGGATATCTACATAAATCTTTATTAACAATCCACTGTATTCTATGAAAAAGTTTTTCTCGGTTCTTATTTACTGTGTTCCAGATTTGCTTCTGAATAGAAAAACCAAAACGATTATGAGAATGTATTCTCCACAGATTATCGATCGTTTGTAAATCCTGTGTAGGTAAATTTAAAATATCTGTAAAATATAACCAGCTCCTAGTCTGAGCATTAATACTAGCTAGTTCACATAATTTCTGCTGAGTTAAAATATCAGCTTGCAAAAAATTCTTTTTCAGAAGCAATTGTTGTAGTTGGGTGTAATCTATATTTTTTTCAGATTTCAGAGGCACAATACCTAAAGAAAAATTAACTCTTAGAAACTCCTGAATTTCTGGATTAGGTACATGAATAAGCTTTTCATAAATTACACCATCTAAAGGAAAAACTAAAGAATCTTTTCTATGTTCATATAAAATATCAACTAATGCATTTAAACCTTCAGGCTGAGAGTTACTAACCTCTTGAATTAGTTCGATTTGTTTTTGAGTAATATCGATGCTACGAAAATCAATTTGTTGTAAAAGAGTTTGAAGCTTAATATCAATTCTGTGTATCATAAATATAATTATAATTAATATGTTCTTGCCTAATCTGAGTTAAAATTGTAACTGTTATTGATAATAAGATATTCCTCTGTGTTCGTCAAGAAAGATCTTTACTCCAATTTTGCCAGAGTAACTGGGTATTTGACTTAAGGGGTTCATAGATTATATAGAATATAACTTTCGTGAGAAATCTAAGAAGACCAGACAGCTTAGGTAACAAGAAATCCTGGATTTCTATTATAAAAGTTACTATGAGCTGACTTGTAGATAACTCAGATAATTCATATAAACGGTACGCAGAGATGTGTTTATTAAGAATACCTTGAGGACTGATTACATAAAGACTATATTTGTTTTCATAAATATTTTTTGGAATAGTGATATAACGATTCGTAAATTTATACCACATAAGATTATTTCGAAATTGCTCAATCGTTCGTATAGAGCAGTATTGTTTATCAAATAGATGACTCTGGAAACCAAAGTTAATTCCATCAGAAGTACGTAATAAAGCATCAATTAAAACATTACTTGTTTGAATTAAAAAATTTTCAAATAAAATTTCAATCTGAATATCTGGAATTTTTTGAATAAAAGAAGGGTGAAAAATAATTTTAGTTTGGTTAGAAGATCCGAGCACACTAAACACTAAAAGAAGTTCTAAATTATTTTCCAGTTCATGCACCATATTATGATCATAGTTAAAGAGTTGTTGTAAGTTATAGTTATGAGATGTGTTAAACTCATCAAAAAAAGCTTCTTTAGATTTGGATAAGAACTGTAATACAATTAAATATTTTTCTTGAATAATATGATGTAATTCAATTTTAGAAGTAACTTTTTCTAGAATTATTAATTCCAGTTGATTTAAAATAATGTAAAAAAGTTTATACTTTTTTATATGAGAAAGTACCTCTACTGAAAGAATATCGTAGCTTTTATTAGACAAATTTTGTGATATTTTAATTCGTAAGTTTGCAAAGATTAGTGCCACCTTACGAGTTAAATTTAATCCTGGGTTGGTTGGCCAATATGATACAAAATATTGAGAGCTTTTATTAATCATGATTTTTTTAATCAAGTAGTATTAAAATAATAATACAAAGGTATTACATCAATATCATTTTTTTGAAGAATTTACAAATAAAGTTAAAATTTCTTTAGAAAAAGTTGCTGCTGCTTTGGATCTATATCGATTAGGATTTATTATGATAGATAACATTCTTTTAACAGTTACATTTTCTATTTTAGCCCAATGTAAAATACCTAATTCCAGTTCTTTTGCTATAGCAGATACTGATACAAAAGAAGCTCCTAACCCAGATTGAACTGCATTTTTAATTGCCTCTATTGAATTAAGCTCCATTTCAATAGTAAATCTACTACTATCAATATCATGTTGATTGAGAATATTTTCAATTACTTTCCGAATGGTAGATTGAGTGTCTAAAGCAATAAATCTGAGACGATAAAGGTCTTCTTTTTTTATGTTTTTTAATTGAGAGAAGGGATGTGATTTTGGCAAGATTAAAGCTAATTCATCTTCTGCATAAGAAGTAATATGTAAAGTATCTTGTAGTTCATGAGGAATTTCACCTCCAATTACGGCTAGGTCGACTTGTCCATTAGCTACACTCCAAGATATTCTCCTAGTTGAATGAACTTGAAGCTGGACAGCTACTTGTGGGTATCTTTGTCTAAACAAACCAATTAATCTAGGCATGAGGTAAGTTCCTGTTGTTTGACTCGCACCTACGATCAGAGTTCCTCCTTGTAGGTTTTGCAAATCTTCCAAAGCACGACAAGTTTCTTCACACAAAGCTAAGATTCTACCTCCATATTTAACTAAGAGATCACCACCTTCAGTTAGCTTAGCTTTACGACTAGCTCTATCAAATAAAGGAACATTAAGTTGACGTTCTAAATTTTGTACTTGTAAGCTGACAGCTGGTTGAGAAATATATAAACTATCAGCAGCTCGCTTAAAGCTACCTTCTACAATAATAGCTTTAAGTATTCGAAGTTGGTCTAAGGTAAAAGGAATATCTGTCATTAATCTTTTAAAAAAGATATATAATTTAATCTTATAGTTTACAATATGCAAAGCATTCAGATTAAGTACCTTTAATACATCATAATATTTGATAAGAATTAAAATATTACAAAATACAACTTTGAAGAGAGGGACATTAAGTATGCGTACACTAATTGTTTTATTACCCGTTTTAGCTGCGGCTTCTTGGGCCTTGTATAATATAGGAAGAGTGGCTATTCAACAGTTTCGTCGTCTAGGTAAATAATAAATTCAGATTAAGATAGAAACTTAAAAAATTGTTTTCTATCTTAATCTGAGAAATAAAGTATCAAACTTGTCTTTAATCAACAAATTGTTATATACTATGTACAATTCGTTGAATCTAAGGATTCGTTTATAAATTAAATTACGACATAAGAAATGCTTCATGGCTGTACCTAAAAAAAGAACCTCAAAATCTAAGAGTAAATCAAGAAAAGCAAATTGGAAAAGAAAAGCTTATTTTCAAGCTAAAGCTGCATTGTCGTTAGCTAAATCAAGCTTAACTGGAAAGTCAAAAAGTTTTATTTCTCAAGACATAAATATTTCGAAAGATACTACCTCTGCCTTAGACTAAACTGCAAAAATTAAGAATAAAATCTTAATTAATAAGTTTCAAGATCAGAGTTTTTAAATTCTTTTATCCCAAAAATATGATTTTATAAATTTACAGGAAAATGTTTACAAAACCTTATGGCTAGGGTAAGAGCAGAAATATTCTATCAATATAGAATCATTTTTTAAGCATAAAAAAGTGTAAAAGTTTTTCTTTAAGTAATAAGAATTAGTTGTAAGCTATTTTCTTACTGAAATTAATGGTATTTGTCAGATAAAGACCTAGGATCTAATTACATTATTGTTATCTGGATTAATCTTGCAAATTTTTTTAAGAAAAACTGAGAAATTATATACCCTTTTTTTTAATTCGAATAAAGTAATTAATAAAAATAACGTGAATTTTAAATTACCTTGAAGAAAATAAATAAAATCTTATTAACTCGGAGAGTTAAAGTCTTAAAAGACAGTAAGCGAGCTTAAAAGGAATACCATTTTGGAAATAATACTTCTCGGTGAAAAGTTTTTTACTCCGCACTATTCTCGTCAGATTTCATCAGTAGCCGTCCGCTTGGATAATTCTAACGAAGCATGTTTATTTGATTGTGGAGAATCTACTCAACATTATCTGATACGTAGTTGTCTTAAAAATCGACATATTAAAAGAATTATTATATCCGAATTAAATTCAGATGCATGCTTAGGGATTATAGGATTGTTAGCTACATTTAGCCTTAACGAGCGTTTAGTACCTCTAGAGATTTATGGACCCGAAGGATTTTGCAAGTATCTAAGATTGTTTAGTCGATATTCGCAAACAAATTTTTCCTATCAAATAAAAATTTTTTCTGTAAAAATGGGAGTAATTTGTCAATTTTCTGGTTATAAAATAATAGCTTTTCCCTTGACTCAGTATCCTTTTATTTTTGGGTATTCGATTGTAGAACAAGAAAAAGCCGGTAAATTCCGTATTTACCAAGCTCACAGATTAAAAATTCCGTCGGGTCCTATTTATGGGTTATTAAAACAAAAAACTAGATTTATTCTAAGTAATGGTTTTATTCTTGATGGAGAAGATTTTTGTGAATTACCTACTCGAGGTAGGAAATTTACTTATATAACAAGGTTCTCTTATGAAAAAAACTTAGTAGAACTAGCATGGAAATCAGACATGTTATTAATTAATAATCGTAAAATTTTGTCTAATCGGAATAATATTGATTATTATCTTACTCAAAAAATTTTCAAAGAATCACATATTCAGTATTTAATCAATCTAAACTTTTGTTTATATAAATGGAACAGTAAAGTTTTAATTCTATTCTATAGATCACAGCAAAAAAATTTATGTAAAAAATATTTGGATTTAACTCATATATTTGCTTTTAAAATAAAAACAAATTATCGACTAGATAAGATAACTAATTTTAACAGTTAGTCCACGCATAAAAGGGCATATAACTCAGTGGAAAGAGTATCAGATTCCGATTCTGAGAGTCGTGGGTTCAAATCCCTCTATGCTCGCTAACGAGAGGATATTTAGCTTTGAACATAGTCTTGTCCTAGAATTAAAGAAATTTCAGCTCTAAGAAGCTCTCGTCCTAGATAGGCAGAATGAAAATTGTTAATTTTAGATTGATGTTTTAGAAGTATTTTATTACACAAATCTCTTGCCGTATAACTAGAAAATAACTCCTGCGTGTTGTGTTTGGCATGAATGTATTTTGCATGAATAGAAGAGGTTGCTTTATCTACGTAAATTAAAAAATGTTGAGAATCTTGATAGAAGTAAGTTAATCTACTTATCTGAGAATCTAAAGAAGTTATTTTATCAATACAATAATTATTAATATTGAATAAATATATTGGATTAGTCATACTATTATAAATATTGCGAGGTTTCTTGGTTATTACATTATAATTTAAAACTTTTAATTATTAAAGATGGTATAGAAAATGTAGCTATTTGAGTACATATTTATACAATATAATTAAGATATTCGAATTGTAGAGTAATCAAATAATTTAGTGTATTTACTAATTCAATCCTAGGAGATAATATATATGCAAGATGCTATCACAAATATTGTAAATAGATATGATTTAACAGGTCGTTACTTAGATCCTAAAGCTATCAGCGAATTAACTACTTACTTTGATACAGGTCTAACAAGAATAATTATAGCCGAGCTAATAAATCGTAACGCAGCCAATATCGTTCAAGATGCAGCCAAAAAGCTTTATGCAGAACAACCTGAATTATTACGTCCAGGCGGAAATTCTTATACCACACGACGTTATGCAGCATGTTTGCGAGATATTGAGTATTACTTACGTTATGCAAGTTATGCTCTAGTAGCCGGAAATAATAATATCTTAGAAGAAAGAGTACTAGATGGTCTAAAAGATACTTATAATTCTTTGCAAGTACCTATTGCACCTACTGTTAGAGCAATTAATTGTTTAAAAGAAGTAATTCTAGAACAATTGGATCCCATAGACCAGTTCTTAATTGAAGAACCCTTTAAGTATATAACTGAGGGATTGAGTTAGATAGAGATAAGAAGAGTAGACTAAAATAGCATAGATTCATTAAGTATTTACTTTAAATTAATAGTATGATATAGGATGCAAAAAACTCATCTTCTTAATAGGTTTCAAATGTGTTTACGTTCTTTATCTTGCTATTCAATCAGCTATACAGCCTTAAAAATAGTTAATCTATTAATAGGTTTTTTTATATCAACAGTAATGACAACTATTGTTAGTCAAACTGGAGATTGGGGTATTATAGCTGGAGCAATAGCTGTTACTTATATTGAATTATTTAGTAATTGGGTATATAGTAATAATTTACTAAATAATAAATTAATGGCAAACTTGAACAGTCTCAGAATTGGAATCATTTATGGTATGTTTGTTGATGCATTTAAATTAGGAAGTTAACATTTCAACCTTGAATTTATGTAACAATTCAGGAATTGTTATGTGTTAAGAATCAGTAAATTTTTTTAATGCTTAATGAAGTAATCTATTTAATATTACTAAAAATAATTTTCCCATGCATTTTCAATCTCAAGCAGCTCAGATCCAAAATGGAGCTTATGCTTTACTTGACAGCTTGGTTCGCCATGGCGTACAACATATTTTTGGTTATCCTGGCGGAGCAATCTTACCTATTTATGATGAGCTATATTTTTGGGAGCAAGTCGGATTAATGCGACATATTTTAGTTAGACATGAGCAAGGAGCAGCGCATGCAGCAGATGCTTATGCTAGATCAACTGGTAGAGTTGGAGTATGTTTTGCAACTTCTGGTCCAGGAGCAACAAACCTTGTCTCAGGAATAGCGACTGCTCATCTAGATTCAGTTCCTATGGTTGCAGTTACTGGTCAAGTAGGTCGTAGCTTTATAGGCACCGATGCTTTTCAAGAAGTAGATATCTTTGGCATCACTTTACCTATTGTTAAACATTCGTATGTTTTGAGAGATCCTAGAGATATTGCAAGAATAGTAGCTGAAGCCTTTTATATTGCACAACACGGTAGACCAGGACCTGTCTTAATAGACATTCCTAAAGATGTAGGCTTAGAAGAGTTTATTTATACACCAGTATCTCCAGGAAAAGTTACCTTACCAGGTTGCCTTCCTATGACAAGCATAGGATCTCGTCAAATTATTAATGCAGCCTCTTTAATCCGTAAATCGCGTCAACCTTTAATGTATATAGGAGGAGGAGCTGTAATTTCGAATAGCTGTGAAGAAATTTTAGAATTAGCTGAAAGCTTTTATATTCCAGTGACTACTACGTTAATGGGGAAAGGGTCTTTTAACGAAAATCATTCCTTATCTCTGGGAATGTTAGGTATGCATGGAACAGCTTATGCAAATTTTGCGGTCAGTGAATGTGATTTATTAATTGCTCTGGGTGCTCGTTTTGATGATAGAGTTACTGGTAAACTTGATGAGTTTGCATGTAATGCACAAGTTATTCATGTGGATATTGATCCTGCAGAAGTAGGTAAAAATCGTGTTCCTCAAGTTGCTATAGTCGGTGACATAAAAGAAGTCTTAAAACGTACCTTATTTTATTTAAAACAAGATGTTTTTGAAGAGCAAGAGACTCCTAAAGAAAAAACAAACGCTTGGTTAAAGCGTTTAAATCAATGGAAAAAAATTTACCCTCTCTTAATTCCGAGTAAAGAGGGACGATTATCACCTCAGGAAGTAATTTCTAAAATTAGTAGCTATGCACCAAATGCATTTTATTCTACTGATGTAGGACAACATCAAATGTGGTCTGCTCAATTTGTTAAGACAATACATCGGAGGTGGTTATCAAGTGCTGGTCTAGGTACTATGGGATATGGATTGCCGGCTGCAATCGGTGCACAGATAGCACATCCCACAGAAATGGTTATTTGTATTAGTGGGGATGCTAGTTTCCAAATGAATCTTCAAGAATTAGCCACAATTTCTCAATATAATTTGCCAGTCAAAATCATTATTATCAACAATCAATGGCAAGGCATGGTAAGACAATGGCAAGAGGCATTTCATCAAGGAAGATATTCTCACTCTAATATGTCAAAGGGTTCTCCTAATTTCAGTCAATTAGCAGAAGCTTTTGGAATTAAAGGAGTAACGATTCGACATAGTGTAGATATGGAATCTATAATTCCTAATCTTTTAGCTTTAAAAGATGCAGTGTTAATTGACTGCCAAGTTGTTGAAAATGAAAATTGTTATCCGATGGTAGCTCCTGGCAAGAGTAATGCTCAAATGCTAGGTATTGAAAAATTGCCTACGGACTTAAGTGAATTACAGAATAGCTAAAAAAATAATTGTTTTCATTTGAAGTGAGATATGATCTAGGTACTGGTACCAAAGTCATATCTCACTTTAAATGAAATTATATCTGGTGATTGCTTTCTTTAGCAGTATACATAACATCTAATGTTATTTCATTAATATTGTTCTGTTGTGCATAATCTTCTGTTTTTCTTTTTATTTTACCTCTTACAAAACCAGGAATTTTATTTAATTCTTCTTGTGCTTTTTGGTTCCAGTTTATAGAAGATAAGTTAGAGTTTAAAGTTAGATTCAAGCTGTTTTCTTGAAAAACTTCGTGTCCACCAAAAATTTCAAGTAGATGATCTTCCATTCCTAGAGTAAAGGAGTTATAAATTAAATCAGCAATTTGATTAGATCCTTCATAACCTAAAAAAGGCTTATAGCTTAATGGAAAATTTTGAATATGTACCGGAGAAGAAATAACTCCACATGGTATATTGAGCCTTTTTCCTATATGGCGCTCCATTTGGGTACCAAAAATAGCATCTGGTTCGCTTTTTTCAATTAATGTTGCAACTAAATTGTAATCATCTGTAATTATGATTTCTTGACAAAAATCGAAAACCTCTTTTTGGAACCATTCAGCATCATTTGTGCAATAAGTACCTACCCAAGATACTTCAATGCCCATTTCGTAGTGCAAAATTTTAGCAAAACTAGCAGCGTGTGTGGCGTCTCCAAACACGACTGCCTTTTTGCCAATTAAATTTTGACAATCAACTGAACGAGCAAACCAAGCGGCTTGAGATACAAAATAAGTTTGATCATTTATATAGTCTTCAAAGTTACATATCCATCCTTGAGAATTCAATATCTCCTGAATTTCTTTCAAGCACCTAGCTGTCTGCCTTAGTCCCATAGGAGTAATACTTACGTAAGGCATTTGAAATTTGCTATATAAATATTCGGCAGCCTTTAAGCCAGTTTCTCTATAAGGAACAAGATTGAACCAAGCTTGGGGTAAGTCTTTAATTTCTGCAACTTGAGTTCCTTCAGGAATAATTAGATTTAGATCAATGTTAAGCTCTTTAAAGATTTTTTTTAATTCAGTTAAATCGTGGTGATTGTGGAATCCTAGAGTAAATCCACCGATAATATTTACAGATGGCTGTTTTGTTTTCTTAATAGGGGAGTTAAAATTTTGATACTCTTTTTCAAGATAAAACTTGATAATTTGCTCAAGAGTTTTATCAGCTGCTTGTAATTCATTTACTCTATAAATACCTAAGATTAATATATCTCGATTCCAGAACCGTACAGGCAATTTTAATTGCATACGGCTCATAGATAGATCAAATATCGATTCAACTATCCATATTAATTAACGATTTTTTTTAATTAATTATTCAGTTTGTATACAAATATACCAAATTCCTGTTCGAAAAAAATATAGATAAAACCTTAAACACGATCTTTACTTCTTAAAATATTTTGAATACAATTTCAAGATAATCACAAATCTTGATATATGGGCTACTACTGATATCGAAAAAAGAATTTAGAAGCTTATAATAGTTCATTAATTTGTTATAGTTTTATATCTGCAAATTCCTTGGCTTACATATTTCTAAACCTTTTATTAATATGAAGGTTTCAGCTAGATATAAATTTTTCGTTTAAAAATTTAATTAAATTTATATGTTGACTAGGTCACTTTAGAAATAAACAGGTCGCACATGATTAACATCAGCAAGTAATACATCTGCTTTAGAATTATAGGTCGCACGTGTTACAAAATTTGCCAGATCTTCTTGTAAAATACTTGAAGTACAGGTGGGGGTTACCACAACAAGGTCAGGATTTTCTTCTTTGTCTTTTCGTATAATATTATGAATAACTTTCTCTTTAGATCCTTGAGCAAGAACGTGACGATCTACAATGCTTGCTGTAACAGGAGTAAAATTTTGTTCTCTTTCTAGCATAGATTGCATAACATTAAAATAATCATCTCCCAGAGGAGCGTGCATTATTGCATGCACATTTTTAAAGGAACTAGCTATTCTCAGAGTTCCAATATGAGCAGGGCCAGTGTAATAGGGTCGTAAAAATATTAACTCCCTGAGAACCATACAAGCAAGTCTCCTCGCATATGGCTCAACTGTAATCAATCTTTGTGATTTTTCAGTATATAAAATTTAGCTTTCTTTTGCAGTCAGAATTAAAAAATTCTAATTTGATATTACTTTCAAATATTAGCTGATTTCATACTCTTGTCTCTGTTTTAGAAAAAATAGTTAAAATAGATATACTGCAAAAAAGTTACCATATAAAATAGATTGCTTATTTTAACTAAATTAAACCGAGTTTCCTAAATTATAAAATTGTAACTTAGTACGCTGCTAAGGATATTTACTTAGAATGAATTGTTATTATTACAATAAAACGGATGTTTTATATTATTATCACTTCTAAGCATTTGTCAAACAGTATAGCTTCGTAGCTACCTAGATAAAAATTCCTTTTAGCTATAAATATATTCTATTTTTGAAAATAATGAATATATAAAAAAAATTTAAATTATGTTTGTTTAGGTCTACAATCTCTGAAAAGGTCGCACCATCCAATATGCTAATTTCATTGTAAAAAATTCTCCTTAAATTAAATGTTACCAGTTAGTGAAGTAAAATATTTTGAATGATATTTTATTATTAATTATAATTCAATCTTAATCACAATAAGTAAAGATAGAAAAATATTCTTAATATGTTAAGGCATCTTTAGATTAAAGCTCTAAGACAAGATAAAATAATTTTTGTTTATTATTTTATTCTATCTTGTCTAAAAATCTATCTCATTAAGTGTTTTGATAGGCTAGAGATAGTAAGGTAGGATCTAAAACTGCAGAACAATTACCTTGAGCAATTATAATACGATTCAGTAAGATAAGCTCATCAAAATATTGCAAAACGTCGCCTAAATCATGATGAATAATAACAATCAGCTTATTTTCCCGAGTAAGTTCTTTTAAAAGATTAAAGATCATATATGTGCTAGATTGAATAAATTAATCTCAATCTGCTCTAGAACCATACGTGCAAATTACCTTGCATATGGCTCAAATCAGTTCTAATTTTGTGTAGATATAGATTAAAACTAACTTATTTATCTAGGTAAGCTTTATTTTATGCTTAAATTAGATCATTAATTAAAGTACTAACAATCTAATATCATTTCCTCTAAATATCTTGATCCTTTTTGACTTATAATATCCTATCTTAATTAGCCATAAAGAGTTATTACACGTTCATAAAATATCAAATAATGATATAAAAAGTAGAATTATTATATTCCGAGGTAAACATTTAATAATACTCTCTATCTCAAGAAGTAGAAATTAATTATCTCTATTTTAAAATATAAGGAACTGAAATATTCTACTTTTTATTTTATTTAAACTAGCTTTTTTTAGACAAGCTTAGTAACTATACTTGAGATACCTGTCTATATAATTATAAAATTTTACTAGTCTTAAATAGGTAATATTTTAAACTTCGTGCCGCACCTTGAGTTTTATAGTCCACACCTATTAAGGGTTCGTCTAAGAAAAAAATTTCAGCTTCTTGAACTAGAGATCTTGCTAAAAAAACTTTCTGTTGTTGACCTCCAGATAATTCTCCGATACGATTATTACGTAATTCGTATAATCCTAATTTGTGTAAAGCATTGTCAACAAGCTCATAACTTTTTTTAGAGTAATTAGAGCCCCATCTAGAATTTATGGTCTGGCCCATTAAAGCCACATCTTTTACAGTTATTGGAAATTGGTAGAAAAATAATAATCTATATTATTTTCTCCTTTAGAATCGTACGTGCAAGTCTCCTTGCATACGGCTCAAATAATTTAGAATTCTGATCTTTATCTAATTATTTTCTTATATTGTTTTGGAAAATCTCCACGAAAATCTAATATAATTTGCAACTATTAGAAATTAAAACATAATCGAATCTTTCCCTGGGTATTAATAACGTAGGGTTTATACTTATAAATTTATTTATCTAATTTTTCAAATCTTTAAACGAATCATTTTCTTTGGGGGATTAATATTAGTAGAGAGATTAAAATCTTTAATCACTAAAAGTAAAACTAAGATTAAACTTTTGAAATATTTGTGAGATAAATTGCTTTTTTCTATACAAATAGAAAAATTTAGTCACTATGAGTAATTAGGTTTTATGATAAATACTATGAAGTATCGCATTAATCCCAGTCAATTTGAGATCTTTGAGGAATATAAGCCATGGTGCTTCTTTGTTTATTTAGATTTTTTCCATTGTATTCTATTCGAGTAGAAGTTTGTGGTAAAAGTCCCAGAATTGCTTTTAGCAGTGTGCTCTTGCCAGCCCCATTAGGTCCAATGATACCAATAATTTTTCCAGTAAAAACTTGAAAATTAATGTTCTCTAAAATTATTTTATGAGAATAGTGAACATTTAATTGCGATACGATTAACGATGGATTCATATGCATTTATAATTAATGATTAACACGATACTACGCGTTTATTCTGGTTAGATATAAAATTTAAAGAGAAAGATAAATTACCTAAAGAATATTCAATGATATTGGTAGAATGATTGCTTAAAAGTTTATGGATAGTGTTAATCATACGGATCATACTAGATCTACTTTCTAGTTGTACTATAGAATTACCAATGCCAACTCCGGAGGCACCATATTGCATAGCTACGGATGCTGTAGTTTGAGTAATTCCAGAAGCTGTTATAATGGGAATAGAAACTATTTGAGACAAAGCATATGTGGTAGATAGAGTAGCAGATACTTTATCTAAAGCTTCTGATACCATATAATCTTTATTTTGCTTCTCTGCATAACTAATAATTCCTTCAGTCTGCAATGCATCAACCTGTAATTCAGTAAGCTTCTTCATCAGAAAAATCTGTTCCTGTATCAACAAATTATGAGGTATCGTTACGCAGAGAGTAATCTTAGGGAATAGTGATCTTACTTCACTTACAATAGCAAGTATTCGGTGGATACTAAAAATTTGTTTGTCTTTATAAAAATTATCATAATTTCCTATTTCAACGACACTAACTCCACGAACAATACATTTATAAATTATGCTAGTATCAATAGAGGAAATGCAAATAGGTAAATGAGTAATTTTTCGTACAGTCTGCACTAACTTGGCATTAGCTCCTACATCAATATAGGTTGCTTTTGTCATACTTGCTGCGTAAATAAGGTTAGAGACCTTTTTAACATTAAAATTATTAATTCCTGAAATAACTTTTAATGCTTTACGTTCAATAATTGCTTTCTGGAAAGAACTAATTTTATTCATTATTGTTATAGGTAATGCAATATATACTAATAGTCTTAAAAGTAATATCTAAAAATTCAGAACGGGATAAAAATCTCATTCTGAATTTTCTGTTTTTAGAGTTATTTAATATGCTAAGGCCAAACTTGTGCTTGTTTCAGCACCTAAGTATACACGAATACTTAAAAAATCAGTAGGACAAGCCGTCTCACAACGTTTACAGCCAATACAGTCTTCTGTTCTGGGAGCAGAAGCAATCTGTTTTGCTTTGCACCCATCCCAAGGAACCATTTCCAAAACATCACAAGGGCATGCTCTTACACATTGAGTATGAAATAGATTGTATAATCAATCTTTTCCCGAACTGTACATGCAAATTTCTTAGCATACAGCTCTCTAATCATAGGTGAAACTGAGGAATCATATGATTTCCATTAAAGGTTCTTTAAGCTGCACCCCAGATTTTCTGGGTTACAACTAATTATAGGTTTAAATTTCTTATTTTATAAGTTTTAGGCTATGTATATTTTATTTGGAAAAAGATTAAAAGGTTGTACTTTTCAATCAAAAAATAACATAATAAAGAACACCTGTATTCTAAGTCAAAGATATATCATTTCAAGTTTTTGACAACTTTAGCCATGAACTATTCTCAACCTATGAAATGCTATTTTTCTTTTCTTATCACTAAGAATAAGTTATTCATTATTTTTAAGGTAAAAAAAAAGGTTTTACTTGAGGTTATTAGTCTCGTAAAAAATTCTGCCAATACGCACACAACCAATACAAGTATCATAAACTTTGTTAGGGGTCGGTTTGCTTAACATCCCTCCCATTCAAAACCGTGCATGCCAATTACTCGGCACACGGCTTCTTGTTTAGTAAATTTAAAGTAAGTTTTTTTCGATAAGGTATCTAAAATGAAAAGGATCGATTTCTTACGCATTTACCAGACTGATAGCAATTACGCTACATCCTAACCTCAACTAAATTCTGGATTAATGAAACCATGTTCAATTGCAAAGAATTAAGTTAAGTTTTTTTTCGTTCCACAATCTAGTGAATTTTCTAACTTAGGCTTATTCTATAAATCTTCTACAACTCAAAGAAGCATATTCTAGCGTACAAATATGTGAGGACTGTAGTTAAAAATATAATGTAATTTACCGATTCATTATATGTGCTTATAAGATCTGTCAACAAACATTCATTTATTCTTAATAATTAGCCATATTAGTTAATCCTACAGCAGTGTGCTGATATCGGTCCAGCTCTGATTCTGATTATATAAACCCAGCTTCATTACGATAATTAATTTCGATGTGGGCTAGATTTTTTTGATTCTTTTCAAAAATGATATCTAGATTATAGTTATAAACTTTTTGATTTACTAAATCATATTTCTTAAAATTTTCTAAGTTCAATTGAAAAAGTAATTAAAGTAGTTTATTTCAAATTATTCGAAATAAGCAAATTCTGAATTTTTTGAAAACGAATCGCACTACACTATGAGCCACGGGGAAACTCCTGAATTTGTCGAGTAGATAATCTTAATCTCTCTTAGATCTGCACAAGCGAATCTCTTCGCATACAGCTCAAACAAGCTTTGTATGAGGAAAAAAAAAGTTTGTTTTCTTAAATTAAAGTAAATTTTTTTATTAGCAGGATAAACTAACTAATTCTTTCAATAAAATCTATGTAATTTAAGAATCCTAAATAAGATTTAAATTATCAATCAAAACCTATTTTCCATATTTTAGTATAAGGTAAACACTCTGAGTTCTTTGACTTAAATACTGAAGTATTCTTTCTTTGATTGAATTTTAATGTATTCTAACCGGATAATACTTGATGCCTAGGGGAGCAAAAGCCTATTCCAAACTCCTAAAAGCTCTAATCCTAATTATAATTTAATGAGATATGCTTTGATTGAATTGTTTATTACTAGGTAAATACTATAAACTACTGATATGTCGCACATTAAAAATTTTACTACACATTAATTAATAGAATTTTTTCACATTGTACTTTACCTAACTACAAAAAAAAATAAAATTATGTATTTTTCTTTATAGAAACATAGAATAAGTGTATTATAAAAATTCTATTTTAAAATAGAAGAAGTCAATTGACTGTATTCCCGGTTAGTTTCTGGAGTTTTACTCTCAGCACTAGGTACTATTTGCCAAAAATTTTGAAGATTTAATGACCAGTTCTCTAGAACTGTTTGAGCACGAACACTTCCTGTCTTCGACGCATGCTGTTTAATTAGTTCTTTTAATTGCAATTCTCCTTCTAAAGTTACAATACGTTGAATTTTGACTGTATCTTGATTAAGTCGAGGTGGAAGAATATTGTTTTCATCATAAAAATAAGCCAAACCACCAGTCATCCCAGCACCAATATTTCTACCAAAATGTCCTAAAACAACAATAACGCCACCAGTCATGTATTCGCAACAATGATCACCAACGCCTTCAATAACGGAGATTGCTTTTGAATTTCTTACGCCAAACCTTTCTCCTGCTTGTCCTTTCACGAATAGAAAACCTCCTGTAGCACCATATAAGCAAGTATTTCCAATCAAAACTTGTGATAAATCTGATTGATCGATTTCATTTGGTGGACAGATTACAATTTCCCCACCGTTGATACCTTTTCCTACATAATCATTTGCCTCGCCGATAACTCGAAGATTTAATCCTTTAATCAAAAATGCACCAAAACTTTGACCAGCACTCCCGTAAAAATTTAAATTTATTTTTCCTTGAAATCCATAATTTCCATATTTTTTAGCAATTACGCCAGAAATGCGTGCTCCTACAGTACGATCACTGTTAAGAATTTTTAAATGTTTTTCAATTTCTCCATGATTTTCAATAGATTCTTGAATATCTTGAAGAGATAGTATATCATCGTCAAGTACCGAGCCATTACTATGGGTATTGGGATGGATTAACCAACTGCGATTTTCTCGAGCAGCATTGGCATACAAAAGTATGTCGAGTTTAAGTTCTTTAGTCTTAGTGAGAGAAAAATTTTGTTTACTTTTTAATAAGTCTATCCTACCAATGATATCATTTAGAGAGGTATATCCTGCCGAGGCTAAAATTTCACGAATCTCTTCGGCTACAAATAAGAAAAAATTAACAAGCGCTTCAGGTACACCAGGAAAACGAGCTCGCAAGTCTTCTCTTTGCGTAGCGACACCTACTGGACAGCTATTTGTATGACATATTCGTGCCATAATACAACCTGTAGCTATCATAGCTACAGTTCCAAACCCGAATTCCTCTGCTCCCATTAAGGCAGCTAGAATGGTATCTAATCCAGTTCGTAAACCTCCGTCTACACGTAGAGTAACTTGATCCCTCAAGTTATTTTCTAATAAAATCTTCTGTACTTCACTCAGACCTAATTCCCATGGGCTACCTGCATGTTTGATAGAACTTAATGGTGATGCACCAGTACCACCCTCATGACCAGAGATTTGAATAACATCGGCATTTCCTTTAGCTACACCAGCTGCTATGGTACCGATACCAACTTCAGCCACTAATTTTACTGAAACTTTTGCTTTAGGATTAACTTGGTGTAAATCAAAGATTAATTGAGCTAAATCTTCGATTGAATATATGTCATGATGAGGGGGGGGTGAAATTAAAGTCACCCCTGCTTTAGAAGCTCTTAAGGAAGCTATATATGCATCAATTTTGCTCCCAGGAAGCTGTCCTCCCTCTCCTGGTTTAGCTCCCTGTGCAATTTTAATCTCTAATTGTTTACTATTAACTAAATACTCAGGTGTAACGCCAAACCTACCAGAAGCAATTTGTTTAATAGCAGAATTAGCTGTATCTCCATTTTTTAGCCCTTTTAAGTGTGGAAATAGATTAGATCGCCCGCTGGAATAATCTACATCTTTTAACACAATAAAACGGATGGGATCTTCTCCTCCCTCTCCTGAGTTTGATTTCCCACCAATCCTATTCATAGCAATTGCTAAAGTCTCATGAGTTTCTTTGGACAAAGCTCCTAAAGACATTCCTCCGGTACAAAAACGTTCTAAAATAGTATTAGTAGGCTCTACTTGTTCGATTGCTATAGGAGGTTGATCACTAATAAATTCAATTAAATCTCGTAATGAGGTAGCTGGTCGTTTATATAGTAAATCCTTATACTCATTATAATGTCCTAGATTGTATCCTCGAACTGCTTTATGTAAAGCTTTCGCCATATCAGGACTATTAATATGATATTCTCCTCCAGGTCGATATTGTACAAACCCATAGTTAGCTAACTTTTTCTTTTTCTCACTAGAAAATGCTGAATAATGAAGATTGACTACTTCAGAAGCTAATTCTTCTAAATTAAGCCCACCGATGCGAGAACTTGTACCAGAAAAGGCTAAGTTAATAATCTCACTACCTAATCCCAACACTTCAAAAATTTGAGCTCCCTGATAGCTGGAAAGTAATGAAATGCCCATTTTGGATAATATCTTAAGTAGTCCAGCTTCAACAGCACTTTTATAGTTCTTTTGGGCGTTTTCTAAAGAACAGTTAGGAAGCTTACCTCTCTTTATTAAGCTTTTTGTCTTAGGATTATAAAACCAATGTCGGGTAGTTTCTAAAGCCAAATATGGGCAAATAGCACTTGCTCCATAACCAATTAAGCATGCAAAATGATGAGTACTCCAACACTGTCCAGTTTCAACAATTAAAGATACCTGTTGTCGTAATCCATTTGCAATTAAAGCATGATGAACTGCACCTATAGCTAGTAGAGGAGGTATTACCGGTTTATTGACTTTAAGCTGACTTATATTATCCGATAGAACTAAAATCTCAGTTTTCTCTTTAACGGCTAGAATAGCTTGTGTGCATAAGTGATCTACTGAATTTTTGAGGCTAACAGTTCCATCTTCGACATCAAAAAATATTTTTAAGGATGTAACTTTAAAATTACTGTCGTATATATTTTTAAGATCCTTTTCAAGTAAGACCGGAGAATCTAGAGTTAATAGACGTGCAAATTCAGGTTCTTTATTTAAAATATCTCCCCGCTTTCCTAAAAACATACGTAATGACATCACTAAGCTTTCTCTTAAAGGATCCATAGCTGGATTAGTGACCTGTGCAAAACGTTGTTTAAAATAATCATAAAGTAAATGAACTTTAGCAGATAAGACTGCCAAAGGAATGTCATCTCCCATACAAAAAGTAGGTTCTTTAGCTTGACTTGCCATGTGCTCAATAACCAGCTCAACATCTTCGGTAGTATACCCAAAAGATGTTTGCCATTTTAAAAGTTCTTCTGTCTGCATTTTCAAGTTAGAAATAGGAATATCGCTAACTAAACAATTTCTATGTTTTTTAATCCATTCTCCATAACTAAATCTTTGCGCAACTTCTTGTTTTATTTGCCAATTATCTAAGATAATACTCTTTTCTAAATCAACAATGAGCATTTGTCCTGGACCTAGCCTGCCTTGTTTAGCCACTCTAGAAGGTTCAATACTAATAACCCCCACTTCAGAGGAGATAATAACTAGATTATCTTTTGTTATACAATATCTCGCAGGTCTTAACCCATTTCTGTCTAAGGTAGCCCCAATCTTCTTGCCATCAGTAAATGCTACTAAAGCAGGTCCATCCCAAGCTTCTTGTAGACCAGAGTAATACTCGTAAAAATTAGTTATTTCAGGATATTTATCCAACTCAGGTTGATTTAAATATGCTTCAGGTACTAGTATCATTAAGGCTTCTTGTGGATCTCTTCCAGAATTAATCAATAACTCAACTACAGCATCCAAGTTAGCCGAATCACTATTCTCAGGGTTAACAAGAGGTTTTAAATTTTCACTTCTACCAAGCCAGTAGGGATGAGTAAAATTTGTTTCTCTAGATTTCATCCAATTTAGATTGCCTAACAGAGTGTTTATTTCTCCATTATGCGCTATAAAGCGCATAGGTTGTGCTAAGGGCCATTTGGGTAGGGTATTAGTACTAAATCGTCGGTGATATAAACAAAAAGAGGCTTCGAAATCAGGATGATGTAAATCTTGGTAAAATTGACCCAGAACGGCAGATCTTACCATTCCTTTGTAAATTATAGTTCTTGAAGATAAAGAACAAATATAAAAATTAGACAACCAAGTTTTGGCCGTATTAGCAACCATCTTTTCTATTTTTTTACGTAAAAGGTATAGCTCTCGTTCAAACTCTTGATTATCTATAGCATTAGATTTGGATTCTATAAAAATTTGTTGAATAATAGGCTTGTTAATTCTTGCTTCCTTTCCGAGAACTTCCTCTAGAACGGGAACTTTACGCCAACCAATGATATCAAGATTATGATCTCGTACCGCCCATTCAATTAATCTTTTACTTTCATCTAAGTGAGTAGGTGGCAGGAAAAGCATCCCTACACTAACCTGAGGTCTGTTTACTAAATTAATATTTTCTTTCAAGAAATGTCTTTGAAATAGTTTCCAAGGTATGCTACTTGTAATCCCAGCGCCATCTCCGGAATCTTTATCTGCACTACAACCTCCACGATGTTCCATGCAGCTTAAAGCTTCGAGAGCTTGCATAACTAGGGTATGACTAGACTTATTTAAGGTATTGACTACTACTCCTACACCACAAGCATCTCTTTCATTTAGTATAGATGGATAACCATTACAATTACTTAATTCTTGTGTGCTTCGTGGGAATATATTCTTTTTAGCATTTATTTGGTTCTTCATAACACCTAATTTCATTGTCTCCAAATAGATAAAACTTAAATTATTAATATTCTGATATTTCTCTATATACTATAATAATATACATTCTAAACATTTATTTTAACTCAAGATAACATTGTATTCTGAGTCATAAAATAATTTTGGGAGAAATAATAATAAGAAACATCTCTAAAATATTTCTTGTTATTATTTTTCCCAAAATTATAAGTCTAAGTTTCAGAAAAATCAGCATCAATTACAGTATTATCTTCTTTTTTCACAGGATCTGCCTGAGGAGTATTGTTAGTATTCTGTTGATTAGAATAAACTTTTTGCCCAACTTTCATTAAGTTATCTTGTAGCTCCTTACTTGAAATCTTCATAGCATCAAAGTCATCATTTTGAAGATCATCTTTTAATTTCTTGATTAAACTTTCTAGATTTACTTGGTCACTAGTATCAATCTTATCTTTAATTTCAGATATTTGTTTCTCAGCTTGATAGCATAGTGATTCGGATTGGTTCTTTAAATCTATCTTATCTCTTTTTTCCTTATCTGCATTAGCATTGCTTTCTGCATCTTGAACCATTTTATCTACCTCATCTTGAGGTAATGTTGAAGCACCTGTAATTACGATAGATTGTTCTTTCCCGCTACCTTTATCTTTAGCCGTTACAGATAAAATTCCATTGGCATCTATATCAAAGGTTACTTCAATTTGAGGTATACCACGAGGTGCTGGCACAATTCCATCTAGTCGAAAAGTTCCTAAGCTCTTATTGTCTTTTACAAATTCTCTTTCTCCTTGCACAACTTGAACTTCAACATTCGGTTGATTATCTACTGCGGTGGAATATATCTCTGATTTTTTCGTAGGTATAGTAGTATTTCGAGGAATTATTTTACTAGTAACGCCACCTAGGGTCTCTACTCCTAAAGATAGAGGAGTTACATCTAAAAGTAAGATATCTTTAACTTCTCCTGCTAATACTCCAGCTTGCACTGCTGCACCAACTGCGACAACTTCATCAGGGTTAACAGTTCGATTAGGTTCTTTCCCGATTACATCTGTAATTAATTGCTGTATCGCTGGTATTCTGGTAGAACCTCCCACCAGAACTACCTCATCTATCTGGGAATTGTTTAATTTAGCATCCTTTAATGCATTATTAACTGGAATTTTGCATCGATCAATTAAATTGCTGCATAATTCCTCAAATTTTGCACGTGTCAAAGTTCTCTCTAAATGCTTTGGACCATTTGCAGTATTAGCTATAAAAGGAAGATTAATATCGGTTTGAGTTAAGCTAGAAAGTTCGATTTTTGCTTTTTCAGCTGCTTCGGTCAATCTTTGCAAAGCCTGCATATCTTTAGTTAAATCAATCTGTTCTTCTTCTAAAAATTCTCGTTTTAACCATTCAACAATCTGTTTGTCGAAATCATCTCCTCCTAAATGAGTATCTCCTGACGTAGATAAAACTTCAAAAAATCCATCTCCTACTTCAAGAACAGACACATCAAAAGTCCCTCCACCCAGATCAAATACTAGGATGGTCTCATTGTTTTTTTTATCTAGCCCGTAAGATAAAGAAGCAGCGGTAGGCTCGTTAATAATTCTTAGGACATCAAGCCCTGCAATTCTCCCAGCATTCTTAGTAGCTTGTCTTTGTGAATCATTAAAATAGGCAGGTACAGTAATAACAGCTTGAGTTATTTTCTCACCTAGGTACTTACTTGCATCTTCTACTAATTTGCGTAGTACTTGTGCTGAGATTTCCTCTGGGGCGAAATCTTTATCTAAAGTAGAACAATGTATTTTAATATTCCCATTAGAGTCAGCTTCTACTGGATATGAAACTTGTCGTAATTCTTCTGAAACTTCATCTATTTTGCGACCTACAAATCTCTTCACTGAATAAAAAGTATTGTTGGGGTTAATTACAGCTTGTCTTCTTGCAATTTGTCCTACAAGCTGATCACCAGCTTTAGTATACGCTACTACAGAAGCAGTAGTTCGACCTCCTTCTTTATTCGGAATCACGGTAGGTTTCCCACCCTCCATGACAGCTACCACAGAATTGGTTGTCCCCAAATCTATACCTACAACTTTACTCATAAAACAATTTATTACTCCTATCTTTAATATTGAATAATCACTCTTAAGTACTATTATTACAAGAGTAAGATTAGAAATAAAGATGAAATTGCCGACCTATACAAATCTTTTTTCTTAGATTTAACAACTAAAGGATGATTGCAAACCATTACTCAATATATTAAAATATAAAGCATACTGATTCTTAATTGGTAAAGGAAAAAATTCTTCTCTATTTAGGTACACTAAAAGATTATTGATGTAGTTCGCTCGTAAAATTTATCTAAGGAGATTTGATTATTTTATGTCAGTAGGCATACTGGGGAAAAAAGTAGGTATGACGCAAATTTTCGATACATCAGGTGTAGTTATACCTGTAACTATTATCAAAGCTGGCCCATGCATGATAACGCAAGTGAAGTCAGAAAATGATCATAAATATAACGCAATTCAAGTTGGTTTTGGAGAAACAAATCCTAAACATCTAAATAAACCCTTACTAGGACATTTGAACAAGATAGATGCTCCCCCTTTGAAATATTTGAAAGAGTTCAAGGTAAAAGATTGTACTTTGTACAAAACTGGAGATGTTCTTACTGTTGAAGCTTTTCAGGTAGGTCAATTTCTTAATATTTCAGGAGATAGCATCGGAAAAGGTTTTTCTGGATATCAAAAGAGACACAATTTTGCAAGGGGGCCGATGTCTCACGGATCAAAAAATCATAGACAACCAGGTTCAATAGGTCCAGGAACAACTCCTGGGAGAGTTTACCCCGGTAAACGAATGGCGGGACATTTAGGAAATAACAAAGTAACAATTAAAAATTTAGAAATTATTCATATCAATAATAATGACCATTTATTAATTGTTAAAGGAAGTGTTCCAGGAAAACCAGGCAGTTTACTAGTAATTAGAGCATAATAATGAATATATCTTAATCAATAGTTAATGTATGGTAACTCAGGTAAAATTAGAATATAACGTATACGACGCAGAAGGCAATAGTAAAGATAAGACTTCATTAGACTTAAAAATAGCAACGGAAACCTCTAGCTATTTAGTACATCGAGCAATGGTTAAGCAATTATCTGACAGAAGGCAAGGTACTGCTTCAACAAAAACTCGAAGTGAAGTTAGAGGAGGAGGAAGAAAACCTTGGAAGCAGAAAGGAACCGGAAGAGCAAGAGCTGGATCCAGTAGATCTCCCTTGTGGAAAGGAGGAGGAGTTTCTTTTGGTCCTAAGCCTCGTTCTTATCAAAAAAAAATAAACCGGAAGGAATGGAGGTTAGCGTTAAGAACCTTATTAAATAATAAATCTCGTAGCATTAAAATTATAGAAGATATCAACGCCTATTTTCCCACACCATCCACTAAACAATTTTTACACTTACTGAAAAAATGGGAAGTTATCTTGCCAAATAAGATACTAGTTATTGTGGAATCGAATAATAGTAACATATATTTATCAACACGTAATATTCCACAAGTTAAAACAATTTGTGCCATAAATTTAAACATTTTAGATTTGCTGAATGCTAACGAGCTAATTATTAGTAAAAAAGCACTTCATAAGATAGAAGAGGTATTTAATGACTAGAGAAATTGACTTAGCTATTACTAGTTTAGATACTATCAAATCTCCTGTAATTACTGATAAAACAACACGTTTATTAGAAAATAATCAATATTCTTTTTTGGTAGATCCCAAAGCTAATAAAAGCTTAATAAAAAAAAGTATTGAGCTGATTTTTCAAGTTAAAGTAGTGTCAGTTAATACTTTTCATATGCCTAAGAAAAAACGTCGAATAGGTAAATTTGAGGGGTACAAGTCTCACTACAAACGAGCAATAGTAAAATTAGCTCCATCAGATTCAATTAATTTATTTCCAGAAGAATAGTTACGATATATTATTATTATATTAAAATTTTAGAATATTACTTAATATGGCAATTCGTTTATATAAAGCATATACTCCAAGTACTAGAAATCGAACAGTTTCTACTTTTTCTGAAATAACTAAAAAAGCACCTGAAAAGTCTCTAGTTCGAAAAAAACATTCTCCTAAAGGGCACAATAATCGAGGAGTAATTACAGTTCGAAACAGAGGTGGAGGACATAAGCAAAGAATGCGCTTGATAGATTTTAAAAGAAAGATTCATGGAGTTTTGGCAAAAGTAGCCTCTATTGAGTATGACCCGAATAGAAATGCCAGAATTGCATTGCTCCATTATCATGATGGTACTAAAAAATATATTTTACAACCGCGTGCTTTAAAAGTAGGAGCAGAAATTGTAACAGGTGTAGATGCACCTCTCGAAATAGGTAACGCTTTACCTCTAGCCAAATTACCCCTAGGGACAGCAGTACATAATGTAGAGTTAATACGTGGTAGAGGAGGGCAACTCGTTCGTGCAGCTGGTACCGCAGCTCAAATTATCGCAAAAGAGGGTAACTATGTTACTCTAAAAATGCCGTCTAGTGAGATTCGACAAGTTCACATGGAGTGTTATGCTACTGTTGGGCAAGTAGGTAATATTGATGCATGCAATATTACTATTGGAAAAGCTGGAAGAAATCGTTGGTTAGGTAAGAAACCTCATGTTAGGGGAGTTGTAAAAAATCCAGTAGATCATCCTCACGGAGGAGGAGAAGGAAGATCTCCTATTGGGAAAAAACGTCCAGTAACACCTACCGGAAAACCTGCTTTAGGAGTTAAGACTCGTAAAAAAAATAAATATAGTGATTCTTATATTATCCGTCGTAGAAAATAAAATATAGGTTAATTTTAAAATATCATGGGACGTTCATTACATAAAGGACCTTTTGTTGCAGCAAGTCTTTGGAAAAAAGTGACTACACAAGATGCCAAACAAGTTATAAAAACTTGGTCTCGTGCGTCAACGATTATACCAGATATGGTAGGCTATACAATAGCCGTGTACAACGGTAAACAACATTTTCCGGTCTTTATCTCTGATCAAATGGTGGGACATAAGTTAGGTGAATTTGTCCCTACCAGAACATTTCGTACTCATATAAAAAGTGATAGAAAATCCAAGCGTTAAAGCAATTTAAACTGAAATATGGCTAATCAAATAGTAACAGCAACCGCAGTCGGTAGGTACATTAGAACATCTCCCCTAAAAGTAAGACGTGTGTTAGATCAAATTCGAGGAAAAAAATATTCAGAAGTAATTCTGATATTAAAATTTATGCCATATCGTAGTAGTGGGATTATACTTCAGATTTTAGAATCTGCAGCAGCGAATGCAGAACATAATTATGGATTAGCCAAGAATAAATTGGCAGTGACTAAAACTTTCGTAGATAAAGGTCCCATTTTAAAACGTTTTAGACCCCGAGCTCAAGGTAGAGGATATCCCATAAAGAAACCAACTTGCCATATTGTGATAGAAGTAGGAGAATTAGTTTAATACTCCAATTAAAAAATTTATTTATAGGATAATTAGTGTGGGACAAAAAATTCATCCATTAGGATTTCGTCTGGGAATAACCCAAACGCATAGATCGCTTTGGTTTGCAAAACCGAAGGAATATTCGCATCTATTACAAGAAGATTATCGATTACGTACTTATATACAAAATCATTTTCCAGAAGCTCAAATTTCTCGTATCCAAATCGCAAGAAGGTTTAATCAAGTAGAGATATATATATATTCTGCTTCCCCTTCTATTATCCTAGGAAGAATGGCTAGTGGGCTTGAAGAATTAAGGCAACGTCTTCAAAATCTATTATATTTAGATACAAAAATCCGAGTAAAAGTTTATGAAGTTGATCCAGGCTTAGAAGCTTCTCTAATTGCAAAAGATATAGCTAGTCACCTCGAGACAAAACAAGTAAATTTTCGTCGAATTGTAAAATCAGCAATTCAGAAAGCACAAAAAGTCAATATAAAAGGAGTCAAAGTCCAAATTTCTGGTCGTCTCAATGGTGCAGAAATTGCGCGGAGTGAATGGGTTCGGGAGGGTAGAGTACCTCTTCAAACTTTGAGAGCAGATATTGATTATTCACATCAAATGGCATATACGACTTACGGTATATTAGGAGTTAAAGTTTGGTTATTTAAGGGAGAAATTTTAAGCAGAAAAAATTCGTTCGTATAACATTGAAAGATATTAGGAGATTAGAATGCTTAGTCCAAAAAGAACAAAGTTTCGCAAACAACAAAGAGGGCGTTTAAAAGGAAAAGCATCAAGAGGAAACACTGTCACCTTTGGTGATTATGGTTTGCAAGCGTTAGAACCTGTTTGGTTAACTTCTAGACAAATAGAAGCTACTAGACGAACTATTACTCGATATGTGCGTAGAGGAGGAAAGTTATGGATTCGAGTTTTTCCAGATAAGCCTATTACCGCACGAGCTGCTGAGACTAGAATGGGTGCAGGTAAGGGAGCTCCTGAATACTGGGTAGCTGTTATTAAACCGGGGCATATACTATTTGAAATTAAAGGAGTAAATGCTACTGTTGCAGAAGCTGCTATGAAAACTGCATCTTATAAATTACCTATCAAGACAAAATTTGTAATAAAGCAAAATGTACAATGAGTTTAACTAAGATATCCAAAGTCCGCAAATTAAGTTTATCTGAGATTCGTCTCGAAATCATAGCGAGCAAAAGAGAATTATTTGAATTAAACTTTAAAAGAGCAACTAAACAATCATTTAAATCACATCTATTCAAACATACTCGGCATAAGTTATCTCAGTTATTAATGGTTGAGAATGAATATAAAAAAAATATTACTTAATTATAGAAGAGATTTATGCCAAATAAAGAAAGAGTCGGAATTGTAGTAAGCAATAAAATGAGTAAGACCCTTGTTATTGCCATAGCTAGCAGAATTTTACATCCCAAATATAAAAAAATTATGGTTCGCACCAAGCGTTATAAAGCTCACGTTGAACAAGAAATGATGTATAGGTTGGGAGACACTGTTCGCATCCAAGAAACACGACCATTAAGTCGAACTAAGCGTTGGAAAGTAGTTGATGTAATATCCAGATCACCTAGGTAAATTTAGTTAAAGAAGATTATTTATGATTCAAGTTCAAACATCTCTAAGTGTTGCAGATAATAGTGGTGCTAAAAAGTTAATGTGCATACAAGTACTGGGAACCGGAAATCCATCGTGTGCTAAAATTGGGAATGTTATTATAGGGGTAGTTAAAGAAGCTATGCCTAATATGACGGTAAAACGTTCTGATGTAGTAAGGGCAGTAATTGTACGTACAAACAAAACTATTCAAAGACCGGATGGAATGAGTATTCGTTTTGACGATAATGCTGCAGTAATAATTAATCAGGACAATAATCCTAGAGGAACACGTATCTTTGGTCCTATAGCTAAAGAATTAAGGGATAAAAATTTTTCCAAAATTGTCTCATTAGCCCCGGAGGTAATATAATCCATGAAAAAGCCAAAAAATAAAAAAAAGAATATGCATGTTAAAGTAGGAGATACTATAAAAATAATAACTGGAAAAGATAAAGGAAAAATTGGTAAAGTTTTACAAACTTTCTCAAAGAAAAGCTTTGTTATCATAGACGGAATTAATATAAAGACTAAACATCAAAAATCGCGTCAAGAAGGAGAAAAAGGAAGTATCGTTAAAAAAGAAGCACCGATTCATAGTTCTAACCTGATGCTCTACAGCGAAAAAGATGAAATTATAAGTCGAGTAGGACATAAAAAAGATAGAAGTGGTAGTAAGATACGTTACCTTATGAAAAATAAAGAGATTATTAATTAGATTCATTTGGATATCATTATGCATATAGCTAAAGGACTAAAAAAATATTATCATTCTCAGATTGTCCCGGATCTAAGAAAAGAATTTGGTTATAAGAATATTCACGAGGTACCTAAATTATTAAAGGTTACTATTAATAGAGGTTTGGGAGAAGCTTCTCAGAACTCCAAACTTTTAGAGATTAGTGTTCGTGAATTAATGACAATCAGTGGACAGAAGCCTATTGTAACCAAATCAAAAAAAGCTGTAGCTGGTTTTAAAATAAGAGAAAATGTGCCTATAGGAATTGCCGTAACATTACGAAAAGATTATATGTATGCATTCTTGGAGCGCTTAATTAATCTAGTGTTACCCCGTATTAGAGATTTTAGAGGAATTAGTAAGAAACATTTTGATGGTCGAGGTAATTACACTCTAGGTTTACGTGATCAGCTAGTATTTCCTGAAATCTCTTATGATGAGATAGATAAAATGAAAGGTATGGATATCTCTATCGTTACTAGTGCTAAAACTGATCAAGAAAGCCTTGCCTTACTTAAAGCATTAGGAGTACCGTTCCATGACCTCGAAAAATCTATAAAGCAATAACCGAGGAGACAATAGTGGTTAATGACACAATAGCAGATACGTTAACTAGAATTAGAAATGCCAATTTAGCTAAACATCAAATAGTACAAATTCCGGCAACTAAGATGACACAAAGTGTCACAGAAGTATTACAAGAAGAGGGGTTTATTTATAATTATGAAGAAATTAAAGAAGGTCAAAAAGCACATTTGTTAATTTCTTTAAAGTATCGAGGAAAAAAAAGACAACCAGTGATTACTACTCTTAAAAGAATTAGTAAGCCAGGTCTTAGAGTATATGCTAATCATACTAATTTGCCTAGAGTTTTGGGAGGACTAGGAATTGCAATAATTTCAACTTCCCAAGGTGTCATGACTGATAGAAGAGCTCGTCACAGTGGCTTAGGTGGAGAAGTTTTATGCTATGTTTGGTAATGTAAAAAAATTAAGTTTAAAATAAATTTTATGTCTAGAATTGGAAAAAAGAATATTCTGGTTCCGAAGGAAATAGAAATTCAAATAAATAAACAAGAAATTACAGTAAAAGGTCCCAAAGGTGAGCTGAAACAAACTATTTCTCCATTGATAGAAATTTTTCAGGAAGAACAGCAAATCATAATTCATAAAAAGAATGCTTCTCGTCAAGCACAACAATTATTTGGATTATCTAGAACTCTTATCAATAATTTAATAGTAGGTGTATCAGAAGGTTTTAGTAAAAAATTAGAAATTTCTGGAGTAGGTTATCGTTCTCAAATGGAAGGCAATGATTTAATTTTAAATATGGGGTATAGCCATCCTGTCAGAATTATCCCCCCTCATGGAATATCAATATCTGTCAATAAAAATACGACAATTATTATTTCAGGTATTAATAAAGAAAATGTGGGACAAATTGCCGCTAATATTCGAAATGTACGTCCACCTGAACCGTACAAAGGTAAGGGGATTCGTTATGAAAATGAAATAGTAAAACGTAAAGTTGGAAAAGCTGGAAGAGGAAAATAATAATTATGGTAGTTCGACACAACCTGATTAAAATAAAAAAACGAAAACGAATTCGTAAAAAAGTTACAGGATCTTCTATTCGTCCCCGATTATCCGTATATAGATCAAATCAACACATCTATGCTCAAATTGTTGATGATACTAAAGGATATACTCTAGTTCAAAGTTCAACTATCGACAAAGAATTAAAAGCAAGTTTAGAATCAGGTGCTACCTGTACAGCTTCTGTGGTAGTAGGTAAATCAATTGCATCTAGAGCAATTGCTAAAGGTTTAACGCGAGTTGTCTTTGATAGAGGAGGTAAATTATACCATGGAAGGGTTAAAGCTTTAGCAGATGCAGCTAGGGAAAATGGATTAATATTTTAACGTAAAAACAAGTTATTTTAATCTTTAATTATTTATCTTATAAGGTTATGACTAATCGAAAAAAAACTCAGAAAAAAAAGGAAAATCCTTGGAAAGAAAAAGTTGTGCAAGTAAGAAGAGTTACTAAAGTCGTTAAAGGTGGGAAAAAATTAAGTTTCAGAGCCGTAGTTGTTATAGGTAATCAAGTCGGAAGTGTTGGTGTTGGTGTTGGAAAAGCTGGAGATGTAGTAGGTGCTGTAAAAAAAGCTGTATCTGATGGAAAAAAAAATTTATGTGTTGTACCCTTAACTAAAGCCCAATCAATTCCTCATCCTATAAAAGGAGTCTCGGGGGCTGCTAAATTAATTATGCGTCCCTCAGCAGCAGGCTCTGGCGTAATTGCTGGAAGTTCGATGAGAACAGTTCTCGAATTAGCTGGTATTCGGAATATTTTGGCTAAAAGACTAGGCTCAAGTAATCCTCTAAATAATGCCAGAGCAACGGTAAATGCGCTAAATAGTCTGCAAACATTATCTACTACAGCTGCACGAAGAGAAATCCCCATTGAAAATTTATATTCGAATTAACTGATAAACTTTAACATATTTAAGTTAAATCTTGTGGAGATGTATCCTAGATGACAAATGAACAATTTGAAAGGTTACCAAAAGAGTTATTGAGAAGATTTCTCTACACAATTATTTTATTATTAATTGTAAGAACTAGTATATTTATTCCCATACCAGGAGTAGATAACTTATCTTTCTACAGGAATCTAGAAAATAATACTGTCTTTAATTTTGTTAATGATGTTGTTGCGGGAGGTGCGAAAACAATAGGAATTGGTACATTCGGAATTAGTCCTTATTTTAATGCAACGTTAAGTGTTCAAGCTATTATTAAATTAATTCCAGAATGGGAAAGATTGCAAAAAGAAGAAGGAGAGCTCGGTAGACGAATTTTAGTACAAAGAACAAGGTATATTACCTTAATTTGGGCTTTTCTGCAGAGTTGTTTCTTAGTTTATTGGATCCGCCCATATGTATTTAATTGGAATTCATCTTTTATGTTAGATACCGTATTAACTTTAACCACAGGATCTATGTTTGTCATGTGGATATCTGAACTAATATCTGAATACGGAATAGGAAATGGTTCCTCTTTTTTAGTTATGGTCAATATTGTTACCGGATTTAGCAGAACGATTACGATCTCACTTCAGACTTCCCACTTAAGTGGATTAAAAACAAAGATTATTTTCTCCAGTATTTTATTTGTTAGCATGATGTTAGTATCAATCTTTATCTCAGAAGGAAAAAGAAAAGTTAAAATTTTGTCTAGTAGGCAACTAGGAACAAGTTCTATAGTCAATTCTAGAAGTTATTTACCTTTAAAACTTAACGCAGCTACGATAATACCGCTAGTAATTAGTTCCTTGTTAATAGCTCTGCCATCATATATTATAGAAAGACTTTCCACTCCAGTTATCAGAAATCTCTTGTATATTTTTATTCCAGGGCAGCCTCTGTATTTATTAGCTTATTACGCTTTAGTAGTATCATTAAATGCCTTCTATATTAGTCTTTTAGTAAACCCTGCAGATATTGCAGAAAATTTAACTAAGTTAGGTGTTGTGATTCCAGGAATTCGTCCAGGTAGACAAACAAACGCATATTTAACAGCTATTTTAAATCGATTAGGATTTATTAGTGCTACATTGTTATGCCTAATAGGTATTATACCTTATGCCATTGATGCTATATTTAAAGTACCTATTTTTAAAGGTTTAAGTGTAACCTCATTGCTTATTTTTGTCGGAGTAGCTACAGAAATAGCTAAGCAAGTTCGAACATATTTATTATCTCAAAGTTATAATGTTAATATAGAAAAAGATTAACTGAGTTATTATACAATCTTTACATTAATAAATGCACCACAAGTCTAATAAATGAAAGTAAAGCCGTCCGTTCGTAAAATATGTGAAAAATGTCGTATTATCCGTAGACATGGAAAAATCATGGTTATTTGTATTAATTCTAAGCATAAACAAAGACAAGGATAATTTTATAAAATAAAGCAGGGAGGGTTTTAAGTAATGGCTAGAATAGAGGGAGTAGATCTCCCCAGAAATAAAAGAATTGAAATAGCTCTAACTTATATCTATGGAATTGGTTTAGCAAGTTCGCACAAACTATTAAAGATATCAGGTGTAAACCCTGATAGCAGAGCTAAAGATTTAACAGATCAAGAAATTACTAGCATAAGAACAGCTATCAGTGACAATATTCAAGTAGAGGGAGATCTACGACGTTTTGAATCGTTAGCGATAAAACGTCTAATGGATATTGGGTGTTATCGGGGGAGACGACATCGTTTGGGATTGCCTTTAAGAGGTCAAAGAACTAGAACTAATGCACGAACCCGTCGTGGCAGTAAAAGAACTGTTGCTGGCAAGAAAAAAGCTCCGAGAAAATAATTAAATTTTGTTCTATATCAATCAATGCATAAAAAGCTATAGTTAGCAGTCGATAATATGGCAAAACAACAAGTAAAAAAAAATAGTAACAAGAAATCTAAATTTCAAGTATCCGTGGGTAGAGTACATATAAAATCAACTTTTAATAATACTATCGTTACCATTACTGATTTGAAAGGACAAACCGTTTCCTGGTCTTCAGCTGGAGCTGGAGGCTTTAAAGGTGCTAAGAAAGGTACCCCTTTCGCAGCCCAAACCGCTTCAGAAAGAGCTGCAAGGCAAGCTCTAGATAGAGGAATGAAGCAGGTTGAAGTAGTTCTTAATGGACCTGGTGCAGGACGTGAGACAGCAATCAGAGCTCTTCAAGTAACGGGTCTTAAAATTGTGCAAATTAAAGATATTACACCAGTGCCTCACAATGGATGTCGTCCGCCTAAAAAACGCCGTGTATAACATAATATTCTCTATATCTAAATTCGTGTATTTATGTCTTTACTTCAAATAGAATGTTTAGAGTCTCGTATTGATAAACCTCGAGAGCACTATGGACAGTTCGCAATAAGCCCACTTAATTCAAGTCAAGCCCTAACTATAGGCAATGCTTTGAGACGTACTTTATTATCAGATCTAGAAGGAACCGCAATCGTGGCTGCACGAATAGCTGGAGTTAATCATGAATTTTCAACTATTCCAGGTGTTAGAGAAGATGTCTTAGAAATTTTGTTAAATTTAAAATCAGTAATTTTTCGAACTCAAATGAAAGAGCCTCAAGTAGGTAGAATCAGAGTTCAAGGTCCAGGGGTTGTAACGGCAGGCCTTCTGGAATTACCTCCAGGAGTAGAATTAGTAGATCCTAGACAATACATTGCGACAATTTGCAATAATAGTATTTTTGAATTAGAATTTCGTTTAGAAACTAATATCGGATATAAAATTATTAATCGTGGAATTGATCATATGGCATCTGATTTTTTACAAATAGATTCAAGATTTATGCCTGTAAAAAAAGTGAATTTTTCAATACAGGAAGTACAATTTGATATTTTGAAAGATAAAGAGACCCTTTTTCTGGAGATTTGGACAAATGGTAGCATAACACCTCAAGATGCCATTAGTAAAGCAGCAGATTTGCTAAGTAGATTTTTCAACTCTTTAAAAAATTTAGATTTTAAATATCAAATAGAAGAATTTAATTCAGAAGAACAAGTTGTGGCTCAGGTATCTATCGAAGAATTACAATTATCTGTAAGAGCATATAATTGCTTAAAACGAGCACAGGTTCATTCCGTGGCAGATCTACTAAACTACTCCTATGAAGAACTACTTGAAATTAAAAATTTTGGTCAAAAATCTGCAGAAGAAGTAGTTGATGCATTAAGCAAACGCTATGGAATTCGCTTACCATATGAAAAAATCTCCAAAAATACAGAATAAGTTTTAATAGAATCTAAAAAATATTTATCACCAAGGTAGAATCATTTATGAATAAGACTTGTCTAGTTAGTAAAAAAGATACTATTCAAAAATGGTATCTAATTGATGCTAAAGAGAAAGGATTAGGTCGACTTGCCACAGAGATAGCTAATATTCTCAGAGGTAAAAACAAGGCTATTTATTTGCCTCATATGGACCTCGGAGACTTTGTAATCGTAATTAATGCTTCAGATATAATTATATCTGGGAGTAAACCTATGCAAAAACTATATCGAAGACATTCTGGTAGGCCAGGTGGAATGAAAATAGAAACTTTGGAACAATTGCAAGCACGGCTACCTAATAAAATTATTGAAAATGCCGTAAAAGGAATGTTGCCAAAAGGCTCTTTAGGCCGGCAAATTTTTAAAAAGTTAAAAGTGTACTCCAGTGACATACATCCACATGAAGCTCAACAACCTCTACTCTTAGAATTATAAAATTTCAAGAATAATTAATTTAAAATAATGTTACAAACTAATTTAAATACATCTTTTGGTATAGGAAGACGAAAGTGTGCCATAGCTCGAGTACGGGTATTCAAAGGTAATGGAAAAATATTTATTAATGAAATAGAATCGAGTTTATATCTACAATACAGCCCTAAATACTTGCAGTATTTGAAAGAACCTTTAACCTTAACTAACATGGAAACAGAAGTAGACTTAAAAGTTACCGTTTTGGGAGGAGGAATATCGGGGCAAACTGGTGCTATTAGGTTAGGAATTGCACGTGCCATTTGTAAAATAAATCCGGATCACCGAGCAATTTTAAAATTGGAAGGTTGTTTAACACGAGATGCTAGAATAAAAGAAAGAAAAAAATATGGTTTGAAGAAAGCTCGTAAAGCACCACAATACTCTAAACGATAAATAGAATATACTAATAATTAATATACCTAATAAAGATCATGCCTAAGAAAAACATTCACCCAGAATGGTACATAGAGACCCCGGTGTATTGCGATGGTCAATTAGTGATGACAGTAGGATCAACCAAGAAAGAATTACATGTTGATATCTGGTCAGGTAACCATCCTTTTTACACTGGTTCACAAAAAATTATTGATACAGAAGGAAGAGTTGAACGTTTTATGCGTAAATATCGAATGAACACAGCTCAAAAAGATAATAATGAATGATGCAACAAATATTGCTTAGGTAAAATCTCAATTTTGAATATATTTGTAATTAGCTTCAGGTTTAGTAATTATATTCAGTATAAATTTGTCTAAGAAAATAGGTATACATATTAAATTAGTAGAAAGTTAATCATATCTCTATAAAACTAGAATAGAATGTTAATATTATCATCTATTTCTACAACTGTTAATTACAATCATTGCAAATTTTAATTTATGCCAACAATTCAACAATTAGTTAGAGCAGAGCGTATTAAAGTTATTAAAAAAACAAAATCTCCTGCTTTAAGAAACTGTCCCCAACGAAGAGGTGTGTGTACTCGCGTATATACAACTACTCCCAAAAAACCTAACTCAGCCTTACGAAAGGTAGCTAGAGTTCGTTTAACCTCCGGGTTTGAAGTTACTGCTTGTGTGACACGTTACTAATATAAAGAATTAGTTAAAATTATATTGTTAATTTTAAAATTAAACTCTATCTTTAAAAATTATCTTATAAATATAAAGTTAAGTTTTCGACACAAATCTTGTTTGATTTAAGAAGCTCGATAAAGTCAGTTTTATAAATTTAAACTGGACATAATGTATATATGGTTAGGATGATAAAGTCCGAATCTATGCTAAAAAATCTGTCAAACTAAAACTAGTTATTCAGAATATATATGGATTTAATTGAGTTAAGTAGTTCAAGATAAATCAAATTTCATGCAGATATATAATAGAAACCTAATTATATCTAATTTTTTTAAAAGGGTAGGGAACGTGTAAAATAGTAAATATCCAAACTAGGTTATATCGTACTATGAGAGTAAAAAATTACTATATTATATCTAATGCTTAGTAATTAAAGCCATTGTTAATTTTGAATAATTTAATGGTAGAACGCCGTATGAAGTTAAAGTTTCATGTACGGTGTGGTTAGAGGGAAAATATTTATAATCTACCTATCTCGATACATTCCAGGTATTGGTCATAACTTACAAGAACACGTGCGACTAGCGAAATCAAAATCAATAGTTTTTATTTTTCAAAATATTTAAGGACTAACTCATTAATCATGAAAGAGAAAAATAGCATATCCTTTAAATAAGTTGGTTATGAAGAAAGTAAGAATAATTTTACTTGAAGTTAAAAAAGAAATAGTATTTCAATATTCATTATATAATTCATAAGTAAGAGTGTTCTATTTATGTTTTTATTTATTTTATGAATAAGACCTTCTAAAACCAATATCTTTGATTAGATTACCTAGAGTGAAGTCTAACCTACTATGTAGATTAGATTTAAGTACTATAGTAAATATCAAGTGGACTAAAGTATAAAGTGTAATATATAAATTGAGTATGACAAAAGGATTAAAAATTCTAAAAGATATTTGCGAGAATTCAAGTAATAATCCTACTAAATTCTATGATAAAATTTTTTTCTTACTTTATAAAAAAGATTTGTACCATTTTGCCTACAGAAGAGTTCGATTTAATTTTCAGATGAGTGGATATAAACATCAGTTAGCTAATACATTAGAAAATGATCTTATCTTAAGGTTAATTAAACAGCTAAAAAATGATAAATATGCTTTTAACACAACTAATTTTATAACTCAAATAGGAAATCAGGAATTACCTAAAAGTTTTTTTTTAGACTGTCTTCTGCAAGAAGTTATTTACTTAGTTTTAGACGCAATTTATACTCCTGTATTAGTTAACTCTCAATTGCAAAGCTGGTCAAAGAGAAATACCCATTTAGCTTTAGAAAAAATTGAGCAAAGTTTACCCGGGAGCACATGGGCTATTAAAGGTTCTTTGAATAAAATATTTAGGAAAATAGATAATTTATATCTTATTAAATATTTATCCAAAAAAGTTGTAGATACCAAATTTTTAAATTTACTAAACAAACTACTCACTAAAAATTTTTTAAATGATATAAAAGGTTTACATTCCTTAAGTACAGTTATTGAAGTTCCTGGGAGTAACCTTTTCTATTTTTTGTTAGATATTTATTATAATGAACTAGATAATTTTGTTAAATGTCAATTAAATAATATACAAGTCCAAAATATCATACGTTATGGTTTTGATAATAAAAAGGCATATAAGATTACTCAAATTGTAAAAAAACTCCCAATTAAACAAAATATTTTAGATTCAAAGCTTTCGGGAAATAAAAACCATCTGATTACGAGTTATGTTAGGTATGGTAACCAGATTATTATATTTATTAGTCGTCAAGCAGAGTATCATCATGTCTTGTTAATGAAGCAACGTCTTGAGTACTATATTGACGATTTTTTAGGTATAGAACCTACCCAATATAATTTGCAAATCATTCATATTCTAAAAAAAAATTCTTTTTTCTAGGATATGAAATTTCATTGCAAAATCAAAAGGTTATTTTTCTAATTCCCTTATCTCATTTAGTAAATTTACTAGTAAAGTATCAATTTGCAAGATATACTAAGAAACAAATTATTCGACCAACCAGTCAAAATAAACTTTTATCCGAACAAGACTTTAAAATTGTAAAAGCCTACAATTATATTTTATGTTGTATAAACTTTTATTATTCAGGTATATCAGATAATAAAAATTTAGTTTATATTCAGCATCTATTAAAGTTCTCATGTGCAATGACTTTAGCCCACAAGCATAAGAGTACCTTAACTAAAATTTTTTCTTTGTACGGTAAAAATCTAAAAGTTAAATCAGAATACATCTCTCAGCATAAATATATTCTTCCTAAATGGCAAATAACAAACTATTTTTTAGATCCATTTTTAAAATACTAAGATATTAATTATAGAACATATAATGTTTAGTCTTATAGCCGTATGATGGAAAACTGTCATGTACGGTTTGTAAAGAGATTATTTTTACATAGTCTACGTTTATTCTGTTGTTCTAATTCGTGGTGGTAGAGTAAAAGATTTGCCTGGAGTAAGATATCATATTATTCGAGGCACGCTAGACATGGCAGGTGTAAAAGATCGTCGCAGGGGACGTTCCAAGTATGGAACGAAGAAACCTAAAAGTTAAATAATGATAGAGTTTAATTAAATAATTATTGAAAGCATATGTCACGTCGTAGTACAATAAAGAAACATTTATCTGTTCCAGATGCAATTTATGCAAGTCGTCTGGTTAGTATGTTAACTGTACGAGTTTTAAAGCATGGAAAGAAAGGGTTAGCAGAAAAATTAGTATACCAATCCTTAGATCTTATTCACGAAAAAACGTCCTCAGATCCTTTAGCTATTCTTGAAAAAGCTATTCGTAATGTAACTCCAGTTGTCGAAGTTAAAGCTAGGCGCATAGGTGGCTCGACTTATCAAGTTCCACTCGAAGTTAGAGCCTATAGAGGTACAAATTTAGCTTTGCGTTGGATTACTCGCTTCGCTCGGGAAAGATCTGGTAAAAATATGGCAATAAAATTAGCTAATGAGATGATGGATGCCGCTAATGAAAGTGGAAATTCTATTCGTAGAAAAGAGGAAACTCATCGTATGGCAGAAGCGAACAAGGCTTTTTCGCATTATAGATATTAGAATATTAAACAAATTTGATTGATAGAAAACATTATATAGATAACACTATATTATATCGAAATTAAGAATGATTAGAGTAGAGTCTAAATTGTATTATTAAAATGGTTTACAAAAAATAGCCAAGTAGTTTGCATCTACTTGAAACAACTTTTCTATTGTAATTATTTTCAAAACTCTTTAGTAATGTTAATAGATGAAATAAATAAGGAATTGTAAATATTTATGGCACGCGCAAAATTTGACCGTACAAAACCACATGTAAATATAGGAACAATTGGACACGTTGATCATGGAAAAACAACTTTGACAGCAGCTATTTCAGCTACATTAGCTGCTCAAAATAATGTTGTTGCAAAAAAATTCGATGAAATTGATGCTGCCCCAGAAGAAAAAGCAAGAGGTATAACAATTAATACCGCTCATGTAGAATATGAAACAGATAATAGGCATTATGCTCATGTAGATTGTCCAGGACATGCAGATTATGTAAAAAATATGATTACAGGTGCAGCACAAATGGACGGAGCTATTTTAGTAATATCTGCAGCAGATGGTCCTATGCCGCAAACCCGAGAACATATATTATTAGCTAAACAAGTAGGTGTTCCGAATATTGTGGTTTTCTTAAATAAAGAGGATCAAGTTGATGACGCTGAATTGCTAGAATTAGTTGAGTTAGAAGCTCGAGAATTACTCTCCCAATATGATTTCCCTGGCGATGATATTCCATTTGTAGCTGGTTCAGCTTTATTAGCATTAGAATCATTAGCCAATAATCCTAAAATAGCAAAAGGTGAAGATAAGTGGGTTGATAAGATTCTAGCTCTGATGGATGCTGTCGATGATTATATTCCAACTCCAGAAAGAGATGTAGATAAAACTTTTTTAATGGCGGTGGAAGATGTTTTTTCTATTACTGGTAGAGGTACCGTAGCAACAGGAAGAATTGAAAGAGGTATAATCAAGGTAGGTGATAGTATTGAAATCGTAGGTATAAGAGATACGCAAACTACGACAATCACGGGGCTAGAAATGTTTCAGAAAACATTAGATGAAGGAATGGCAGGAGATAATATTGGCATTCTTTTAAGAGGTGTTCAGAAAAAAGATATTGAGCGAGGTATGGTGTTAGCTCAGCCTGGTACTATTACACCACACACACAATTTGAAGCAGAAGTTTATGTTCTAACAAAAGAAGAAGGTGGTAGGCATACGCCTTTCTTCCCTGGCTATAGACCACAATTTTATGTTCGGACTACGGACGTGACAGGTACCATTAGTCAATTCACCTCAGATGACGGTTCTATTGCAGAGATGGTAATGCCAGGTGATCGAATTAAAATGACAGCAGAATTAATCAATCCGATAGCTATTGAACAAGGTATGCGATTTGCTATTCGAGAAGGAGGAAGGACTGTTGGAGCAGGTGTCGTATCACAAATTATTAAGTAGATTGTGTTCATAAGAAAGCTGAGACTGAGCTGCTTGAGAATTAGATTCCTGTTATTTAAAGAATTCTAATTATTGAGATAATTCCTTGTAATAGCTATAATTAAAATCATAATTTATTCATGTTATGACATGATGTCCTAATACATACCATAATTCCTTTTTCATATTTAATCCACATATAAAAATATTGGTATGCCAAATATTCCACAAAAAAAGTTTCGTATTCGTTTAAGCTCATATAGCTCTAATTCACTAACTACTTCCTGTCACCAAATTTTGGATACTATTGTAAATACTAATGGTGTACCCATAGGACCTATTCCACTTCCAACTAAGCGGAGAATCTATTGTGTATTAAGATCTCCTCACGTGGATAAAGATTCTCGAGAACACTTCGAGATTAGAACACATCGTCGTATTATTGATATATATCAAACTTCACCTGAGTTAATTAACCAATTAATGAAATTGGAACTATCTACAGGGGTTGATATTGAAGTACAGTTTTAAAAATTTATTGTTTTCCTAGAACTAGAAATTATTTTATCATCCTTACTTTCTTAGTAAGAATGATAAAATAATTTCTAGTTAAAACTTTAATTGAAAGTATTTCTTACTTAGTGAGCCAAAACTTTTTCTATCTTTTCTTGTAGTTTACCTTCCTGATATAAAGTAGTTATAATATCTGCACCTCCAATAAATTCTTTGTCTATGTATACCTGTGGTATAGTAGGCCAATTAGAATAAGATTTTATCCCTTGTCTAATATCGCCATTCTCTAAGACATTAAAAGTAACATATGGAATCTGCATTAAGTCAAAAATATGAACTACGGTTCGTGAAAAGCCGCATTGAGGTAGTGCTCGAGATCCTTTGATAAATAGAATAATAGAATTTGTTTGAATTAGATTTTCAATTAAATCGTGTGTTTTATCCATAGTAATATTTTTAGAGAAACCTTAGTAAAAAGATAAGTAGTCTGATTTAACTAATCAAATAAGAATTAAAACTTTTAGCTAGTTAGCCTTCCTGTTGTTTTTAACCAATTCTGAGCTTCAATATAATTGTTAGGAGCTAATTGTATGGCTTGTTTCCAATACTCAGCTGCTTTATCAAACATTACTTTTGCAGCTTCAAAATTACTTTTTTTGGATGCTTTAATCCCTTGATAGTGATAAATAACTGCAATATTATTCAGGGCTTGAGGTAATCTTTGATTTAATTCCAAAGCTTGATGGTAGTATTCAAGTGCTTTTACATATTCGCCATTACTAGCATAAATGTTAGGTAGATTACTTAAACTCTTGAGGTCTAATCTCCTGTAGAACGGTACAAGCAAGTCTCCTTGCATACGGCTCAAGCAAAACTATGAAATAGATAATTTTACTTTCTTGACTTACTAGATTATCATTACATTTAGGTATTCTAATAATTAGTTATCAAGAATCTTTACTTATTACGAAAATAATCATAATTAACTCTATCTGACAGATAAAATTTGCTATTTTTTATTGTATACCCTAAGCAATTAAATTTAATATTAACTAATGAACTAAAACTAGTGAATAAAGGTGCTTGTTAGAGTAAGGCTTCATAAAATCTTCAAATCTTAAATAGAATAAAAATGATTGCTTATTATGTTCGAGTGTTAAATAATATTTTTTTTATTTATTATAAAAATCTTTTGTCAAATTAAGCAATGGTATGTCGCACTAATCCTATATTGTATAATATGTAACTACGATCGTAAGGGTCTTCTTCTAAGCGCAAAGCTTCATAGTAATTCTCTAGAGCTTCCGCGTATTCTCCTTCAGTTTGAGCAGACATACCGTCTCGATAGTAAGAAAACGCTTCTTTATCTTCTTTACTAGCTGGTAAAATCTTTAATACTATGTCTGCGAGAACTGTAAAAGTCTTATCTATGAAATTGTCATTGCGTTGAGATCTTGGCATAATCTACCTTACGAGTATTGTATATTATTATGGTATCGTTTTATTATATTATTATATTATAGTATTGTAAATTAGAAACAAATCAATTGAGATGAAAGCCAATTTTTTTATGTGACTAGGGTACATATATAATTTTTAATATCATGCTTGAAATAGTTTGTCTTACTCTTAAATTATGGAGGTCTTAATCGTGCTTATGCAATGTAGTTTATTTCATGTAAATAATTACCACTCAGATCAAATATATTCACACAAAAAAACTAATCATCAGTTTAGAGATGGATATAGTTATTCTACACCTGAAGTTAATATAAATATATTATACCAACTCACTTTATTAAATAATAAGCTAAAAAAGAAAAAAAAAATTTTAGAATTAAATAATCCCAAAATTTTCCGTAACTTAAAAGATTCCCTGGTTTTACCTGAAATAACAATCGATGCAGCAACAAAACCTAAAAAGAAAAAAGAATTAATTGTGCCAGCTGCTGATAAAGCTTTAAAAGTGGAAAAAAGTAAAACTAAAAATAAGTTGAAAGTTTATGAGCAACTGGGAGATGAAGATAGATTAGTAGACTCTGGCTTTAATGAAGACTCTCATAAAGCAGTAGGTAGTAACAGAAAGCGCGCAATAAATAATAAAAAAGTAAATATTAAGGCTGTAGAATTTATAGATGATGTAGCAAGCACTCCCACCGAGATTACCATTAGTAATCCTCTTCCCATCAAAGATTTAGCACATATTTTAGGAAAATCAGAAATAGAATTAATTAAATTTCTTTTTCTTCAGGGTATTGCGGTTACTATAAATGAAATAGTAGATTTAGGTACAATAGAATTAATAGCTCAAAACTTTGATGTTCAAGTCCGAATTCAAAAAGATTCAAAAGAATTTCAACGTATTCCTGTCTTACCTCTAGGTGATAAATATGAAGATATTGACTTGGAAACTAGGTCTCCTGTAGTTGCAGTCTTAGGTCATGTCGATCATGGAAAAACTTCGCTGCTGGATAAAATTCGCGATAGTCAAACTGCACAAGAAGAAGCAGGTGGGATTACTCAGGTTTTAAATGCTTATAAAGTAAATTGGAAAAATGAAAAAATAGTTTTTTTAGATACCCCCGGCCATGCTGCTTTTAGCCAAATGCGCTCACGAGGAGCTTCCATTATGGATATAGCTATCTTAGTCGTAGCTGCGGACGATATCGTGCAGCCACAAACTATAGAGTCTATTCAACATATTCAATCAGCTAAAGTTCCTATGTTAGTAGCACTAAACAAAATTGATAAAGATACGGCAAACACAGAAAGGATAAGAGAACAACTTGCAGATTATGGAATAATATCTGAAGAGTGGGGAGGTGATACTATCTTTGTACCAGTGAGTGCTTTAACCGGAGAAAATATTGCAGCATTATTAGACTCTATAATGTTGGTGGCATCCATGAAAAATTTAAAAGCCTCTTCAAAAACTCGAGGTAAAGGCATTATAATTGAAGCACACCTAGATAAAAATAAAGGTGTCGCAGTAACAATTTTAGTACGAGAGGGAACTTTTAGAAAAAGTGATATTATAACTTCCCATACAATGATGGGTAAGATTCGAATGATAACAGATGAATCTAAGCAACCTATTATTCAAGCAGGTCCCTCCCAAATTATAAAAATATGGGGGTTTGCCGAAATGGCCCAGGTAGGAGAATTAGTAATTGCACATAATAGTGAGAAAGAAGGTCGTGCTCAAGTTAAAGAAATAGAAACAAAAGCATCTAATTTTTCATTAAGAAGATCAGGAGCACAACTTACTTGGCTAGACTCTTCTCGTCAAAAAGATACAAAAATACTTAATCTAATAATTAAATCTAGTACACAAGGTACATTAGAAGCAGTTCTCCAGGTAATACAAGATATTCCTCAGACAAAAGTAACTTTAAAAGTTGTATCTGCAGCATTAGGAGAAATAACCGAAACAGATATTAGTTTTGCATCAACTACGAAAGCTATTATTGTAGGTTTTGATACAAGCTTAGCGCAGGGTGCAAGACAAGCTTCAAGTCGTTTAGGCATCTCAATTTATGAACATCAAGTAATTTATGATTTAGTAGATAAGCTTGAAAAAGAAATGTGTGATTTATTAGATCCTGAATATGATAAAAAAGAGATCGGGATTTCTGTAGTAAAAGATATTTTTGAATTAGCTAAAGGCAAAGTAGCTGGATGCTATGTAGAGTCAGGAAAGTTGGTTAATCATTGCAATATTCAAATAATTCGGAACGATCAGGTTATCTATGAGGGGGAAATAGATTCTTTAAAACGGTTAAAAGAGGATGTTGAAGAAGTTAATTTGGGAAATGAATGCGGTATTTTTATCAAAAGATTTCAAGATTGGCGAAAAAACGATTTAATTAAAGGATTTGAGCTAATCTTTAAAAAACCATCATTAGTTTGATCTCATAAAGAGTGTTTACTCAAAAATTTACTAGGTCTACTTCATTTAGCCAAATTATATGTTTGGCTAAATGAAGTAGATAGAAATATATTTAGAAATTCATTTCTGCGGCTTGTACTTTTTCGAATTGTTTTTTCTTGAGAAGAAGGACTGTTTGACCAATAACAACAGTAAAGAAGAAGACAATCATTAGTTGTATGCGAATAGGATTCTGCAAGACAATTTCAGTTTCATTCTGACCAAAGCCACCTACGTTAGGACTCATATTTAAGGCTTGATCTAGCTGGATTTCATCCCCTTCATTGACCATTAATTTCAGACCAGCAGGTACAGTATCTACTATTTCTGTTCCAGCTGTTGTTCTAATAATTACCCTATATCCTTTCTTTGCTAAATCTTCGATTTTAGTAATTTGCCCAGATGCAGATGCCGTATAAATATTATTATTACTTTTGTCTCCACTAGGGTATAATTGCCCTCTGCCTCTATTTCCTCCTACATAGATAGGATATTTTATAAAGTGAACGCTTTGATCTGTACTAGGATCAGGTGATAAGATAGGGAAAACAATTTCCTGATGAGTATCTCCAGGAATAGGTCCTACAACTAGAATATTGTTTTTAGCGGTACTATAAGGTTGGATAGAAACTCCTTTCATCTTTTGAACTAATTCCTCAGAAAGACGATCTTTCGGAGCAAGTTTAAAGCCTTCAGGTAAAATTAGCACAGCACCAACATTTAAAGAGCCTTTGGTTCCACTGGCTAAGATTTGCTGAGAATCTAAAGAATAAGGTATTTTCACAGAAGCTTTAAAAACTGTGTTAGGTAAAACTGATTTAGGAACCTCTATCTCAACTACTTTCTGAGCAAGATGGCAGTTAGCGCAAACAATTCTTCCAGTAGCTTCTCTAGGATTTTCATATGCTGTTTGAGCAAAAATAGGATAAGCTTGAGATAACTGAGGAGCTAGAGTAAATATACTCATAAGCATAAAGCTCGACAGAATAAAATTTTTAATTTTTCGAACACAATCGATCAGAGAGATATAATGGATCATAAAAATGACTTCTAATAATAAAAGTTCTGCTTATGTTTTTGTATCGATGAAATAATGGGATAAGTCTTAAGGTATATAAAAAAAATCTAAAATAGTGTATTTTACTTTTATTATAATACTAAAAAACTTAGAGAAAGCTATTTTCTTATAATTCTAATTTTTTTTAGGTTATTTTCCTAGTATAAAGAGAATACCTATTCCAGAGAAATATAAGAATACCACTGCCAAGGCAAATAACCCTTGAGTAACTGGATCTGTTGACGGAGTTAATATAGCTGCTAAAACGGTAGCAAAAACGACTACGTACCTCCAAACACCAAACATTTTTTTACTAGAAATTATCCCTAAAAGACTAAGAATTACCTGAATAATAGGTATCTCAAATGCTAATCCAGTACTAAGTAATAGGTTGAAATTTACTGTAATTTCCCCTTAAGAACTACACGTGCATATTTTTATGCATGTAGCTCAAATTAATTTGAGATGGTTTTTATCTCGAGGAGTCTTATTCAAACTAACTTTATGAAAATTTTATAATAAATAACTTCACAAATATTGAGCTTAATTAATATAGCCAAGTATTGTAACTAATATATTAAAAATCGGCATAAATCTTTTTTAGATAATAGTTTTCTAAAATTTCACGTTTCTTGATCTATACATATAAGAGATAAGACTATGATTAAAACTTTAGGAATTTATAATAATTAAATAATATTATTGAATTACTGATTTTCTGAATAAAGCCATTCTAACAATCTCTACCCTCCAAAATTTAGATACTGTTTTAAAACAGAACCATAGGCTTGCAATAAAATTTTGTTGATTTTGATTCACAGTATAAGATTAGATCAAGACTTCGTACCGCACAATAATAATAATATGAAGTCACAGTACTGTTCAAAAGACCATAGCGGTTCAATAATATCAGCCCCGTAGTTAATGAAAAAAGCTAAAGCCGCCGGAACTAGAGTATAATACCCAAACAATATTCCTCCAAAAAAGAGGATTACCCCTCCTATAAGAACGGGTATAATTATTTGTTTTTCCTTTTGTGTTAATCCGGGTGCTGCAAAACGAATAATCTGATAGATAATTATAGGAGAAGTAAATAAAAGACCACAATATAAGGTAACCTTAAAAGAGGTAAAGAAGTATTCGCCAGGAGCTAATTGAGTAGGTAGAGATATATAGAGTATTATTCTCTCCTTAAGAACTATACGTGCAAGTCTCCTCGCATATAGCTCAGACGACATACTTAATTTTTTATTATTTCGAATAGATCGTCTACTTGAATAGACCCTAAATCAACATTTAGTCTTTGAAAAAATAGATATACTGATTATATTATAAAAAAATAACAAGTCGCTTTTATTCTGCTCCTCAAGTATCACTTATTATACAATTTAAATTTGGATAATTCATGTTTTGCTAAAATATTACTTGTGTATCATTTAGTGTTAACTGGATACCCTACCTAGAAATTGGTATCGATTTACTAACTTCCTAGCATTAGTATTCATCTATATATCTAGGCCTGTATCTTAACTCTAAAATGAAAGTATCTATATTTTTGAACAAGCTTAATTAATGTTCAAATACTTAAAACAGTAGCAATTTACATGTCGCACTAAGAATTTTACGCCTTTCGCTGGAATTTGCAAAAAATTAACTACTGCTTTTATATTAAAAAAAATTATAGAAAAAATAACAGTGAAAGCTACAACTGAAATTAAAAGCCGCTGTATTAACTCCTGAAAATGCTCTGTTATTGACATGTTAAGTTCTTTAGGCATAAATTTTCAACATATGGTTAATTAGAAAAAATAATGAATTTTTTACTCCTAATTATAGTATAAAGTGTTTAAAGAAATGACGTATAAATAGAAGTTAAGCGGGTAACGCGATTCGAACGCGCGACGTCAACCTTGGCAAGGTTGCGCTCTACCACTGAGCTATACCCGCATATATATTATTATGGAATAATAATACAGCTTTTGTCAACATAAAAAAACAAAATTTTAGCGAACTGCCATATAAAATTTAATTCTATATGACAATTCTAACTCTACCAAGTATTATTCATTTCACAGATTTGCTTGACGGCGTCAATAATTTGTTGAGGTTGCACAATTGTAGCTTGCTCTAATTTACCATTATATGGGGTAGGAATATCTGCAGAAGATAAGCGAATAACCGGAGCATCCAATTGATCAAATAATTTTTCAGTAATTTGTGCTATTAATTCAGCTCCGATGCCACCAGTTCTCATACATTCTTCTACGATAATAACTTTATGTGTTTTTTTTATAGACCGTTCAATAGTATTGATGTCCAAAGGCTTTAGGGAGATTAAATCAATAACTTCCGGATCATAATTTTCTAAGAGAAGTTTATCTACAGCTTGCAATACATTATAACGCATTCTTGAGTAAGTAAGAATAGTTACTTGCTTTCCTTCTTTTACCACTTCTGCTTTATCCAAAGGAAGCGTGTATTCTTCTGAAGGTATATTCGCTTGCAAATTATACAATAAAACATGCTCAAAAAATATTACTGGGTTTTCACTACGAATGGCTGATTTAAGCAGTCCTTTGGCATTGTAGGGAGTAGAACAGGCAATAATTCTTAAACCTGGAATACCTTGAAAATACGCTTCCAAGCGTTGAGAATGTTCAGGCCCTAATTGTCTCCCAATTCCTCCAGGTCCACGAATTACTAAGGGTAAATGAAAATTTCCTCCCGAAGTATATCGTAGCATACCTACATTATTAGCAATTTGGTTAAAAGCCAGTAGCAGAAAACTCATGTTCATGCCTTCAACAATGGGTTTTAATCCAGTCATCGCAGAACCTATGGCTAAACCAGTAAAGCTATTTTCTGCTATAGGAGTATCAAGTAATCTCAGATCACCATATTTTATATGTAAGTCTCTTGTTACTTTGTACGAACCACCATAATGCCCCACATCTTCACCGATCACAAAGACCTTAGGATCTTGAGCCATTTCTTCATCTGTTGCCTCATGAAGAGCTTCAAATAAAAAAACTTTTTTCATAAGCTAAATAAGTTGATTACTAAAATTGATTAAAGAAACAAGTATTTATACAAATCTTCTACAGAGGGCTCTGGACTATTAGTGGCAAATTCTACAGAATCTTCAATAATAGCCTTTACTGTTCGGTTGAGCTCTTCCAAAGCTGAACTCTTAGCAATGTTATTTTCAACAATATAATTAGCTAGACGTTTAATAGGGTCTCGTGCAGTCCAAGCTTCCTTTTCTTGAAAAGAACGTAGCTCGTCAGGATCCGCTAAAGAATGTCCTCTAAAACGATAAGTAAGAGCTTCAATTAAAGTAGGTCCCTCCCCAGCCCTCGCTCTAGAAATTGCCTGCTCACTCACCTTTCGCACAGCTAAAACATCCATCCCATCGACCTCTTCTCCAGGTATGCCAAATGCAGCTGCTTTCGAGTGAATCTCAGGAACGGAAGATGAGCGAGGATGTGCCATGCCAATAGCCCATTGGTTATTTTCAACTATGAAAATAACTGGTAGCTTCCACAAAGCAGCCATATTTAAACATTCAAAAAATTGTCCTATATTAGTAGTACCGTCTCCGAAAAAGCAAGCTGTTACTTTAAGTTCATTTAATTCGCCCAGAACTTGTTTTCTGTAAACACTTTGAAAGGCTGCTCCCAGGGCTACTGGTATCCCCTCCCCGATAAAAGCAAATCCTCCCAGGAAATTATGCTTTTTGGAAAAGATATGCATAGATCCACCTCGACCTTTGCAGCACCCAGTTTCTTTACCAAAAAGTTCAGCCATAATCTCCCTCGCACTGACGCCTTTACTTAAAGCGTGGACATGATCACGATAAGTACTACAAACATAATCACTTTGTTTTAAGGCTTTGATTACACCAGAAGATATAGCTTCTTGTCCAGTATATAAATGTACAAAACCAAACATTTTTCCTCGGTAATACATCTGGGCACACATATCCTCAAAGTACCTACCTAGGACCATATCCTCATAAAGAGTTAAAACTTGAGGAGGTAATAATTCTAAGTTAGGATAAGATTTTATTTTCTGTTCAAAGTCCATCCTTTTCTCCTAGATAACAGTATATTGATAAGAAACGTTTCATTACAATGAATGAATTTTTCAAGGATTATATAATTAACATTTAAGAATAAGCTTACTTCTAGCTAGTCTATCAGGAGTATAAAATTTAAAATATTATTTGAATATATTAATTAATACACTTATCAAGTCTGAAACTATGGTAGTTGCGAACTCAGTTTTTGCTCCGATTGAAAAAGATTTATTAAGCTTGAATCAGAATTTACAGAATATGATAGGAGCTAGACACCCCGTACTGTATGCGGCTGCTGAGCACCTATTTACTGCTGGAGGTAAACGTTTACGACCTGCCATCGTACTATTGTGTGCCCAAACCTTAGCTAAAAGCAGTGGTATCTCAGCACCACAAAGAAGATTAGCCGAGATTACAGAGATAATTCACACAGCTAGTTTAGTACATGATGACGTTTTAGACGAATGTTCTACTCGAAGAGGCATAAAAACAGTACATAATGTATTTACTACCAAAATAGCCATCCTGGCAGGAGATTTCCTGTTTGCTCAATCTTCTTGGTACCTTGCAAATTTAGAAAACTTGCAAGTAGTAAAAGTTATTTCTAAAGTAATTACCGATTTCGCAGAAGGAGAGGTTAGGCAAGGCTTTACACGTTTTGATTTACAATTTTCGATTGAGGAGTATATCGGAAAATCATTCTATAAAACCGGCTCACTTATTGCAGCTAGCTGTCAGGGAGCTGTTATGTTAAATTTTGCAGATAAAAATATTGCTAACGGGTTTTATATGTATGGCCGTTACATAGGATTAGCTTTTCAAATTATTGATGATATTTTAGATGTGGTAGCTTCATCTAATGATCTGGGCAAACCTGCTGGATCTGACTTAAGTCAAGGTAACTTAACTGCACCGGTGTTGTTTTCTATCCCAGAAGATTACCAAATTACACAATTAATTAATAAAGAATTTTCTGATATTCGAGATATTGATAATGCTTTGCAAATAATAAGACAAGGCTGTGGAATACAACAAGCTAAAGATTTAGCTGCCGAATATTTGCAAGCTGCCATAGATTGCTTAGAAGTCATAGATAACTCAAAAAGTACAGAATCACTTAAAAAACTAACTTTGTATATTCTGGAAAGAGTCAATTAAATACAATCAGATACTCGATAATTCATAAAAAATAAATTATTTTTTTGAACTTTGTGCTACAATCATGTCAAAAGTGTTAACATCTAATACTGCTAATTGAGACAGCATTTTGCGGTTAATGCCTATTTGAGCTCGTTTTAGATTAGACATTAAGCAACTGTAATTAAGTCCTTTTACTCTTGCGGCAGCATTTATTCTAATTATCCAAAGGCGTCTAAAATTTCTTTTGCGGTTTTTGCGACCACGATAAGAATATCTCAAAGCTTTGATAACCTGCTGTTTAGCTACTCGAAATAATTTAGAATGCGCACCTCGAAAGCCTTGAGCTAGTTTAAAAATTTTTTTACGTCTATTACGAGCGACGCTGCCTCTTTTAATTCTGGTCATAGTCTACTATCTACATTTTATTTTATTTTTAATATATTAATTGTATTGGATTTAGGATACAATTGCCTAGATTTAATGTAACTATTATCTGGATACCGCACATATGATTATGTCATTTTTTATAGAGATAAGGTATTTTGCTAATTAGATTGTTAATGTCTCTATTATCAACAAAAGTTCTTTTTTTTAGGCTTCTTTTACGACTTTGACTTTTTTTTTCTAATAAGTGGCTTTTTCCTGCTTGTCTACGTACAATTTTATGGGTCTTTGTTACACGAAAACGTTTAGCCATAGCTCGACAAGTTTTAATTTTAGGCATAGAGTATGTTTGGTTAATTCAGTTCAGTTAAAGTTATCTTATTGAGTATAACATAAGAATAAATCTGAAATCTCTTATCAGAATGAGAATACATCAACTATATTATAGTGAATATATACTTAATTAATAATTAATAATAATAAGGAATATATATATAAATTTGTGAATATAAATAAAGACTTACTCTCTATAGGTAATTGTAAATTTTCATCACGTTTAATGTTAGGAACCGGTAAATATAGAACGCTAGACGAAGCACAAAATTCTATATTAAGTAGTAAATGTGAAATTGTTACTTTTGCAGTAAGAAGAGCTCAAAATGCAAAAAGTAATCAACAAGCAAATTTATTAAGTATGCTAGATTGGAAAAAATTATGGTTGTTACCAAACACGGCTGGCTGCCAAACTGTAGAAGAAGCAATTCGCATAGCCTTTCTAGGTAGAGAAATAACTCGAGAGCTAGGGCAAGTCAATAATAATTTTATTAAGCTAGAGGTAATTCCAGACCCTACTTATTTATTACCTGATCCTATTGCAACGTTAAAGGCAGCAGAATATTTATGTCATAAAGGATTTACTGTATTACCATATATTAATGCAGATCCTATTCTAGCCAAACAAATGGAAGAAGTTGGCTGTGCTGCAGTTATGCCTCTCGGATCTCCCATCGGTACAGGTCAAGGTATAAAAACTTTATCGAATATCAAAATTATCATTGAAAACTTGAATGTCCCAGTTATTATCGATGCTGGGATAGGAACAAGTAGCGATGCAGCTCAAGCTATGGAATTAGGGGCTTCGGCAATTTTAGTCAATACTTGTATTGCACGAGCAAAATCATCAGTAGCTATGGCTCAATCCATACAATTAGCCGTACAAGCAGGACGACTAGCTTATCTAGCTGGTCGCACAGAAGAAACGCTTCAAGCCCGATCTAGCTCTCCCGAAGTAGGCATTTCTAAATTATATACTAAACAAAGTTATTCGATAGATTTATAAAATAATTACAGCCCCCAACAAACTTAGATTAGGTATAATATATAAGTACGATGTCTTAACTTAAAATTAGTGCATCTGGTATGATATTTTTTATTAAATAAGTTTTAGAATATTTAGAATATAAGGAGAGGAGGTTAAATCTAGTTGATATTAATCATCGATAATTACGATAGCTTTACTTACAATTTAGCTCAATATGTAGGAGAGTTAGGGTATTCAGTGGGAGTTTACAGAAATGACCAAATATCTTTAACGACCCTAAGTCAATTAAAACCAAAAAGAATTATTATCTCACCTGGACCAGGTAAACCAGCAGATGCTGGGATCACTCTAAACTTGATCCAAGAATTTTCTAGGTGCATCCCGATTTTAGGGATCTGTTTAGGACATCAAAGTATTGGGAGTGCATTTGGAGCTAAGGTTATTAAAACGTCTCAGCTAATGCATGGTAAAACTTCTCTAGTTTTTCATAGTGGTAATAAAATTTTTAAAGACATACCTAGCCCATTTACTGCTACACGCTATCACAGCCTTATCATTGATAAAAAGCAATTTTCTTCGGATTTGCAAATTATAGCTTGGACCCAAGATAATATCATTATGGGGATTTGCCATAAGAAGTATAAAGATGTTATAGGTATTCAATTTCATCCGGAAAGCCTATGGACACCAGTAGGTAAAAAACTATTGAAAAATTTTTTAGATTAAGAGATTACTTCTTCGGGATTATGTTCTAAATAAAAATCTTGTAAAAATTTTACGAAAGTTATATTAGACCCAGCCGCTTTATTATTATTTCCTTCTATGTATACTGAAGTTTTTGTGCGTAACAACCATATTTGATTAAAAGGGATATTATTAACTATAACACTAACTATTAGGAAAAAAAAACCTCCATATACAAGATTTAATCCAGGGTCTTGCTTTATCTGTAGTCCTGTGGCACGAATAATATCTAAAATTTGAATTTTATGTCTATTAAAAGTAAAGAAGCTTTCTACCTGAGTTTTTCCAATAAAATCTCCATTAAAGTCGTAGATTAAGATATTATCTTTATTCTGTAAATCCTGTACAATAAAGGATAGAAGTGTTTGAGACCCGTCATTTAAAGATCCACTCCATATAGCTTGATTACTAGAAATACCTAAATTTTTCAAAGGAATTTGAACCGAGAATTTATCATCTAGTAAAAGTCTAATACCTACTAAATCCCAGTCTGTTTGATAAATTGTCGTATCCAGATACTTTAAAGGATGATTTACCCAGATTTTTTGGCGTTTTTCTTCTTCGTAAGAACTGTTTAAAATAGATATATCAGAAAAGAACTGATCAATGTTATTTTTTTGATCATATGTAATCCAAAAGTCATTAACTCGTCCAACTATGTCCTGAGGTAAGTGACTAAAGCGCCCGAAACTACTTAAATTTTGAACATGAAAAATTTCACCTGTAACTATTATTTCTTGAGATATATACCCTCTTAACGCACTTGTTGCCGTTCCAACTAGAAGAAATAAAAGACTAAAGTGAATGATGATAGGAGCAATTTTGCCCATCAGTCCTTTGTGAGCATAAAAAGTGTTCTTTTTCTGAAAAATGTAGTAGTTAATAAAAAACAAATTTTTTAAAAGGTATGTTAATGATTTTCTAGGAATTTTTTTTATCGAAGATTTTTTTGCAAACTGCTTTAATGAAGTAAAAAATAGATATTTACGCGAAATTTTCACTACGGGATATTGAGTTCGTAGAGTACATGCAGTTAAGCTACTCGCTAGTATAAAAATTAGACAAAAATACCACCAAGCTTGGAAAATATGGTTTAACTGTAACCCGAGAATTATTTTCCAATTAAAGAAAGTAAGTGATTCCGGATAAGTCTTAATATAAAATTCAATATCTTTATTCTGCTCGATTACTGTTCCCAGAGAACTTACTATAGCAATTATTAATAATAAACTAATTGCAAATTTTAAATTACTTAAAAGATTTAGAGCTTTTCGAGTAAGCGTCATTTTTAGGGGAGAGTGATACATATAGTTAAAATTATGAGCTCCTAGAGATATATTTATAATGTGTTGATAAAATTGATGTCTTTAAATATAGTGAATAATGTTTGTCCAAGTCGACTAAATTTTATGAAATACTGAAATTAAAAAATATTGTTACAAAAAATATCTATTATTGAATATAAACTCAAGTATGAACATTAACTTTCTAGAAATTCAGACCTATAAAATAGTTCATACCACAAGTATAATAATGGATATTGTCTTCTCATCGCAAAACTTCTCTTTACAAATATCTATTGTATTTATTGCTGGGATCATAAATAGTCTAAACCCATGCTCTGTCGGTGTACTCCCTATGATATTATATTCATTAGAAGATATAAAACCAGTCAGACAGTATGCTAAATGGCTTGTCTTTAGTCTAGGTTTATATAGTTCTTTTTTATTGTTTTTTCTATTACAGAAAGAACTGAATATTTATTTAGCAAATATAGCAATATCAGAATCAATTTGTAGGCCAATAATATTTCTAATACTCGGATTTTTAACCCTAGAAATCATTCCAGCGATAGTATATTTTAATCCATTAAATTGGATTGCAAGTATTAAAGAAGAAAGATATTTACTAATCTCTTATGCTATTGGAATAGGGCTAGGATTAACTGTTTCGTCATGTACGACACCTATTTTATTTGTTTTGTTTACGTGGCTGAGTACACAAAATAATGTTTTAAAAGAAATTTTTTTTGGCGGTATATATTCAGTAGGTTATGCTTTTCCATTTCTTTTTATAATAACTTTATTTAAAGGTCTCAGCACAATATTAAAGCAAAAAAAATGGAATAAAAGTCTATCTTCGATTATAGGAATTTTTTTTATAAGCATAGGAGTATCTGATATGCTTTCTAATTTTTTATCATTAGTTTAAGTTTCAATCTTAAGGTATCGAGAAATTGATAGTATTAAAATTCTTGTGTTATACTATTTATATTAAACCAAAATAGACATCCTCGATAAAAAATTCCTAATTTTTATCTTTAGAAAAACATAATTATAGTGAAAGATACTATTCTTAGATTAAACTCTACTACGTTAGATATCCATGGAACATAAAGTCCAGTTTTATCAGGTAAAAGATCCCATCTCTTTTGAAATCAGTTCTAGAGTAGGTCACTTAGGTAGAATCGTGGGTATTAAATTAGTTAACTATTCTTATAGAACTTTTATCGTAGAGTTTTCGGATAATTCCCGATTATGGCTGCTCCCAGAAGAAATTAGAAGTGTAAAAAAATGAATAAGCATAAATTATTTGTAATCTCTTGCATTGAAATAAAAAATATTAAATTTTATAATACTAACCATAGCACATTTTGACATAATTATGAGGAATCATCCCCCAACATGGCTAAAAAAAATATGATCCAAAGAGAGTTTAAACGAACTCGTTTAATTAATAAATACTTAAAACAACGTCTTGAGTTAAAAAAGCTTTTTGAAGAGACACAGAACTTTATACAGAAACAAGAAATACATCATAAGATTCAAGAGTTACCTCGTAATAGTTCACCTTGTCGCCATAGAAATCGTTGTTGGGCAACAGGAAGAAGTCGTGCAATATACCGAGATTTTGGTCTCTCTAGACATGTTTTTCGTGAAATGGCACACCAATGTTTACTGCCTGGAGTAACTAAATCAAGTTGGTAATTCTGTACTTTTATTTTCAATGAAAAGCTGGCAAAGGGACTTGAACCCATAACCTACTGATTACAAATCAGTAGCTCTACCAATTGAGCTATGCCAGCATTGAATTAGATTATATCTGAATATAATTTCTTATTACAAGAGCTAATCTCTACTTTAATTTTGACGTAAAGATTAACTCTGGCTATATTATAATTTTTACTTGAATAAAGAGATATTTTTTAATATAAATCTTCTTCTTTATATACTTCGATAGTAGCATCAGAAGTAGGATAAGCAGCGCAAGTTAAGACATAACCAGCTGCTAGTTGCTCATCATCTAAGAAAGATTGATCAGATTGGTCTACAGTTCCTTCTTTAATTAGTCCTGCACAAGTCGAACACGCTCCAGCTTTGCATGAGTAGGGTAAATCATAACCAGCTGCTTCTGCAGCTTCTAAAATATATTCATCTTCTGGCACTTCAATAGTAGCATCAAAATCTTTTGCTTCATTTACCAGTCTAATTTTATAAGCCATAAAAAATCTCCTTTTTATATTTTACGTACACTTATTTTATCTCAATTCCAATGCTATTCATTTAGTAATTTAAATTTAATCTATGAAATTTTAATTAAACCATAGAGTACTAGATAGGAAGTATAATTATACCGGATGTAAAATAAACTTTTATATGTAATTTATTATAATAAATTAAGTATAAAAATTATCAATTATTATGTGTAATTTATAATATCATTATACTAAATGTTATGTATCTAGAGATAACTTATATGGAAGAATCTAATAATCGAGCAAAAAATTCTTTTCTTATACCCTTTATAAAATTTACAATTCCTTCAATTCTTCCGCTCTCGAGTGATTTTACACAAGAGACTAGGGCATTAACAAAAAGATTAATAATACAAACTAAAAGAAGACCAGCAACACTAATAGCAGGACTTTTTCAACCATTGTTATGGTTAATTTTATTTGGTGCTTTATTTCAAAATGCACCTATCGAATTGTTTAGTATTAGTAATTCATATCGTCACTTTTTAACTCCAGGTATTCTTGTATTCACATCTTTTACCGGAGCACTAAATGCAGGTCTACCTTTGATGTTTGATCGAGAATTTGGTTTCTTTAACCGACTGATAGTAACTCCTTTAGTTTCGCGCTTATCAATTGTTATTGCATCTGCTTTATTTATCAGTAGCATCGCATTACTACAAACTTTTATAATTCTATTTATTATGATGGCATTAGAAGGTAGTATTGGTTTTAATAATTTTTTATTAATTGCAATGATTTTATTTCTACTAACCTGTGCTCTCACCATGTTCAGTATAAGTGCAAGTCTAGTCTTACCCGGCCATATAGAACTCCTAGCTTTGATTTTTATTATTAATTTACCTCTTTTATTCGCGAGTACTGCCTTGGTACCTTTTTCTTTTATGCCCATGTGGCTACAAATTATGGCAAGTATAAATCCATTAAGCTATGCTATTGAGACTATTAGATCTATTTATTTTATAACAGATTGGACTTTAGCAACGTCTGTGGTACAAACAATTTGGGGAACTTGCTCTCTAAGAAAAGTTATCTCTTTATTGATTGCTTTGAATTTACTTTTAGGAGTTTTAGTCACTTCTTGTGTTCAAAGTAAGATAAAATAATTTATCTTTACCAACAGGTCTATAGTTTGTTGTTACCAATTTCTAGCTATACTATCTTTATAGCTAGAAATTGGTAACAACAAACTATAGACCTGTTTGATTACCTCTGCGATATTGCAAATAGGCTGCAGAAAACAAGCCTAATAAAGTAACTGGGATTAGACCTAACACGATACCGGATAGCAAAGGTTCTACCATAATAAAAATTTATTTTGATTAATTATTTTTAGTACAAAATTTTAAAATTGTATGTTGATGAAATTATAAGTGCTTTCAACAGCTATTTTATTAAAAATATAAATTTTAATTATATTTAAAGGATTAACTTATTTTTTTAACCAAAAACTTCTTGGAAAACTTTATTTACCTTATCTCCCGAATCAATCGACTCTAAGGGATCTTTTCTTAACCTATGTCTCAAACATAAGGTAATTGTTTTTCTAATATCTTCTTGGCTGACATGATCCCGATTATTATATGCTGCAAAAGCCTTAGCCGCACGATTTGTAACGATATCACCTCGCAAACCATCTACGTCTAGTTCAGCACATACCTGAGAGATTTTAACTTTTAAATCGTAATCAATTTGAGTGGTGGGTAAATTAATTTGTGCATTTATAATATGTTGTTTTAATTCATCTTGTTGAGGAATAGATTGGCTTATATATTGTTGTGGACTCTTATCAAATTGAGATCTCTGTTCAACAATTTTTACTCTTAGAGCAGGATCTTTTACAGTTCGAATCTCTGCATGCATTCCAAAACGGTCTAAGAGCTGTGGACGTAATTCTCCTTCCTCAGGGTTACCTGAACCAACTAAAACAAAGCGAGAAGGATGCCGAATCGAGATACCTTCGCGTTCAACTGTATTCCAGCCAGATGCTGCAGAATCAAGTAATAAATCTACCAAATGATCGTCAAGTAAATTAACTTCATCTACGTAAAGAATACCTCGGTTAGCTTTGGCCAATAAGCCAGGTTCAAATGTTTTTACACCGTCTTTCAAAGCTTTTTCTATATCAATAGTTCCACATAATCTATCTTCTGTAGCTCCTAAAGGTAGGTCAACCATGGGAACTTTTATATATTTTGTAGGCAATACAATCTTATTTTCAACTGCCTGTTTGATTTCTTCACTCATTAATTCAATATTAAATGGATGAGAATTAAATGGATCATCAGCGACAACTTCTATTTCAGGTAATAAGTCTGCAATGGCACGGATAGTAGTAGATTTCCCAGTACCGCGATCTCCCATTATCATCACTCCACCTATACTAGGGTCAATAACATTTAAGATTAGAGCAAGTTTCATTTCTTCTTGCCCGACAATAGCTGTAAAGGGAAAAACTGGTCGAACTAAATTTTCAATAGTATTGAGTATCACAAGTTATAAATATGGGGTATATAATAGGAGAAAAGCTACTCTTTCTTTGTAAACATGATTAAGATATCAAGATAGTTAATTAAAAGTTTCTAACTCTCATATAGATATTTTTTATATGAGAGCTAGAAAAATGATTAGAGTTTATTGATATAAATCAAGTCCTAATCGTAATGCTAAAACACCAGAAATTAATGCTAATACTAACGCAATGAAAATTTGACTATCTGTAATCATATCTATGTTATCTTGACCTATGAATTTTATTATAAAATAAGATTTACACGAAGTAAATTTCAGTTTAACTTACTTTTCAGATAAGCTCAAAGTGTAAAAATATAACTTTAAAAGTATGTATTTGTAAATATAATACTAATATAATTACATGCTAATGTGACATTAAGTAAAGCGTAATTTACAGATAATCTATTAGATATTTTAGTGAGCTATCTTAAAAACTGCAATAATTCATAGTTATTGTCAACATTAAAAGTTCCAGTGAATACATATTGTAATCGTAATTTTAGCCAATTAATAAAGTGTGGATTAGTAGAAATTATAGCGGCCAAGTCACTTTTTACACTACTTTTTATAGATGATAATTCTGGCATACCTAATATGCTAGAATTTTGTGTCAACCAAAAATCAACGGGTATATTGTTTTTTTGATAAAAGTATAATCTTTCGCGTAAAATTTCTTCAACCGGTTCTTCTTCGAGCAGGAATTGTTTACTTGCAACTGTAAAATAATAAACTGTCATAAATTTTTTTAAATTAGAATAAATAATTAAATTGAATTTTGTGATTTATTGTGCTGATAAGTTAAGGATATCCTACTTGTCATTGCATAACTAGTAAAAATTAAAAAATTTGGATTGTCATAAACTTATATATCTTAAGCGAATGAAAAACTTAGGGTTAAGACCTATTAAGAAAATCGTATCAGAAAAAATTAGATTCTAATCTAACAAAGACACCAACATCAAACCAGCATATGTTTCGAAACAAAGGAATTAAGACTTCTTAGTTTTAAGTTTTAAATTTAACAATTAGTAGGATAGCTCAATAGATATAATTTATTCGCCATTTTTTTCTCTAAGTATAATTAAGAGTTGACATTTCTATAAAAATTATGTATCATTATGGATGATAATGTGAGTTAGCCCCCATCGTCTAGAGGCCAAGGACATCTCCCTTTCACGGAGGTAACGGGGATTCGAATTCCCCTGGGGGTATTGAAATGTAGATATAATTAAATAAACTTATCCTGATAAAGAATGTTTTACATAGCGACAGTAATCTTTGAAATTTTGAAGTTCTGGATCACTCGAACTTTCAAACAACTTTTTAACAAACGAACTTCCCATAACAATTCCATCAACTTCCCATGATTGCACTAACTGAATATCCTCTCGTGTAGATATTCCAAACCCCACGATCAAAGCTATCTGCGTATAATTTTGAATAACTTTTATCAGAGTTCTAGTTCTACTGTTTATACCAAACTGCATTCCAGTTACTCCAGTGTTACTAACGAGATATACACATCCTTGCGATCTACGAACTATTTTTTTTACTCTATCCTCAGAAGTATTAGGACCAATTAACAAAATGAGTTCAACATTAGATTTTTTACAGGTATCTTCTAAAATATTAATCTCTTCCAGAGGTAAATCGGGTACAAGCAACCCTGCAAACCCAGCAGCCTTAATTTTATCAATGAAGCTTGAAATCCCACTATTAATTACTAAATTATAATATGCAAAAGCTACTAAAGGTGTACTTATTTCTTGGGTAATTTGATAAACCATATCTAGAATATTATTCAAAGTAATTGCATTTTGAAGAGCTCGAAAAGATGCTGCTTGAATAACGGGACCGTCAGCCAAGGGGTCAGAATAAGGTATGCCTAATTCAATAATGTCAGCTCCTTCTTCAGATAAAATTTTTAAGGCTTTCTTAGTAACTGATAATTTAGGATCACCGGCAGTTATAAAAGGGATTAAAGCACATTGATTTTTTAATCGTGAGAAAGTGGCGGCAATAGAAACATTTGAAATCATATTAAAATTAAAATATATAATAGTAGCATAGAGTTCTAATCTTCATAGTTAATGAACTTAAAATACTTAAGATTGGGTCACCCGGGGCTCGAACCCGGAACAAATCGGTTAAAAGCCGAGTACTCTACCATTGAGTTAGTGACCCTCACTCATTATTATAGTCATAAGCTAAAGAAATTGTAAAGAATAGAATTTTATATTATATTAAGTTCATTCATATCTTATTCTCTAACTAATATCATCGAAAGTAAAAAATATATAGTTTGTCAAATAATTATGACGAAATAGATACATGTTTTTTAGATCATATATATTATACTATTTTAATGATACAATTATTAAATGAGTAAATCAAATTTAGAACATTAGTATTAATTGAGGAATTGCACTATGACACAATCATTAAGTAGTTTTTTTTATAGTTTAATTCTTGGTGGAGTGATCGTTGTTTTACCTATTACGGCAGCTTTGCTATTTGTAAGTCAAAAAGACCGCCTGAGACGATCTTAAAAAAAATGGTTTGCGAGAAAATTTCCCTACATAAAGATATAATATCTTTATATAGGGAAATTTCGATTTAAATTTATAAAATATTTGAATAAAGTCTTAAAGTTAGAAATAGTTCATAATTCTAAAAAATATCATTTGATATAGTCAATTCGGAGGAGGACAAAAGTATGAGTGCTGAAAATAATGATCTATTTAAGTATATACAGGTGGTACCTAAGACCTTAATCTCGATATGGTACAAAATATCTGACACATTAAATTATTGGATATCTGATTATATATTTCCCAATTCTTCAGAGAATAAATCTTATACAGTCAATATTGAGAAAATGTCCTTATTAGGATCTGTTAGTAAACAATTTACTTCAATTCTTACATATTTTACCTTAGTTTTTATTGTTTTGATCTCAGTTCAAATAATTTATCGAGCTTCGAAGGTAATACACAAAACTGATAGCCAAGAGTCAAATCTATTTATGCTTTACATGGCAGTCATCCCTTATGGCATCCCTTTTTTGGAAACTTTTAATAATTTTGGTAAGTATACTATGCCTCATCTTCCCATAAGTTTACAGCTTTTTTATAATGATTATTTAAGACCTGTTCTTGAAGGTTCTTACTTAGATCTTAATATCCTATACGTCATACTTCTGTTTTCACAATATATTATATTTATACAACCCAAAAGGTTGAAAAAATTTACTCGATATCATATGCTACACTCGATTCTTGTTTATTTAATAACTAGTTTAATGGGCATTATATATTGGGCTTTGCCAGATAGCTTTACTCAAAATTTATACGGAGAGTTAGCTTGTGATCTTTGTCTCTTAATCTGCATGAGTATGATAGCTCACGCATCCGCCAAGGCTCTAATAGGACATTATTGTCAAATACCTGTAATTTCTGAAGCAGTGAGAATTCATTTGGAAGGTTATTAATCATCTCTACAATTGAGATGTTTTTTTTTATATCTCATAGTATAATTAATAACCAAATAAGAAAATTTCTTTTATCAACAACTAAATATTATGAGAAATATTACAGATCTAGTGCGGCACGAAGTTATAATATCATAGAAAGAATTAGGTATTTTCTAGGGATAAAAGCATATGGAGAACATCAAGATTAAAGGTATAAGACACTATTTATGGCTTTGCTAAATGTATTTATTTCTAGGTTTATATAAATTTTTTGTTCTGGGTTACAAAAAATGGTCAAAATTAACAAAGTATTATTTATAATGACTTAATGCCTTAATGTGAGACCTATAAAACGTGAAACTAAGAAGTTATAAAAAATAATAGTATCTTAGGCTGATCTCTATTCAATTTACTTCCGTCTATTCAAAAAATATTAACAGAATAGACTTAGCGCAAATGCTAAATCTTTAGAGAAATAAAAATTTTAGAATAATTATAAAAATTTTATTTGAGCCGTATGCAAAGAGATTTGCCTGTACGATTCTTGAAGAGATTATATAGTCTACTTAGTAAGTCTTACGAAACAATTTATATCTTGAAACCTGATTTAGATGAAAATGCAATTTTAAGTATAATAACTAAATATCAGCAACTTTTATACACGAATGGTTGTACTAATATCTTTGTATATGATCGAGGTAGAAGGCACCTTTCTTATCCCATTCGTAAGTACCACGATGGAATTTATATTCAGGTAAATTATACTGCTACCAATCAAGTATTAGATATCTTAGAAAAAAAATTTCGAATTGATGAGAATATTATTCGCTATTTAACCGTTAAAAATACTCAACACACTGTATCTTTAAAGCATCCAGTTTAATCTTTCACTAAAAAGAAGAACTTTATTTCCTAGGTAAAATTTGTTATCAATCAGTGAAATTAATTTTACTTTTGTTAATTTTTTATAGATAATATGAGAGAGCAATGGCTCAGTAGCTCAGTGGTTAGAGCAGGGGACTCATAAGCCCAAGGTCGCAGGTTCAAATCCCGCTTGAGCCATTAATTATTACAATATATGGAGAGGTGGCTGAGTGGTCGAAAGCGACAGATTGCTAATCTGTTGTACGGTTGGTAACTCCGTACCGAGGGTTCGAATCCCTCTCTCTCCTCTAGAATCTTGACAAAAAGTTAGATTTTATTAAATAATAAGAGTATTAGGGATTGTAGTTCAATTGGTTAGAGCACCGCCCTGTCACGGCGGAAGTTGCGGGTTCGAGTCCCGTCAATCCCGCTTTACATAGAATATAGCAAAGATTTAATTAATTAAATCTTTGCTATATTCTATGTAAAGCAGGGGGATGCATTTTATCACAAATAATTTCTAAATTTGAATAGAAAAACTACCTGAAGTTGGTTGAAAACTTGGTACAACAATATTTGGATTTTGCTTAGTTAACTGATTATATAACTTCTCCGTATTAGGAAAGTTCGCTGCTGGCAACGTAGGGAATCGTCGATATGGAATAACATTCGTCCCAAATAATAATTCATATTCTTGTGAACTCACTAAACTTTCAATGAATGCCGTTAAACCTTTTGTTGCTAAAATCAGGTTATAATATCTAATCTCAGCTTGACTGTTGGGAGCTCTTCCTAACAAGTGTTTAGTCCCTAGTTCGATAACTTTTGTGTTTGGATAAGGAGTATAAAATTCTTTTTGATATAAGTTAGACGTTCCTAACTTTAGAACCAATTCTTTAACATTTAATTCACCATTTAAAAATTGTTTTTCTATGGGAGTTAGCTCATTACCAATACTAAAAGAATTAATATCACGTTCAAAGATTTGTCGATAAAGTGCTTTGAGAGCTTGTTCTAATTCTAAACGAGATGAGTCTTTAGAAATTGAGAATATTAGTTTTTGCTCTCTCAGTTTAGAAACTCCTTGTTTAGTACGAGCAGATGCCCCAGTGGAACTTAGAACCTCCTTACTTTGTCCTAATTGTACAAATTTACTAGTGATATTAACTTTGCTAATTTGGAAAGTTTGATTGATAGTACTTTTTCTGAATGTTCTAGATGCAATTCCACTAGAAGTACTGTATCTATCATAAGGTACTGTACTCTCTCCAAAGCTTTGCATATATTCTATACTATCTACAATTGAATCAATAACCTTATAATAACCTTCTTTATATTCAAGATTAAAATATTTGTTGATTTCAGCTCTGCCATAAGTAGGTCTTCCCAGTAACCGAATATGAATGTACTCAATCGCTTTACAAACATAGAAAGGTGTCCAATACAAAGCTCGGAAAGTATCCGATTTGGCCAATTGTCTTACAAATTCTTTAACTGTAATTTGATTATTATTAAATCCATTCTCAATGGGCTTTAATAAAAGCCTTTCTTCTTCATAGACTTGTCTACCAAAAATTCTTAGATAAGTCGCTTGAACAATGCTTTTTTTAGATGGATTCAAGTTACTAACTCTAAAATCTGTATTTTCGTCGTTAGAATTAGGATCCCATTTAAAGATACGAGGTCCTAGAGAACCCGCGCTTTTCGCTCTAGTTTGTGGACTACTTAATTGGTTTAATATTCCCGGTCCCCTACGTATTAAAAGTCTTCGTGTATCTTTACCAAAAGGAGCTGGATGAGATTTTGGATTGCGAGTACTTTGGGGAAAAATTGCTCCAAATTGGATATCTAACGGATCATTACCTCTACCATAAGGATGTTGATCAGGTAAAGCTTGATTATAATCGCTAAATAGTGTGATGAACTGTGGAATTTTATAAAAAGGAGCACTATAGTTGAATAAATTTAACTGAGCCCCCCAATTACGACATTCTTGAGGCTCTTCTCCTAAGGTTCGAATATACGGAACTGTTTCTTCACCGAAGTAATCTGCATATTCATTTGAGTTAATTAGAGCATCTATAATACCTGATAATCCGTTTTTAGATATAATAGCAAAATATTTTTGGAATTCTTCTAACGAGCTAGGTCCCCTCCCTAAGAAATGACGAAAAGCTAGTTCTACGGCTCGACTATTTACAAACGGATCATAAAATTCTTTTTGATAAAGAACTGACTTACCTAATGCTCTAACAAATTCTTTAACCGATATCTGACTATTTTTTACTCGTGATTCTAACTTACTCAACGATAAGCTGTAAGCTTTAACGATATCTCTTTCAAAAATTTGTCTGTAAGCTGCTTTAATTACCGATCCTTTTTCATTTTCAGATAAACCAGGTTTCATTACAAAACGTTGAGTTTTAACACCTGCATTGGAATATATCTGTGGCAAACGCAAACCTTGCAAATCAACAGACTCTCGTTTACGTAGTTTATCTGTTAAGGCAGAAGATTCAAATTCCTTTATTAATACATTAAAATATTCACGAACTAAGTCTCTAGATTCTATATCATCTCCAACTAAAGCAATAGCTAAACGACGAACTTCTCTTAATGCTACAATGGCTGCAGAGCTAGAGCATGCGTTATCAATTAGTTGTTTTAGACCACGAATATTCACGGATAAAATATTCGGATCTCCAGCGACGATAGCATAAGTTAAATATCGTAAAAACCAATCTAAATCACGTAAAGATTTACGCATACGATTGGGACCATAAGCTACTACATTAATTGGCTTAAATCCAGAAGGCGTCGATTCTCCCGGTGTAAACGCAGCATTTAAGTTTTTTGAGAAACTTTTAGGTAATTCACCAATAGCTTGTTGATTTAAATCCAATTGTGGACCACCCACTAATTGTACTGCAGCCTGGGGCCTTTCGAGATAAGATAAAGGTGACCCTCCCACAAAAATTTTGTTAGCTGCTTTAGCTACCAGGAAGGTAGCATTCTTGGCTAAGGTAACTGCAATATCTAATCGTTTGCTCCCAGAGTTTAAAAAATTAGATAGTTGATCAAGCTCTCCCAGTTGTAAGTACCGATCTTGTTGTTCTGCTTGTAAAATGGCAAGAGTCGCAGCCGTTCTGTATAATTGAGGTTGAACAGCTGGACTACCTCCACTAGCTTTAACAGTCATTGAAATTCTCTATAAAGATAGATTAATATTTAAATAACAAATAAAATTCTATTTAATATAATAATGCATCTAGGAGTATATATCTAACTTTATTAAATGAATAGATACAATTTCGATATTAAAGTAAAAAACTCACCAGTAGTTCGGCAGTATGAATTGATAATCACTAAAATCCTCGGTATAATTATTTATCATAAAGTGAATATATATATTATACTATGAATTTTTCATCTACGATTAATCCGAAAGTTATTGATTTGTTAGAAAGTACTTACTTAAAAAGCAATTTTCCATTAGTGGAAATAGGAGATTATATTCGATTAGGAATACTCATTCAAGAAGGGAATAAAGAAAGAACTCAATCTTGTCGCGGTGTTATAATCTCAAAGAAAAATCAAGGTATAAATTTAAGTATTGTCGTTAGATACTCATTGCAGGGAATTGGAGTCGAACGGACATTTCTTGTTCATTCACCTCGCATTACAACCATTGAAATTTTAAAAAGATCTAGGGTACGTCGTGCTAAGTTATATTATTTACGTTCTCGTTCAGGAAAATCAACTCGACTAAAAACTCGTTTTACTAATTAACACGTCCTGAAGGGCTTGAACCTTCGACATCAGGTTTTGGAGACCTGCGTTCTACCAGCTGAACTAAAGACGTTTACATATGTAACATATATTATACTAGAGATTAATTCAATACTATTTTGCTAGCTAATTATTGTTTTATTACCAAATAAAAATTTTATCCTTAATTTCTCAAATTTATCATTAGCACACTACTATCACTTATGTGCGTATATACTATTTTTTATGCTAAATTCAAACTTAAATGACATAGAATTATCATTAAATGAGTATAAAAGATATTCGAGACAGCTTTTACTCACTAAAGTGCAAATAGAAGGGCAAAAAAGACTATATGAAGCCCGAATTGCATGTGTTGGTGTTGGTGCTCTAGGATCTTCTATTATAACCTACCTAGCTGCCGCTGGTGTTAGACAAATTACTATTATAGATCATGATATTGTGGATATTTCTAATTTGCAAAGACAGCCTATCCACAACATGTCTTTTCTTAATTTTCCCAAAACAGATTCTGCGAGTAATTATATTCAGAAATTAAACCCTAACTGTAGGATTGATAGTCTTCAACTAGAATTAAATCAATCCAATATCTATAACATAATATATTCACATGATATTATTCTAGATGGCACAGATAATATATCGACAAGATACTTGATAGACGAATTCTGCTCGCTATTAAGTAAGCCTTGGATTTATGGGGGAGTTTTTCAATTTGAAGGCCAAGTTAGTGTTTTCAATTATAGAGGAGGCTCTAATTACCGAGATCTTTATCCTAAACAATTGCCTAATCAATATGCATTATCTTGTTCAGAAGGGGGTATCTTAGGGGTAGTTCCCGGATTAATTGGACTTATTCAAGCAACAGAAGCTCTTAAAATTATTCTAGGAATAGGTGATATATTATCTAATAAAATATTAATCGTTAATACTTTAACTTTAGAATTCAGAAAATTAAGAATTAGACAAAATATGGATTCTCACAGTCAAGACTTACTTATGCAAGTAATTTCTCAAGAGAATTTTGCAGACAAGAATACCGAGAGTATTGATATAAGTAACTTGAACAATTTTTTGATAGAGAATTCTGCACAGTTAATAGATGTACGATCTGAAGTTGAATTTTCAATAGAACATATTCCTGGAGCATTAAACTATCCTTTAAATATATTATCTCAAAATACTGATTTAAAAAGTTTCTTTAAATTACCTCAAACAATAGTTATATACTGTAGCTTAGATTCCAGGTCTCATTTAGCATATAATATTTTAAAAACTAAAAATTTAAAATGTAAAAAATTAAAACATGGGTTACAAGCGTGGAAGCGGCATATGAGTACTACTATTTAGTGAATTAAAGATACAAGTATCGGAGAGAAAGGGATTCGAACCCTTGTTAAAGTAAACTTTAAACAGCATTTCCAATGCTGCGCCTTCAACCACTCGGCCATCTCTCCCATGTATTCCTCAGTTTAATTGTATTTTCTGATATTACGCAAATTTTCATAAACAAAATAACTATGTCAAAAACAAATATTACCGTATTGCTGAAAGCTAATATAAAAAGGTTAGGCAAAAATGGTGCTCTAGTAAAAGTAAAACCTGGTTATGCACGCAATTATTTAGTTCCAAAAAACCTAGCTATTTTTGCAACACTAGGTGTCATAAAGCAAGCCACACGAATTCTTGAATCCGAGCAAAAAAAAGAAGTTTTAGCTGAGAAAAGTATTCAAGATATAAAAATGTTTTTAGAACAAGTACACAAAATTACGTTTAAAAAGAAAATTGGAAAACATAGTTCTATCTTTGGAACAGTTACTGAGAAAGAAATTGCTACTCTTCTTTCTCAAATTATAGGAAGAATAATTGATAAAAAACAAGTTGAAGTTTCCGAAATTAAGACTACTGGAAAATATATTGTTAAAATTAAGCTAAATTATCATATGGTAGTAAATTTGGAACTCTATGTTTTACCTACAATAGTGTTAAATTAATATATTCTACATCATAATACTCTATGGATAGTTCATCAGAGAATCTCATTACTTTAAATGATTCTGAAGATTTTATCTTCTATAATCCGTATGCAGAAGATCTGATTCTTATGGGAATTTTATCTAACAATAATTTATTAAGTTATATTTTCTCTGAAATGGACGAAAAATTATTTTATTTGCAAATAAATAAAATAATTTTTCAAAACATGCGTGTTCTTTACCTAGAGCAGAATATTATTACAACGATAACTGTGATCTATCAACTAGAAAAATCTAATTTAAACAGTACCAATGAGGAAAAAGACAAGATTTTGCATCTAAGCAAATCAAGCTTCTCTATGTCCCTTCAAGAAATTCATACCTATATTACAATATTAAAAGATAAGTATATTAAACGCAGTCTATTTAGTCTTAGTGTAGCTCTTAATCAGATATCGCATAGTTACGAAAACTGCGAAACAATAAATTTTGACCAAATTGAAATTAAGCTAGCTCAAGTTATTCAAGCTCAATCGATTTCCTATTTGCACCCCGCACGTGATTTAATACAGCCGGCATTAAACTATATGAGAAAGTTAGATGAAAATTCAAGCATGGTTTTAAATGTTTCTACTGGATTTTCTCATCTGGATTTTTATCTAAATGGTCTGGAAAAAGGAAGCTTGATAATTATTGCTGGTCGCCCTTCCATGGGAAAAACTGCCTTAGGTTTAAGTATGATAGCTAATATTTGCAGAAGAACAACAAAAGCAAGCATTGTGATTTTTAGTTTAGAAATGACATCTGGACAAATTATAAATCGGTTAATGCTAATTGAGAGTAAGCTGCCATTAGAAAAGTTACAAAAAATGCAGCTTTATAATACGAGTACTTCTCGATTAAAGGAATTTTTTCCTTCTCTTTATGAATCTAATTTGTATATTAATGATAATAATTCTATTCAATTAGAAGATATTAGGCTATCAATAAAAAAAATTCAAACTAAACATCAAAAACTCGATCTAGTTGTAATAGATTATTTGCAATTACTTGGGAATTCTAAAGATAATCGTGCGCAAGAGATAGGATATATTACACGTCATTTAAAAAGTATTGCTCGTAAATTTAATGTTCCTATAATTGCTTTATCTCAATTAAACCGTAATGTTGAACAAAGATCTAATAAGAAACCTCTGCTGGCTGATTTAAGAGAAAGTGGATGCTTATCTCAGAATACTTTTATTAGATCTACGGTATTTCTGGAGAAGACAAGCATCAATAAACTTTTTGATTATAGATATTCTATTTTAGAAAGTATTGACATAAAAACACAGAGAATAAAGAAAGTCTTCATTAAACAAGGAAAATCCCATGGTATTAAGCATCTATACCGAATTCAGTTACATAACCGACTCGCTTTGGAAATAACTGCCAACCATAAGATATTAACACAAGGCGGCTGGACAAGAGTTGACTATTTAACCGTTTACGATAAAATTGCTACTTTACACTCAGACATGTTTCAAGTAACCTATCAATCTTTATTAGATTTGAAATACTTAGGTAAATATCTTGTTTGGAATCTTCAAGTTCCACCATTTACTAATTTTGTAGCTAATACAATAATTGTACATAATTCAATTGAACAAGATGCTGATATTGTTTTGCTTCTTTATAGAGAAAATTATTATTTTTTGCAAGGTGAAAATAATAATTCTGCTGAAATTATTATAGCTAAAAATCGTAATGGAAAAACTGGTAGTATCTTATTAGAATTTTTACCTGAAATTGCTAAATTTCAGTAGTTACATATAAAAATGCCAAGAACCAGGTTTGAACTGGTGACACGAGGATTTTCAATCCACTGCTCTACCAACTGAGCTACCCCGGCATACATCCATAATTATACTTGATATAACCTAGAAAAGTAAACTATGAATCAAGAATAATTTATTGCAATAAAATCTCTTTTTTAAGATAAAAAAATATATTAACTTATTATAATTTTGATGTAATAATATAATATAAGTAGATAATTATTTTTTACTTAATATATACTTAAAATTAAAAAAAATTATGGCACTAAGAACAAGATTAGGTGAAATTCTAAGACCTTTAAACTCTGAGTATGGAAAAGTTGCTCCTGGTTGGGGAACAACTCCTATCATGGGAGTATTCATGTTACTGTTTTTATTATTTCTATTAATTATATTGCAAATTTACAATTCCTCTTTAATTCTTGAAAATGTAGATGTTGATTGGGCCGTATTAGGTAGTTAACAAACTTACTCAGTTATAGAACTTATTTTCCAATATATAGGAAGTAAGTTCTATAACAAGAATAAATAATTGAGATATGGTAATAAAAATTAACTTTTATTCAAAATTTATTATTTAGACTGAATAATATAGATAAATTTACTAATTGGTTTATATATTATGGTGCAAAAAGGATCTGTAGTTCGCGTTTTAAGAAAAGAATCTTACTGGTACCAAGATACGGGAACGGTTTCAAGTGTTGATAGTAGTGGAGTTCGTTACCCAGCAATTGTAAGATTTGCAAAGGTAGCTTATAGTGGTGTTAACACAAATAATTTTGCCCTAGATGAACTTATAGAAATAGAAGCACCTCCTGAAAAAAAATAGAGAGATTATACTAGTTACGATTTTAAGCCATTTAAGATACTGAATCGCCATTATTTGTTTTTAGGTGGTTTAAAATAAGTAAGCTAAGAAAACCCTATGGTGGCACAAACAGATTCATATCTATAATTAGAATTTTTGCATATGAAAAACTTAGAATTAAACCCAATAATCTGAAAAATTGCCGTACACAATACAATATATTTACTTTTATCGACTAGGCAAGCATATATGGTCAAGACAATTACTCCTCCAAAGCAAATACCCAATAGACAACCCACAAAAGAGAGTATTTTAACGCCTCGTTTTTACACAACCAATTTTGAAGAAATGGCGTTAATGGATATTTCTATCAATAGAAAAGAATTTGAAGCTATCCTCGAAGAATTTCGAGTTGATTATAATAAGGACCATTTTATTCGAGATGAAGAGTTTAATAATTCTTGGGAAGCTTTAGATGACAAAACTAGAGCTCTATTCATTGAATTTCTGGAAAGATCATGTACTGCAGAATTTTCAGGGTTCTTATTATATAAAGAATTATCAAGAAGAATAAAAGATAAGAATCCTATCCTAGCCGAGTGTTTTGCTTTGATGTCAAGAGACGAAGCTCGTCATGCTGGCTTTCTAAATAAAGCAATGGCTGATTTTAATCTTTCCTTAGATCTAGGTTTTTTAACAAAGAGTAGACAGTATACGTTTTTTTCTCCGAAATTCATTTTTTATGCAACTTATTTGTCTGAAAAAATTGGATATTGGAGATATATAACGATATATAGACATCTAGAACAACACCAAGAACATAGAGTTTATCCTATTTTTAAATTTTTTGAGAACTGGTGTCAAGATGAAAATCGTCACGGAGACTTTTTTGCAGCTTTGTTACGATCTCAACCTCAGTTTTTAAATAATTGGCAATCTAAGTTGTGGTGTCGATTTTTCTTATTAAGTGTTTTTGCAACTATGTATTTAAATGACTTTCAAAGGTTAGAGTTTTATTCTTCTATTGGCTTGGATGCTCGACAATTTGATATTCAAGTAATTAGAAAAACAAATGAAAGTGCTGGAAGGGTTTTTCCTATAGCTTTAAATACGGATGATCCTCATTTTTTTAAGCTACTTGACACCTGTTCATGTAAAAACCGGCGACTAATTGAATTAAGTCTCTTTAAACGAAAAAACTTAGGAAGTATTTTACAAAAAGGTATTATCTATTGTGAATTAGGATGGACTCTAGCTCGTTTATTTTTTATAAAGCCAATTAATACAATATCTACTTGGAATACAGTTAGATAGAATAAACTAAGTTTTTTTGTTCAATACCAAGACAGATTTAGTGTTATTTATCAATTCTTATAATTAGAAATTACCATGAATCAGAATTTAGCCACTCAACTAAGAGAAGGAACTACTAAATCACATAGTATGGCAGAAAATGTGATGTTTGTTAAATCATTTCTGAGCGGAGTGATTGATCCTCTTAGCTACAGAAAGTTAGTCGCTAATTTATATTTTATTTACTCTGCCATTGAGGAGGAGATGGATTTGAATCGAAAACATCCCTGTATCTCCCCTATTCATTTTGTAGAATTGAATCGCAAAAAAAGTTTAGAGAAAGATTTAGATTTCTTTTATGGATCTAAGTGGGAGCAAGAGATTGTTCCATCAACAGTCACTAAAGTTTATATAGATAGAATTCATAATATAGGTAAAAATAATCCAATACTTCTAGTTGCACATGCTTACACTCGGTATTTAGGAGACCTGTCGGGTGGACAAATTTTAAAAAAAATAGCTAAAAATGCTATGAATTTATCGGACTCTAAAGGAACTCAATTTTATGAATTTGACCAAATAGAAGATGAAAAAGCATTTAAATTTACTTATAGGAACGCACTAGATAGCCTACCTATAGACAATATTTTGATAACAGATATTATAGCTGAAGCCAACATTGCATTTTCTCTCAATATGAAAATTTTTCAAGAATTAGACTCTAATTTAATCAAGATAATGACAGGCTTGTTGAGTAATGCAATTAGTAATTTAAAGAAGAAAAATAAGCTCATACGCTAGAATCTAGTCTGGAACACATCTAAATTTAAAATAATTCACTCTTAATTCTTACAAAAATACACATAAATAGTTTTTTTTATAAAAATATAGTTATAAAAAAACATAGTGCAGTCATCATAATTGGGCTCTTTTAAGAATTTTATTAGATCTTTACTAGAGTTTTCACTGACTGAAGATATGTCCAGCTGCTTTAAGATCATTCTTACTATGGTGATTTGCATAATAGAATGTAGATTGCTATAGTGTTGGCTATGAATAGCTACGTATAAAGGATGAATTACTTTGAGGTAAATAATTTGGCTATATTCATTAAAATATGTATTTTGCAGAGAAAGCTTATCTAGAAAATAAAGAATATTTTCATCTAAACGCGGGTTAAAAAATTGCCGTAGATATGGAAGTAAATCTTGTCGAATGCGATTTCTTTTATAAGTAATGTCTAGATTAGTGATATCTGACCATACTGGGAGACAGAAGTAACGACAAAACCAAGAAGTTTCATTTTGATTTACTTGTAATAGCGGTCTATACAAATAGGTATTTTTAGTAATTTTTTTAGAGTTAGCTAATGCTACAATTCCTTCTAATCCGCTACCCCGAGATAAATTATAAAATAAAGTTTCAACTTTATCATTTCGGTTATGTGCTGTTAGGATTAAAGTATATTTATATTTGACTGCAATAGTTAACAAAATATAATAACGCCATTGTCTAACTTTCGATTCATTGTCTAACAAAGAATGATTTATAGCTAAATAAAAGGTAACATTAAATTCATTTGCTATTGTATGCATCAAATGTGCATTTTTGTAAGAGTCAGTTCTCCATTGATGATTACAATGTACGATAGCAAATGTCCAGTTATATAGCTTTCCCAAATCTTTCATTATTTTAAGTAAACAAAGAGAATCTTTTCCTCCAGAAACCGCAAGTAAAATCTTAGCATTCTGAAGGGAAAACCCAGATGTAGTTAAGCTTTTGAAAATTTTTTCATGTAAGTAAGTTGACATATTTAATTGATTTTTTTTATAGTGACTCCTACTTATACATTCTATCTATCTTATATATTTTAAGATAAATACAATGTATAAGTGAAAGATTTTAATTAATTTACAATATCATCTTGTTCAATGTAAATAAATAATAAAGCCATGCTAAAAGCTGGAAAAATGATACCTACTAAAGGAACTAGAATAGAAGGTAAATATGCTGCGGTCATACTTTTATTGTGCCCTAAATAATATAGTTTTATTATTAAGAATAAGCATAAAATTAGTTAAAAATTAGATATAATAACAAGTTGTAATGTTATTATATCCCTAAAATATTTATGGTAATAAAGAATTTATATGATAAAATATTGAGTACTCTTTAGAATAAAAAATAGATATAGCATCAGAAATACTCTATAAAAAAATACTAGATAAATCAGGTTAAATATAGTGAATAATTCAAACTTAACATCTTTTCCCCATAGTCTAGAAGCTATGAGAAAGTTTTCTGAAACATATGCTAAACGTACAAATACTTATTTTTGTATTGATTCTACTGTGACAGCAATTGTCATAGAAGGGCTTGCTAGACATAAAGATCAATATGGTTCTCCTTTATGTCCTTGCAGACATTATGATAATAAAGAAGTTGAAGTTTCTATGGCTTACTGGAATTGTCCATGTGTTCCTATGCGAGAACGGAAAGAATGTCACTGCATGCTTTTCTTAACAGAAAAAAATGAATTTGCGAGTGAAAAACAAGAAATCTCGAGCGATATTCTGAAGAAGTATTTGTTAAATACTAACGAATAAATTATAAATTAAGTTTATAAAGAGAGTAAAGATTTCATTTCTACTCTCTTTATAAACTTAATTTATAGTTTATAGATTTCCTCGTCGTACAGATAGTAAAACAATTACTGCAGGACCAATTAAAACAATAATACCTAAAGACAAAAATTGTCCGATAACTTGCCAATTAACCATTTGAATATTTTGCCTTAAATGCTTTTATAAAAAAAATACAATATATAAACATTATAATTATATTTACTCTAATAAAATATTATATATTTTATTTTTGCAGAGTGATGTAAAATAACTATTCCAATAATGGTCAAAAACAACTAGAAATAAGTAAGGCAGAATAACCTTAGGCTACTAGACATTTCTATATAAAAACAAAGGAAAGAGTTGATGTTGATCTCTAAACCTGCTTCCAATGCCAAAGATATCTAGAGGACACTCAAATACCCTGTGGATATAGTAAATATGTGTTACACTTGTCCATTTAAACAATAAATTTTTTTAACTGTTAGTATCTAATAGAAGAGTACTAAAAAAACGTATTTTAATTGTAAAAATAGTTGTTATTCTAAGAATATGACTATTCTAGGTAAGAAAAATGAATACAATAACCGTTCTTCAAAGCGATTCATAACTTTAGAAAACGTCAATTTAATCTAATAGATTAACTACCTAAAACAAAGAATAGAAGCATCATAGTTGTCATTTAACTCTTCTGGAATTTTTTTTGAGAAGTACTCAAGCATCTATCTTTTTTTAACATTATCTCCCATGGTAGGAGTATCTTTTCGAATATGATAATATAAACAAAGTATCCTAAGTTAGTCAAATAACTGATTCAAGTTTTTTGATATCTTTAACTAAGAACCTTGATATGATACGCTAGCTATAGCGGGGAATGGATTTGAACCATTGACCTTCGGGTTATGAGCCCGACGAGCTACCAGGCTGCTCTACCCCGCGTTTATTAACTATAGTATACCTTATAGCTTTATCTTATAGCATTTTTAAATTGTACCAGAAAAAAATATGCTATAAAAAATTGATTACTATATTGAATCCTTTTTAAAATAGGTTTTATCGTATATTCTGCGATGAGTCTATCTTGAGCTAGTTCTATGGGAGGTTTAATCCAGATTTCTATATCGTACCAACCTGATTCTTCATAGACAATAGTTGCACTCAATAGTCGTTTAGAAATATATGACCACCCTAGGTATGTACGCAAAAGTATTAATACAAGCACTATGGTTGAAAAACTAGTACTTATAATAAAAAAATATAAGGGATCCTTTAATAAATCAACACCAGTAGCAATAAATGGACTAGAAAGAAACGCTGTTAACATCAGAATGTTGAATAATTTTAGACAATAGCTTTGAAGAGGTAAAATGCTAAATGCAAATAGATACGACTGTTTTAATGCATTATATTCATTGCGAGGTTGCTGATTTCTGGGGACAGGACATTTTTGATAAGGTGTCAACATACTAGATAATAGTTAGTTATAAGCTTTTTCAGGTATTTGAGATATTAGATAGGTAAATTATGACATTAATGACTATATTTTACAATTACAATAGTTAAAGACACAAAAAATAAGAATAATACCCATGTCTGCTGAAGTAGTGCTTTTTCTCTAGCGCTTGAAATACTAAATCCTTTCTCTCGTTTACTTAAATTATTGATTCCTTTTAGCTTAGGCTCTTGTTTTAAAATAAAAAAAATTACCACAAGCATATTAACATACCATATCAAACGAATAAATTGTATCATAGTGAAAATTGAATTGTTGAAAGTTTTTCTTATTTGAAAATAGATAATATTACTTAAAAAGATACATCTTTAAATTTACTATTTTGAATAGCATTTAATTCTTTTAATTTTTTTAAAATTTTACTAAAGTATTCTTGTAAATATCTTTCCAAAGATAGGAAATCGTTTTCTTCTACTCGTGATATCTGGTATACTTTATCCATTGATTCAACAAAAGATTCTCCCCTAGTTAATACTTCTGTAAAAGCTAAGCGATCCGCAATATTACTGCCCCATAAAAAGAAATTAAGAGCTTTTTCTAGAGATTTTAATAAAATTATTGGTATACGTGTTACTTGTGATTTTTGTCCAGATAGACTCTCACAGACTTGAATAATTTCTCGTGAGGTCCAAGTTTTTTTTCCTAATAAAGGTAACCTTGTGTACTCTGTGCATGGCAGTGTAATACTCTTCAGAACTAATTTGGCTGCATCCTGCGTGTTAATATAAGCGATGGGAGTAGCTTCTCCAGTAGTCCACACAATTTTATTGTCTAATATAGGAACAGCATACTGATTAATAATACCTTGAAAAAAACCCGCGCTATAAAATATAGTATAAGACAGTTGTGATTGTTCTAGGTAATTTTCAACTCTATTTTTTAGCTTCATAAAATGGACATTGGGGTATCTTTGTGACTGTAAAATACTAAAGAAGACAAAGCGTTTTATTTTGCCAGCTTTAGATGCATCAATTAAGGCTTTCTTCCCATATAAATCAATTGAATTAGCCGGTGCCGTATCTAAAGGTCTTGCTGTTGCAGCGTCAATAACTACAGTTATACCTTGCAAGGCAAATGGAATAGTCTCCGGTAAACTAAGATCTCCAAAGACTAATTCCGCACCCCATTCTTTAAGAAAGGCTGCTTTTCTTAAATTTCTAACCATACACTTGACTGGATAGCCTTCGTCAAGCGCTTTCCTAACTATCTGTCTCCCTAGAGTACCTGTTGCTCCAATAACTAATAAACTCATAAGATTGTCTGTCTTTTAAAATTATGATTGATTCATTCAATACGATAAATCAGTGATTTACTTAATTATAATAGAACTACAGCTATTGGGCAAGGAGGGACTTGAACCCTCAAAACAAGAGTTGTCACATTTTGAGTGTGATGCGTATACCAATTTCGCCACTTGCCCACTATTCGTAGCTTAACATATTAATTTGAGTTATTCTTAATACTTATTTTTGTAATGCAAACTTTTTTTATATTTCAGTTTCAAATTTATCAAAATAAACCTTATACTTGGCTACATGATTTTTTCTATCATAAAATTGCCGGAAATTATTTAATCATTGTTTTGTACTCTATAGCTTGTTCATCTACTAGTTTAGGAACAGTACTTAGTATAACGGAAATATTAGTTATACTTTACTCTAGTCTGTGTCTATCTATGGACATCTGGTATTTATATGATAAACAGCTACTAATTGTATTAATTCTATTTTATATTATATATTATTATAAATCATTATCTTACGTACTATCAATACTTATAGTGAATAGTATTGTGAGTATTAACATACCAGTTTTGTATTCTTTTACTCCTTTAGATGTTAGTAATCGAATTATTTGTAGACAAAAAATTCCAAGCATATCTTTATATGCAAATACAATAATCTACTTATTTTTATCGAGACTATTATTACTAACAATTACTAGTGAAGAACTGCTTATGATTATTCCACTCTATTTTAAGCCACAATTTAATTTCTTTTTGGCGGAGCTTAAGATTATTACAATATTATCTGCTCAGCTTTTAAATTTTAACTATTCTACTCAAAAAGACATTTTAAAGCTTTTAAGAAATCGTGGTATGAATCGCATGTTAGCTATTTTGCCATTTTTTTTCTTACTAAAACTTTATTTGTCTGCTACTATAAAAAAGACTAAAGATATATCAACTATATTATATAGTAGAAATTCTTCTGAGATTTCTATATTCTTTATAAATACAACAATTAGTCAACTATTTTTAAAATAAAATATAGCTCCCTAGATTTAAAATATAAAATAGGGAGATACATATTTAATTATATAAGTAAGTGGAGCTGTTGGTTTACCTGAATCTAGGTAACCTGCTAAACCGTACATGATAATTTCTCATCATACGGCTTGTCATAGTTATTTCTGTTCAGAGAATCGCTATGTATGTTAGTCACAATGAGTATTATTACAACATAATCCTATTAAATAAATAGTATTTTCTAATATTTAATTTGCCTGTTCCCTTTTAAACTCAAACTTACCACTAATTATTTTTTATGCATCGCTAGGTATTGCTTCTTAAAATCCCCACCATAATCTTAAAATTCTAAGTAACTTAACTAGGTTTTATGACGATACTATTAGAAAAATTCACGTTATTTAATATTTAGTAAATTTTATATATAAATCCTGCTGGCTATAAAAATATTTCTTATCTATTTAGGATTATATGAAATTAATAGAGTTATTTATTTTAACATAAATAGTAAACAGATCACACGATGGGAATTGAACCCACGTCCATTTTTTTACATAATATATTTACTCAGATAATTGAAATTATTGAGGCAAGATATTGAGTATGTAAAAGGTAAAGTACTTATCTTTAGAATGAAAACAAAGGGCATCTAAAATTAAATATTATTCATATAAATATCTAGAAAATTTTATATGAAACCTAATAGTGCAATTTATGCGAATACTAGATGACTAATACTACGTCTGGAAAATTGAAGAATTTTATGGCTTGCGTTTATTTTTAATCTTAAATAAAGATCTTTTCTATAGTGGCTTGCATCATATATCAGTTAATAAAAAAATTTAGATAGAGAAGTATTCTTAGTAGACTTTCCCTCTAACTACACCGTACGGGATAGTTTCCTATCATACGGCGTTCTATTATTCCTTGGAAGTTTATAACAGAAATAATTCAAGGATTTAAATGGTTCCTTTGCTTTACCTATAAGTTTATCTATTATAGATTTCCGAGTATCTTAGTTTGTACTATCATTTCTTAAAATTTTAGTAGGTTTTTGATTAAAGTTATATCATTTATTGTCTGGTTTTATTTAGCTACATCTCTAAATTTTCCTAGATTTATAGACAAACTTATTTTTCACAAATTCGAGTTAGACCACTAACCTTTAAAATTTACATCTTATAGATCTAATCTAACATATTTCTTGACTTTATCGAGCTCTATTTTTTTATGGTTACATATAAAAATATCGAAAATTACACTGATTAAATAAGTATTCAAACTAAAATTTACAATTAAAACTATTGTTTTATTAATTTTTGACTTAATAAACACGTCGCACATGTAGAAACCTGGCAGCCCCATAATTTCATGTTAATATAATAACATAAAAAATTTAAAATTTATATAAATTTCAAATTTGACTCTGACGCTACGCATATAGATATAATTCAATATAGATACTATCTGTTTATAATCTCGGCAAACCTTTATGACAAATACTTCAGATTACAATATAACTCTTAACAGACTTATTAATGAACCATACAAATATGGATTCTCCACTAATATAGAGTCCGAAGAGTTTCCTATAGGATTAAATGAAGAAACTATTCGTCTTATTTCAAATAAGAAACAAGAACCTGCATTTATGCTAGATTTTCGTCTGAGAGCATATGCACGATGGAAAACTCTAACAACTCCTCATTGGGCGTCAATCACATATCCACAAATTAACTATAATGATATAGTATACTATGCCGCTCCCAAGAAAAAAAAACAACTCAACAGCTTAAGTGAAGTAGATCCTGAAATATTAGCAACATTTACAAAATTAGGTATTCCTTTAAATGAACAAAAACGACTAACCAATGTAGCTGTAGATGCTATTTTTGACAGTGTTTCTGTAGCAACTACGTTTCAAAAAGAGCTAGCAGAAGCTGGAGTTATTTTTTGTCCTTTATCCGAGGCAGCTCAAAAATACCCCGAATTAGTGCGAAAATATATAGGTTCTGTTGTACCTATAGGAGATAATTTTTTCTCAGCTTTAAACTCTGCAGTTTTTACTGAGGGATCTTTTTGTTATATACCTCCGAATACGATTTCTCCTTTAGAATTATCTACGTATTTTAGAATTAATAACCAAGAATCTGGACAATTCGAAAGAACATTAATTATTGCCGATAGAAATAGTTATGTTAGTTATTTAGAAGGTTGTACTGCACCAAAACATGATAAAAACCAGTTACATGCTGCCGTAGTAGAACTGGTTGCTTTAGACAATGCGGAGATAAAATATTCTACTGTGCAGAATTGGTATTCTGGAAATCAATCTGGGGAAGGGGGAATTTTTAATTTTGTGACTAAAAGAGGTCTCTGTGCTGGTCAAAACTCTAAAATTTCTTGGACTCAAGTTGAGACTGGGTCTGCAATCACTTGGAAATATCCTAGTTGCATACTCAATGGAGATAATTCCACCGGTGAATTTTATTCAGTAGCATTAACGAATAATTATCAAGAAGCAGATACCGGAAGCAAGATGATCCATAATGGATCATCTACCTCAAGTAAAATTATTTCGAAAGGTATCTCTGCAGGACATTCTATGAATAGCTATCGAGGGCTTGTTAAAATTAGTCCTAAAGCTTTCAATGCACGAAACTTCTCTCAATGTGATTCGTTGTTGCTAAATAATCACTGCAGAGCTAATACTTTTCCATATATTCAAGCTCAAAATCCTAGTGCCAAAATTGAACACGAAGCTTCTACTTCAAAGATTGGAGAAGAACAGATTTTCTATTTTTTACAAAGGGGAATCGATATCGAGCAAGCCGTGACTTTAATGATGACAGGTTTCTGCAAAGAAGTATTTAATGAATTACCCATGGAATTTGCTGCTGAAGCAGATCGTTTATTAAGCTTAAAACTTGAGGGTAGTGTAGGATGAATTTCAATACTTTAAATGTTTTAGAAGTTGTTAACTTAAGTGCTAAGATTAACAATATTCCAATTTTAAATGGAGTTAACTTGACCTTGAAAGCAGGCGAAATTCATGCAATCATGGGACCCAATGGATCAGGGAAGAGTACTTTTTCTAAAGTAATTAGTGGTCATCCTAGTTACACTATTACAGAAGGGGATATACTTTGGAAAGGAGAATCTATTCTACATCTGTCACCTGAAAAAAGAGCTCGATTAGGAATTTTTTTGGCCTTTCAATATCCCATTGAGATACCTGGTGTTAACAATATTGACTTTTTACGATTAGCTTATAATACGAGAAAAAGAGAGAAGAAATTACCCGAGTTAGATCCTCTAAGCTTTCTAGAACTTGCAACTCAAAAATTAAAGTTAATTGATATGGATCCTAGTTTTTTAAGCCGAAGTGTCAATGAAGGGTTTTCCGGAGGAGAAAAAAAAAGAAATGAAATCTTACAAATGGCTTTATTAGATACAGACCTAGCTATATTAGATGAAACGGATTCTGGGCTAGATATTGATGCATTAAAAACCGTAGCTACTGGTATACTTCAAATCAAGCTACCAGAAGCAGCTCTAATTTTAATTACTCATTATCAAAGATTATTAAATTATATCAAGCCAGATTTTGTACATATTATGGAAAAAGGAAAAATAATAAAAACTGGAGATATTAGCTTAGCGCAACAACTTGAAAAAGAAGGATATACAGATATTAAATAGTAAGGAAGTATCTCTTGATATTAAGAGATACTTCCTTACTATTTAAATGTCTGGTGAAAAAGTTTGTTTTACTTCATCAATTGCTTTTTTTAACATATCTTCACCTTCCGCGCTCAAAGCTTTTGTATCTCGGATCCCTGCTCCGTATTCTGCTTTAGATGTAGATAAATTATCACGTAAATCATTTATAAAGGCTTTTACTTGATCTAACGGCACTTCATCAAGATATCCATTGATTCCAGCATAGATAATAGCAGTTTGCTCTTCTACCGGAATAGGAGAATTCTGAGCTTGTTTAAGAATTTCTCGCAAACGTTGGCCTCGGGCTAGTTGATTCTGAGTAGCTTTATCTAAGTCAGAAGCAAATTGTGAGAAAGCTTCTAATTCTGCAAATTGTGCTAATTCTAATTTCAATTTCCCTGCAACTTTTTTCATAGCTTTAATCTGTGCTGCAGAACCTACGCGAGATACAGAAATTCCCACATTAATTGCTGGTCGAATTCCTGCATTAAATAAATCTCCAGATAAAAAGATTTGTCCATCTGTAATTGAAATTACATTAGTTGGAATATAAGCAGATACGTCACCAGCTTGTGTTTCAATAATAGGTAGAGCAGTCATACTTCCTCCGCCCAACTTATCATTTAGTTTTGCAGCTCTTTCTAGAAGACGTGAGTGTAAGTAAAAGACATCCCCAGGATAAGCTTCTCTTCCAGGTGGTCTACGTAGTAACAATGACATTTGTCGGTATGCTTGAGCCTGTTTAGTTAAATCATCATAAATTACTAAGGTTGCGGTACCCTTGTACATAAAATACTCTGCTAAAGCAGCTCCGGTATATGGTGCAATATACTGTAAAGTAGCTGGATCGTCGGCAGTTGATGCAACAATAATAGTATATTCAAGAGCTCCTTTTTCTTCTAAAGTCGCCACAACCTGGGCTACTGAGGAGGCTTTTTGTCCAATGGCAACATATACACAGACTACACCTTGCCCTTTTTGGTTAATAATGGTATCAATAGCTACTGCAGTCTTTCCAGTTTGTCTATCTCCAATAATTAGTTCTCGTTGACCTCTACCAATAGGAATCATTGCATCAATAGCTGTTATTCCAGTTTGCATTGGTTCACATACAGATTGACGAGCAATAATTCCTGGTGCTAGCGATTCAATTAAACGACTAGATTTTTGAGTGGGGTCACCTTTGCCATCGATAGGAATAGCCAGAGCATTAACTACCCTACCTAAGTACTCATCTCCTACTGGGATTTGAGCAATTTTACCTGTAGCTTTAACAGAGCTACCTTCTAAAATATTACGTCCATCACCCATGAGTACGACACCTACATTATCACTTTCTAAATTTAAAGCGATTCCAATAGTTTTGTCTTCGAATTCTAGCAGTTCTCCGGCCATTGCTTGATCTAAACCATAAACACGCGCAATTCCATCACCTACTTGTAAGACAGTTCCTACACTGCTTACCTGGGCATTTTGACTGTAAGTCTCTATTTGTTGACGAATAATACTACTAATTTCATCTGGGCGAATATTTACCATCTTTTATCCCTAGCTTTAATACTATAATCTTTGAATTTATAAGTTAATATCTAAGTGTGATGCCATTTGCTTTATTTGCCCTTGCAAACTTGTATCAATAACCTGAGAACCAATTTGGATTGTTAAACCACCGATCAAGTTAGGATCTACTTGAGTTAGTAATTCTACCTTAGAGGATTCCGTCATTAATTTTATTTTTTCAATTAACAATTCTTGTTGCCCATTACTTAACGCAACTGACGCTATAACTTTGGCTAAAGTAATATTGGCTACTTCATAAGCAAATTCAAGATATTTTTCTATAATAGAATCCAGAATATATAATCTTCTTCGATCTGCAAGTATTTTTAAAAAATTTAAAGTTGATTGGGTTATTTTTTGAGAAAAGATTTTGTCTAAAAGATCTTTTTTCAGTTTACTAGAGACAACAGGGTTTACAAAAAGAGATTTTAAGTCCTGCGAATTAGCCAAGGTACTTGAGATTAATTTAACTTCTTCTGTAACGCTAGATATATTACTATTGTTACTCGAAATTTCTAACAAAGCTTCTGCATAAGGTTGTGCTATTTTATCAGTTATCGCTCTGCTAATCATAGTTTTCCTCCTAAGCTTGCGATATTATCATCAATAATTTTTGATTGCATTTTTGCGCTAATCTCAGATTTTAATTGAGCAAGCACTCTTTCTAAGGCTAAAGTAGCTACTTGTTGTAATAATTTCTTTTTGACTTGTACTTCTGCAGAAAGAATACTTACTTTCCCAGAGGCAACTAGGCGTTCTATATCTAATTTTCCTTGGTTAAAAGTGGATTCACGGACTTGTTGTGCGGTAATCTCAGCTTCTTTTTTTATTTCAGATATTATAATTTGTGTTTGCGCAAGTTGTGTTTGTGCTTCTGCCAACCTTACATTAGCTTGCTGTTGCCTTTCTTCAGCTTCTTGAAGGGAATTCAATACTTTTTGCTGTCTATTATCTAGAAGAGAACTCACTGCTTGTTTCCCTACATAAACAAGTAATGTAATTAAAATAGCTAAATTAATAACATTTGTATCAAGGATGTTTGTATTGATTCCAAATTCCTTGAGTGAATGCTCTTCGACAATAGTAATAAAATTTTGGGTAATGCTTTTAACATGATGCATACTGTCCCTTCCTTAATCTATAATTTTTTTCATTATGTTCTTTTAGCCTAAACTATTGAAAACTTCTCTGCTTATACTGCGACACTGATTATCTATTTTTGAACAAACAGTACATACTATAAGAATACAATACTTTCGAAGTTAAAATTTTTTTTATATCATTTTCTAACAAACATATGCAGATGATTATTAGAAAATTTTAGAAACTAAAGAACAGATTGAGAACTCAAGAGTTTCTGTTTAATTTGCTCGCTTAAAGTGCTAATTTGTTTTTCTAAGACATTAAGTGCTTGTGTTTGTTGAACTTTTAGCTCTGCAAAAGCTTCAGAAACTAATGATTCAGTTTCTTTTTGAGCTTCTTTTATTTTTTTGTCAACAATTTCTTGGGCTTCCTTTTTAGATTGATTAATTAGTTCTAAAGCTTCCTTTCTAGCTCTGGATAGTTCTAGTTTATATTTTCGAGTTAGCTCTTCAGTCTCTGTGACATTTTGAGAAGCTTCTGTTAAACTTTGGCGAATATATTCATCTCTTTCATCTAACACTTGCGTGATAGGTTTGTAAAAAACTGAGTTTAAGAGTTGGGTAAAATATTAATTTCCCCTGAGAATCGTACCTGCGAATCCCTTCGCATACGACTCGTGTATTTATATATAAATACTCTAATATAAATAAATACCACAAAAAAGTCAGCTAAAGATTTTAACATATTACATATATATTACCGCTTTTTTTTTGTTCCTTTATTTTATGATTCGTGCATACGATAAAACTTAGCCCGTCTTGGAAAAACTAATCGAATTGAGTAAAATCCAGTAATAATTTATATTCTTTTTATTCTTGAGTATATTTTGGTTGTTAAAGTGAGATTAACTCTATAACTTGATAGTTTAGAATACATTAAACTTATTTGCTGCTTCTTACTACGAGAATTTGATTACATTGCTTAAAATCACATATTTTTCCAGCTTAAATACCTCTGGTCATTTCTCGGGTCGCACCAACCATTAATAGTAAAAATTGCAAAGCCATTAAAGGTAAGGTTGCGTTAAAATCGAACAACCCTCCTTCACTTGCTTCTGCAAAGATTAACCCAGATATAGAATATAACATGGTTTTATTTTATTCATTAATAACAATTTAATATACTAATATAGGATTCTTGGCACAGATATTTACTGTTTCAGGAATGCGCTTAGCCTATATTTTGAATTTTAAGACTAAGCGCATTTTTTAAGAATAATTAACTAGCAGCAAATGGATTTGCAAATAATAAAGATAGAGCAACTACTAAGCCATAAATAGTTAAAGCTTCCATAAAAGCTAAACTTAATAGAAGCATTCCGCGGATTTTACCTTCGGCTTCTGGTTGACGAGCAATACCTTCTACTGCTTGAGCAGAAGCAGTACCTTGCCCAATACCAGGACCAATAGCAGCAAGACCTACAGCAAGACCAGCAGCGATAACAGATGCAGCAGAAACGATTGGATTCATTTTTGTATGATTACTAAAATAATAGAAGATTAACAGATTTCATATAATGTTATTTAATTATTATACTCGAGGATGACTTAAATGAATGCACATATAAGTAAAACTTTTTATTCATGCCCTTCCATAGCTTCACCAATGTATGCCGCTGAAAGAGTAGAAAAAATTAAAGCCTGAATTGAACTGGCAAAAACACCTAAAACCATTACTGGGAGTGGAACAATCAAAGGAACAAGAAGAGCTAAAACTGAAACCACCAATTCGTCTGCCAAAATATTTCCAAAAAGACGAAAACTTAAAGAGAGTGGTTTGGTGAAATCTTCTAGGATATTAATAGGTAAAAGAATTGGAGTATAAAGTCGATAAAAAAATCTCTTTCAGAACTATACGTGCCAGTCTCCTGGCATACAGCTCAAATATCCTATAGTATTTTTTGATACATAACAAATTAAGTATAGGTTATCTTTTTAATTAAATCCAAACTGGAGTTTGTATGTGTTTGAAATATTTTTCAAATGTATTAACTTCTCAAAAATCTTAAACAATTAATTTTTTAATTTCTTGTTTTACCACGTCTTAATTAATTAGCGAAATGGTGCAAATTCTTAAAATAATACCATATCTAAAAAAATTGATTAGTAGTGAACCAGAACTAATGAATAATATTAATTTAGACCTCAACGTATTTAACTCTTTGCATATCTTTCTCAAGAGATTTGGTATCAATTGGCTTTAAAAACAAATATTATTTAAATCAAAACGAAATATTCTCTTAAACTAAATTAATAATTACGTGTCGCACTGGTTCTATATACCTAGCAAAATATCCCAGGCCTTTTTTAGTTAATCCCGCATAGAAATAGGCTAACGAAGTTAATAGAGCTAAAGCTACGGTAGTATTTATGTCATTGGTAGGTGCAGAAAGTTCACCAGAAGGTAATTCAATTAATTTCCAAGGAATTAAAGCACCTGCCCAATTACATCCTAGAATAAATAGAAAGAGAGTCGATATGTAAGGTACCCATGCTCGATATTCATGTTCTTCCATTTGGCCTTTTGCAATGTCTTGCAAAAACTCTAAGATAAACTCTAAAAAATTTTGCCAACCTTTAGGAATTCTTTGTATATTTTTGGTTCCGCTAATTGAGATGAAAAGTAAAATGGCGATTACTACCCAAGATACTATAAAAACTTGACCGTGTAGCTTAAATGTACCTAAAGTCCAGTAGAAATGTTTACCTACTTCCACCGCAGATATATTTAGAAATGAATTAAAAGAATACAAATTGTTAAGTAGACTGATTATGCAATCCCCATACGAACTATACACGCCAGTCTCCTGGCATAGAGCTCTAATTAATTCTCGTTGTATAAATTTTTCGAGAATTAAATTGGCTAAATTACAAGACTATTTATTAAAAAACAATAACAAATTTTCTAAAAAAAATAATATGAAAGTTTTTTATGAACTTAAAGTCTTGTAAGTTTAAACATCCTTTAACTAAGATCTGCATATATATTAGTAGTCCACGTTTCTTATGTAACTTAGAATAAAGTAATCAATGATAGATATTTCCAGATAATGGCAATTTAATAGCAATAACACAGATATACTAGAAGCATAATCTTTTTTTTGGAATTACTACCCTTCTTTACTTTTATTCTTTGAGAATCCTAATTAATATGCTTAAATTGTGATAGAGATATGAATTTTTATAGTTTAGGCTTACTTCTTTAGACTTTACATAAAACTTCGTGTCGCACATCTGTAAACATAGTAAATTAGTGATTTATATTATATTCGTTTTTAGACATTAATTTTTTCTGAAAAGAAAAATTAAAGATGAATTCCTAATAATAATAATAAAGATACCTAATTAAATTATAGCGACCTTCGTAGAAAATAAATAGAAAAAAAATTATTTGTTTTGTAGTATTTCAGCGACTTCATTTGCAAAATTATTGGATTTTTTAGGAACTCCACCCCCGATAACAAATTTTTCAAATCTTCGTAATTGAATATTTTCTCCTAACAGAGCTATGTTTTTCTTGATGAGTTCTTCAACTGTGAGATCCGGTTGTTTAATAAATGCTTGACTTACTAAGCTTAGTTCCTTTAAACGTTTTTCTATCCTTCCTGCTACAATTTTATCTTTAACATTAGCCGGTTTATTAGTTAAGTCTTCTTTTCCAGCTTCAATTCTTTCTTCTTCTGCAATAACATTTTCTGGGATATCTTGGATAGAAACATACTCTACATCTGGCGAAGCTACAATCTGCATCGCGATATCTCTAGCTAGTGTTTGAAATTCAGTTCTTCTTGCAACAAAATCAGTTTCACAATTTAGTTCTAATAAAACTCCAATTCTTGCTCCAGTATGAATATAGCTTTCTATGATACCTTCTGCTGCAATTCTCTGACTTTTTTTATTAGCTGAAGCTAACCCTTTTTGCCTTAACATCTCAATTGCTTGATCAATATCTCCATGGCTTGCTTCTAAAACTTTTTTGCAATCCATCATTCCTGCACCAGTTTTATCTCGCAATTCTTTTACCCTTTGTGCAGATATATTCACGGTAATCTCTCCTTAAATTTTTTAGCTAATTTTAATATTCTACTGCAGGAAGTATTTGAGAGCTTAGTGTTCCATTTTTTCCTTCATAAATCGCATCGGCTATCTTATTTACTATGAGTTTAATTGAGCGTATGGCATCATCATTTGCTGGAATAGGCACATCTACATATTTTGGATCACAGTTTGTGTCTAGAATACATATAATTGGAATTCCTAATTTTACAGATTCTTGAATAGCTGTGATTTCTCGTTTTTGATCAATAACTATTACCATATCTGGAATACCTTTCATATTCTTTATTCCATCTAAATTTCGACGCAGTTTATCTAATTTTCTACGCATTAGAGCAGCTTCTTTTTTGGGTAATTGATCGATGATACCATTAGCTTCTTTATATTCTAAATCTTTGAGATATTCTACTCTTGACCTTATAGTAATCCAGTTAGTTAGCATTCCTCCTAACCATCGTTGATTAACATAATAAGAATCACATCGTTTGGCTTCTTGAGCAATGATTCCAGCTGCTTGCTGTTTTGTTCCTACAAAAAGGAAAGTTTTCCCTTCTGAAGCTGCTTGCTTTATTAAATTATAAGCTTCGGTCAGAAGTTGTGCTGTCTGAACTAAATCAATTATATGAATTCCATTCTTTTCTGTATAAATGTACGGAAACATTTGTGGATTCCAACGACGTGCTTGGTGTCCAAAGTGAACCCCGGCTTCAAGTAATTCATTCAATGTTACGATAGCCATTATAGTTATCTAAACTCCTGTTCTTAATTAATTATTAAATTGTTTATCTACCCAGAATTCCGATGTAGCTATTAAATTATATCTTATCTTTCTAAATTAATTAAAATTATGAAAAGGATACTTACGGAAAGAACGGTCATCTAATATAATATCATCTACGTTAGATTTTGTATTCATGCTTTCTTCACTGTCAGCAACAGAGAAACTGGAATAAGTGTTATTTGACTTATTCACATAGCTGCCAAATCCTGTTCCAGCTGGAATTAGTCTACCAATGATCACATTTTCTTTCAATCCTTTTAACCAATCCAATTTTCCGCTAATTGCAGCTTCCGTTAGTATTTTTGTAGTTTCTTGAAAACTGGCAGCTGAGATAAAACTATCTGTATTTAAGGATGCTTTAGTAATACCTAACAATAATGGATTATATAAAGATGGTTCCTTACTAATAGATTGCATCGTCTCATTTTGTCTTTCTGTTTTTTGAATTTCAACTAAATCACCTGGCAAGTACCCTGTGTCTCCTCCACTTTTTATTCTAACTTTAGAAGACATTTGTTTTACAATAATTTCAATATGTTTATCTGCAATTTCTACACCTTGAGAACGGTAAACAGATTGAATAGCTTCAATTAGAAATAATTGTACTTCTTGAATGCTCAGCCTAGCGGCATCATGTAATTCTAATTTCCCTTGCAAATACTTCAAAAATTTATTTTCCAGTAGAACATGAGGATTACTAGTTCCCTCGGCTTTTTTCCGAACTTCTAGAATTTCTTCTATACGAGGTAAACCTTGAACAATATCCCCCGTTTTAAACACTTCATAAGTTAGTCCAGCCAAAACTTCTCCTGGTTGTACTAAAGCTTTGTTGTTGATATATAGAACAGTATTTGGAGATAGCAAATAAGGACGAGCCAAGCGAATTACAGCAGAATTTTTATCGATACTTACTACTTGCCCAGAGCATGAAGCCTTATACTTATTCGTTATTTTATCTCCCATGCGTATCCATTGTGACTCTTTCAAATATAGATGTAAACTATCTGCTTTAATTTGATAAAAATTTGAATCTATTAGATTAAGAATACGTTTATTATTTTGTAGATCTTGATAAACGGTATCTATTGTACCTAGTTCTTGGGCAATAATTTCAGTTTTCGCAATTACTGTTCCTTGTTTAACATACTGATCATTTTCTACTAGGAGAATAGTCTTTTGATTATCATTTCGTTGCTGAGCTTTGTTATCAATACCTAATGTTTCAAGGATAACTAATTTAATTTGTAATGATGAGACCTGCTCCAATTCATTCTCGAAACGATTTAGCTGTACTTTAGCCACCAAGTTAGAATCTAATTCTGGGATAATAGTCACTAGCTGAGTTTTGATTAACTCAACTCCATTAACAGATCTAACCTTTTCACCATCTTTAAAACAAATGTTTCGGGTTACTTTTAACCCTAAGCCTTGGTCTGATTTAGTAATAAAATCTTTTTCTAAGGAAGGAATTGAATCTGGCACAGAATATACTGAAACAGGTCTAACTAATATAAAATATTGGTCATTTATTTTGAGATATTCCCAATATATTATATTATCTGCTTCAAAAACATCGGCGAGATTCTCTCCTGGTCTTAGAAACCCTCTGCGTTTTTTCTTTAAACTTAAGTTTTCTGAAATTCCAACTAATCTTCCAGGCTTGATTACTATTTCTCGTATAATATCATCTTTTTGAATGATTTCTACTATTCCCGAATTTTTGCCAAAAATGTTTTTTACAATCTCAGTTCCACCTTCAATTATTTCTCCTTGTTTAACTAATAATAAAGAAACATCTTTATTAATTTCATGAGTTTCTTCTTCAACCCACAGAATATAACCCCCTCCTCTAACTTCAAAATTATCTTGATTGGATAGAGTACATTTTGCTACAGGTAAATCCAGATATTTAATCATCCCACCAGTCTGAGTTTTATAGGTATTAGCTATTAAATCTCCAATTACTTGGTAATGAGATAACTTTTGACCATATAGATTTCGTAATACAAATTTGTCACCAGAAGAAGTTTCTAATAAATGCACTTTGTTATTTTCAAATCTGTCCATATAGACAATGGGATGTGCAAATAGAACCGCGCTTGTAACTATATGAATCTCTTGGACGGGATTAAATTGATTGCTATCTTGAGGAATTAGTATCTTACCGGAGTATTGATTTATTATTTTTATATTTGCTATAGTTTGGCCATTTTGAATCTTTTCCTTACTTCTAACTATAATTTCTGCGTTGTAAGGTATATTATATACTTTTCCAGATAATATCCATATCAATCCTCCAGACTGAGATACTTTTCTAGTTTGTTGTTTATTTTGCGTTTCTTCAATTGTTAAGTCTGTAAAATAAACTTGTCCAGCAATGTCAGTAGTAATTTGTTTATAAGCTTTTTCTTTACCTAAACGTTTACCTATGGGAAGTTCTGCTAGAACATCATCTTGATTAACATTTTGTTTATTTTTAATAAATAAGGTGGAACCTTCTGGCAAAGTAAACTGTTGTATAAAGTTTCCAGAGGCATCTTGCACCACTATAGGGAGAGACTCTGTTATGGTAGAAGCTATATCTCCATGACGTGTACGAGTAGAACTAAGTTTAATAGTTTCATCAAAAATTACCTTGCCTGTATAATTGGAGAGTATTCTTTTTGCAATTTCTCCGGTAAAGACTCCTCCAGTATGAAATGTACGCATAGTTAATTGAGTACCGGGTTCACCAATTGACTGTGCAGCTATTATACCTACCGCTTCTCCTAGATCTACCAGGCGGTCATGTGCTAAACTCCACCCATAACAGTATTGACAAATAGAATTATTTGATTCACAGGTTAAGGGTGATCTTACTAAAAGTTGCCGAATCTTACTTTTTATAATTTCTTCAGCTAAGTGAAGATTTATATCTTGATTAAAGCTTCCTATTAGAGAACCTGTTATAGGATGGTATAGATTTTCCACTAACACTCTCCCTAATATTTGTTGTACATTAGGATCAAGTATTGGAATACCTCGTTTAGTATAGCAATCTACTTCTCGAATAATTACATCTTGTGCAACGTCTACTAAACGTCGAGTCAAATAGCCAGAATCTGCCGTTCTTAAAGCAGTATCAACTAATCCTTTACGAGCTCCATAAGACGAAATAAAATACTCGGTTACATTTAATCCTTCTCGAAAATTACTAGCAATGGGAATGTCTATAATCTGTCCTGATGGGTCAGACATTAAACCACGCATTCCTACCAGTTGTCGAACCTGAGAGATATTTCCCCTAGCTCCTGAAAAAGCCATGATATAAACTGGATTCAATGGATCAGTATTTTTGAAATAAGTAATTACCTCGTTTTTTAAGGTTTCACTTGCATTACTCCAAGTATCAATTACTTTTTGGAATCTTTCTACTGTAGTAATTTCACCTCTTAAATATTTATGTTCTGCTAATTTTATATTAGCGTAAGTTTGATTTAATAAATTTCTTTTATAAGGCGGAATTCTTAAATCTTCCAAGCTTAAGGAAAAACCTGCTTTTGTAGCATATTGAAACCCTAAATCTTTTAAGCTATCAGCCATATTCGTTGCTGCGGCGATGCCATAATGTCTAAAAGCTTTTCTAATTAATATTTTTAATTCCTTTTTATCGATAATTTTATTATAATAAGGGGAAGGTTTGACCATATTGTTACTCAATTAATTTATTATTTCTTGAGATACTCCGCCCCATAAGGCTTCATATATTGTCTTATTGAAAATAATACGCCCTACTGTAGTTCGAATATATTTTGCAATTATTTTTCCTTGGGAATTATAACGAATTTGTTGATTTTCAAATACTTCTAAAGTCATTTCTTCAGACAACTGTTTCTTATAAAGGAGCTTATTATAGTTATCTTCCACTAAACCATTGAATCGAATCCAGATATAATCATGTAATTCGATTTGTTTCTGTTGGTAAGCCAAGAGAGCATCTTCCATGTCTATAAAATAGTGTTCTGCGGCTTCTTTCACTCTTGGCTTGTCTACCGTCAAATAGTAACAACCTAAAACCATATCTTGACTAGGCATAATAATAGGTTGACCAGTTGCTGGAGATAAAAAATTATGGGGAGCTAACATTAGTAATCTAGCTTCCGCTTGCGCTTCTAAAGATAAAGGAATATGCACTGCCATTTGGTCACCATCAAAGTCAGCATTAAAAGCTGAACAAACTAATGGATGTAATTTTATAGCTCTTCCTGATACTAAAATGGGCTCAAAAGCTTGAATACCCAAGCGATGCAGTGTAGGAGCTCTATTAAGTAAGACTGGATGACCAAAAATTACTTCTTCTAAAACTGTCCAAACAACTGGTTCATTTTTTTGAATTAACTTTTTGGCTGCCTTAATATTATTAACTATACCTTGTAAAATTAATCTATGGATTACAAAAGGCTGAAATAGTTCTAGAGCCATTTCTCTAGGTAATCCACATTGGTGTAATTTTAGTCTTGGGCCAACTACAATCACAGAACGACCAGAATAATCTACTCTTTTGCCTAATAGATTCTGACGAAATCGACCTTGCTTACCTTTTATAATATCTGAAAGAGACTTTAAAGGTCTGTTATTTACGCCAACAACCGCTTTACCTCGTCTTCCATTATCCATTAATGCATCAACGGCTTCTTGCAGCATTCTTTTTTCATTACGAATAATAATTTCTGGAGCTAACATAGTTTTTAATCGAGCAAGACGATTATTTCTAGTAATAATACGTCGGTAAAACTCATTTAAATCTGCTGTAGCGAATCTTCCGCCATCTAATTGAACCATAGGGCGAAGATCTGGTGGAATAACTGGGATAATAGTGAATACCATCCAAGCTGGATCAGTACCTGTAGCTAGAAAACTTTCTAGGAGTCTTAACCTTTTCATTTTTTTAGTAAACTCTTGATTCAAACTCTCTGTTTTACTTGAGACTGAACTTGCTTCATCCCGTAATATTTGTACCGTGGTTTCTAGATCAATTTCTAATAATAATTTTCGGATGGCTTCAGCTCCGATGCCAACTTCAACATTCGCAGGGAAAGCATCTTCTTTATATAGTTTTTCTTCTAAGAATTTCCATTGGTAACCTTCAAGTAATTGAGAGTTATATAAATCTTGACTTTGACCAGCATTAATTACTACATAGGAATGAAAATATGAAATTTTCTCAACCTCTTTTACACTTAAATTTAGAGTTAATGCGATATAGCTTGTAGTCCCTTTTAAATACCATACATGGGTAACTGCTGTAGCTAATTCAATATAGGCCATCCGATGACGTCTTACATGGGATTCTGTAACTTCAACCCCACATCTTTCACAAACAAGACCTTTGTAACGAAATCGCTTATATTTACCACAATGACATTCCCAATCTTTTACTGGACCAAAAATTCTTTCACAAAATAAACCGTCCATTTCTGGTTTTAGAGTACGATAATTTATCGTTTCTGGTTTAGTAACTTCACCTACGATCTGTCCATTAGGAAGAGTTCTTTCTCCCCATTGGCGAATTCTCTCAGGAGAAGCAAGATTAATTTTTATATAATCAAAATGTTGTTCAAATTTATTTATTAACATTTTTTCGTCCTTAATTTTACATCTATGACAAGATTATATGTGGCTCTCACTAGTATCCGATGAGTCAAAGTTAGAAGATACAAGCATAGGCTGCTGTTGATTACTTCCCATTAGATCTACTTCAATCTCTTTATTTTGCCCATTATTTAAAATTTCAACCTTATGTGCAGCTATGTCTAAACCTAGTGACTGTAATTCTCGCATTAATACTTTAAAAGACTCAGGGGTTCCGGGTTTTGGTATAGGCTTCCCTTTCACGATCGCGTTTAAAGCATCATTTCTTCCTTGCATATCATCAGATTTAACAGTTAACAATTCTTGCAACGTGTATGCTGCTCCAAAAGCTTCTAAAGCCCAGACTTCCATTTCTCCTAAGCGTTGGCCCCCATGTTGAGCTCTTCCTCCTAGAGGTTGTTGAGTAACCAAAGAATAGGGTCCTGTGGAACGCGCATGAATTTTATCATCTACCAGGTGAACTAATTTTAACATGTATGCTTTCCCCACAGTTACTGGATTATCAAAATTTTCACCTGTTCGACCATCTCTTAGGATCATCTTGCCTGGGTGTTTGATATCAAACAGCCACCCTCTATTTGTGCTTATTGATGCCTGCTGCAATTTTCGATTAACCAAACTACGAGAAGCTTCTGGCCCATATCTTTCATCAAACGGCATAACTTTAAATCTTTTACCTAAATATTCTCCTGCTAGTCCCAGAAGACACTCATATACTTGCCCCACATTCATTCGAGAAGGCACACCTAAAGGATTCAAAACTATGTCAAGAGGAGTACCATCAAGCAAATAAGGCATATCTTGACGAGGCAAAATACGAGAGATAACTCCTTTATTACCATGACGGCCAGCCATCTTATCCCCAACTTGAATTTTTCTTTTTTGAGCTACATATATACGAATTAAGACATTACTTCCTGGAGGTAGATCATCTCCTCGTTTACGAGTGAACACTCGTACACTAACAACCCGTCCTTTTGTGCCATTGGGTAGTCTAAGAGAAGAATCGCGTACGTCTCTAGCTTTTTCTCCAAAAATTGCTCTTAATAGTTTTCCTTCCGGCAGCTGATCAGACTCCCCCTTAGGAGTTATTTTTCCGACTAAAATATCTGATGAATCTACCCAAGAACCTACGATAATAATGCCATGTTGGTCTAGATATTTTATAGCATTCTCGCTTATATTAGGTATTTCACGAGTGATTTCTTCTGCTCCAAGCTTAGTTTGGCGAGCTTCAACTTCATATTTTTCTATATGAATAGAGGTGTAAACATCATCGTATACTAAACGATCACTAATTAAGAAAGCATCTTCATAATTATAACCTTCCCATGGCATGTAGGCAATTAGTACATTTCGCCCTAGCGCAATTTCTCCTCCATCTGTTGAAGCTCCATCAGCAAGTACTTGACCTTTATCTACTAGTTGACCACACCAAATTAAGGGTCTTTGATTTACACATGTATCTTGATTCGAGCGATGGTATTTCTTTAGCTTATAATATATAGTTTTTCCTTTATTATACTGAACTCCAATCCTGCTAGAAGAAGCATAAGTTACTTTACCTTTAATACGGCTGACAATGACCATACCAGAGTCTCGTGCTGTTTTTGATTCAAGTCCTGTACCAACAATAGGTTTTTCTGGGTATAGAAGTGGTACGGCTTGTCTTTGCATGTTTGATCCCATTAAGGCCCTATTTGCATCATCATGTTCTAGAAATGGGATCAAGGAGGTTGCCAAGGATAAAATTTGAATAGGTAATACTGCAATATAATCAACATTATTAATATCTGTAACAATAAAATCTTGTTTGTATTTCACTGGAATAATATCACCCAAAATTTGCTGGGCGTTTTTAACAGCAATATCTCCAGGCGCTATACGAAATATATCTTCTTCATCAGCAGTCAAATAAGTCGGAGAATGTTCTCTTTGAATAGTACCCTGTGTAACTGGGTAAAAAGGCGTTTCTATAAAACCATACTTGTTCACACGAGCACAAATTGCTAAAGATCCGATTAAGCCCGCGTTAGGTCCTTCTGGTGTTTCGATTGGGCAGATACGACCATAGTGACTAGGATGAATATCTCTTACTGCAAAACTAACTCTATCTCGATTTAATCCACCAGGACCTAATGCACTAATTCTTCTTTTATGAGTTAATTCTGCCAAAGGGTTAGTCTGATCCATAAATTGAGATAATTGACTTGAACAAAAAAATTCTCGAATTACGGCAATAACTGGTTTAGGATTAATTAGGTTAGCTAAGCTAAGCGATTCTATATCGCAAACAATCATTCTTTCTCGAATGATTCTTTCTAGGCGACTTAAACCTAAACGAACTTGATTTTGCAATAATTCTCCTACTGACCGAATACGTCGATTTCCCAAATGATCAATATCGTCGAAAGTACCGACTTTTTGTTCACGCAAATTAATTAAATAGTCAATAACAGCTAGGATATCTTGGGTAGATAAAACATGGAAATGTTTAGGAATATTTAATTGCAGTTTTTTATTTAACTTATATCTACCCACATCACCTAGGTCATATCTCTTAGGATCAAAAAAGCGCCCATATAGCATTTGTTGAGCAACCTGACTTGTTGTAGGTTCATTAGGTCTTAATTTACCATAAACCATATAAAGAGCTTCTTCCTCAGAGATACTTTCTAGATCAATTTTTCCGGTTTCTTTAAAGAATTCCTTCCCAGCATAAGACTGAGAAGAAGATAAAAGAAATCGATAGTGACTAATTCCTTTCTTTATATCATTTATAGTTAAGCCTATAGCTCGTAAAAAAACAAAGATATTAATTTTTTGGGTTTTGTCTATACGAACCCACATTTGACCTTTTGTATCAATCTCAAATTTTAACCAAGATCCCCGATTTGAAATTATGTTTGCTGAATAAGATTGCTTATCATTTTTGTCGGTCTCTTGTTTATAATAAACTCCTGGACTCCGAACAATTTGATTAACAATAACTCTTTCTGTTCCAGATATAACAAAGGTACCTCTATTTGTCATTAGAGGTAAATCTGCAATAAGAATATATCTCTTGCGATACATTTTATTCTTTTTTTTACTATCAAGATAAGTCTTATTAGTTATTTTTTGATTAGGTACTGTAGTCTCTAAATCTTTTCGATGTAATTTAGCCGCAACATAAATTTGAGCACTATAACTCTTATCTCTATACTTCGCTTCTCGAACAGTAAATTTAGGAAATTTTATTTTATATTCTTTCCCATAAATTTGCAATTCAATTTTATGAGCAGGATCCATAATCGAGGGAAAAGATATTAAGACTTCACTCAATCCTTTCTCAACAAACCAACGAAAGCTTTCTCTTTGAATCTGGACTAAATCAGGTAATGCAAACTCAGAAGTTACATCAGTAGATTGCTTCATGTATCTCCTTAATAACTTTACTCAATTAATTATAGAAATATTAAATTTTAGACTGCGATTGAAAAATGGCTATATTAGTATGAATCCCAGAATATAAAGGTTAAAATTTGTGATAATAAAGAAAAAATAAACCTTAGTAAAAAAATATCCCCATACTATACCTAGAATGGAGATCTCTGTATTCTATATCATTGACATCGTAAGGTGATCAATGCTATATCCTATATTAGTGAATATTTTTTAGGGCTCGAGCTAAGCGAGATTTTTTACGTGCACCATTATTAATATGGAAAACTCCTTTTTGCACAGCTTTATCGATTTTACCATAAGCTAGAGAAATTTCAGAATTTATTTGCATAGCGGGGATAGTCTGGGAATTTTGAATACTCAAAAGACATTTTTTAATTATATTTTTGACGGTACTCTTATATATTTTATTCTTCGCATTATTTCGCTTCGCAACTTTAATTCGTTTAATAATTGATTTTTTTTGTGTCATTAATAAACCTGTATCCACATATCAATGTTAATTATATTACTTTTCAATTATACCACTAAAAAAATGGAATGTTAAAGTTCCTTTTTTTACATTCTATTCTTATCGTCAAATGCATAGATCTAAGACTTAAACTTGGCTTTTTTTCTAAAACAGAGTAAAATATTTATATGTTTTTAGTAAAAAGCATATAAATATTTAGCTTTTTAAATTGACCAAATATTAAATAACAAACACTATGTTTAAGGCAAGAGTATACTATGGGGAAAAGTAAAGGTATTCGCCTAAAAATAACTTTAGAATGTGCAGAGTGCCGACAGTATCCAGAAAAGCAACAAAGAGGTCCTGGGGTATTTCGATATAGTAGTATGAAAAATCGAAGAAATACTCCTAATCGTTTAGGTTTGCTCAAATATTGTCCGAAATGTAATAGACATACTATTTTCAAAGAAATTAAGTAGTAAAGTATATAAATCTCTTAATGTTTTAAATTTTAAGTATCCTTAATTATGACTATATATCGAAAACGAACATCTTTACTCAAGACAGATCAAGAAATTAACTACAAAGATATCGAATTGCTGCGTAAATTTACCTCAAGACAAGGAAAAATTTTACCTCGCCGCCTGACCGGATTAAATTCGAAGCAACAAAAGAAAATAAGTCGAGCTATCAAGCGCGCTCGCATTTTATCTCTATTGCCCTTTGTTAACAAAGATAATTAAGCATTTTAAGATTTAGATCAATTCTACATATCTTGCTATGTGACAAGGCTAACCGGAATTGTAAAAAGTTATTATACTCTAATTGAAGTGTATCTGATTAGCATTTACAATACAAATATAAAAACAATGATTTCTATTTCTATTATTTTTAGAATTATAAACTGAGCAATAAAAGCCATGATTTTACAATTTTTATTAGGTGCTACTCCTCATACATCAGTGTGGTCTTTCCAAATTGCTTGCATTATGATAGCAAGTAATTTATTAGTAATGGTAATCGGTAGATATGCTATTCAAGTTCGTGGCTTAGGACCTTCAATACCTTTAGCTGGGTTAAAAGGTTTTGGATTACCGGAATTATTAGCCACCACAAGTTTAGGACATATTATAGGAGCAGGTACTATTATAGGAGCAAGTAGTACAGGACTAATTTGATAGAATTTAATTAGCAAAGATATCTCCCAGAAATTTGTGGGTATAGAGATATCTTTGCTAATTAAATTCTATCAAATTGGGGAGTTAACTGCAGAAGATTGTATTTTACTAAGTAAAACCAAAGATAGAGATATCCATTATCTTGAGCTAAGATATAAAGCATATATAAATTTGTTATTGCTATTTGTTTTAAATATTTATCATCTGAGTAATATTTTAAACCAACAGCTTCTGGGTCTATATATTTTCTAAACAAAAAATTAAAACGTTTAAAAAATTTGGAAGCTATTTCGATCTCATGTTGTTGCGAAGCAATATTCTGGGTATAAAGTAGAATAGTATTTATTAACAAGATAATCGAGTCTTCTTTAATAACATATTTTAAAATATGAATTAGATCAGTTGTTTTGTTCGAGGAAATTTCTTCGCAATTAGATTTTAATCTTAGTCGATTCCTATGTCTAATTTGGCAGATTTCAAGAGAACTAATCTGAGGGAAATCATATCTTTCATTAAAGTCTTTGAAGATAACAAGATTATAGATCACTGAGAAATCTAAGGCTTCACAAGTTAACAAAAGGATATCCAAATTTTGTACTGTTAATTGAGTTACATGCATACTTTAAATATCTTAATATTAACTCAAAATTAGAATATAGCTACATAGTTAGGTTCCCCCAACAAAAATTAACTCTGGAAATTTTTCTTGTGCCTTCACTAGAGACTGCTCTTTTCCATCTTCTTGCCAATAATTAATTACCTCGGTTGCTTTATTTAAAATATCAATTTTATCTCTTTCTGAAATCCAGGGTTTAGACTCAATCTCTACTTTAATTTGTTCCCAAGCGTCATTGCGTGGCCAAAAAAAGTAAGAAGTTAAAGGACTTGTTCCATTGCCTACTACTTGATCAATAGCTATAGCAACATTATTTTCTAGCCATAATACTTTTAGTGTGAATTTCGACAAGATAAACCTCTCTATAATGTTTTTAGTGAAAATAAGAAATAATATTAATTTGTATTATATTCTAAATAATTTTGGCCTTACTTAGCAAATTTTTAACGGTATCACTCGGTTGAGCCCCTTGCTCCAACCTAATTCTTATTTTCTCAAAATTTAAACGAATCTCTTTAGTTCTAGGATTTAAGAAACCAACTTCTTCTATGACTTTACCATCTCTCCTGGTCTTACTATGCATAATAACGATTCTGTAAGTTTTTTGTTTTTTTCTTCCAAAACACTTCATTCTAATTCGAATCATACTTCTTCCTTATATTATTTACTACTATGCTATATCGAACATTAATATTGGATCTTAAAATATGTAGATAATTATTTTCTAGAATAAAATTCTACGACTAATAATTCATTTAGTGTTAGTGCCACCCAAGAACGTTCTATAATTCCATTCACAGTTCCTATCTTCTTATCTCGATCTAATTCTAAATGTGTAGGAATATTGCTTAATGCCGGTGAAGCTAGATTTTTATCAATTAATTCTTGTGATCCAGTTTGATCCTTAACACTTATAATGTCTCCTGGCTTGCATTGAAAGCTAGGAATAGATACTATTCTTCTATTAACACAGATATGTCCATGGTTAATTATTTGCCGTGCTGCTGGAATTGTCGGAGCCATGCCTAATCGAAATATAGTATTATCTAAACGCATTTCTAATAACTGTAACAAGACTTGTCCTGTAGATCCTTTAACTTTTCTTGCTAAATATACATAACGTAACAATTGTTTCTCGTTTACTCCGTAATTAAAACGTAGCTTTTGTTTTTCTTGAAGACGAATGGCAAATTCTGATAGTTTTCTAGGTCTTTTTTTTTGCTTTGATTGAGATTTGACTTCGTCCATTTTTTTACAAGTTAAACCTGGTAATTCTCCTAGTCGACGGACGATACGTAATCTGGGACCTCTATAACGAGACATATATAATCTACCTAAATATATATATAAATGACTGAACTAAAATTACATAAGTAATTTGGAAAACTAGGGGGCTTGTTCTAACATAGGCATAATATGGGTTGAGAAGAAAGCATTGAGCGTTCCTTGCCTAACTGTCCTAAACAAGCTGATGAATAGACTGTAGGCTTCATTCTGATACTCTACCAATGGATTTTGTTGACCATAACTTCTCCAACCAATAATATCTTTCAAGATATTCATTTCTTTTAGATGCATTGTCCACGCATTATCTATACTACTTAATAGGATATACCGTTCTAATCTCCTAATTATGCCTGGCCACTCATCTTCCCAATAAGCCTCTTTCAGATCGTAGGCTATCCGAACTTGTTCTTGAAAATACAGTTCTAACTGGTCATAATCTAGATCAATAACTGAATAAATATCGTAAGGCTCTTCTATACCAAGTAATGTTCTAATTCGATTGAAATAAAAAAAGAGAGTTTCTTCATCTTGTTTTTTGGTTGCTTTAACAATATATTCACTTATATCACTCATAGCTTGTTCAATATAACAATTTATGTAATCTCTTAAATACTCAATTGTTAAGATACGGTATCTTTCTGTGAAAATAGCCTGGCGATGTTTGTCTAAAACTTCATCATATTCAAATAGTTGCTTCCTAGCTTCATAGTAAAAAGATTCTACTTTTTTTTGCGCACTTTCGATACTTTGAGTCAAGAAAGGAGCCTCTATTGGTTGAGAATCATCTATTTGGAGAACTTCCATAAAGTTACTTAGCTGAGTTCCACCAAATATACGTAACAGTTTATCTTCTAGGCTAAGATAGAATCTAGATAAGCCAGGGTCTCCTTGCCTACCGGAGCGACCTCTTAATTGATTATCAACTCTTCTAGACTCATGACGCTCACTTCCTATTACGTATAAACCACCTAACCGCAAAACTTCTTGCTTTTGTTTATTAAATACTCGATTATAATTGCTATATATTATATCATATATTTCTTTAAGCAGAATGACCAATGCATCAGAATTTAAATTTAAAAATTTCTCAGAGGATTGAAGTGTATACGTTTCTAAATCCGCTTGACTTAATTTATGATAAAGTTTATTTTCTTTTATAAGCTGTTCAACTAGGTTTAATTTAGGGAGCAGATCATTTAGTGTTAAAGTATAAACTTCTTCTTCTTTTAAGAAATTTAAATCTAAGTACTCATTTTTTCCATATAAACGCTTGAATAAGAGATCTAAAATTAATAAACGAGCTAAATAGCTAGCATTACCTCCCAAGATGATATCAGTACCTCTACCGGCCATGTTAGTAGCAATAGTTATCATATATTTTTGGCCGGCTTGGGCAATAATTTGAGCTTCTTTTTTTATGTTTTCTGGTTTAGCATTTAATAATTGGTGGGGAATATTTTGTGCTGTTAACAAACTCGAAAGTAGATCAGATTTTTCAATACTACTAGTTCCTACGAGTACTGGCCTTCCCACTAAATACATATCTATACATTCTTTCGATATTGCTTGCCATTTACCATATTCTGTTTTATAAATTAAGTCTGATAAATCTTTCCGAATCATAGATTTATTAGTGGGGATTTCAATGACTTCTAAGCCATAGATCTGATCAAATTCAACTTCTTCCGTTAATGCTGTTCCACTCATTCCGCCTATTTTATCATATCTTAGAAATAAATGCTGATATGTGATTGAAGCTAACACTTCTGTTTCTTTTTGAATGTTCAAATTTTCTTTTGCTTCCATCGCTTGATGTAAGCCATCTGACCATCTTCTACCATATTGAACTCTTCCTGTACTTTCGTCAATTATTACGATACTATTGTCTTGTATAATATAATCGGTATCTAGGTAAAATAATTCTTTTGCTTTCAAGGCATTAATAATGTACGGAAACCAAGGATTTTTTGGATCATATAAATTATTAGTTTGTAAGGCTGCTTCTAAAAGGACAATTCCTTCTTCTGTTAAGGTAATACCTCTCCGTTTTTCGTCAACATCGTAGTGTTCATCAACTTTTAGAATTTTAGCTAAATAGGCAGCTTGGGTATATTTCTCCTCCTTTACTAAGTCTGAGTTTACTGAAATTATTAGTGGAGTTCTGGCTTCGTCAATCAAAATTGAATCAATTTCATCTATGATAGCATAATTAGTTGATCGAATTGTTTTATCTGCAAGTTTTCCTATTAAGTTATCTCTGAGGTAATCAAATCCTAATTCTGAGTTAGTAACATAGGTAATGTCACAAGCATAATTCATTTTTCTGGTTTTGGTATCCATTCCTTGCTGAATTAGCCCTACAGATAAGCCTAAAAACCTATGAATATTACCAATTAATTCGGAATCTCTCTTAGCTAGATAATCATTAACCGTAATAACATGCACTCCTTTGTTACTTAAAGCATTAACGTAAGCAGGCAAGGCAGCAACCAAACTTTTTCCTTCCCCTGTTTTCATTTCTGCTATTTTTCCCTCATTAAGAACTAAGCCTCCTAATAATTGTACTTCAAATAAACGTAAATCAACTACTCTAATTCCAGCTTCTCTTACCAGAGCAAAAGCTTCCGGCAAAATTTCGTCTACAAGTATTCCTTTCGATATCTTATTTCTTAATTTTTTAGTTTTATTCCGTAACTCCTGGTCTGATAGTTCTGATAATTCTTGCTCGAGCTCATTTATTGTACTAAGAACTTTTTTATAATGATTTAATATATTATCCTTACGACTTTTAAAAAATTTAGTCCACATAAGTATGTCTTGAATATTGTTAGTCTAAAGAGTCGATGAAAAAACTTCTTGAATTGAAGCTAAAATATTACCATTATGAATAAGAAAATAATATCTTGTCCAGAAAGGTCCTCGACAACCAAATTGTTTCTCTAAAGTATAGCAATAGATATATTCTACTTTATAAATGAGCCTGAAAATATCCAATTCTGATTGAATTAACCAATTTCCTAGGGGAATTTCTGGATTTTTAAAATACTTCAAAAAAACCATTTCATTCCAAATAGAATTAGCGTAGAGAATTTTAGTATTTTTGTTCATTATTAGCCAAATTTGCCGACTAATTTGTGGGTAAGGAATTTTAGAATAAATAGAATCATAATGATAATCCTTTAATGGAATTATTGCCGTTTCTAGAATTTGCACCTTCATTGAATATCCTAAAAAAATATGAAGGTGGCGTGTCAAGGATCCGTCACTGAGAAGAAGGATTCGAAAAGGCAAAAAAATTTGGCTGAATGTAAATATATCGGGTAATTTAGGAATTTGAGATGAGTAAAAAGATATCATTTTTTAGAAGATAATTCTTAAGATGTTGTTTTTCGTATCTTTCTCTACCAATCTTTCTGGTTTAAATAACTATAAATATGCTAAAATAGCATATAAGCAATACCTTATACGGAGACGAAGTATACTTTTCATAAGTATGAACTTAACGATTTAAAGCTCTTTCCATAATAATAGAAATTTTTCTTGCTAGAAAAAGTATTGTAGAATCTAAGGAGCTTATGTTTATACTAGGATTTTATAAGTTTATTGCAAATTAACATAAAGAAATATTTAGTTTTTCTTTGTTAATAAATGATAATTATTATACTTTAATGACCAAAATTGTTAAAAATAAATAATCTTACTCTTAAAACAAATCTAATTCTATGTGACAAAAGCTTAATTATTAATTAATATTTTTACACGATTATTTTTTTGAAATTTGAAATAGTAATTCTGAGTGTTCAAAATATTACCATTCTTGGTAACTAGTCATTTCAATTAGAGAATCTATTCCAATAGAATTACAATTATTTTCTTTCTGTCTATTAATTATTATTTTTTGATATTAAACAAAAAAAAAGGGAAAGAATAGGTGATAAACCTCTATCTAAAATTATATCATAGAAGTTTATCACCTATTTTTTATTTATACACCGGGATTAAATGAGTTACATTAATCTAGTCACAACAAAATAGAATGTAACGTAAAATTAAAATGATATAAAAGCAGTCTAATGATTATCCTATCACAGCAAATAGATACGATAACTAATTTTCTGCTTAGCTTAAAGCATTAATAGCGTAATCAAGATAAGTGTTTGCTTCATTTCCTACCTGACTAGTTAATCCATGATTACTTTTAATATATTGTAGAGCTTCTACATACCAACTTGGAGATAAATCAAAGCTACGGTTAATTTCTTCCAAACCTGCGATTAGATACTCATCAATAGGTCCAGTACCACCAGCAACTAAGCAATATGTCACCATACGAAGATAATGCCCTACATCTCTAGCACATTTTGCTTTACCAATAGAGCTTGCAGCATAAGTAGGGCCTGACATTTGGGTTGTATAAGGGAACTTGGAATAAACTGCTTGGGTTGCACCAGTAATTAATTGTTGTGCATTGTTAGTTAGCGAACGTGCAGCATCTAAACTTGCTGCAGCGCGTTGATAACGACCATTTACAGCTTGTAATTCAGTGTTACTTAGAAAGCGACCTTGACTATCTGCAGAAGCAATTGCTTCTGTAATCGGAGTTTTCATAATAGTTTTTAGATATTAATCTTTAAATAGAGTTAATAGAATATAATCTTTTGAGATATTATATAGTTATTATTTTTAATAACCAGTTACTACACTACAGCTACAGCTGCACGATCAAAATAACTAGATAATTCTGCAATTAAAGAACTACAGTCACCTGGAGTTACTTTACTTGAATCGTTAGCAATAGCTACTGAAGCTTCTTTCATTTTCTGAACTGCTACTGCAACAGAAGCACCAGGTGTACCTAAAGCTTGGTAAGTTTCTCTTAAACCATTAAGACATCTATCGTCTAATACACTTGAATCTCCGGCAGCCATAGCATAGCTCACATAACGTAAAACAATTGACATATCTCTTAAACATGCTGCCATACGTCTGTTAGTGTAGGCGTTTCCACCCGGCTGAACTAATTGAGGTTGTTCTGCAAATAAAGCACGGGCCGCATTTGTAACAATTGATGCGGCATTAGAATTAATTCCATTCACAACATCAAGACGTTTGTTACCTTCAGCTATCATAGCAGCTAATGCGTCTAATTGAGGTTTGCTCAAGAATTCTCCTCTAACATCTGCTTGTGCAATAACTTTTGCGAATGCATCTAGCATGATTTTTCTCCTAAATATGTTATAAAAGCTAATAATTTACATGAAAAACGAAAATCTATTAATTATTTTCTTCATAATCAATAATCATATAGACTATTATTTCTACATATAAGATAGTAATGATAGTCTATAATTTTATTTAAGTTTTATTAAATAGTAATGTTTCTATACTTTATGAAGGCTCTTTTAGCTACCTATAATTTCAGGCTGCGTAATTTCATCTACCATTTCTAGTATAGCCCGAATGACCGGTTTCACTTTCGGGTCATCAATAATATCGACATCTTCATATCTTCTACGTTTTGCTCTATGAGCAATTTGAACAGTTATTTTATAACGGTTACTAGCAACATTTAATAAGTGTTCTGTCTTATGTAAAACAGTACTTGAATTTAGTAATTCAAATTGATTCATAGCATGCAGTCTCTTCATATCTTGTTAGGTTTTATGCTAAATCAGTTATTGCTTTATATTATATTAATTTAATAGTTTTTAAGCCTAGATACAAGCTAATTGAAAAAGCAGAAAATACACTTAGAAATAGGATATAACCTAATAATATGCTCATAAGATTTCCTCGCTGATACAAATAAAATTCAATTATATTTATTATATCTTAATTACTATCATATTTAGATAATAAATTATAGAATAGTTATCGCTAGCTGAATTAGTTTTAAATTCTGTAAAGAAAATGTGGGCGGTTTTTAAGGTTATATTCTACTATTAAAGTAAAATATATTTTATACTTCTGGTAACCAGATATTACTATGACTGATTTTATTAAGTGCGTGATGTTAGGGAATGTATAAAAATGTTGAATTAAACTCTCAGTTGTTACAATAGCTCCTAGCTATGAGTTAAATAATTCAAGCGTAGATACTATATAATTATGAGTCTTATAGGACAGGCATCTTATCCAATACATATTTATTTCTAGTTTGAATCTTAGTATTCAATATGAATTATATAAAGATATGATGTGTTTATTTAAGAGACTTAATTGTAATATAGACGTATACATGACACCATTTCTTTTTAATTAGAAAGTAATTTCAAAGAAGATTTTTAAGATATAGAATCTTGTAAAATTAGATCACTACATTTGCAAGATTTTTACTTACTATTAATATTTTTATAGTTAATTAACTTAAAAGCATGATACTACTGAAAAATATCATGTGAGCCGTATGCGAGGAGACTTGCTCGTACGGTTCTAATAGAGGTTGTTAAACTAACCTACTAGATACCATAGTGCGACTCGAAAAATTTGCAAAATTTAACTAGAAAAACTAAATATTAATCTCAAGATTCGTGAATCTTGAGACTCTTGTACTCAAGATTCATTAGCAAATAACGGACTATGATTAATTACTTTATATGGAATAAAATAATAGATAATGCTGGATATTTAGTCTTAATATTTAATGTATATGGTCACGAAATATTTTAGATACAAATTAATTAAAGACATTTCCAGTAAATGTTATTTATAACATAACATAGAAAAAAAATTTTAAGACGAGAAAATATGCATGAAGATGATATAACCTGCTAATCATATCACATGGATAAAGGAATAAAAAAAAGCTTAATTTGGATTGTAATCAAGCAAATTTATAGCAAACTTTTTATACTATTTTAATAGATATAAAATATCTGAGCCGTATGCGAGGAGACTCGCATGTACGGTTCTTATGGAGAGTTTATCTCTACCTAACTAATAATGATCCTTTTGTGGGAAACTTAGCTACTCCTATTAGCAGCTCTAGTTTTACTAAAGGCTTCTTAAGTAACTTACCTGCTTACCGTAGAGGGCTATCACCATTACTAAGAGGCATTGAAATTGGGATGGCTCACGGATACTTCTTAATTGGTCCATTTGATAAGCTAGGTCCACTGCGTAACACAGAGGTTGGGTTACTTGCGGGATTTTTATCAACTGTAGGTTTAACTCTCATCTTAACCACTTGTTTAGCTATGTATGGTACCGTATCTTTTGATAAAGATGATTCCAAAGATTCTCTTCAAACTAAAGTAGGTTGGAGACAATTTACTGCTGGGTTTCTAGTCGGAACCATTGGCGGAGCTGGGTTTGCTTATTTACTATTATTAAATTTTCCAGTCTTACAAACTGCTGGTTTTAGTTTATTTAGTTAATCAAAATACATTTAGTCTTTACCTTGACTTTTTTTATATAAAAAAAGTCAAGGTAAAGACTAAATGTATAAAATTTTCACTATACCTTACACAATATATTTCTTCAACCTATTAAAACTTGCTAAGAAGACTTATTTTATGTTTAATAAAGTTAATAGTAGCATATTAAATAATTTATTGAAATTTGCAATTCCTATGATTAAACTAAAGGCACATAAATTATGAAACTATCCTGGAAAACTTTAATTTTATGGTCATTACCTGTGATATTCATAGGTTTTTCGCTATGGCAAGGCATTATCGTCCCTGAACAAGTTGATTTAGGACAAAATGTAGCCAGTTCAAGAATGACGTATGGTCGCTTTCTAGAATACTTAGATATGGGATGGATTAAGCGCGTAGATTTATACGATAATAGTCATACTGCCATTGTTGAAGCAGTTGGGCCTGAGCTAGGCAATCGGGTTCAAAAAATTCGGGTTGAATTACCCAGTAGTACACAAGAAGTTATTACATTATTACGTAATTCTCATATAGACTTAGATGCTCATCCGGCACAGAATTCATCTGCATTTTGGGGATTCGTTAGCAATCTTATTCCTCCTCTATTACTAATAACAGCAGTTGTTTTACTATTCCGTAGATCTAGCAACTCTTCTGGAGGACCAGGGTCTAATTTTTCTTTTGGAAAACCCAAGTCTATGACACAAGTTACAGCAAAGCCTGGAGTTACCTTTAATGAAGTTGCTGGTGTTGATGAAGCTAAAGAAGAATTTAAAGAAGTAGTCACTTTTTTAAAAAAACCTGAAACTTTTACTTCAGTAGGTGCACGTATCCCGAAAGGAGTACTATTAATGGGGCCTCCTGGAACAGGTAAAACACTCCTCGCAAAAGCTGTAGCTGGCGAAGCTGGAGTTCCCTTTTTTAGTATTTCCGGTTCAGAATTTGTAGAAATGTTTGTAGGCGTGGGTGCATCTCGTGTTAGAGATTTATTTAAAAAAGCTAAAGAAAATGCACCTTGCATTGTTTTTATAGATGAAATTGATGCTGTAGGACGTCAGCGTGGAACAGGAGTTGGTGGTGGAAATGACGAGCGTGAACAGACTCTAAATCAATTACTGACTGAAATGGATGGATTTGAAGGTAATACAGGTATTATCGTAATTGCGGCAACTAACCGAGTTGACATTTTAGATGCAGCACTATTAAGACCAGGTCGATTTGATCGACAAATTACGGTAGAGATACCTAATTCAAAAGGTAGAGAAGCTATTCTCGCGGTTCATGCCAAAAATAAGAAATTAGACAATTCTGTTTCTATGGAAGCTATTGCTAGAAGGACTCCCGGTTTTTCTGGAGCTGACTTAGCAAATTTATTAAATGAAGCTGCCATTTTGACGGCTAGAAGAAAGAAATTAGCTATTTCAATATCTGAAATTGATTATTCAGTTGATCGAATAATAGCTGGAATGGAGGGTAGTTCTTTAATAGATGGCAAAAACAAACGGCTAGTAGCATATCACGAAGTAGGGCATGCGATTATAGCAACTTTACTACAGTGTCATGACCGAGTGCAAAAAGTTACACTTATTCCAAGAGGACAAGCGAAAGGGTTAACCTGGTTTGCTCCTAATGAGGATCAGATGCTAATATCGCGAGCTCAAATTTCTGCTCGAATTATAGCCGCACTGGGTGGTCGTGCTTCAGAAGAAATTATTTTTGGAACTTCTGAGGTTACAACCGGAGCAGGTAACGATTTACAACAAGTGAGTAATATGGCACGACAAATGGTAACTCGTTTTGGTATGTCAGAAGTAGGTCCTTTATCTTTAGAAGGACAATCAAGTGATCCTTTTCTAGGTAGAAGTATGGGGAGTAGAACCGAATACTCTGAGGGTGTTGCTACTAATATTGATTCACAAATTCAGATTATAATTCACGATTGCTATCAAGAAGCTTTAACTATTATTCAAAAAAATAGAGTTATAATCGATAGGATTGTTGATATCTTAGTTGAGAAAGAAACTATTGAAGCAGAAGAATTTATTCAACTAGTCTCAGAATATACTTGTCCTCCTAAGATTAAGCGAAGACGTCGTGTTTTACTATCTGTATAAAAAAACCTTAGATTCATCATAACTATAATGAATCTAAGGTTTTTTTATGCCTTAGTAAAAGTCAAATCATGATCTTTAGCATATCTAACCATAAAACGCATGAAGCGGTCCCATACTTCAGGACTCTTCATGAGGTAAACCGCTTCTATCGCTCTAGGTTTTCCATTTATGAATTTAGCATTTACGTCCCGAGTAACTAGTTCACCCTCTTCATCTAACAAGTACATTCCTGTAATTTCACCTTCTTGATTATTACTAGTGTCTAAAATTTTAGGTTCAGAGAACCGAAATGTTGCTGTTCCTGTACTTCCATCTCTAGACCTAGTTAATTGTACCTCTGGAACTATTTCTTCATCAATGCCGGAAATAAACTGTATTGACGCCATTCAAATACCACTTCAATATTATACAAAATTTATAGTTATTGATGTTAAGTTAGAGGGAGTCGATGATACTAAGAGTATGTAATCTTTGAAATATTCCTCTAATGCCCTATATCTATTATATGAATGTAATTAGTTTTATTCAATTTATTTTAGATATAGATGTATCTGGGGTGGGAGGATTCGAACCTGCGAATGGCGGAGTCAAAGTCCGCTGCCTTACCACTTGGCGACACCCCAACTACCTAATAATAGGATAACTTTTTTCTTTTTTTTATGTCAAGAATTACTTTCTTAAAATTTAGTATCTTAACTATTGGCAAATTAGACATTTATGTAATATTTAGATACCAAATTTAGCTATTCTAGTACATCCTTATTAACTTTAGAAACGTTATTATTCTTATATAAATTAATTTTATCCACAATTTGAGATATGTTCGAAAAACTTATGTTTTCTTGCGTTCTTAGAGATAACCACTTTAACAAAACTATTTGCTTTTGTATTTCTTCTTCTCCCAAAATAATACAAGTTATAGCTTTTAATTGATCAGCTTTTTTTATTTGTTTTGGTAAGTTTCCTTCATTAAAATTAATATCAACTTTTAGCTTTAAATTACGTAATCGTTGTAATATCATTAAAGAATACGACTTGGCTTTTTCTCCCAAAGTAATGATATAACAATCTAAAGATTTTACATTAGGGATATTTGATTTGGGGAGTGATAACAATAAACGTTCCATTCCCATTGCCCATCCTATTGCTGGTACGGGAGGTCCTCCTAAAGACTGAATTAGGTTATCATATCGTCCTCCACCACAAAGAGTATCTTGTGAACCTAATAAATTTGATTTTATTTCAAAAGTAGTATCATTGTAGTAGTCTAACCCTCTCACTAATCGTGGATTTATAGTATAAGATATTGACAAAGAGTCTAGATAGCTACAAACTAAATGAAAGTGCTTACGAGATTCATTATCAAGAAAGTCTAAAATAGAAGGTGCCTGTTCTAATAAAGACTGGACCATTTTATCTTTTGAATCTAATAATCGTAACGGGTTATTTTCTAAACGATTTTGAAATTCTAAACTAAAGTCTGACTTATAATCTTTGAAATAATTATATAAGGCCTTCTTGTAGTTATTTCTAACTTCGTTATTACCTAAAGAATTAATTTCTAGAGTTAAATTTGAAATTTTCAAATGATTTAAAATGTCTAAAGCTAAATTAATAACTTCAGCATCTGTTCGGGGGTCTATACTTCCGATACACTCTAAGCCTAACTGATGAAATTGTCTTTGCCTTCCAGCTTGCGGTCTCTCATACCTAAACATAGGACCACAGTACCATACTCGTTGAGGTAAGGTTTGAACATAAAGCTTATGTTCAATGAAAGCTCTTGCCACACCTGCAGTTCCTTCAGGTCTTAGGGTTATATATCGCTGACTTTTGTCTTGAAAGCTATACATCTCTTTTTGTACAACATCAGTTACTTGTCCTAAACTTGTTGTATATAGATTGCTATTTTCAAAAATAGGAATGCGGATCTCTTTGTAATTTGCTAGTTCTAAAATTTCACAGCTTATGTCTTCTATTATTCGCCATAAATCAATGTCAGGGAAAAGAATATCTTTGGTACCTCTGACTGCTTGAATACGTGACATTTATATATTTTTCCTTATTTAACGTAAAAAACAATTTTAATTATGTATTGTAACCTATGAAGAATAAAAAAAGCTAAGAAGATCGAAAATCTTCTTAACTTTTAGATTAAAAATTAGCCATTGATAGCTGGAGCTGTTAAAGCAACTGGTAAAGTTGTACCTGATGCTAAATCTAGTGGGAAGTTATGAGCATTACGTTCGTGCATTACTTCCATACCTAAGTTAGCTCTATTTAAGATATCAGCCCAAGTGTTAATTACACGTCCTTGACTGTCTACAACTGATTGGTTGAAATTGAAACCATTTAAGTTGAAAGCCATAGTTGATACAGAAATAGAAGTTAACCAGATACCTACTACCGGCCATAGACCTAAGAAAAAGTGTAGAGAACGAGAGTTGTTGAAACTAGCATATTGGAAGATTAAACGTCCAAAATAACCGTGTGCAGCAACAATGTTATAAGTTTCTTGTTCTTGGCCGAATTTATAACCATAATTAGCTGATTCGTTTTCAGTGGTTTCACGAATTAAACTAGAAGTTACTAGAGAACCGTGCATAGCACTGAATAAAGAGCCACCAAATACACCAGCAACACCTAGTTGGTGGAATGGGTGCATTAAAATGTTATGTTCAGCTTGGAATACAAGCATAAAGTTGAAAGTACCAGAAATACCTAATGGCATACCATCAGAGAAGCTACCTTGACCAATTGGGTAGATCAAGAATACAGCAGTTGCCGCTGCAACTGGTGCTGAGAAAGCTACTGCGATCCAAGGGCGCATACCTAAACGATAGCTTAATTCCCATTCACGTCCCATGTAAAAGAATACACCTAATAAGAAGTGTAGTACAACTAGTTCATAAGGACCACCGTTGTATAACCATTCATCTAAAGATGCAGCTTCCCAAATTGGGTAGAAGTGGATACCAATAGCCGCAGAACTAGGGATAATAGCACCAGAGATAATGTTGTTTCCGTATAATAAAGAACCCGCAACTGGTTCACGGATACCATCGATATCTACTGGAGGAGCAGCAACGAATGCAATGATGTATACAGAAGTGGCAGTTAATAGAGTAGGGATCATTAGTACACCAAACCAACCGATGTATAAACGGTTTCCAGTGCTAGTAATCCAAGAGCAGAAACGTTCCCACAAACTTGCGCTTTCGCGTCTTTCTAAAGTAGCAGTCATAATATTAATTCCAGGTTTTAAAGGGTATGTTTTAGTTAGCTTCCCAAGTATTTTTATACCTGTTAATTATATTATCTCTCGTTTACACAGAAAAAACAACTTTTGTTTAAATTCTCAGAGATAAATTTTATCCCAGTAAGTAGGTTATAAAAAATATTTTTATACCTAAACTAATTGGAGTCTTTTATAATCGTGAATAAAGTATTTTATTTTATTTTCTTATGATATAATTTTAAATATTCTCCAACAAGAAATGCTTGTTTAGGCTAAGATATTTTTTAGTTTACCAAGTATTAAATTTGACTTATTGACTACAATATAATAATGCAATAAAAATTTATGGCACAAAAAAAATCCAACGTTGGTTCTGTAGTACAAATCATTGGACCTGTTTTAGACATTGAATTTCCAGCGGGACAATTACCTAGAGTATTTAATTCTACTGTTGTTAAAGACGAAGATAAAATAATTATCTGTGAAGTTCAAGTGCGGCGTGTAGCTATTTTTTATTAGTAATCTATCTACTCATTTAACCCCAAGTAAGGTGTAATAGCTCTAGTTCATGGATTCTGATCCAAAAAGTTTATCATTGACTTTGTAATTATAAGAGGGGTTTTCTGGAAACATTCTTGAATAATGTTTCTAGGCATGATGGATGACAAAGTAGCAAAGTTAAAAATTTTAAATCAAATAATCAAAAAATATAACACGATATTAATAATCTTGTTAATCTTGATTAATTATATAAGGATTACTGATAATCTAGATTTGGGCAAACAATACATTTCTCTAGAGATTGTAACTAGCTAGGCTTATTTCTTTTTTTAGTAAAATAATTTATATTTAATATAAATTATTTGAGCTATATGCATAGAGATGTGCACGTATAGTTCTTTGGGAGAAGTACCTGAAAATACTTCAACCCTACCAATTGTTAGGTGACAATAGAGTGAGAGCAGTAGCAATGAGCTCTACCGACGGACTTGTGCGATATGTTGATCTGATATCACCCCAAAACTAGGATATAACTTTTTTCTTATCAAATAATTCTTATGAATTAATTTCGACATGCATTATGATTAGATGTGTGAAGCTCGATAAAGTCGACAATATTTTAGTCAAGTCATTAGTATTAATAAGTTTTAAGGTTAGATCTTATCAGTTACGAATCTACTTATTGATTTATAAAATATTTTTTTGTCACAAAGAATTTGAACTCATATCCTAAGAAAATTCAATAAATGTGATGACTTAAATTAATAGTAGGAACCTAATAAATTTCATATGAAAGAAGAAGGAACATATACCCAGTTATTAAGAAGTAGTATTCAAAAATAACTCTAGAAGAACTTGGAAGGAAATCGATAAATTCTAAGTCTAACTATATTTCTATTAGAATATGGTAGAACGCTATATGAAATGAAAGTTTCACGTATAGTGTGGTTAGAGGGAAAAATTTATTCTATATATTTTAACCTATCTAAATAAAAGAGGTGCTGAAGCCATTGATACGGGGGCACCAATTAGTGTTCCTGTCGGAACTGTTACTCTAGGAAGAATTTTCAATGTTTTAGGTGAACCAGTAGATGAACTAGGTCCTATTACAAAAGACACAACTCTACCTATTCATAGAGCAGCACCTGCCTTTACACAATTAGAGACTCAACCTTCTATTTTTGAAACAGGAATTAAAGTTGTAGACTTACTAGCTCCTTATAGAAAAGGAGGGAAAATCGGTCTTTTTGGAGGTGCTGGAGTAGGAAAAACTGTTCTTATCATGGAATTAATTGTGCGACATGTAAAATAATCTTACCTTTAAAAATATAGAAAATATTAGAATCTAGTAAACTAGGGTTTTACACTTTTTTTAACTGAAGCTATGATTACTAAGAGAAGAATCGCAAGTTATGCTATTAGGATTGGATCAAATAGTAATTTTGAAATTTTAAAATGCAAGACGGTTAGATTAAGTTTAGATAAAAAAATTTCCAATTATTTAAGATTAATTAACTAAGGTTCTGTCAAGATAAGAATATAACATGCAATTATTATTTAGGAAGAATTTCTTAACTAATTAAGGATGTCCGGGAAATTAACAATTTGCGAATTTTAGATGTAAACTTAGAAAAAAGATATATGTTCTTATCAATGTTTATATGCAAATTATAATCCAGACAGGTTTAATTTTTGAATAGTTACTTAGATACAATACTAACAACTGGATTTTAAACTGCTTTGGCAAGAATAAAAACGAATAAGCGTACATGAGTCCCAATATACAAATCTCAGAAAATTCTGAATGGATAAATTTTAACTGGAAAGCCATTGAAAGTCGTGTTAAATTTCTAAGGTACCGAATTTTTAATGCAAGTAAAAAAAAGGATAATAGAACAATTATCCATTTACAGCATTTAATGCTGAACAGTAGTGCTAACATACTTTTATCCATTCGAAGAGTCACGGCTCTTAATCAAAGGCTATCTGGAATTGATAAAATTCGAATCCACTTAATTCAAGATTTGATGACCTTTGATTTTAGTCAGTATAAACCTATTGTCTATCAAAATTTAGTCATTCCTAAGACTCATAGAAAACAGAAATTATTGAAAATACAAATTATTAGAGATCAGTGTATTCAGCTTATTGTCAAAAATGCTTTAGAACCACAATGGGAAGCTAAATTTGAAGATAATAGTTACGGAAGTAGACCTGGAAGATGTTCACATGACGCTATTAATCATATGACTCAAATTATTAAGAAATATCCCTTAAAAACAAGGATTATAAACGCTACTTTTGTTGGATGTCTCACTAAAATAAATGGTGAGATAATCCTGAAAAAAATATTTGATTTTCCAAGAATTGATTTAATTTTCCAATGGTTAAAAAGTGAGTATTTAACCGAATATCTCTTTAGACAAACGGAAATTGGATTACCTCAAGGAGATGCTATCAGCTCTCTATTAGCTAACATTGCGTTAGATGAGCTAGATAAAATCATCAAGAAAAAGTATTTGTCAGTAACTTCTCGTCACTTTTATGTTCGCCATAGCGATTCATTTTTACTCTTTTGTGAAACAGAAGAACATGCACTTAAAGATCGAAATATTATTATACGTTGGGCTAAGAATGCTAATATTGCGTATAGTCTACAAAACCTAAAAATAAATAAAGTTAGCGAAGGATTTAATTTCTTAGGAATTGAGGTACCTCCTCAAAAATATACTAATTTACCTATTACCGTAGTTCCTAATCAACTTGCTGTTAAAGAAATACGTGCAAAGCTAAAAGCTATTTGGATGAGGGGAAGAGGAAAAGACGTGCAATGGGTTTTGAACAAATTGAATCCTAGAATTAGAGAGTGGTGCAATTACTACAGTTTTTATAAATCATCTAAAATTTTTAAGGATCTTGATAATTGGATGTTTCAAAGATCAGTACGCTACTGCAAAAGAACTCATCCTAACAAATCTTGGGGCTGGATGCAACAGAAATATTTTGGGCGTTTCAATGCCAAGAAGGCGAGTAAATGGATTTTTGGTGATAAGGAGAGTGGTAAGTATTTAATAAGACTTAACTGGACTCCTATCCGTCAATATATTCCAATTGAGATCCAAGCTTCACCAGATAATATTATCTTTGAAAATTATTGGATTAAAAGAAATGCCACCGGAATTACTAATAATCAATTGTGGAATGTTTCGGATTTCAAGATTGCACACAGGCAAACTCATGTTTGCCCTATTTGTGAGAGTTCTTTGTACAATGAGGAACCTATTGAAAAACATCGTATTATAGTAAAAAAATCAACTTCACGAGTTTACTCATTTAATATGATATTTGTACACTCTATTTGTTATCAATGTATTAAAACAGCTTCTTTATATTAGATGTAATAAAAAATTAAACTTAAGCCGTATGCGAGGTGACTTGCTTGTACGGTTTTTAGGGAGATTATTATCTACCCAACAACAATATTGCTAAAGCTCATGGAGGAGTGTCTGTATTCGGTGGCGTAGGCGAAAGAACCCGCGAAGGTAACGATTTATACATGGAAATGAAAGGTGCGATGTGTTGATAAATAATTTTTTATTCTTTAAAGAAATAGAATATAACTATGGACTCTTAAAAAGTAAATTCTAGGAATTTTACTAAAGTAAATTGCTAAAGCAAATTTATGTCATAAAAAAACAAGATATGATTATATTCTACATGTAGACACTAATATTTAATTTCCAAAATCTATACTTAAAATTTTAAGTCAATCAATACTATCTCTTTCAATTTAGTAATCCGGATAAAGGCATACTTAGCAATAGTGGAAATTAATTATAATCTATTTCTTGTTATCTCGAGTAAGCATGGAACACATAAAAATTTACTTGTCAGTAAATTAAGGATTTACAAAAAAGCTAAAAATTATTTATAACAAATAAAGTATGCTAAATTTTATTTAGCAAGACTTATCTAATTCTAAAAAATAAGTATTGCTCAAGCCGTATGATAGAAAACTATCATGTCCGGTTTAGAAGGGAGCATAATTATGTGCTACTCCTAACAATCTGGGGTAATTAATGAGAAAGCTCTTAGTGAATCTAAAGTTGCTCTGGTGTATGGTCAGATGGTGCGATTTGTTTTTCTAACAATTAATATAGTTAGAACTAGTGATGATCAAAGTTATGATTTAAAATAAAATAATATTTTATTAAAGCAAGATTAATTATGTTTGGGCATGGTAAAATTTTTTGAATGAATATCAGCTTTTTTCGCATACAGACCAGGATTAATTAATTATTTCTTAAAGAAGTGCATAATTATTTTTTCATTTAACAATAATTATTTGAATAATTTATACGAAATTTCACATACTTCAAAGAGTATAATTCCTACCTAATCCAAATTTTTCGGACATCATTGGAACAAAATAAATTTTGTACTCGAATACTTTGCAAAATTAGGATTGATTAAAAAGCAAGCCAGACCGAATGCTCACTTAATTACTAAGGATATGACTTCTAAATAATTTTTAGGAAGGAGCACATTATAATACAAAATTATGGGGAAAACGTTAATATCTTGGGATATATTAGCCTGGGATCAAATTCAACACTATGTTTTAAAATTTCAAAGAAAAATTTATTGTGCATCTCTTTTAAAAGAAAAATCTCGGGTAAAATTTTTACAAGATAAGTTACTTAAAAGTCAATTATTTAGCCTGTGGACAACACAACAGATAGTAAGGAACAATCAGTTAGGACTAAATTGTGCTCAAAAATATGAGATTTTTTTTGAATTAAAGTCTTTGAGTGAAACTTCTTTAGCTAAAATTTCAAGAAAAAAGATAGTTATCAAAGGACAAATATTCCTTTTAAAATTAGTACTTCTCCCTGAGTGGGACGCTAGTTTTAGAAATCAACAATTTAACTACTGTATATCTATCCCCGAAATTGTTCAAAATATTCAAAGAGTATGTCTAAAAAAACAGTTTTCACATTTTTTTGAGGTTAATTTGAGTCGATATATTAATGATATTAATTTCGGCATAGTCCTCAATCAATTAAATAGTTCGTTAAAGATAAAACTATATATTTCTCAATTACTTCAATCTGGACTTCTAGAAAATTATAGGAATTTTATTACCTATCGATACTTTACTGTTGAAGGTACTCACAGATTAGATATTCAACTCTCTAACTTATTAATAGACATCGTTTTTCACGAATTTTCACAAATTCTATTTAAATATACTCAAAAAAGAAACCTATTATTTTCTAAATTTGAAAAAGAAGGCAGGCAAGAGTATCAGTATTTAAGAAGTTTATATTCTTTCGTTATTTTACATAGTGAGTATGATAACTTAAAAGAAATTCAACACCTTTTAACCTGTTGGCTAAAAACTAGAGGAATTTACTTGAAAGAAGAGGTAATTTCTATTCAATCTACTAACTCAAGTTTTAATTTCGCCTATTATTCTTTTCAGAAAATTGACGAAAAGAACTTTCAAATTAAACCTTCTATATCTGCCCAAAAACACTTGTTGAACCTCATATCTGCAATGTCAAACAGAATGAAAAACTCACCTGTCAGTGTTTTTATCTCTAAACTATCTTTAGTCTTAAAGCGCTGGAAAAATTATTTTAGTCTTTGTAATTGTAAAAGAGTGTTTAATAAACTAGATGAACAAATTTTTCAAAAAATTCGAGGCTGGGCATTTAGAAGACATCCTAAATGGTCTAAAAATAAGAGTAAAATAAAATATTTTCCCAAAATAAATGGACTTAAATATTATGATCGAATTTATTCAGGAAATTGGATCTTTTCAAATATCTCTACCACAGAAGAAGTTATTATTTTAGATAAATTAAGATGGGTTACCCCTAAATCTTCAACATATTATTGCTGCTTTGATAAATTATACCGTTTCAACTATTTATATCAATATGGAATGAATTGGTAGACAGTATTCATCCTATCCTTAGATGAGTCGTATGATAAGAAATTATCAGGTACGATTCTTTCGCCGAATTTACAATAAATTTAGGTAACAATGAACCACCAGGAGCACGCATGCGTGTAGGGTTAACTGCTTTAACCATGGCAGAGTATTTCAGAGATATAAATAAACAAGATGTTTTATTATTTATTGATAATATTTTTCGATTTGTACAGGCAGGTTCTGAAGTATCTGCATTATTAGGAAGAATGCCTTCTGCAGTAGGTTATCAGCCTACTCTAGCTACTGAAATGGGTGCTCTTCAAGAGAGAATAACTTCTACTAAAGAAGGTTCTATTACTTCTATTCAAGCTGTATATGTCCCAGCAGATGACTTGACGGATCCTGCTCCGGCAACTACTTTTGCCCATTTAGATGCTACAACTGTTTTAGCACGTGGACTTGCCGCAAAAGGTATTTACCCAGCAGTGGATCCATTAGACTCTACTTCCACTATGTTACAACCTAGTATTGTGGGCACAGAACATTATCAAGTTGCTCAACGTATTAAGGAAACACTGCAAAGATACAAAGAATTGCAAGATATTATTGCTATCCTTGGTTTAGATGAGCTTTCTGAAGAAGATCGATTGACTGTAGCTAGAGCACGTAAAGTAGAAAGATTCTTGTCCCAACCATTTTTTGTGGCAGAAGTTTTCACAGGCTCACCAGGGAAATATGTGTCATTGGCTGATTCTATTAAAGGTTTTACAATGGTTTTAGATGGAGAATTGGATTCTTTACCTGAACAAGCTTTTTACCTAGTAGGTAATATTGATGAAGCCATTGAAAAAGCTAAAAAAATGAGGGAATAGAGGGAATTTTATGAGTATTGATATTCGTGTTATTGCTCCTGATGGAACTACTTGGGATGCTAATGCAGAAGAAATTATTTTACCCAGCAGTACTGGACAATTAGGAATATTATCCGGTCACGCTCCATTACTAACTGCAATTGATATTGGTGTGATGAGAGTTCGTATTGGTAAAAATTGGACTCCTATTATTCTGATGGGAGGATTTGCTGAAATTGAAGATAATAAATTAACTATTGTAGTTAATGGTATAGAAGAAACTGCTTCAATTAATTTAGATCAAGCCAAGTACAATTTAGAAATTGCTGTTAAAAAATTAAATCAAGCTGATTCCAATAAAGAAAAAATTGAGTTATCTCAAGAGGTACGTAAAGCAAGAGCAAGAGTACAGGCACTGACTACTATAACTTTAAACTAATTTAAGGTTAAGTATATAAAATAATAAAAAAGGGAGGGTATGATCTTCTTTGCAAAGATCATACCCTCCCTTTTTTATTTAAAGATTAATTAACTTAATCCAGTACTAATATAATCAAAATATAGACCCATTTCTTTTCCAGCTTCTGGTCCTACAAGGCTACTGGTCACTTCTTCCATTGCTTGAATTGCTTGGATAGTTGCGCCTACAGGTACTCCTAAAGAATTATAAGTTTCTTTTAGCCCATTTAGAACTCTTTCATCTAAAATTGATGGATCACCAGCTAGCATTCCATAAGTTGCATAACGTAGATAATAATCTAAATCACGGATACACGCCGCATATCTTCGAGTAGTATACATGTTACCACCTGGACGAGTAATATCAGAGTATAGCAAAGCTTTAGCTACAGCTTCCTTGATAATAGTTGCTGAATTTGCTGCAATAGTTGCTGCTGCACGTACTCTTAGTTCTCCAGTCTTGAAATAACCTTTTAGTTTTTCTACAGAACCATCATCTAAATATTTTCCTTGAATATCAGCTGCATTAATTACAGAGGTAATTGCATCTTGCATAATATAAAACTTCCTTTCTAAAAATTTATATATTGTAATCCAGGTCTTCCCTGTTTAATAAAGTAACTTAAATTTTGAGTTTAATCTTGAGAATAGATATGTCTTAGATATAAAATCTATTGCATAGCACCTAGAGTATAATCAAAATAAAAACCTGCTTCAGCAGCATCTTGTCCAGATAATAGTGAACTAGCTACTTCTTTCATACAACGAATACCTTCGGCTACTCCAGAAATAGGTGTACCTAATGAATTATACATTTCTTTTACGCCCACTAGACCAATTTCTTCTACTGGAGTAACATCTCCTGCAACGATACCATATGTAATTAGACGTAAATAGTAGTCTAAATCTCTTAAACAAGTAGCTGTCATCTCTTCTCCATAAGCATTACCGCCTGGAGAAACTACATCTTGACGCTTTTGAAATAATTGTTGTCCACCTTGTTTTACGATTCTTTCACGGTTATCAGTTAAGATTTGTGCAATACGTAAACGACGTTGACCAGACAATACAAAACTTTTGATCCTATCAAGTTCACCTGGGCTTAAATATCTAGCCTCAGCATCGGCATTAACAATTGATTTTGTAACAATACTCATAAAAAACTCCTAATATTGACTCCTTAACTATAAGTAGGTTTACTCTATAATAGTAGTAGTAATAGTATACAATATATGCAATATAAGAAAGATAAAGATAATAGCACCTCACTTTATTTATACATCAAATACCAAAACTAATGATTCATCAAAATATAGCAGATTACTTCAATTTCAGTTAACATTTTAATGTTTACTTACTTGCAAGAAGATAAACTACAACTTGTGCAATAACACATTTGGACTTATATTGTGTATATAAAGTTAGATTACTTATTTCTTCTCTACAGAATATATTCTATACTTAATTATGCTTACCAATTACAGAAGAAAAGAATAACTTTTCATTGCTAAGTACTAAAGCAAAAAAGTTGTTATTTAAAATTAACTTTCTTGGACACATAATTAATAACTTAATTTACTTTTATATTTTCTATCATTAACATTAGAGTTTGTAGAAAAATAATTGCTAGTGTTGGTGAACAGTCAATTCCAAAAATTATAGGAACTGTTCCTTCAAATAAACGAAGATAAGGTCGTGTTAAACGATGAATGGTATAAAAAGGCTCTACATACCAATTTATATTTGGAAACCAACTAAGTGTTATTTTAGTTAGAATCAAAATAAAATATAACTGTAAAAAATTAAACAAAGTCGCTACGAGTACATTAGTTAAACTTATGGTAGACACTTCTTGCATAATTGTTGTGTTTGTTTTTAGTGAGATATATACATATACATAGATGCCATCAGGAATTTTCTCTATTATAGGCAACTACTGATAATTTTAAATATAATGTAAAACAGTAAAATTTATTTCTTAGCCTAATTAGATAATTCATTTCTTATTATTACAAAATAAAGAAACTTATTCCACGAGTATTTTAGTTATAGTTTATCAGATATGTGTCATATATATATATTAATATATATATTAATTACTTAAAGTATGAAATAATATCCGTGGAGTTTTATATGGATAATATAGATCAAAATCTTTGGAGTTGGGGCTTCACTTCTGGCGCAGAGAATTGGAACGGTCGCTTAGCTATGCTAGGATTTATAGCTCTATTATTTACCGAATATCTTACGAAAGCTAATATTCTATATTTTTTAGGTATAATTTAATAGATTAGTACGCAATAGCCAACTTTATTACTTATTGTATCCAACCATAACTATGTAAACCTTGACCCAGGAAATTTACACCTAAGTAACAGATCCAGACTACAACAAAACCAATTGAAGCTACGATGGCAGCTTCTTTACCTTTCCAGGAACGTTGAATTCGAACATGTAAATAAGATGCAAATACTAACCATGTAATTAAGGCCCAAGTTTCTTTTGGATCCCAGCTCCAGTAAGATCCCCAAGCTTCGTTAGCCCATACTGCTCCAGAAATAATACCTAAGGTGAGTAAAGGGAATCCTAAGGCTATAGTCCTGTAACTTAAATTATCAATGCTTTCTAACAATTGTAATTTATATTCAGCATATGAAGCTGGTAAAGAGACTGGTTTGGGTACTATTGACCTGACTGTTTCATGCTTAGCATTCATTCTAGATACTTCATATTGATTTATAGCTAGAAATAAAATAGCTAATAAAGTTCCTACCATCAAGACAGCATAACTAATCATCATGACGCTGACATGCATTACTAGCCAATTAGATTTTAATGCTGGTACCAAAGCAGTAGCTGTTTGCATATTATTTGGCAAAGCAAAAGTAGCAAACGCTATTATAAAAGTTGCTAGAGGGGTAATTAATGAACCTACGATATTACTTCTAGTTTTGTTTTCTAAAGCTAATGAAGTGAATGTAGTACCCCACGTTAAAAATAACAAAGATTCATATAAATTACTTAAAGGGAAATGTCTTGTTTCTATCCAGCGTGCTGTAATTGTAATAAAGAGTATTGAATTTGATACGATTAAATTTATTTTAGCTATATTAAGGAATATTTTTATGCGTGGAAATGCAATACTACTCCAATAAAAAAACATACTGATAAATATGGTTGCAAAACTCCCGTTAACCGAGTTATTGTATAAAACATTCATATAACAAAGATTTTCTCCTTTTGTACATACTATTATTACATTTAATAGTATAAATTAGGTAAGTGCTAAGTTTATCTATATTAATTAATATAGATAAACTTAGCACTTACCTAATTTATATTGTTAAAAATAAATTGAAATTATGATAAAGCATTAATAATATAGTCCAAATAGCTTACAAATTCTGTAGCTGCTTGAGTTGACATATCTCTTGGCACACAAATTCTTTCTTTAGTATATACAAAAGAAGCAACATAAGGTGCAGTTGGTAAATTTAAAGTACGATAAACTTCACGTGCACCTGCAATACCCCATTCGTCAAGAGGGCCAGTTCCACCTACAATTAAACAATAGTTAATCAGACGTAGATAATGGTCAATATCTCTATAACATTTGTTGATTTTTTCTTGGTTTTCACCTGCTTCACCAGCATTTTTCAAATAGCTATACTTAGCAAAACAAGCATCACCTGCTTCTTTAACTACAGCTTCATAATTGCTGGATAATTTTTCAGCTGCTTCTAATCTAGCTGCTGCACGTTGAAGAGTCCCTTGAACAGATTGAAGATCTGAAGAACTTGGAAAGCGACCTGCAGCATCTGCAGCACTGATTACGGTAGTGATAACTGATTTCATGAGTATCTCCTAGTCTATATGGAATTTAAATTTCTTAACGTTATTTAATGATTTTGTTAGCTAACAGCCGCGATAACTTTATCGAAATAAGTACCAGCTTCTGAAATAATTGTAGAGCAATCTCCGTCAATTGTAGGTACTGCTTTAGTATAGCTAGTAGATTTATCTGCAATTATTGCAGATACTGAAGCTTTCATGATAGAAACAGCACGACCAGTTGAATTAGCTGGTACGCCTAATGCGATATAAGTCTCTTTAAGACCATTTAAACAACGGCTTTCTAAAACTGAGCTATCCCCAGCTAGGAGAGCATATGAAACATAACGTAAGATGATTTCACCATCTCTTAAACATGCCGCCATTCTACGGTTTGTATAACAATTTCCACCAGGAGAGATTAAACCTGGGTTTTCACAGATCATACCTGAAACCGCATCAGAAACAACACAGCTCGCAGTAGATACAAGCATGTCAACAGAATCTAAGCGTTTATTACCGTCAGCGATAAAACTTTTTAAAGACGCTAGGCTAGAGCCGCCTACATATGCAGCTTTTGAATCAGACTCGATTACTACTCGGGAAAATGCGTCAAGCATCGACTTCTCCTCTACTTTAAGATGAATATTTTAAATGAAAATTACAGCTGAACAAATTGAATAGCATTACATTCTAATTACAGCTGATGTATCTGTATTACTTCTATTATATAAAAATATAAATTCTTTAATACTAACAAAGTAATATTACGTAACTATTTTTAAATTTGCTAATTTTTTATATCTAAATTTTGGTTTTTTATAAAAAATTTAATCATATTGTCTTGCAACATCATTTGTTTTAATGTCGCCAACAATAATCTTCTTGATTCAGAATCACTAATCCCTTTAATTCGTTTCTTGTATTTAGATAAGAAAATTTTAGTTTTTCTCTCTAACCATACCGTACGTGAAACTTTTACTTCATACGGCATTCTGTCTATCTAACAATAGAATAACTGAAGATTAATTTATTTTATAAAATAAAAAACACTTACTAGCTTCGCTTTCATTTTACTCTTAGGTAAAATTTCCCACGTTCCTTATTCTTTAAATATTTATCGGTAGGTTTTATATTTAAGCGCTTATATTAATATATCTAAAATTTTTACAGTTTTTTATAACTTTTACGAAGGAATTAACACTTTGAAATTCTTAATTCGTTATATCTAACCATGGATAATTACAAAAATATTCTATATCAATTAGAATTTTACTTTATATATTGAGCTTCATATTCTCTAGATAAATATCGATATGTCACACTGAGTAATATTTCCTTGAATATTTTGCAAGAATAAAGTTACGAAGTATTATAATTCGTAAAAAAATTTTTAACGTGTCGCACAAACTGCTAAACGGAACTCTTGTTCTAAACTTAAGTTATTAGTCATAATCAATTGTCAAATTTTAGTTAATAAAGTACCATAATGTAGTCCACTTGCTTGTGTAAAAATTTATCAATTACACAACAATTATCTTCTAATTGTACATTTTCAGACCAAAACTGAGCCACAAGTGATTGCTTTAACTGTATTCGGCCAGAACCTTTTTTGGACCTATTGGGGATTTTTTTAGAATATATTCTAGGAAAATTATTTCGGTCTTGATGAATAAAATTGTATTGCAGGAACCAATTATTGTTTATCACTTTTTCTTGACTCATAGCTTATTCTATATATATTCTAGTTTGTTGTAGAAAAAAATTAAGAATATAAATTTTTTTACTATATTGTATTCGTTTCTTAGTCAAAAACAAATTAGATTTTTTTATTTCTTTAAAATAGTTAAGACTAATATTCATACTACTTAAAGATAGTCTAGAGAATAAATAAGATGAAGAGCTACAGGAAGAACTAATGTCTTTTATTGAGCTACAAAAGTAAGAGAAAGTTTTCGCTAAAGAGAAATACATTTGATAGTTATTTAGCAATTCAGATATATTTTTACCGCTTCTTTTTCTTGTTACTTCAACAAGACCTAACTCTGAGAATTGAACCACTTGAGTAGGAATGAGATCTAATCTAAATAATTTCTGTAAATACCGAAGTAACTCTAGTTGATCCTTTCTAGATCTCATATCAATAAAATCAATAACTATTATACCTGATATATTACGAGTTTTTATTTGATAAGCAATTTCTTTGGCAGCGTAACAATTCAAAGTCAAGACTACACTTGAAGGGTATTTATACTTATCGAAGATACCTGAGTTTACATCAATAACAGTTAATGCTTCAAAATTTTCAATAAAAATGTATCCTGCTGGGAGTAATTCTACCCTAGACGTAGAAGCTTGAGCTATTGCAGAATATAAACGAAAGTTATTAAAAAGATGATTCGAAATCAGAGATATATTTAAATTGGGATTTAAAATGAAACAATGCCAATGTTTTAAATAAAATCGAAGTTTTTTAATATTTAGAGGGATATCCACCCAAATTGAATGAACTTGTATATGGTAAAAATCACGAATAACTTTTTTTAAAATATCTGAATCTTGATATAATAAAAAGGAATGCAAATGAGTCTTTTGATTAATAATTTTTAGAATAATTGCCCATCGAAATTTTAGAGTTTTCCATTCTTCGATTATAAGATAAGAACTAACTTGGCTGGAATGATATTTAAAAAAGATTCCCCCAGAAGATAAGGGATACAATAATAAAGCTAAGGACTTTAAATATTCTTTCTCTGCCACACGTGAAATTTTACGAGAGATGCAAACAATTTTATTAATAGGGGAAAAGATTACATAGCGTCCCGGAATACTTATATTAACAGTTAAACGTGGATTTTTACCAAAGAATGCTTCTTTAATTATTTGAACACAAAGTTTCTGTTTCAGTACAACTATATTAGGTAGAGAGGCATCTCTTCTATTTTTAATTCCTGACAAATCGTTGTTATGAATAAATCCATTTTTATACTTTCTATTAATCTGAATGGTAACGAAGATAGCTTTTATGGTAGGAAATACTCGAGCTACCTTACCTATATATATATTCCCTAACTGATGCAAAGGATTATTCATGATAAATTCATATAAGTAACCTTCATGCAAGATAGCAGCTAAATTGTTTACCGATGAGATTATGATATGTTTTTCCATACTAATCTAGTATATAACCTCAACCCTAAGTCTTGTCTACAAAACAGGTGCTTTTAAAACAAGACAACTAGGTTATTTAGTGATTATTGTAGGTTCCACATGAATACTTTTCCGATTGTTTTTTATGGTACAAAATTTAACAAGTCCTGATGTTAGAGCAAACAAGGTATCATCTTTTCCTACTCCTACATTCGTACCTGCTTTAAAAGATGTTCCTCGTTGGCGAACTAAAATCATTCCAGTTTTTACGAATTGTCCACCATACTTCTTTACTCCAAGACGTTTTGCATTAGAATCACGTCCATTACGAGTACTACCACTACCTTTCTTATGTGCCATATTTCAAAATTTTTCCTTATATTTTTCTATCTATGCTTTGATTTCATTAATCATAATCCGAGTTAAAGGTTGTCTATGACCATTTTTAGAGCCTGAATTCTTTTTTGGTCGTCTTTTAAATACAATTATTTTTTTTCCTTTAAGGTGCCTAATTACAGTGGCATCTACAAAAGCGTCGTTTATACAGGGTTGGCCAATTTGAATAGCTTCACCATCTTTTATAAGTAAGACACGTCTAAAGTGAATTTTATCCCCAGGCTGTACTGCAAGACGATTTAAATCATAAAAACGTCCTGGTTCTATCCAAAACTGTTTACCGGCTGCTTCGATAATTGCGTATTTCATATATTTAGGTATTTAGGTCTTGCTAATATTTAATCTTTGTAAGATTATACTTGACTCTATATCTTAACTTCAAGCTAGTAATTAGCAAATTCAACAAAAAATATACTTAAAGATTAACATTTTATAAAAAAATATTATTTTTCCGTATAATATTATTATACACTGTATTTTATATTTTAAATTTAAAGAAATTTTTGTATCACATCTAGATAAATACAGACTCTAAATGTAATAGTGCGATACGAAGTTTCATTAAGTATACTCAAATGCTATTAAATATTCACATAGAGATAAAATAGTTAGCAATTTCTATGTCATGTTACCAATATGACATTTTACTATGTGGTTATAGTTTTTATTTTTTTTAAGATAAGGAATATTCTCAATTTTGCTTAATTTGAAGATAGCGTTTTTATTACAACAATATTCTTCAAATATCTTGATTCAAGTGTGATTAATAACTTAATGATAGTAATATTCCTTATTCTTAAAATTATATATAATGAAAAACGTGACTAGTCTTAAAGTAAAGATTATAGGCAATAATTTTTTCTTTAATGTATTTGGGATATCTAGTAACCTAAGATGTAGTAATTTTAATTACACCAATGAACTACAGATTTATCAATAATTTTATATTATTAGGAATATCTAGATAAATTAATTTTATATGTTTTTTAAATTAATTTGAGCCATATGCGAAGAGATTTGCACGTATGGTTCTTAAGGGAGTTTTGAGTTACAATCTAAAACTTACCCCTAACTATTGTTAAAGAGAAAGATATTATTTCGGAGATTTAACATGTCTATCCCACTACTAAGTTATTCCTTATCTACCCAAAATCAACGTGTTGCTGGTTATGAAATATCTGGAGGAGATGAACAATCAACAATTTATTCTACAGACAGTCTACCTAGTGCATCTGAAATGGATGAAGTGATTTGGGCTGCTTACAGACAAATTTTTAGTGAACATCAAATTTTAAAAAGTACTCGGCAACCTTTCTTAGAATCTCAATTACGTTTTAATCAAATAACCATAAAAGACTTTGTAAAAGGCTTAATCTTATCTGATGCATTTCGTAAGTTAAATTATGATGCCAACAATAACTACCGATTTGTTGAAATGTGTGTGCAAAGAGTACTTGGTAGAGATATCTATAATGAGAGAGAAAGATTAGCTTGGAGTATCGTTGTTGCTGAGAAAGGTATTGCAACTTTTGTTAATATGCTTTTAGATAGTGATGAATATATGGAAAATTTTGGGGACGCAACCGTACCTTACCAAAGACGACGCTATTTGTTCTCAAGATCTAGTGGTGAAATGCCCTTTAACTTAAAAACACCTCGTTATGGAGAAGAGTTTCGTGGTAAGTTATGCAAACCACAATTTATTTGGCAAGGTGTAATTCGAAGTTTTAAACCTCAAGAAGCCAAAGCCAAAGCTGGTGATCCTTCGTTGTTTTTAAATATGGTAAGATCTGTATCTCCTAGTGCTAGATTTTAAAGATTAGAGTATTTGAAATAAAAATGGCTTAAATATCTAAGCCATTTTTATTTCAAATACTCTAATCTTTAAAATCTACAAAACACAGTTTTACTCTTATAGAAAAATAATATATCATAATTTATATGTTATGGAGAGGTGGCAGAGCTGGTCGATTGCGTCTGATTTGAAATCAGATGAGTTTGAAAAAACTCCGTGGGTTCGAATCCCACCCTCTCCGTTAAAATAGACAAATAAATTAAATTACTTAGAATCTAACTTCGCTTTAATGAATAAAACGGCCAAACCAGGCGTAGTTATTTCTTCCGCATTTGTATCTGGAATCTCTAATTCAAATTCCTCTTCTATAGCCATTACTAATTCTAGTTAGAGTAGATATACAAATCGAATATCTCTCCTACCAAACCATGCATGAAACTTTCATTTCACATGGCTCTACGTACCCAATCATAATGCATAAAATTTAATTCCAAGCATAGATCTCATACGTTTTAGATTTCTGCTAAAATTTTGAGCTTGTTCTAAAATCCTCTATCTTTAAAAAAATTTTTTAGAGATTTTCCATGTTATATTATTGTTCATATAGTTAAATTTAAATCCTGCCTTTAAGTTTGTTTATTTGATATGTATTAAATTACATTGAACTAGTAAATTACACCGAGAACTTACTAAATAATAATAATAATTGCTGAAGAAAAAGATTGTTATTTTTAAAAAAATACTTCAAATGGAAACCCTTTATCAGACAGTTCGTTTTTCTAATTATATTTAACTTTACGGGTAACTAGCTTCATCTTTTTAATTATTACTATTCGTTTTAAGATGTAGTAACCTAATATAATTTGAAAATTAAACAATAATTTTTAGATAAAAATTATTCATATCGAAATTTTATTTTTAACATGTCACACCAGTATCCAAAGAATCGGCTCCTAAATCATCAGTAAAACTAGCCGTTTCAGTGACTTGGTTTTTTTCTATACCTAATTGATGAGCTACGATCTTTTGTACTTTTTCAAAAATTTCTTTTTCTTCCACGAGTACTTTCCAACTTTTAAATTTATAAAACTTATAAGCTGATACTACAATTTGTAGTATTAACTATAAGAGATTATTATACACCAAACAAAGAAAAAAATATATATGCTATTACTAAAATACAAATTAGTTTATATTTCATAACTGATAAAAAAAATTATTTTTGGACTTTAGGCATTTTCAGAACTCTTTGGAGTGCTCGAATAATTTGAAACCTTGAACTATTTGGAATAGTATATATTCTCATTTTACGTGCTTTAGCAATTTGCCGAAGTTTTGTATTCTGTTTAAGCTCAGAATATAAACCCAAAATAATATCAGCTTTTTCTATTCTCTTAGTTAAAATAATAGGCCAACGAAATGAATCTATCCAATCTTTACAATCTAAATAAGTATAGACCCAAATAACCTGTTCTAAAGTCGACGAATTTACTTCTTTTTGAATTTTCGTATATGATACATCCGGTGTATCCGATGAAGGAAAATTTCGATGACCCTTCTGAGATTGAGGCATCACTGATAAGGGGTCAGAAAGATTTCTCCATTGTAGGTTGGCATTTACAGAACTTTTAATTTCTGCTTGAAAAGATAAATCACAATCAATGATATTTCTTCCAGAAGAGTCTAAGCGACGCCTTTGCTCTAAAATTTGGTATCCTTGCAAAATTTGATCAACAGTATACTCAACTTTTTCATGAATAATCCAATTACATCTATCATGAATTTCAATTGCAACTTGAAAAGCTGAGGAAGCTTTTCTCTCTAGAATACTTTTTTGGCTACCTCGTCTTTTTGCTTCATCATCACCTAGAGTTACTTGTTGTATTCCTCCAATTAGATCTACTAAGGTAGGGTTGTTAATAAGACTCTTCAAACAATTACCATGTGCAGTACCAACTAATTGAACTCCTCTCTCGGCAATTGTTCTTGCTGCAAACGCTTCTAATTCTGTTCCAATCTCGTCAATAATAATAACTTCTGGCATATGATTCTCAACAGCTTCTATCATGACTTGATGTTGAAGTTCTGGACGAGTTACTTGCATTCTTCTTGCTCTTCCAATTGATGGATGGGGAATATCTCCATCACCGGCAATTTCATTTGAAGTGTCAATTATTACAACTCTTTTCTCCATTTCATCTGCTAAGATTCTAGCTATTTCTCTAATTGCTGTAGTTTTTCCAACACCAGGTTTTCCTAATATTAATATGGATTCCTGTCTTTCTAATAAATCTCTAATGATACTAATCGTTCCAAAAATAGCTCTCCCTACTCGACAAGTTAATCCAATAATGTTTCCTTGACGATTCTTAATACAACTAATACGATGTAGAGTTTTTTCTAAACCTGCACGATTATCTCCGCTAAAGGATCCTATACGCTTGATGCAAAAATCAAGATCAGACCAAGATAAATTTTTTAAAGATAAGTATTCTGGCCTGGATGGAAAGCGTGCTTCGGGGCGTCTTCCTAAATCGATCACTATTTCAATTAATTGTTTCCGAGAACTATGGTTTTGCAATGGATTTTTAATAAAATCTGGCAAAACTTCTAATAACTTATCTAGATCATCCGCAATTAACATACTGTATTTTTAAATATTTTTCTCCAAAAAATAGATATGATTTTTTAATTCAATACTCTCTTTTTAAGCAATATTGTAACTAATTTTTACAGACTCTAAATCCTATCATTAACATGTCTATAATATTATAATAGAAACTTACCTTCATAAATAACTAATTTAATTAAAGCTATATTGATAGAGTGAGTGTTTTGAGTTTCTTATCCTACGTTTAAGGAGAAAGATAGTATGACAATTAGCTCAAAAGAGCAAACAACAAAAGTTCAAGTCACTGTGGATAAAGATCCTGTGGAGACTTCTTTTGATAAATGGGGTGCGACTCGAAGGGTATAAATATTTATAAAGTATCCTGCTAGAAAAATTATTATTATTCAAACTTTTTGAATAACTTAAAGCAAACAAGTCCTTTTTTTTTAGATTATGAAGTAGAAAAGGTATTTATTCTTTTATGTGATATAGCTAATTAAGCCATTGATTAGTTATTTTAAACTATCAAAAAAATATAGACTTTTACTGGATCAACTCTATAATTTATTTTTCTAAGACGAGGTAAACCAATCAGTCTATATACTGACTAGGCAAAGGAATGAAAAATTGATTAGTCACTAGACTATTTTCTATTTACTAACTTTTCATAATATTTATCAGATTTATAATAAATATTTGAGCTATATGCATAGAGATATGCACGTATAGATCTTAGGGAGAATTGTATTATTAAATTAATATTTCGACCCAACCTCAACCCGGTCATTTTTCCCGTACACTTGCAAAAGGCCCCAAAACTACAACTTGGATTTGGAACTTACACGCAGATGCTCATGATTTTGATAGTCAAACTAGTTCTTTAGAAGATGTATCTCGCAAGATATTCAGCGCTCATTTTGGGCAACTTGCGATTATTTTCTTATGGATAAGCGGAATGTATTTTCATGGAGCACGATTTTCTAATTATGTGGCCTGGTTATCTAATCCTGGTACCATTAAACCTAGTGCACAGGTAGTTTGGCCAGTGGTAGGTCAAGAGATTCTAAACGCAGACGTAGGTGGAGGATTTCAAGGAATACAAAGTGCGGCGCAATAGAATTTAAACACAATCAAAATTATGATTACATTTTAATCAAACATATTAATATATATGGAAAGCATTGATTCTAAATAATGTAAGAATTGTATATTGCAGAGTTTTTTATGGAAGAAGCTTAAGTCAGATAATTTTATATATTATTTTGTTAATTGTAATTTTTAAAAGTTATCCTTAAGTAAAATAAAATCCACTTAATTTACAAATAATGATATAAATTATAAACGCAATTCTTTTTCTTAATGATTAAAAGATGGTTGATTTGTTATCTTGAGATTAGTACGAAATTTAGGGAAGAGATGATTAATAGCATTTCCCTTTCATTAATATAACCCTGCATATAAATAATATATGTTCTACTTATACTTACTGATTCAGATACAAGATATGTAGACATTCAGGATATTCTACGTATTAAGCTGTATGCGAAGAGATTCGCTCGTACAGTTTTAGGAGAGACAAAGTAAGGTTTGTCAACTCAATTTACTTCAGGCTTTTTTCAACTATGGCGTGCTTCTGGAATAGTGAATGAAAATCAACTCTATGCTACAGCATTGGGAGGTTTGGTTATGTCAGCTCTTATGCTATTTGCTGGTTGGTTTCATTATCATAAATCTGCTCCAAAACTAGAGTGGTTCCAAAATGTTGAATCTATGTTGAATCATCATTTAGCTGGCTTACTTGGTTTAGGTTGTTTAGGTTGGGCTGGGCATCAAATTCATGTATCTTTACCTATTAATAAACTCTTAGATGCTGGAGTTGCACCTCAAGAAATACCCCTACCTCATGAATTCATACTTAATCGTGATTTAATGGCACAACTTTATCCCAGCTTCGGGAAAGGTTTAACTCCTTTCTTCACTTTAAATTGGAATGAATATACAGATTTTTTAACCTTTAAAGGTGGCTTAAACCCCATAACTGGTGGGTTATGGCTAAGTGATACAGCTCATCATCATTTAGCACTCGCTGTATTATTTATAGTTGCTGGTCATATGTACCGAACTAACTGGGGAATTGGGCATAGCATGAAAGAAATTCTAGAAGCTCACAAAGGACCTTTTACTGGTGAAGGACACCAGGGTCTATATGAAATTTTAACTACTTCTTGGCATGCTCAACTAGCCATTAATTTATCTATGATAGGTTCTTTAAGTATTATTGTTGCACATCATATGTACTCAATGCCTCCTTATCCGTATTTGGCTACGGATTATCCAACACAGCTATCACTGTTTACGCATCACATGTGGATTGGTGGATTTTGTGTAGTAGGAGGTGCAGCACATGCATCTATCTTTATGGTAAGAGATTATAATCCTGCTCAAAATTATAATAATTTATTAGATCGTGTAATTAGACATAGAGATGCTATTATTTCTCATTTAAATTGGGTTTGTATCTTTTTAGGTTTCCATAGTTTTGGGTTATATATACATAACGATACCATGAGAGCACTTGGGCGTTCTCAAGACATGTTTTCAGACACAGCTATTCAATTACAGCCTATCTTTGCTCAATGGATACAAAATACTCATGTTTTAGCTCCGGGAAATACTGCGCCAAACGCATTAGCTACAGTAAGTTACGCTTTTGGTGGTGACACTGTCTCTGTGGGTGGAAAAATTGCTATGATGCCTATCTCACTAGGAACTGCTGATTTTATGGTACATCATATTCATGCATTTACAATTCATGTTACGGTATTGATCCTATTAAAAGGAGTATTATTTGCACGTAATTCTAGACTAATTCCAGACAAATCTAATTTAGGATTTAGATTTCCATGTGATGGCCCAGGTCGCGGAGGTACTTGTCAAGTATCTGGATGGGATCACACTTTCTTAGGACTATTTTGGGTGCGACGTGTTTTAAATCAGAAAATTTTATATTTAGTATAAAATAACTCTTGTCGTAAATATCAGAATTTAGGTAAAGTATGGTAAAGTATTCCATCTTAAGCTAACTTAATTTGTCAAAAAATAGAATATATCTAAGGTTATCGGCAACGATAAGCTACGGAATTAAGCATCTTTATAAATCACTTCTAATACTTAAGAATAAATCCGAAATTATTCAATAGACAGTACATTAGACAATATGCATATGTAGCAACCTAATTATATAGACTTTATAACACTTACGATAAGGGAACACGGTAAAAAATAATAATTTTTAGGATTCAAAATTCAAGGTTTTATAAACTACATCAATTTTGAACATGATTAATTAGAAAATTCTTTATTGCAAATTTTTTAAAGTATAGAATTTTATCAATAAAATAATTAGTTATGAGGAGCCGTGTGCAGTGAAAATTGCATGCACGGTTTTGGATAGCAAGAAATTAAGCTTGACTAAACATGTACAACTCTTTATCTATCGCAATTTTTCACTTTAGCTGGAAAATGCAATCTGATGTCTGGGGTACAATCTCTCCTTCTGGTGCAGTGTCTCATATCACCGGAGGCAATTTCACTCAGAGCGCAATCACTATTAATGGTTGGCTAAGAGATTTCTTGTGGGCACAAGCATCTCAGGTAATTCAGTCTTATGGATCAGCTCTTTCTGCATATGGTTTAATATTCTTAGGAGCACACTTTGTTTGGGCATTTAGCTTAATGTTTCTATTCAGTGGACGTGGTTACTGGCAAGAATTAATTGAGTCAATTGTGTGGGCTCACAATAAATTAAAAGTAGCCCCTATTATTCAAGCAAGAGCTCTTAGCATTACACAAGGAAGAGCTGTTGGATTAGCTCATTATTTACTAGGAGGAATTGGAACTACTTGGGCCTTCTTCTTAGCAAGAATAATTTCTGTAGGATAAAAATTAATAGGATTAGAAGACGATGGCAACAAAATTTCCAAAATTCAGTCAAGCTCTAGCTCAAGATCCATCAACTCGCAGAATCTGGTATGGAATTGCGACTGCTCACGATTTTGAGAGTCATGATAATATGACTGAAGAAAATTTATATCAAAAAATATTTGCATCTCATTTTGGGCATTTAGCAATTATTTTCTTATGGACTTCAGGTAACTTATTTCATGTTGCATGGCAAGGTAACTTCGAGCAATGGGTTTTAAATCCTTTGAAGACAAAACCTATTGCACATGCTATTTGGGATCCTCATTTTGGGCAACCAGCTTTAAAAGCTTTTACTAAAGGAGGCGCCTCTTACCCCGTAGATATTACCTTTTCTGGTGTATATCACTGGTGGTACACTATAGGAATGCGTACAAATAATGATCTATATGCAGCTTCATTATTTTTACTCGTAGTTTCAGCCATTCTATTGTTCGGTGGATGGCTACATTTACAACCTAAATTTAAACCCGCATTATCTTGGTTTAAAAACAATGAATCTAGATTGAATCATCATCTATCCGGGTTATTTGGGGTAAGCTCGATAGCCTGGACAGGACATTTAGTGCATGTAGCTATTCCTGAGTCACGTGGTCAACATGTTGGATGGGATAATTTTACAAAAACTTTACCACATCCTGCCGGACTACAACCATTCTTTAATGGAAACTGGAGCATTTATGCACAGAACCCAGATAGTGCACAACATATATTTAATAGCTCCGACGGTTCTGGAAGTGCTATTTTAACTTTTTTAGGAGGTTTTCATCCTCAAAGCCAATCTCTTTGGTTAACTGATATTGCACATCATCACTTAGCTATTGGTGTCATTTTTGTAGTAGCTGGTCATATGTATCGAACTAATTGGGGAATTGGGCATAATATGAAAGAAATTTTAGATGCTCATAAACCACAGGGAGAGAGACTTGGCGCTGGACACCGTGGCCTATTTGAGACGATTACCAATTCTTTGCATATGCAATTGGGTCTAGCATTAGCTTCTTTAGGAGTAACCACTTCTTTAGTTGCACAACACATGTACGCATTGCCTCCATATGCATTTATGGCTAAAGATTTTACAACCCAAGCTGCACTATATACTCATCATCAATACATAGCTGGGTTTTTAATGGTAGGAGCTTTTGCTCATGGAGCAATCTTTTTTATTAGAGATTATGATCCAAAACAAAATGAAAACAACGTGTTAGCTAGGATGCTAGAACACAAAGAAGCTATTATCTCACATTTAAGTTGGGTATCTCTATTCTTAGGGTTTCATACTTTAGGTCTATACATACACAATGATGTCATGGTTGCTTTTGGAACTCCCGAAAAGCAAATATTGTTTGAACCAGTATTTGCACAATGGATCCAAGCAAGCTCTGGAAAAACATTATATGGGTTTGATGTGTTACTTGCTTCGAGTACGAGCACAGCAAGTGTAGCAGGAAGTGGTGTCTGGTTACCAGGTTGGTTAGAGGCAATTAATAGTGGGAAAAACTCTTTATTTTTAACTATTGGACCTGGTGATTTTTTAGTACATCATGCTATTGCCTTAGGCCTGCATACTACAACTCTTATTCTTGTTAAAGGTGCTCTCGACGCAAGAGGATCTAAACTAATGCCAGATAAAAAAGATTTTGGTTATAGTTTTCCTTGTGATGGTCCAGGTCGTGGAGGGACTTGTGACATATCAGCTTGGGATGCTTTCTACCTATCTGTATTTTGGATGCTAAATACAATAGGTTGGGTAACTTTTTATTGGCATTGGAAACATCTTACCATTTGGCAAGGAAATGCTAGTCAATTTAATGAATCTTCAACTTACCTTATGGGATGGCTAAGAGATTACTTGTGGTTAAACTCTTCTCCACTGATTAATGGTTACAACCCTTATGGCATGAATAGCTTATCTGTTTGGTCATGGATGTTCCTATTTGGACACTTAGTCTGGGCAATTGGTTTCATGTTTTTAATCTCTTGGAGAGGTTATTGGCAAGAGCTAATAGAAACCCTTGCTTGGGCTCATGAAAGAACACCTTTAGCTAATTTAGTTCGTTGGAAGGATAAACCTGTAGCTTTATCTATTGTTCAGGCAAGACTGGTAGGATTAGCACATTTTTCTGTAGGTTATGTTCTAACTTATGCTGCGTTTGTAATTGCATCTACAGCAGGAAAATTTAGTTAATTCTGTTAAAATCTACTTATTAGATTAGATTATTTATTATAAATAATCTAATCTAATAAGTAGATAAATTAGGTCAATTTTGTTAGTTTATATATATAAGAGAGCGGACATAGTTTAGTGGTAAAACATTAGCCTTCCAAGCTTAGGATGCGGGTTCGATTCCCGCTGCCCGCTTACAAGATATAGAGAAAAATTTGAGTATCTTGATTTCAAAGAAGGTTCCTATTATTATAATAGAAAATATATTTTAAATTTATGAGTTATGGAAACCGCAACTATCCTTAGTATTTTTATATCTAGCCTACTTTTAGGAATTACTGGTTATTCAATCTATACTGCTTTTGGTCCTACAGCAAAAGATTTAAGAGATCCTTTTGAAGAACACGAAGGTGCGGCGTGTTTAAGAAACTTATATAAGTTTAACTATTCTTAAGATAAGAACTGTAAAAATGATATCCTTGTACTGCTTCACCAAAGAAAGTCACAGTAAACTAAATATAAATTAGATTATTGAAGCTGATCCTGATCACTTTTTATAGCTACACATATATGGGGTAATTTTACAAGAATTTATGTCTTTAAAACTAAGGAAAAAACAGTTATCTGAAAGTATCATATCCAAGAAAAAATATTTCTTCGTATATTTATGAGGAGTAGCTTTGATATTTTAAAGACAAATAAATATCTGATATATATTTTATGCAGAATGGAACACGTTTCAGAAAAAATAAATATATTATATTAATCTATAAGGATTTACATACACGCTAAAGTTTACCTATAATGAGTAAGTGCGATACGAAGTTTTTCATAAATTATAGATTAGAAATTAAATAGCTTCTTAGAACCTATTCCTGTGAGGAAAACGGAATATTAATTAATTGCAAAAAATACTCAAATTCAAGTTTAAGTTTACTTATTGAGCTTGAATATTATATATCTTTGAAATATTTATAATATTGATTTTTCCTGATAATGTTTATAAGAAAAACGTAGAACTCTTTAAATTTAAGAGGAAGATGTCTAATCATTTTTCTATTAATATGTCAATAAATTTACCTTAAATTCAACAATAGATTTAAGATATGGGCAAATTAATTTTTTGATTTAAATAATAGAATTAATTTGAGCCATATGCAAAGAAATTTGCACGTATGGTTCTTAGAGAGAAAATTATCTAGATGATTTTTCAACTCAATAATATGCTAACTATGAAACATTTTAAATCGTATTAAGATGGGAAGCCGTGTGCCGAGTAATTGGCATGCACGGTTTTATTTGGAAAATAATTATATTGTTTTTTGTTTTACCAATCATTAGATAATCAGAGTAGGATCCTAGGCAGAGAAGACCACTTTTTATACCTTTGTATAAAAAGTGGTCTTCTCTATTTAGCTATTCTTGGTGGTTCACGAAAGAAAATAGCAAAGAAAATAGTCATTAAAGTTCCCGTTAATAGAAAGACGTAAACTAAAGTTTCCATTAAATTTCTCCTTTGAGTAGTCTTTAGTTATGAAGAATAATACTTGAAATCTCTTACTTCTATATGTTATACTGCGCCTTGTTTTTTAGTACTACGATCACCTACTTTTTGGAAAGCACCAAATTCAACTTGATCGGTAATTTCACCAATACCAGCAAATACATCTCTATATAGAGTACGAGACCCATGCCAAAGATGACCAAAAAAGAAGAATAAGGCAAAGTTAGCATGTCCAAAAGTATACCAGCCTCGTGGACTACTTCTGAAAACTCCATCAGATTCTAAAGTGGTTCGGTCAAATTCGAAGACTTCACCCAGTTGGGCTTTTCTAGCATATTTTTTAACACTGGGAGCATCTGTAAACGTTTTTCCGTTCAATTTACCACCATAGAAATTAATCGTAACACCTACTTGTTATACAGATAGGGATTTATTCCCTCTGTCAACACTGTACATGAAATTTTCACTTCATACAGCGTTCCACTACAATATTTTGTAACTGAGAGATATTATTTTTTAATTATTTCTCTCGCTTGTATTTAAGTATGTCATTTTACTTATTTTCCCCACGTTTCTTATTTTCTAAAATCAAGTAATTCTGGAGGTTTTTACTATAAGCTTAATTATAAAAAAAACTTTAAGTATAGAATAAAGTTTTTATGGTGATTAATAAACTCTTTGAATGTAAATTCGATTATTTTAAGTCCCTAACCTTTAAAATTACTCCCTAGACAAGTAAGTCCTAATATCCAGTAGAGCTATTATACATTGAATAGTTAATTATGTATATCAACTGAGGGCAATATTAGAAAAATAAAATTATATAAATATATATATTTATACTTTATAAGTTTTTTGCTTATAAACGTGTCGCACCTATACTATATTTAGATTCAGCTCTTCTAAAAGGAATGTCTGCTCTAATAATACCATCCCTATCCACTAGAATAACTGGAAAGGTCTCAAAAAAAGCTGGCATTCTTCGTACACTTAATTCTCTTCCTTCTTTATCTTGAAAAATAGGATGACCTAGCCAAGCTTCTGCTATACCATCTCCTTTATCCATAGGACCTGCTCGAAATAATCCTCCTTTAGCAGGATTATTTCCAATATAATCATAAAAAGCTAACTTGTCTGGAATACGAGACCAAGCTTCTGTTTGGCTTAGTCCTTCATTAGTAGCATTCTCAACTCTTCTTTCGATTTCTTGTTGAAAATAACCACTATCCCACTGGTACCTAGTTGGCCCAAATAATTCTATTGGTGTTGTAGCGCATCCGTACCACATAGTTCCAGAAGTAACAAAAGCCGCAAAAAATACGGCAGCAATACTACTAGATAAAACCGTCTCAATATTTCCCATTCGCAAAGCTCTGTATAATCTTTGAGGTGGTCTTACCGTTAGATGAAAAACTCCAGCTAAAATTCCTACAGTTCCAGCAGCAATATGGTGAGAAGCTACGCCACCTGGATTAAATGGATTGAAACCTTCCGGTCCCCAAGCTGGTGCGACTGGCTGTACTTTACCTGTAATACCGTAGCCATCTGAAACCCAAATTCCAGGTCCAAAAACACCAGTTACATGGAAGGCTCCAAATCCAAAACATAATAAACTAGCTAACAACAAGTGAATGCCAAAAATTTTAGGTAAATCTAATGCAGGCTCTCCAGTACGTGGATCACGAAATATTTCTAATTTAGATAGGTTCTTAATTAAATACTTAAGAATTACCTCCAACCACACCAGGCATGCAATGTTAATCGCACATGGCGTTCTTTTACCATTATTACCTTCATGATAAATAAAGATTATTAAATCTTGAAAGTGGCTTCAAGTATATTTTTCTTTGCTTTATCTACAATATTTATTCTAGATTTCCACGTTTCTTATTTAAAATCTAACACTTTAGAATTATCATTTTATTTATTTTATTGCTTATTACTCTATGGTTATAGGATCAAATAACCAAAAATAATAATATTATAATAAGTCAAATATGAATAAATTTTAAAGAAATGAATTCGTTTGTAATTACTATCCATAGTGTTTTTTTCCGGTTTTTTTTAGTACCGACTACATCAGGCTTCATATTTTAAGACAGTTTTAAAAATATGCTGAATTTTTTATTTTAAATAAAATTATTCTTTATTCAATAAGATTGTAACGTGTCGCACGATCCCAATAGGTCCAATGCCATATCGCAGCTAAAAATAACAAACCTGATAATACTATATGCGTTAAGGCTACACCTTCAAAACTCCATATTCCAGGATTAGAAACACTTTCTCCTGTAATACTCCAACCCCCCCAAGAATCTGTAATTCCTAAACGAGTCATAAAAGGCATAACAAACATTCCTTGTCTCCACATGGGATTAAGAACTGGATCCGATGGATCAAATACCGCCAATTCGTATAATGCCATCGACCCAGCCCATCCAGAGACTAGTGCAGTATGCATTAAGTGTACAGCTAATAACCGTCCAGGATCATTTAAAACAACAGAATAGATAGAATTTAGTTAATTCTTCTTAAGAACCATACGTGCAAATCTCTTTGCATACAGCTCAAATAATGTAATTTTAATACACTATTTTTCTTACATAGAATCAGAATAATTCGTATTTTTTAAACTATTGTTAGTTACTAAGAGAATATGAAATTCTAATCTATTTTTAGTAAATCTTTACTTTATAACATCTATATATTTAAAAGTAGCACGTTTTATTTTTTAGAATTAAGATATAAATTGTTACAAATGCTCCACTTTAAATAAGTCGATTCTAAATGTATGTATATCACAGAAACATATTTTCTTATTTTAAAAGACCATTAAAAACTATTTATATCTTGTAAGAAATTAATAGATCTCTAATCATTCTACTGCTATTTTTCGTAAATTGATAATTAACCTCTAATAAAATAACTTCGTGTCGCAATATGAACTCGGTACCAAGGTAGTCCCATTGACTACATATCTCCTTAATATATTCACTATTTGACTTTCTTACTATTTCAATTACTGTATTCAATCAAATTTAATCATTTATAATATATATTATAACTACTTTCGTGTATTTCTAGTTAATTTAATACTACCTTGAACAATTAACATAAATGATAATTAGGTTACTTATATAAATAACCTAATTATCATTTTGTACTAACTGTTATGTAAATTGCATCCGGCTGGATTCGAACCAGCGATGTCTTTTTCAAGAAGGCGGATTATTCGAGTCGATTTTAGTCCAGTTTTAAAATCTCTCTTTCAGAACCATACGTGAAATTTTCATTTCATATAGCTCATGATAAATAATCTTTCTAGATTGATTATTTATCTATAGCAAGTAAGGATATATTTTAAAATAGTTTTATTACATTTGCTACATCTTTTTTTTAAATCTAGATACTATCTTTTTCTAAATTTTAAAGAATTTAGCTGTTCCATATTAAGTTATAGGTGGAAGTAGGATATTTTTTATACACTATTTAGATTTTAATTTTGAATTAGTTAACTCATAATAATTTTATACATCTCTATTTTTAAACAATGCTTTTTCTAAAAATTCGTTTGCCTTTCCTTATCAAACCCATCGAATACTAGGATTTGCTTAACTAAATATTAGTCAAATTTGTTGTCTTAATTTATAATCCTTGGTTAAACTATGTACTATAATTTACTCTTAATATAGTTTATACTTTTATACCTGATAATAGTATACTAACCTAGTAACAGTTCACACATGAGTCCGCTGCCTTCGGCCGCTCGGCCACAGATGCTTTACAATAAGTTCATACATATCATTATAATATATTTTTTTCTTTTGTCAAAAGATATGTCATATCTCTATTCATTCATATTATGATATGTTGCCACTGCAGAGGGGGATACTCGATTTAAATACCTAAAAATCCAATATTTAAAAATAGTATCTAAAATAACTGGGAACGTTGATATAAATAAAAAAATAAAATCTCGACTTTCTGGAAGACCAAAATGCCTTAACAGCACTTCAATTATAACTTCCCATCCATGAGGCGAGTGAAAACCAACAAACATGTCTGTAAACAAAATAATTAAAAATGCTTTTGCTGTATCACTTAAACCATAGATAAGTTCATTAATAAAAGATTTTAAGATATATACTTGTCTCTGTCCACCAACAATCAACCAGATGAAAGATGCGATTGAAGTAATATCAGATAGAATATTTTTTACGGAATCTGCACTTTCCATGGCGTATTCTTTAGCAAGTTTGACTGCTTTTTTCTTTATTGTCTGCTCCATTGATTCTGATGAAGAAATTGGTAATTTACCTATTAACATTTCAAAATGTACTCGTTCTTCATATCTTTGAAGTTCAGCAAAAGCTCTTTCCTCTTGGGACTCGTTTAAGAATATGTCTGGCTGATATTTATTCCAGAAATAATCAACTGCTGGTCCAAAAATAAGAGTTTTTGAGACTTGATCTACTATAACTGGAACAATCAACAAAAGGATTATATAGCGTATTGATGTAACGGTTTGATATCTTGAAATAATAAACTCTTCCATAGCTTCTGCTTCAGCATTTGGATCTAGTTCTTTTTTGAATTTTTCAAATGTTTTTGTAATTGAACGTGGAATTGGTCCAACTCTTTCAAAAGTAGATTTATTAATCTTTCTTAAATTCCAATATTTCATATTTGGTACTTCGTTAATAATCAATTTTTATTTAATGAAAATATCCCATATCTAGAAAACTTCCTTATCGAAAAATACTAATTTTATTATTTATAGGTTATCAATGTTCTTCTATGGAACAAATTTTATATGAAAAGAGGCCTACACTATACTCATTTAATCTTGAGTTATTTTTTTGTAATATTTATAATCAAACATATCCATTATAGTAAGTTTCTTTTAAATTATGAAACTTTACAAACTCATAACATTCACCAGCAAAAAAATTGCTATTTTGCTTTTAGCTCTTGGCTACTTAAAAAGATACGAAAGCCAAATCCACCTTTACAACTAAACGGTGAAAGGTGGTTACCTACAATTACACATAAGAAAAATTACGAATTATCCTTTGAATTTGTAGTAAAATCACTTGTTCAAACTAATATAATTGACGAATCCCAAGCACAAACTCAAAGTTTTCAGATACAGCAGTTAAATGAGATACTCGATGAAAAAACACATCATGTTTTACTACAAAACATTAATAATCAATATATTTTTAATAAATTAAATCCATTTTTTGCCTTTTCATCAATGGAAAATGTCCAGATTACTAATATTCGTCAATGTCTAGCTTTTTTGATCAATACCCTGCGAATTTCAGGATATTTTTCAAAGGTAAATTTAACTTACAGTACTAATCAGAAAACCATTATTTTTTATTTAGAATTAAAACTCAATACCATCTTAACTGAAGTTGAGTTTCTTGAAACTCAAAATTTGCTTATTCCAAAAGAAGACCTCAAAGAATTTGCTAACAAATTAATAGGTTACCCTAATAGTTTAACCCAATTAAATCTACTTTCTGAAAAGATTAAACATTGGTATAGTTGCAGAGGGTATAATTGGATTCACGTAAAAAGCTTTGATTATAATAATAAACCATCTAAAGTTTATTTTAAAATAACTGAAGGTATTCTTGAAAAGTTAACTTACAAAATATGTCCTTTGGTTGATCATGAAATTGAGCAGTTAACACCTTTAGATAAATTCATCCCTACTAATTTTGTGGATGAAATTATGAGTATCTACCTTACAAAAGGTAGTCTACCAACTTTATTTAATGTAGAAAAAGCCATGCGTATTTTAAAAGATACGCGGTTTTTTTATAATTTCTACTATGATGTTAACTTCGTATCAGATACCCGTGCAATAGAAATTATTATTCATTTTGTACCTTACAGAGATAATGAAATTCGTGCTGCTTTGGATAAAATTATTAAGAAAATTGACTTAATGAATCTTTATGAGAAAAAATTACAACACTTATTCGATAAAGTTTTTATATCTAAATCTAAAAATTCTTTATCTAGTTTATTCTTAGATACGGATCTAAATATTGTATCTTCTACTAATTTAGTTAATCGATACATTTATGGAGCTAATTATAATTATGTTTTAGACAATATTCTTTTAAATTTTGATGTTCAAAATTCTTTATATGATATTGAGTTAGGACTTGATGAAAATTTTGAATTACATCAACATCACAGCGAGATTTATTTGTTTGAAAACTTACACTATTTGAGAAATAAATACGATTTTTTAAATTTTACCTTTCGAGAAAAAGACTATACTTCACAATATGACTTTTCATACGATACTCCTTTAAATATCAACAAAAAAACTTTTTTACCTTTAGCTACCCGTATTTTTGATAACCTAACTATAGTTAAATCCGAAGATCAACACTTTTTATTTAATAACAGAGTTCATAAAAAAAAGCTTATCAAACACACTTCTGAATTTAGAAGACTTGGCATAGACTTATTATTGAAAAGGAAATTCAAAAATGGAGAGAATGTAACGACTAGTATGGGCACAAGAATTATTACTTATAATAATCTAAATTTTCAAAGAAATTTTTTCCTATTTACCTCTTTCAAAAAAAAATATCTTTTTCTATCAGAATTAGATAATTATAATATGCAATTCAGACGTTTACGAAAGAATTTTATAGCAAAAAAAGAAATTTTAAAATCTGTTATTCAAGATTTTAAAATTTGGAATTTTAGAATTCAATTACCATTCATAGATGATTTGTATCACCCCACAATTGGTCATTTTACACAGCTCGATTTTATACAACTTCGTCCCAATCTAAATCTTACACATACACTTAAATATTTAAAATCTACTCGAACCAATGATCTCTATTTTCTAAAACATATAACTTATTTAAGAACAAGACCACGTTACTCTAGGTCACCATATCATTTAGTTCTTCTAAAATTATTTTTAGGCAAGATTACTGGTTCAAAAACTTCTTTTTCTTTACCAGATAGATTACGATATCAAAAACTAGAAACTCAACACACTGGGTATAATCCTTTTAAACAAGTAGAAAGTTTTTTGAGTGAATACCTTATAGAATATCATCTCAGAATCTCTAAGTATACTAATCCAGTTATTTCTTTAAAAATACTAAAAGATTCTCCTTTTTTTGAGGAATATCCTTTTCCGCACGTTCAAGCCGAATTATTCTATTCGAATAGGTTACATCTATCTCCTATCTCTTCCGGCACATATATGAGTATTGGCTGGGAATTTCGAACAATAATTTCCCAAATCCCACCAATTAGAGTAGAATTTATACAAAAAATACCAGGAGAAGGTAAAATATACTTAAGAGTGATTCCTTATCTATATTAAAAAATTTTCAAAAAATGATGAGTATTTCAAAGCTTTTATCCAATTTAGAGGGAAAATGGTTAGCACAACAAACCTTATATAATGTCATCTTAGAAAAAACCTATAGCCAAAAATCTGAGGTTTATTATAAGCTTATACGCAGTACGAGTCCCCTATTACCTAATATAAATAAACAGATACCCCAGTATGATAATCTTGATGTGCTTGAAGTATCTTGGCAAAATTCAGATACTCAACTAGAACATATAATATGCTTCTTTAGTATATCTCTGCAGAAAACTCGTCAAGGAAAATTTATAAAATGGGATCAACATCAAACAAATAAGTTAACAACAGGTAATTTCAAGTGGAATAAACATGGTATATTAAATCTTACTACATCTAAAACCAATCTTAGAATTAATGAAAAGATTTATACACCTACAAATAGACTAAAACTAAGCAGCAGTATCATAAAAAAATATGGAATCTGTATTTCGGTTTCTTTTATTTCCGAGATTAAATTCAATCAAGAGTAATATAGAAGACAGGAAAAATAGTTCAGTATTATAACTTATTATTCCTATCTTCTGCAGTACCATTAACTATTCAAGGTCTTTTCTATTTGGATTTCGAGAGGGGTCATTTGATAGAAACCCAAACACGAATAATGATACAAAAAAGATCACCGTGGTATATACAAAAATTTTTAAAGTAAACATGATCAGAGATATTAACCTGTATAATATTTTTTCAATCTAAGCCAAATATAATTACTGCAATTTTATTTAGAAGACTCGGGTAGCTGTTAAGATTTCTATGTTAAGTTCCTAGATTTTAATTAAAATCTAAAGTATTAACTATTTCGATTAAATAGTATAAAAATATACTATATTATACTATTTTAGATAAGTTTAGCTGTTAACTTATCTTTACAGATAAATTATAATAGGTAATTTGATCTAACTTAATATAACTGACTGTTTTTATTTTTACCACTCAAAAAAGCTAAAAAAACTGGATTTTTTATGATTATTTTTCCGGCAAATATTTCCAGACATTTTACTTTTTGCAAAAATTGAAAAACCTTATTTACAGATACTCTGGTACTTCCAATAAGTTGCGCAATATTTGCTTGTGAAAGATTTATAGATACTTCAACTTTGTTAGCATTATTTACGCTAAAATGTTTTGTTAGAAATAATAGCAATGCAATCGTTCTTTTAGTAGTAGTTCGAGGGATAAAAATAGATGCGAAATCCTCTACTAGCAAAGTATAAGAGTATAAACCATATATTATCAAAGGAAAAAATATAGGAATTTTTTTCAATAAATATACTATATCTTTTGTTTTTATTATGAGAATAGAGCTTCTATTTAAAGATTTTATTTGATACTCACGAGAAGACACAGTCGAAGTTATAAAACATTGTTTAGTTGTTAAAAGAACTAGAGTAATTACTCTCTGAGGTACATTTACTTTGCCTACTTGGATTATACCATACATAACAAAGTATAAATTAGAAGAAGAATTGTTCAAAATTAGTACATCTCCTTTTTCTAACACAACTAGTTCACATAAATTAGGATATAGTTTCTGCAATCGCTTCAACATAATAAAAAAATATATAAATTTTATAATTAGATGATTTTAATTATTGACGATGACCTCAACTTTAGAATATCTCTAAAAAGTTATTTAGAGGAAAAAAATTTTGTTGTAGTCACACTTGAGAGTTCTTTGCAAGGTATAAATTTTTTAACTCAGAACTTACCTGACTTAATTATTTTAGATCTAATGATGCCTGAAGTTCCTGGTTATGATTTGTTAAAATTTATACGAGAAACTCTTCATTTACATTATATTCCTATTATAGTTCTAACAGCTAAGAGCCTAGCTCAAGATCGTATTAAAGCATATTCTTTAGGCTGTAATGCGTATTTATCTAAACCATTTAATATTGATGAACTACTTTCTATAATAAATAATTTAATGGAACATTCTAAAAATTATTTCTATCGATTAAATTTTTCTCCAGTCTTAAGTAAAAAAATATTAAATTCCAAGAATACGTCTAATTCTCCCATTAATTATATTGAATTGACTCCCAAAGAACAGCGAACATTAAATCTTGTAGCAACAGGATATATGAATAAAGAGATTGCCAAGAAATTAAGAATTAGTAATCGACACGTAGAAAGATATATAGCTAGGTTATTTAATCAGTTTTCTGTTAACACTCGAACAGAATTAGTAAAAGTAGCTATTCAAAATGCTTATATTACAAACTAAGGGCGGACGACGGGAATCGAACCCGCGAGTGATGGAGTCACAATCCATTGCCTTAACCACTTGGCTACGCTCGCCATATTATTATTATTATACAGACTTAAACTAGAAGTTAGTATATTTATTCGAAAGCTTTATACCTAATTACTCCCTATAAAAAATTTCATGACACTCTCACCACATCCATCTGTAACGAAAGTTACTGTACTCATTAATGGAGATCCTTTCGTGTGCTTAAAAAATACTTCTTTAGCGAGTTTATTAAATTACCTAGATTTTGATTTTCGACAAATTGTAATAGAATATAACTCCGAAATCATAAAAAAAGAAAAACTTAATAATATAGAAATCAAAGACCATGATGTCGTAGAAATTGTTACCATTGTTGGTGGTGGCTAAAAAGTAGTGTAAAAAATTAAGATAATTTAAACACTAATTAACCTGAATTCCTTTTTGAGATAAAGTAATTCTCCCTTGCTTATTATCTATATGAATAATCATAACTAATATATTTTCTCTAGGAATAAATTTTTTATCTAACTCTTCATCAGAGTTTTGAATAATTTCAGAAATATGCAAAAGGCCTTGTACATACTCAATAGTAATAAACAAACCATAGGGTTGAATTGAATCTATTTTCCCTTGAACAATGTTTCCCACTTTAAATATATGAGGATTTTGTTGTATATATGCACATCTCGAACTTAGAAGTAAATAATTTAAACTTTCATTAAACTCTAAAATTTTTACACAAATATTTGTAGATTTTACAAGCTTGGGGACTTGATTTATATAAATTAAATGAGATTTAGGTATAAACCCTTTTAAACCATCAAGTTGAACTATACATCCTCCTTTATTTAATTTGACCATTTGAGTTTTTACAATTGCTTCTTCAGCATAAATCTGTTGAATTCTTTTCCAAGCTTTTATTAATTCTACTCTTTTAATCGAGAGTAAAATTTGTCCTAACTCTGAATCAAATAAAAGAATATATAACTCTCGAACTTCATTTAAGGATATGTAAGTATTAACATCATCAATTCTATTCAAAGAAATCTCTTCAAAAGGAAGAAAACCTACTTGATTAGCTCCAATATCTACAAGAACAAATCTATTTTCAATGCTGAAAATTGTCCCCGCAACAATATCCTTAGGATGAAAATGGTATTGGTATTTATTGATTACAGCTGCAAAATTCTTGTAGGTAAAATTATATACAGATTTGTTATCTAGCATAAATATTATATGGATTAATTAATAATTTGTTATCATATTTCTCTGATATAATCTTCAACACATTACTATTTTATGTTAAAATAAGAATTACTAGGTAAGGAAGAGTATCCCTAGGTAATTGCAAGATTAATCAATCTTGAGGAAAGTCTGGGCTCCTATAAGACATTACATCGCTAGATAATATCCAGTGCAGAAAACTGTGAGGAAAGTGCTATAGAAATATTACCACCAATTTAAAAGATTGGAAAGGGTGCAATGGTAAGTTAAAAGCGTACCAGAAATATTGTAAAATATTTGCTAGGTAAACCCCGATGAGGAGCAAAGTGATTTACTGTAAAATTATGTCTTTCAATAACTCTAATGTAATATACTTTATCCTGTAGCTATAATATTAAATTAAATTATTTTTTTATCGCTATTGACCTGGATAATTTACTTCGAGTTTTCCTTGATTTTTTCATATCTAATCTTACTGCAAGAAGCTTTTTTTAGTAATTTAATGCTCTAGATAAATAATTACCCTTTTGTATTTCAAAAGAACAGAACCCAGCTTATGAGTTACTCTTCCTTATTCTAAATATTTAGCTCGAGACTTAAATTGATGGCGATATTCTTAAATATAAATTTCTTACTCTTTTTAAAATTTCAAGATTATTTTTATAATTAGCCATTGAAAATTTTAACTATAAAATGTTTCTTATTCTTTCCAGCTGGGTAACACTTTGTAATTTTTTTATTAGAATACATCTTCTCTCTATTTTTTATATTATTTCCACTTTAGAAAGTTTTAAAAATAACTAAATGAAATTTTTATGTGATATTTATTCTCGAAAAAAATTTGACTGATAATTAGGATCTAATCTCTGTTTAGTTTCTAAACTTTAAATTTGCCTGAATATATATTAGATAACTACTTTTTAAAAAGTAGTTATCTAATATATATTCAGGATAAATGTTTTTGTTAAATATTAATCAAGTGGTTTTAGAGATAGTACTGGTTCATTTTCTCGATTAATACCTTTCTCAAACCCTGCTGCTGCTGCTCTTGCACGACCAGCATGCCATAAGTGGCCGATAAATAAGAAAAACCCTAGAAAGAAATGAGAAGCAGTTAACCATGAACGAGGAGAAACATAGTTTACAGAATTAATTTCTGTAGCTACTCCACCTACCGAATTTAGTGATCCCAATGGAGCATGCGTCATATATTCTGCAGCTCTTCTTTCTTGCCAAGGTTGAATATCATTTTTAATTTTGTTAAGGTCTAAACCATTCGGTCCTCTTAGGGGTTCTACCCAAGGTGCCCTAAGATCCCAGAAACGCATAGTTTCACCACCAAAAATAATTTCACCACTAGGTGATCTCATTAAATACTTTCCTAAGCCCGTAGGACCTTGCGCAGATGCTACGTTTGCACCTAAACGTTGATCTCTAACCAAGAAAGTAAAGGCCTGCGCCTGAGATGCTTCTGGGCCTGTTGGCCCATAAAATTCACTAGGGTATGCTGTATTATTATACCAAACAAAAAGACAAGCAGTTAATCCCATTAAAGATAAAGCCGCTAAACTATAAGATAGATAAGCTTCACCCGACCATACAAATACACGACGAGCCCAAGCAAAAGGTTTTGTTAATATATGCCAAATACCTCCCGTTAAGCAAATCACACCAATCCAGACATGACCTCCTACTAGGTCTTCCATGTTATCTACGCTAACAATCCAACCATCACCACCAAAAGGAGATTTTAATAAATAATTAAAAATAACCTGCGGATTTAAAGTTGGATTTGAGATATATCTCACATCTCCACCACCTGGAGCCCAAGTATCATAAACTCCACCTACAAACAAAGCTTTGATTACAAGTAAAAAAGCTCCAATACCTAGCAAAGTAAGATGAATTCCAAGGATTGTTGTCATTTTATTTTTATCACGCCAATCATATCCGAAGAATGGGAATGACTCTTCAAGCGTATCGGGACCTATTATCGAATGATAGATTCCTCCAAATCCTAAAATAGCAGAAGATATTAAATGAACTACGCCTACTACAAAATAAGGATATATACTAAGAATTTCTCCACCAGGTCCTACTCCCCAACCTAATGTTGCTAAGTGAGGAATTAGAATAAATCCTTGTTCGTATAGCGGTTTTTCTGGAACGAAATGAGCTACTTCAAATAATGTCATAGCACCTGTCCAGAATACCATAATGCCTGCGTGAGCAACATGCGCACCTAGCAGCTTACCAGATACATTAATCAAGCGGGCATTACCTGACCACCAAGCAAATCCTGTAGATTCAATATCCTTACCTGCAACTCCAAAACTTGTATTAAAGGGCGTTTCCACGTGGTAAAACCTCCTCAGGGAAAATAAAGTTTTCATGAGGCTGATCTTGTGCTGCCATCCAAGAACGAATACCTTCATTTAATAAAATATTTTTTGTATAAAATGTTTCAAACTCTGGATCTTCTGCAGCACGGAGCTCTTGAGATACAAAGTCATATGCACGTAAATTTAATGCTAAACCTACAATACCAAAAGAACTCACCCACAATCCAGTTACTGGCACAAATAACATGAAAAAATGTAACCATCGTTTATTTGAAAAAGCTACTCCAAAGATTTGAGACCAGAATCGGTTTGCTGTTACCATTGAATAAGTTTCTTCTGACTGAGTTGGTGTAAAAGCTCTAAATGTATCAGCTGCATCACCATCTTCAAAAATAGTATTTTCAACTGTTGCACCATGAATTGCACATAATAGTGCACCCCCTAAAATCCCGGCTACGCCCATCATGTGAAATGGATTTAACGTCCAATTATGGAAACCTTGCAAAAATAATAGGAATCTGAAGATAGCTGCAACTCCAAAACTGGGAGCAAAAAACCAGCTAGCTTGACCTAATGGATACATTAAAAATACTGAAACAAAAACTGAGATCGGGCCAGAGAATGCGATAGCATTATATGGTCTTAATCCTACTAGTCTTGCAATTTCAAATTGTCTTAAATTAAACCCAATAAGACCGAAAGCTCCATGTAATGCGATAAACGCCCACAAGCCGCCAATCTGACACCAACGAGTAAAATCTCCTTGTGCTTCAGGTCCCCACAAAAACAATAAAGAATGTCCCATACTATTTGCTGGGGTAGAGACTGCTGCAGTTAAAAAATTACAACCTTCTAAATAAGAGCTTGCTAAACCATGAGTATACCAAGACGTTACGAAGGTAGTTCCTGTTAACCAACCACCTAATGATAAGTAAGCACAAGGGAATAGTAAAAGTCCTGACCAACCTACGAATACGAATCGATCTCTTTTTAACCAATCATCAATTAAATCAAACCAGCCTCGGTTTTTTTCTTGTCCAATTGCTATGGTCATATTTCTTCTCCAAAGCAAATTTATAAGTGTTAAGTAGGCTAAAAAACCCCTAAAAGAGCCACACGTGCATGTCTCCATGCATATAGCTCAAACTAATTTTAATGAATAGCATTCTTTAAAATAAAATTAGTCTATCTCATACATCGCTATATTTAGATATGTAGCTTTTGAGTTAATATATGTCGATATCCTATATTACGTTCTTCAATAAAATTATAGCTGTAAATATTCAATAATAAATTATACTTAGATGTCTTAGCTGAAATTTCAAATATAATCATTGTGAATAATATGAAAGCCAGACAAAAAATTATGATTTAATTCTTCTAAGCCATTTAATATTCTTACTATTTCAGATATCGCAAAAACTTAATTTTCTTAATTTTAGCTATCTTTAATTGATAAAATGGAGTTTCGCATTTTCATATAAAGCAATATTAAAATCTTAAATTTTGTGAATTTTATTCAAGCTTCGTACCGCACACAATGTTTATAAAATAGTAAAATTATATGTAAACACTACTTTTCTTTACGATTACATCCTATTATAAACACAATTTTGTAAAATTTCACCAAAACATGAGATCAAAGCTCTGTAGGTTAACCAAAACATGAGATCAAAGCTCTGTAGGTTAACCAAAACAAAGCATATCTAAAGATAATTTAACCTATTTTGTCGAATTTTGTCGAAGAGTTCTCACTTTATCTTTAAGGTTAGTTATTATATCTTATCACTTTTTATTGATTTTATCAGGAATACACGCAGCATTTAGTGCCATGAAATGAGTTGTAATCTCTATAATCTTAACTCTATCTAATCTTTTTTGCTTGCAAAATATATTCTTAGAGATTTTTATACTTTATAAACCTCAATTTTATCTTTAGAGAATCTTTACTTACGATATCATCTAATGAAATATCGCACCATTTTATAAAAAAACTACAAGATTGAATACGTTAAAATAAGCCTCCTAGACGCATTTTTTGAGATTCATTGTTAATATCTCTCCGATTTTTTGGCTTTTAATTAGCTTCTATGGCATTTTAAATAGTATCTGGGACACGATGCAGAGTATAGATGATATTAGTAATATATTTTTAGAGATTAATCCATGAAATTAACCAGATCAAACTTGAAATTTATTTGATGCAAAGAGTGAAAAACAGGATAGATAAAAATATATATACTTACAAAAAAAAATAGAAACATATTTCTTAAAGGGATTCAATGAGTGAGATGCCCAAGATAAAAAATGAATAACTAAAATTAGTATTTACAACAAAAATTCTACACATTATAAAATTGAAAAAGAAATCTAGAGTAAAAATGCAAGCAGTTGAAAAAGAAATCTAAAAAATTCAATACGTTAAAATAAGCCTCTTAGACGCATTTTTTGAGATTTATTGTTAAATAGTACTCTCCTTCGTTTTTTTGCTTCTAATCTATAGAATTAATCAGGTCAAACCTGAAATTTATTTGATGCAAAAATGAAAAAACAAGCATAGCACAGAAAAAAATGTTAACTGAATTACTCAATTTAAAGTTTTTCTGAAAATCTTTAAGTATGTTATTAAATCTATTTTAAGACCTCTTCAAAACCATGTCTTCAAAACCCCCATCTACTCTTTCTACATCTAGAGAAACAATTTTAGTAGTTGACGATGAAGCCAGTCTACGTCGTATTCTAGAAACTCGTCTTTCAATGAGTGGTTATTCCGTTATTAGTACTAATGATGGCGAAAATGCTTTAGCTCTTTTTAGAAAAATCAATCCAGACCTTATTCTATTAGACGTAATGATGCCTAAGCTTGACGGATATGGTGTTTGTCAAGAGATCAGACAAGAATCGGATGTTCCTATCATTATGCTTACTGCTCTAGGTGATGTGTCAGATCGTATAACCGGGCTTGAGCTAGGTGCTGATGATTATGTTATAAAACCATTTGCTCCCAAAGAATTGGAGGCACGAATTCGTTCAGTTTTACGACGTGTTGATAAGGTCAATATCAATCAAGGGATTCCGTACTCGGGTGTAATTTTAATTGGCGGCATTCATATTGACCTCAACAAAAGGCAAGTTTTTAAGAATAATGAGCGTGTTCGACTAACTGGAATGGAGTTTAGTCTCCTCGAACTTTTAATTAGTAAAGCGGGAGAACCTTTTTCCCGTGCTTCCATTTTGCAAGATGTATGGGGATATACTCCAGAAAGACATGTGGACACTCGCGTCGTCGATGTTCATATCTCTCGTCTTAGAGCTAAACTAGAGAATGATCCTAGTAACCCAGATCTTATTTTAACTGCCCGTGGTACAGGTTATCTTTTTCAAAAATTTAGCGAAAGTTAAGGGCCCATTCTTGTAACTCTAGTTTTTTTTGTAATAAAAAAAGCTTGACAAAAAAATAATTGTAGATTATCATGTAAATATGATTTTTGAAG